TTTATAAATAGCTGTGCTAATAATTTTAAAGTCGTAGAAATCTAAGCCTTTTTTAGTAATAAATATCATAGTATTTAAAAAAGGTATAAAGTAATTTACTAACACATTAGTATTGGTAATTACTAGTTTTACAAATGGCTTTCTATTATCTCGACTTTTTTCTTCTAAAATAGTAATTACTGAAGAATTTTTTAATTTAAAGATAGAATACTTATCAAATCCTAGGTTATTGACTAAAAAATCTTGAACTTTTTCTATAACTGGATATTGTACTTTAGTAAGCCCAAGTTTAAAAGCTGGTTGAAATTTATGTCTGTCTAAATAAAAAGAACCTTCACCTTCAATAAGTCCTAATAATCAATAACTAGATATAGCTATTTTATGATAACTAGGATAACTGAAATCCTTTCTATTAGTATTCATTCCATTTTTTATTTCTAATAGCTTATCTATCAATATTCTTTTATTGATTGTATTATTTTCATAATATAATTGAAAAGCTTTTTTAAAATCTAGATAGTCAAGATATTTAGTAGTATTTAAATTATGTTTGTCAAATATAGAGATTAATTTTTCAATATCTTTTTTATGTATGACTGTAAATTTACAACTATTACCATATTCTGATATATTATTTCCTATATTTAATCTACTTTTGATATATATCAAAGTATTTATATCATCAACATGTAATTCAAGAATAAATCTAAAACTAGCTCCTGTAATATCACCTTTTTTATCTTTTTGAAATACTATAGTAAAATTAGATTCTCCATCAGCAAACCCTACAAACCATTTAATAAAATTTTCATATTCTAAATCTGCAGAAGCTAAAGTAGAATAAAAGCTTTTATTTTTATCGAGAGATTTAACCTTTACATCTGAAAAGTAATTATGACGATTAATTAAGGAGATTTTTGGGTTAAAAGAAGAAGGGTAGGTAAGAATTCCCGACCCGTAAAATTTAATTAGAATTAAAAAGACTTTGTAGAGTTGGATTTTAACCAACGCGGCATATTTCATACACTTTTTGTTCACCGCCCCTATATATACTATTAAATAAGATAAACCTATAAAGCTTAAACCTAACATTATTAAATAACAAGATATACTTGCAAATAAACCTATTAAGAATAAAACTGATACGATCACAATAAAAAAAAACCTCTTCAAACTTTCATTTCTCTTTTACTGACTACGAAGCATCCCTCTTGTATTCCCTTCACATATACAAAAAACACATAGTTTAATCTAATATACCTGAATCGGTATCTTCTGAAGGTGTGTTTTCCCTTCCACTATTCATTAATATTTGTATTTCACGGAGTTTATTTAATCCCTCATCTGTTAAATGGGATTTTTTTCCATCATTTCTACAGCCTCCATAAAATATAAGTAATCTAAATATTTATAACCTACTATGGGATGTTGTAAATGTAATATAGGTAAGAATTTATCTTTTAAATCCGAGAATTTATTAACTATAAATTCTACTGCTTCTCTATTTACAGCTATACGACCAAACCCTAAATATTTTACAAAATATTCAAATAATTCTTTGTCTCTTATGTGTTGACTTAGTACAAATCTTAACTGTACTTGGAATCCTGTTTTTACAGATGTAGATTTAAAAATACTGATGATAAAACAACCTTCCGCGGATATAAACCCTGCTAATCAATTGGGATCTATTATTAAATTTTGAGATAAAGTTAAATTGGATATTCCTAATTCATTTTCTGAAACAATATAAGGAAAGGCTGTTTTTAATTCATTAGTAAGACCTTTACCCATTAAAGCTTTCAGAGACACTAACTTTAATAAACCTTCCTTTGTTAAATGTTCTTTGTTTTTTATTAAAAAAAAATAGCTTTTTTAAAACATATAAAGTCTTTACCTTTCTTAGTTATTAACGGATACTTATCAAAATGTTCTATTAAAATTAATAACTCTTTTTTAGATTCCACACGGAATTGTACTCCTTCTTTTCCTATGTCATATATTTTTCCTATTCCAAGGGTATATTGAATACTTTTCAATATACCTTCGTCTTTCTTATGTAATACTATTGAAAATACATAGAGTACTCTTCCTTTTTTAGTATCCTTATCTAAATCTCTAATACTTATTGAGAATGAACCTTCCCCATCAGTAAACCCAGTTATAAATAAGGGATTTAACTTTAAAGGTGTATCTAGGTTACTTAAAGATTTTGTATGATGTGATCTTATAAAGAGATCGTTCAAAGATTTGATAGAAAACCTAGTTTTTCTATTAAATCCGGCGTAGTAGGGGAGGGATGCACAAAGTATAATTTTCGTTTGATCAGAGGGTGCAGATATTAAGTTTAGTTTGTAACTAAGTCTGTAAAGCTTACTCACAGTTCTTATATTCGCACATTTTAATGCATTTTTTTTTTATCTGCAGAGTACACCTTAAATGCATTAAATTATTAATACATCAACTACCGTCTACTCGTTGCTCTTTTACAGCACTATTATTCAATAATACTGATTTAGATCCGCGATTACCTATTTATCCTTTACTAGTATTATAGAAAAGATCATCTTTTGACTTATTACTATACATGGGTGATTAATCCATCCACTAATAGTCTTTCGACTACAGCTTAGTATCAAAAGCTTTAAGGCTTCCCCGGAGTTTGGCAGTTTATCCCAAAGAACATGTTTTTCTAGGATTTTTACTAATAATAACTAATATTCCACATAAAATTGCAAAAAGAGAAATGATATCTAAAATATCTGTTCTATAACCGTTTGTATAAGTCTCATATATAAGAAATAAATTATTCATTTTGGATAAAAATTAAAAAATTCACCTTCGTAAAGGAAATTAAACTAATTTACTCAGACTTGAACTGAGAATTTGGAGGTTGAAGCTCCCTATTTTTCCATTCTTTTCGTCCCCTTTATCCCTTTATCTCTTTATCACTAATGATATCAAGGATATGAAGGATATGAGGGCAAAAGAAGTTATATACTCTTAAAAAAGCATATATTACTCTATAGGCAGTCTTCCTTTCCCTTTATCACTACATGACATCAGGGAATAAGCAACCTAAAAGACTAAATAATTTTAGTTTAATTAGAATTAAACCGTAGATACACAAAAAACATTCTTTTATAATTAAAAAAGATATAAGTATTATATAAATAGAATACAGAGAATATCCGATTCGAACGGATGTGATCATTTCTGACCAAATAAGACTCAAGCTTACCATCTTAGACCACTCGATCAATTCTCTTAAATTAATTTAGCCCCTCTCTTATGATTAAGGCCAAAGGGCTTATTTAGTGCCTTTATCTATTCCCCTTCCCCCCCCCCTTTATCCCGTAGTGATACCCGGGATAAGAGGGATAAAGGTATAAGAAACAAGGTAGCGGAGGAGTAAAAAATAAAAATTTACTATTTCGGATTATTATGATTCGAACATAACTACTTCTCAACCCAAATGAGACGCCTTACCAACCCGGCCCTAATCCGTTGATTTTTCCCCTTCCCCGCAAGCTTGCGGGGAAGGGAAATAATAATACAAGAGTACTCAGACTTGAACTGAGAATTTGGAGGTTGAAGCTCCCTATTTTACCTTTAAACTATACTCTTTATTCCTCATTTTTCGAGCCCTTTATCCAATTATCTCGTAAAATATGTAGGATATGAAGGCAATATCTAAGATATTACACGTAATCCAAGGTAAGTAGGAAAAGCATATTTAAGTTACGGAAAAGAGGTGATTCGAACACCCAGGTGTAATTATACACAATATTTAGCAAATACCTTACCTTACCTATGGAAACCTTTCCTTAATAAAATTCATATACCATATATTTTCGAACTAGAACGGATTCGAACCGATATCTGCTTCTGTGACAGAGAAGCCCTTTACCAATTAAGTTACTAGTTCCCTTTATCCCTCATATCCCGGATATCACGAGTGATATCCGGGATATCGGGAACCAGTCTCCCGGGACAAGTTTAGGCAAACTTGTTTTTCGTGCTTTGCGAGCAATAAACCAGTTTATAGCCTTTTCCCTATAGGGGATAAGGGCACAAAAACTAGTCCCGCCTTAAAAAAACCCTCGATTTTTTTTAAGGCGGAACTTGTTCCGCTTTCCAAGGGACAAGGTCCCTCTTCGAGGGAACTAGTTCTTAAGTTATAATCCTTTTCTTCTTACCTTATCCTTTCCTGGATATCCCTCCCCCCCCCCCACGTGGGGATTGTGATATCTCCGTAGGGATTGTAATATAAGGAGACCAATAGAAGCACCAGAATAAAATAAAAGAACTTTATATTAAATATATAATAATACTGTTACGGCCAGTCGAATTCGAATCGACACCTTTCGATTGGAAGTCGATAAGTCTACCAGTTAACCTATGGCCGCTTATAAATTAAAGTTTTTAACCCCCCCCCCCCCGGGCCGGCAGCCAGCGCACCCCTTGCCGGTCTTAAACTTGGCCAAAGGCCGAGCAGGGCTAATTTTATTTATCTTAAGATAAAAATTTTATGATCTTCCTGTATTCATACCATTTTTTATCTTTAATATAGTATCCAACCCCTCTTGAGTAAGGTGTGCGTTATTTTTTATTAATTCAAGTACAAGACATCAATCTTTAAAATCCTCGACCTTTGATCCAAGAAGAGGGTATTTCAAAAAGAATTGTTGAATTTTATCATAATTATTCTTAAAATTTTTACATTTATACTCACCAATATCCCTTGTACTGGGAGGATAGTAAGAACCACATACAAAGTAATCTACAAAAGTTCTCATAAGAACTTCATCACAGTTATGTTGAGTCAAGATAAAGGCAACTCCTACCTTTCAACCTAATCTAGGAGATCTATGTTTAGTTACGAAAAAACAACATTCGGCTGAAACAAACCTTACTACTCAATCTTCAGAAGGTATTACTAGATCAACTACTAAAGGTCTTTCACATAGGAGGGTTTCTGGAAATCCTTCTTGTAATACAGGAGATAATCCTAAATTTAGCGACGATTTAATACTTACAATTGCACATAATCCTTCTACACTCAAATGTTTTCTCTCAAAAACCATAACTATAGCTTTCTTTCAAACAAAGTAATCAGCCAATTTTGGAGTTATTAAGGGATATTTGTAAAAATGAGCCATAATTTTTTAAAGATCTTGTTTAGCCGACATTCTTAGTTTAACTTTATTACCATATTGTATAATATTTGCACTAACACCTAGATAATTTGAAATATTTTCTAATAATGCCCGATCTTTTTTATGGACAGCAATAGACAGACAGACAGACAGACAGACAGACAGACAGACAGACAGACAGACCGACGACGACGACGACGACGACGACGACGACGACGAGAAGAAACCTTCAATTTTTCAACCAATCGTTCTTAAAGTAGTTCTACTGACATTTAAAATAAAGGATCCCTCTCCGTACTGGGCCTTATAAAAAAAATCTCTTTTTTTTTATTAGTTTTTAACCGCACCCTTCGGCCTAGGCCGAAGGCCAAGTTTCTGCCACCAAGGGTGGCGGCAGAAACTTGTTTGGAGGCCTAGGAGCCGCAGGGCTATAAGGGGATATCGAACCCTTAAACAACAAGATTTATTCTAACCTTAAATGAGAATAAGGTTTGGATCCTATCCTTTTAAAATTTTCTATTTAATAGTCTTCTCTTTACTTATATATATACTTAGTTATAACTTATATAATGAAAATTAAGAGTCATTTATATTACCTTATAACTAATACCACTAATTAATTAACCTATGGCCGCTCGTTTATATAGGATATATAAGATTTGAACTTATATAATGATGATTAAAAGTCATATGCATTACCATTATGCTAATATCCCTCCTCGTGCCAGAGACAATATAAAATATTTGAGGCAGAATTATTAAAAAAAAAACTACTATTTCTTCCCGAGCTACACTTTATTTTTTTTTTTTTACTTTGAGACTTGGGCGGAGCCCAGTCATACGCAACAACCTGTGTTTATTTTTAACCGACTCCTGAAAAAAAATAGGATTTTTTTTATAAGCCCTGCGCACCCCTCGTCGGTCTTAAAAAAAGCGGAGATTTTTTTAGTTTCTAACCGCACTGCTCCTAGGCCTCCGCCCAAGTTTCATGGTTTTTCATGCCCTCCTTTATCCGGAGGATACTGCAAGAAAAAACAGACAAGACGCCCGAAACTAATAAAAAAAAAGTCTATTTTTACTTTTATAAGCTCAGTACGTCCTGGGACTGTGGAGCCGAAGGGCTAAAAAAAATCTCCGCTTTTTTTATAATTCGCGGTGCTTAAACTTGGCCAAAGGCCGAGCAGGGCTATATTAATATTTATATTGTACTTAATATAAATACACAAAAAATAACCTTTAGCCCCTAAGATGAATCGAACATCTATCATGATATTAACAGTATCAAGCTCTACCATTGAGCTATAGAGACTTATAATTTATTGCCCTTTATTCCTAAGGATATCAGGGCTCGGATTCACTCTTTTATCTTGCTTATATTACTTATATCCCTCATATCCTTGATATCACGTATGGATAAAGGGATATGCGGGATATAAGGGGAAAGCGTAATAAAAAGAGAGGACCAAGGTGCTTTAGCCTCTTATTTTATAAGGTAGGTGATATTAGGGATACCTGAAAGAAATTATAAAAATTAGATCATGTAAAGTTTAGGAAACAAGAGATTCGAACTCTTAAAAGCCTATAGCTACTGAGTTTACAGCTCAGCCCTTCTTACCAATAAAGGAACTTTCCTTTTTATTTTTGTTTAATTTTATGATTCCCGTGCAACTTCCACTACTGAGATATTACTTACCATTTATTAAATATCTACCTTTTAAAATTTTACTGTTTTTTCCATTTAATTTATTCATAATAGTGGAATTACTACAATTTAACGCTAAAGCCGCATTTCTGGCTGAAGGGTAAGAAGTTGTAACTCCATTATTTAAATCTGTTACTAATATAGTAACAGCAGTAGGAGAGAATGAGCTCATTTTCATACGGGTAGCATGTGATCTAACAAATGGAGTTCTATTTTCAGTAATATCATCAAACATACGTTTAAGTTTATTTGTAGTTAATTCTAATATTTTTACTTTTTTTTCTAATCAGTTTAAAACAAACTCACTGAAAACTAATTGATTAGCGAAAGAATTAGAATTTTCTTTATATAATCTAACCACCCATGCATATTTAAGTTTAAAACGGGTAGAGTCCTTAGTTACACGACCTAAACTAGAGCCTGCAACAAGACAAATATTATAAGTAGGTTTTAGTACATAGAAATAATAATTTTCTCTTTCAATAATTATATCTTTTTCGCAGTATTCTAAAATCTCTAAACGAAAATTACTATAACCGTTCTTTAATAAAGCTCTATATATAATACTATTATTTTTAAGAGATTCTTTCATTAATCACTTAGCCCTTCGTCCGCTTACGGCGTACTGGGCTGCGGAGCCGGAGAAAAATAATCTCTTAATCTTCTAGTTAAATCTGCAGCACTTCCAATATAGGTTGATCCGTTAATCAAGTTAACTCAACGATAAATACCAGACTTCCTATTGTTTTCTTTATATATTGTTTTTACATCCGCTAAATCTAAATAAACTTAAAAAGGTAATGTATTTTTACTACTAATCGAACTATAGAAGGAGACATGTAACGAAGCATAAATGAACAAGGATTCTTAGAATAAGCATGAGTAACACCTTTATTTCTTGCGCCCTTCGGCCTAGGCCGAAGGCCAAGTTTCTGCCACCAAGGGTGGCGGCAGAAACTAGTTTGGGGAAACTTGTTTTTCCAAACCTGTTTGAAAAAACTAGCCCAGCTAGTCCTGGGCGAAAGGCCAAAAAAAATCTTCGATTTTTTTAAGCGGTGCTGAAACTTGGACGGAGCCCGAGAAAGGTAAAAGTGCCAAATTCGCGTTTAATAATTGAATAAAAATTTCCCATAAACCTGTTCTGGACTTGAACCAGATACCTATAGTATTCTATATGCATAAGCACCTTTGCACAAGGCTTTTAAATTTTTGTTTAATTTTATGATTCCCGTGCAACTTCCACTACACGCTAAACCCCCACACTATAACTAAAATACCAACTGTATAGCGCCCAGGTACTCTATTATTACGATCTCTTCTCAGACATAAGGGAAATAAGTTAAAAATTCATTTAACCTATCCCACAAAGCAGGACGATTTTAAAAAAGCCTTGTGTAATTTTTTTATCAATTAGGGGTTTTCGACTGTACATTAAGCAGCATTTCAGCCACCCACCAGTGATCCAGTCTGTAGCGATTATATAATTAACCGACGGTCTATAAACAGATGGCGAATGTTTAACCGTTTTCACTAGTGTAACCAGGCAGGAACATACCTAATACCTTTATTTGGTATTCTACTTAATATAATTTCTGAAGTTCAGAAACTAAAGTATATTTCTAATTATATATTGCATATACTGTAAAAGTAGGATTTTAATTCTTATATTTTTTTTTTATATAATAACCAATTTGGTCCTTGTATTGTGTTGAACCGTATTTCGACTTAACACTAATCAGAATCGCGCATACGAAGAATCCTACTATAACATCTAAACCATATCGTTTACTTAATTATAATAAGAGAGCAAACTTATTGCGCTAACTCCTTTCAGCATGCGACGAGTGGTTAGTACCAATCCGAAGTTATATTCACCGTGACATGGTGATTCACGATTACTACTCGAGATAGGTAGGCCCTCTCAGGCTTTCCCCCTCTTGAAACGGAGCGTGCGACTTTCACCGCACTCCGCTTGAGCAAGAACTTTTAATGATTACTATCATTATCTAGCTATTTTTGCTTCCGCAATTTGGCAGACGAACTTTCATTTCTTAGAGTAATTCATACTCACACCCGGGCATCGATTCTTGTTGCTTTGACTTGTCTCCAAAGTTACTGTTTTGGATAGGTTTCGCGGTGATTCCTCAGAATACATTCGTTGGCATGGGCCCGAACCTGCATCCTTTGAGTTTCTCCGTGGCCGTGTCTTGTCAACAGACTCTATCCTTTGTTGCCTTGATCTTATCGATATTATGGACCTTGTGAGTATACGTCGCTACTACGTGGTTTTAGCCATACTACTAGTCTTTTATTTGAAGTACCAGCTGTCTTAGCTTCGTTAAGTTTTTACTTGCCAATTTCGTCAGTTCTCACCAGTTTCAAGTCTGCACTCTTTCGAGTTAGATCTAATTTCTGTTTATCAATTTTTGCTTTTATCATGGGTTACTTTAATATGACATGTTCGGTGTAGGGGTTTCAGATTTCTGATATGGTCTGATCCTCCTTCCTCTTTAGGTTTGATGTGATGTATTTCTACTTTCTCTATTCCTAGTAAGGATTGTTGACACACCTCACATGTGTTGTGGTACTTCTTGAATAGTTTTGTTCTTATCGCACTTAGCACTCTGGATTCTTTCTTTTTATCGAAGTACTCTCTGTGTTCTAGTAGATAAGGGTTAAGATCAGTTTTCATGATCCCGTATTTTATCGTGTTTATTTTGATAGGATCTAATAGGACTTTTCCGCTTTTACCTGTTCATCCGTTATTTCCTTTTATTTCTTTGTAATTTCGTCTTTGACTGCTTCTTCCTGGTTTATCTTTAACGAATTTTGTTCTGATTTGTTCTCAGATATATTTATTCAATTCCTTAAAGGCCTCGAAGGAGTGTCACGATATTCTTTTATGTTCTATTCATCCTCTAAGGATAGGATTAAGTTCCATTATTATTGTGTCCATGGTGTTTTGTCTCTTGAATGCATCCGCAATCTTTCCTTTGATACTCGTGATAGCTTTTGTTGTGGGTTTGATAATTAGTATATCCTTCTGTTTACTTTTTCTATTCAATTCAGCTTTCCATAATTTTCTTGATATATTAAATCCTAGTAAGTCTATTCCGTCCTCAATGTTAGATATTTTGGTTTTCATTTGATTCAACTGCAATCCTCTTTCTTTAATGAAGTTCTCCATTATATGTTTGCATCTTATCAATATTTCTTCAGTTTTTCCTGTTATGACTACGTCGTCTGCGTATCTTATTACCTGTATTTTTGCACTTGTCTTTTTACTTGGATCTTTGAATTGACTTTTGATTGTCTCTTCTAACCCGTTCAGTGCTATATTGCAAAGAGTAGGTGAGATTATACCTCCCTGAGGTGTTCCCTCATAGGTTTGTTTATATTTTCCTTGTTCTATAACTCCTGATTTAAGTCATTGGTGCAGTGCGCTTTTGTCGCAAATTGGGGTGTTTTTCATAAGGAATCCGTGATCGATTTTGTCAAAACATTTGGATATGTCTGCTTCCAACACTAATTTGGGCGCTACAGTTTTGTCCATATAATGACGGAAGTAGGATATTGCATCATGGGTTGATCTTTTCTTTCGGAATCCGAAAGAGAATCTGTCTGATCTAGCTTCTACTGCGGGATCTACAGCCAGGTGATATAACGCTTGTATAATTCTATCTCTTATAGTGGGTATCCCTAAAGGTCTAGTGTCTCCATTAGCCTTAGGTATTAGTACTCTTCTGAGGGGTTTAGATTTATATTCATTTAAGTTCTGAATGATTTCGCGGATCTCTTTTATCATTTGATAATATTGTTCCGGTGTATTTAGGACTACGTTATCGATTCCCGGAGTTTTCCCACCTGAATTAGTTATAACTTTTCTCACAGCTATGGCTCTGGCATTAAAACTTTCAATTAAGGATCTTTGTATTTGATATACGGATTTCAGATTACCTTTCGACATAGCTATTGCTATATCGTTCTGCTTTTCTTCCACCTTTTTATAGACTTCTTTTCAGTTTATGGCATGCCATTTTTGAGCTTCGGTTGTTTGTTGGTTCACTTTTTCTATTCCGATTTCATTTTCTTTATTATTTGTGTAATTGATATTTAAAAATTGTGTTACGTTTTTGATTGATTTAAGTTCGTGTTAGTTACTAGAAGTTTATTTATAGTAATTGTTTGTTTGAAGTAACTCTTCAAAGTTTACTTTATTATTCCTGTTTCGGTTCTTTGTACTGTGCTCCCTACAGAGGGCCTTTTATCCCCTGAGGACCTATCGCTTTTAGGCTTGTTAGGACATCAAATCTTCAAGCTTCTGTTAAATTATAATACACCTGGTTGGTTTTGCATTTGATTGCTGACACTTGCAATTGGCACAAAGTTCTTTACATTTATTATATAGTTCTCCTCTGGATCATATTTCTCTCTCGATTTACTACAGAATGGTTCGACATTCCTTCTAGGGGAGAGGTACCCACTGCCCCAATCCGTCTTGGTCCTATTCTAAATTTAAACTGGGGTGTAAGCCCAGAGAAAGTTTTACACGTCATGACCGTGAGCGATCCTTGACTTTTAACTGATTGTTTTGTGTGGGCCTGTTAACTAACTTCCTCTTTTCTTACGAACTTTCAACTGATAAACTTCAACAGATCCTATTAATGCCATTACAGCATTACATTAGCTTTTTGAAACATCGTCTTCCCCACACCCTGTACAACGATTTCCGATTTTATTCTTTATACATTGCTTCCGTTCGTTATTGTCTTTTACTCCTTGAGATAAAAATAAAACAATTCATCTCTTGTTGGGAACTTAGATTATCTGACGACTTGGCAGATTTGGGGGTTACCGTGTTCAGTACATTCCACATTAACTTGTTCCTTAGGTAACTTCTTTACCCCGGTAAGATATCCCTCGAGTTTTCTTTTCTCTGGGAATTGGAGAGTTAATATATGTAAATCACGGACATATATTCATCTTACACCCTTAACGAATAATTACGAGGCCTCATCGAATGTTTTTCTTTCGATTACCATAGAACACTTCATCCTGGCACCGCGTAGAGCCGTCACTCTAGGCTGACACTTAAGTCCGGTTACTTTTGTCCCTTCAGCTTCATACTTTCGTTTCATTATTTCTAACTTATGTCCAGCACGTGAAGGTAGGATCATCTTTGCTCTCTAAGAAGACGGAATTTCACCGTATTAGAATGTACTGCTTTGCACGTCGCACGCAATTTCTTATTCATGCAGCCGAATTTCAGACTGCAATCCATTTCCGAATTCTATCCTATTTTTTGAGATTAGCTTAAACTCGCATTTTTGCTTCTCTTTGTGTAGGAATATGTGGCACGTCTATAGCCCACAATATTAAGGCCATGATGACTTGTCTTATTCCCTTTTATTCTTACCATTGTAGGGGGCAAGAAATGCTCTATTAATTGTAAATAAAGCCGGGGTATCCGTTAATTACACGGTCGGAACCGCAGTTTCATAACATTAACTGAAAACAGCCGTGCAACACTTGTATTATTAAAATTAAAACCTTAAATAACTTTAATAACATTCAAATTGTGGTAAGGTTTTTCGTGGATCATCGAATTAAATAACATACTTCACTGCTGGGGTCAGAAACGGTCTAGTGATTTCAGTTCCTGCGTTGCCACACTACTCTTGAGGTGAAATGCTTACACTTTCATTTATAAACCAAGTAATATTACCTAATTTATGGCATTCATCATTCTCTGCAAAGACTACTTGGGTACCTAATCCTGTTCGTTCTCTGTGCCTTCGTCCCTGAACGTCAGTTTTTACATAAGAGGTTGCCTTCGCCTTTACCAGTCCCTATAGTATCAACAAATTTTATCTCTACACCATAAGTACGACTCTCCTCACATAAAACTCTAGTAGAGATGTATCCGGTTAGGACATTTACTACCGTCTACGTACCCTTTAAACCTATTTAAGATGAATAACACTAGCCTCTTACGTATTACCGCGACTGCTGGCACGTAATTAGTCAAGGCATAAATATGCATATCGTCATAATCAATATGCAGTTAGAACTTTATTCGACAAACCGATTTAGAGTAAGAACATACTTGCATATCAGTAAATCTTCTCCGTTCTCCGAAGTTGCCAGTTCAGCCGTTAGTAAGGTAGGAACCCAGTATAGTGAACCCCCTTCCGAACCGTACGTGCTCCTTTCAAAGCATACGGCTCTCACCCTGATCGCTACATGAATAGGCATGGATGTCCATTAGACACCTAGCATTATTACTAATACTATAGCTTTTGTTTTGAGAAAGTGACCAAATAAAGATAGCTGGACAGTTGTCCCATGCTTCAGGTGGTTTATCTCGGTTTGATCAAGCTAGCCCCCTTCATAATTATTCCCTATAATTACTAGTATGAGGCCTCCGACTTCTTAGTTTTATTTATTGTTTTTTCTCAATGCTTTCGTCGTTTTTGAATATCTATATTATTTTTTTGAAAATTTTTTGGTAGTTCTTTAGTGATACTCCATTATATTCTCCTTTATGCACTTGGTTGTGACAAGTTCTACATAATGGTACTTGTTTTCTATTAATTCTGGCCATCATTTGCTCAAAAGGATTTAATTTCAAATTGACAGTTTTTACATGTCTGATATGATGCATCTCAATATTAGATGTAAATCCACAGTTAGAGCATACTAGTCCTAGAGGGTTAATAGTTGAAATTTTTCATATAATGGGATTTATCGGATCGTTGAATTTTGCTCCCCTAAAAAAACCATAGGGTTTCTTTCAAGGTTAGGTTGAGTAAACTTAACATATTTAGGTTCTGACCTTTTTCCAGTTACTTTGACTACTATGTCTTCTCCAAATCTTTGATCGAACACTTTTTGACTGATTTTTAATTTTGCTCTAAGTGTTGTTGAGAGACTTCCCTTTATAATTCAAATTATTTTGTTTAGTCTTCTCCGATTATCAGCAAAGCTGTAGTAGTTAGAAATACCATTAATTATTGAATTATATCTCATAATGATATCAGTAATTGGTAGTAAAGTAAATTTAGTTATACTTTTGGGTTTTCACTTATTGTTCATTACTTTCACAAATCCTTTTTCTTCCAATTTCTTAATAAGTTCCAGAATAGGGGCAGTCATTCATATTCCACCGGTTGGAATTCTTCTTTTCTTGTTGTCTTTAGTCTTAGTATATCAAGTACTTTTATTAGATGCGATCCTCTTAATAACGGTACCCAGAAATTTGGCTCTTCCGGATCTTGCATTTGTTATTAAGGTTTTCTCTATTGAAAGTTCTAACTTTCATTCGTCTAGTTTACTCTTTATTCTTGACTTAAGATCAACCACCGTTTTCTTGTTTCCTCAGACACCAATTAGTCAGTCATCAGCATATCTGACATATCTGACTTTGGTGTAATCTGGGTTGGGAGTTAGTGATTTCAGTCTTCTTTTTAGTTTCATTTTCTTTCTGTATTCCTTTCTTTCTTTAGTAAAATCTTCTCCATTGTTTTGGAGAATGGTTATCTTTTTTTTTAATCTGATTATTCTCATCTCTAAACTGTGATACGCTTTGTTTTTACTATAAGGTTTCTTTACTTTGTTCTCATCTTCATATCTTTTTACTATACCCTCAACGTATTCGTCAAGTTTATGTAGTATCAAGTTAGAAAGAAGTGGACTAATAATTCCTCCTTGGGGTACCCCTTTATCTGTGGATACATATTCCTTTTTCTTTAGGTCAAACTCGACATATCCAGCTTTAACAAACTTTCAATAGAGGTTGATAAGTCTGGCTTCAGCGAAGTGTTCTTTTAATAGGTTCTCCAAAATATAGTGGTCTATATTGTCGAAAAAACCTTTTATGTCACCTTCTATGAATCAGCTTACTCCTCTTCACTCTCTAACTTCTCTAAGGGCGGTGTGACATCCACGTTTTGGTCTAAAGCCATGAGACGTGTCCAAGAACAGAGGTTCAAGGACTGCTTCAAGCGCTAGCCTCATTGCTTGCTGTACTATTTTGTCCCTAGGGCTGCTAATTCCAAGAGGTCTTTTCTTACCGTTAGCTTTCGGGATATAAACTCTTCTGGCTGGTTTTGGTTGTCATGATTCATTCAGAAGATCTTTTTGAGCTTTGATGAATCAATTTTTATCCAGACCATCCAGTGTGATTGAATCTATTCCTTTGGTCATATTTCCTGGTTTACTCTTTATAGAGTTGTATGCCATTAGTAAGACGTCTCCGCTACATAGTACTTCAAAGGCGTTACAACATTTCCCTTCTTCATTAAACTTTAACTTATTTTTTATGATATGTCAGATGTCTTTTGATTCCGGGTTAACTTTGTTCAGTTTTTCAATATTTGTATGGGGGACATTAATGCATTCCAGAGAGTGTGTTGAGTTATTTGTATTTACGTTAGTTATTTGTTGAGCGTTATTTTATTAATTATTTTTGGCTATCTGCACCTTACTCAGCTTACCATATTTTTACAGGAGGGTAGGCTGCTAACCTTTCTCCTGGACTTAGACTCAACTCTAAGCCAATGTTCTCCCCTTTCTAGTGTTCCGGAGCATGATGATTGCATCGTTGCCCTTGTTGAGACTTAGAGAGAGATTATGGTTTGTAAGATGAATAATCAGATTTAGATATTCTTAGGGCGACTTAACATTAATTGATTGCTCACTAACAAGAGATCTATGTCTGTGATTTATTTTATTGTCTGCTCATTTAAGAGGTACGACCTTCTACTCAGTTACTGAATAGGTTCATTTAAGCTAATTACCATGTTATCACTATCATTGATGATCTTGTTAGTGCAATCTCTAAGAGATCCTGAATTCTAATTTATACGGCCATGAATCTTTTAGGTATTGTGATGCTTTATCTCTTTCTTCGAGTTGGGGTACTACTAGTTTCATCAATTTTTCCGTGGCCCGATGAAAAATTGTAGTAGTATACGGCGTGTGAGAAGATATACGATGAATGTATATGATATCCGTAATAGTGGTCCTCTAACCCCACATCCTATTCTTAATACCATGAGACTCTTAGCTTGCGGTCAAGTTGTCGTTTCGTCAGCTCTATCTTCCTTAGAGTCCTGCTTACCCGCTTTTCATACATGCTACACTCCCCTCTCTATTACTAGATTTACAAGGACTAGGTGGACAACCTTTAATCCGAGGATAAGTATGATGCTTTACAGATATTTGAAACAATCTGGTTCTTTTGTTAGGAGAACAACCATATAAATTATTAGACAGCGCACGGCCATTGACCAAGATTCCTCACTGCTGTACTCGCTTGCCTTGGGATTTTTTCGTCCCCAATGTGGTCGATCAACTTTTCAGCTTCGACTACGAGAATTTAGGCTTGTTAAGCAGTAACCTTAACAACAACCTATCTCGGCGACCACCCTATGTCCTCTTAAAGCGGCATAATTACCCTCTCCCCCCCTCCCCGGCAAGGCCGGGGAGGGGATTATGGGGGATTTTTCCCCCTCTTTAAGGTCGGCTTGGGGTCTATACTCACCTGTACACCACTTTTAATAAAATAGAAGCTTACGCTTTATTAAATTAAACGTTCGATTAGCATGTGTCAAGCATTTCGACAGCGTTCAATCAGAGCCATCACCAAACTCACCCATATATACACACATTTATAGTGTGGATGGTTACATCCATCACTATAAATGTGTGGATGGTTACATCCATCACTATAAATTATTGGTTGTTTTGATATTCACACTAGACTCTACGTATGAATCAAGAAAAATAAGATCTTCTTTTTTATTTTGGGATAAAATCAAGCTATTTCTTGCTAAATATATCTCTCTAAATTATAGTTTTATGTAGGCTTTGCAAAGCTAGCTTTTAAATTATACATTAAATGATAACATTAACATTTAATTAATTTATTCTATTTTCTATTAAAGACCTAAACCTTTTACTTGAAGTAATTATATATACAGACATATTGTTTACTATAACTTTCCTTAAATTCTTTTAAATTTAGTTTATTTTTATCTCCAAAATATTTTGCCTTCGGCACAGGGATGTGCTGGGCTGCTTTATAAATCTTAGATTTATATCAGCAGAAGGACTAAATTATGCAACTATGTAAAACGAATAACAGACTTAAGATCAAACTTCGATTCCAGAATAAACTCTTCCTTGTCTTCCTCCTCCTCCAAATCCCATTCCTCAGATTCTTTCCAAGACTTCATACTCAAAGAAGTGGTCACAAATGCACAATCTTTGACCAAGGTCTTTATGTAACGCTCGACCTGATGCTCAATATAGATTTGAAGTATTCTAGGTTTCATCTTGCTTATATTGTTTTTCGATTCCAACAATTGATGGTCGAAGCCAGAAGGAGACAAAACACATCGGCGTTTGGGCTCTGAAAGTCTTAGACTTTCAGAGTCAACAGAAGCCTTTCCTACTAAAGATCAGTAAAACCTTAAAAAATATAACCATGTTACTTACTCTTCAATTTGGTTCCGAGAGAACACGACGAAGTATCTGTATGATACAGGTTCGAACCTGTATTAAGAGTTGATTCTGAAACAGTCAGACCGTGCTGTAAATTCAAAGAGGGACTTTGAGGGCTTGAAGGGGGAAGAGTACCCTAAAAATCAAATCTTGAGGTGTTGACATTGTGAAGTTGTTTACTTGAGGGCACAGAACAATTATGGCTGCCTGAATAATGAAAAGAAGGCAAAAAATATTCCATTATGGAACAAAATATAGAACAGATACAGATGTAATGTGATAATGTTTAGGCTGAATCGATCTGATCTTTTTCTGGGAAGAAATAAAAGAACAAAAGTGAAAAGGTGTCTCCTTTAAAGAAACTTTTTTAACTATACATCATCAGCTTCTGATAGAGACAGACTCCAATTTTAGATTACACAATCTTAATACGTAAGTTTCGCCACTACTCCGTAATCAAGTTATCTAATCGACATGTACCCCCACAATGCAATCAACACGAGATGATATTTTGACCAATAACTAAGACGGATCACCTCCACATGTAGGGCTAATCATCAGTTTAGTTTGTGGGACAAAACTAGCGGACCGCCCCGCGGCTAGCAGATACGAGGCCACATCGTACGATATTACGTAGTTGGACACTAAGTCCCTGTATCTATTCACCAATCACATACAATCTTCTTATCTTCTCCGACCCTTCAACCGTAAACCCCCACGATCGACGAGTCACTTGATTAAGATCCCCACTTTAAAACAAGTTTGTGCCTCACCAGATTACGTCACATCATCATGAAGATCCTTGAATAATACAAGATCACATGCTGAGATGAACACGCCACCTTTAGTCTGGATCACACAATCTCAAGATTTGACCAATTAAATTAATATTTTTTTATCATACTTCTCGAAGAATTCGTAATCCTTTTGATCTTGTGATTGACATTGTCCAATAGATAGTTTAAGATCCCTGTTAACCCCCCCCCCCCTCGGAAACGAGATGCATGCCAAGGCAATGCATCTCGATTGCCACCGTGGCATGAGTCATTGAGTCATGTGGGCTGATGATGGAATCATCTAGCCTCCGGCTGGCTTTAGGCCGACTTTTATCTCTTTATCACGTAGTGATATCAGAGATACCGGCCAGCCGACCCTTCCCTTCCTTATCTCGAAGAGATTATGGATAGGCTAGAACCTAATAAAAACAGGTTTTCCTTATCTATGATGTAATAAACAGATCATCTAGACATAACTAGTGGGCTGATCATGAATCTAGATCCAAGGAAAACTTGTTTTCCTTATCTATGATCTACGCCTAGATTCCTTATCCTTGGTATCATCCAATTAAAATATCTCCTTGCTCACCATCCTAGTTTGAAGAATCAAACCTGTTTGATTCAAAAACAAGTTTTGAATAAAACTAGCACACCCCGCCACTTTGGCTTAGAAATCATACGATTAGAAATCATACGATTAGAAATCAAATGCTTAGAAATAAAAAATGAATTTTACCCCTCCTCTTCCCCTTCGGGGATCTGGAGCAGGCGGCACCTAAAGCCGAAATATCTATCAATATAAAAATAGTCACCTCCCCCCCTTACATTCTGTTTTCATTTTTTATCCTAAACTCATCTTCATCAATCTAAACCCCCCTACACTATCACAATCTATCAAATACACCACCACCACCACCAACCTCAACCTCCACACTATCACAATCTAACACGACACCACCAATCTCGTGCCGGCACCCCTCACTGTCACAATCAATTACCTCACCATCAATCATAACCTATGTATACTTTGATTCTCATCAAAGTATACCCTAAGCCAACTCTTTGACTATTTTCTTGGTCACGACCTTCAACAGACATATTTCTTGTCACCCCCATCATTCTTCACTATGACCTCTTGGCCTGGAATCGCTCAAACTTCTTCGGAGTACACCTTTCTCCGTGATCTTCGCAAGGTGTACCCTCAGATCCTGAGCGGTAAGGGCAATTACCTTACTACAAAGGATGGTCGCGAGGTGTTTGACGCATGTTCAGGAGCTGCTGTCTCCTGTCTTGGCGTAGCCAACCAAAGAGTCATCGAAGCAATACATAAACAGTTAAAATCCGGAACCCCCTACCTGGCATCCTCATTTTGGGCCAACGATGTCGTCGAAGACTTGTCCAAGGAGCTCATCCAAGGTACTAATAACCAAATGGGTAGAGTCTACTTGACAGGGTCAGGTTCTGAGGCAATGGAGGCAGCTATAAAGCTGTCTCGTCAATACTTCTACGAACAAGACCCGAAAACTCCCCGTGTCAACTTCATTGCCCGGAAGAATTCATATCACGGCAATACCCTTGGAGCTTGTTGTCGAGAAAGGGTGGTACATGTATAGGGTCGAGAAAAAGTGGTACATGTATTGGATCTTGTTGTCGAAAAAAAGTGGTACATCTATGGGATATTATTAGCCGTACACTCTTTCAATATAAAACCAAATTAAACTACTTTCTTTACTAAGTCTGAAATAAACTTATGCTTATTAATTTTTTTTTCTTTCATGAGCCTCCGGCTACAGAATGCATTATTTAGTTTATTAAGGGATTAAAAATCCAGAGTTTAGTTTTAAGTTAATATTAATTTAGTTTGGTAATTTTTTTTTTTGTAAAATAAAGTTATTTCTTGCTAAATATATCTCTCTAAATTATAGTTTTATCTAGGCTTTGCAATGCTCGCTTTTAAATTATACATTAAAGGATAATATTATCATTTAATTAATTTATTCATTCTATTTTCTATTTAAAATCTAAACCTTTTACTTGAAGTAATTATATATATAGACATATTGTTTACTATAGCTTCCTTAAATTCTTTTAAATTTAGTTTATTTTTATCTTCAAAATCTTTTGCCTTCGGCACAGGGAAGTACTATTTTTTTGTGCCTTTATCGCTTTAGCCCTCTTCCCCTCATATCACTACGTGATAAGGGGATCTGGGATATCCGCGATATTTTATTTTACTGACGATCTTTATACTCTTACCCCCCCCAGATATCTGGGGGGAGGGCTAGATAAGTGATATAAGATAAATGTAAACCAACTAGATTAAACCTTTTTTTTTTGTATTTTTATTTTACCCCTCCACCGATTAATGCTTGCACAACAAAGAATATCATTAATATAGCATGAGCTGTTATGATACTATTATATAATTGATTATCTGCAATATACTGAACACCTGGACCACTTAGTTCCATTCTAATAAGTACAGAAAATGCTGTACCTAATAACCCTGAAAATAGCGCAAACATTAAATATAATGTTCCTATATCTTTAGCATTTGTTGATAAGAATCATCTCTCGTATCACATACTTATAGATGATCTTAATGTTATATTTTTCTTACTTGGGCCTATATTCCTTATCGTGAATGACATACACAAACATAATTAAAATTATGTCTACTAGCCTTAATAAAAATAAAAATTAAAGCGGACACCGAAAAATATTTTTGATGTAAACCCCCGGCCCCCGGCTTTATCTAAGATCTTCTCCGGTTTTCTTCTATATTCCCCCCTCCCTTTAACTCGAAGAGATTATATGGGAGGAGAGACCGAAAAGGATCCCTCTTCTTAAAAGAAGAAGGGTTTTATATAGCGTGATATCAAGTAATATAAATAAAATTTAATTCTTAAGATTACACTTATTACTGCTGAAATACCTCTTATTAAATTTATTCGTGCCCTTTATCCTTGATATCGCTACGTGATAAAAGGATATGAGGGCAATAAGAAAAATTCTTAATAATATAGTTACAAACTACATATCTTAACCTAAAGGTCAAGATATACATGTTTTCTATACTATTACATTATATTCTTTTAGTACTAACTTCAGTAAAAACTATACTAATTACTTTAGATAGCACCTCCACAATATAATCCACCTCCTTCTTTTTGATGATAAATGGAGGAGCAATAATAATACGATCTGTATGAAAAAGATAACCAGCAGACCCCCCATAGTAAACAGCTAAGTTAAATTCAGGTGAGAAAGCTAAATCCACTATTCTTCTAGCTATTTCTAAGTTAGGATTAAAAGGCATTTTTGTTATTTTATCTTCTACAAATTCTATGCCTCATAAAAGACCACGCCCTCTAATTTCTCCTACATTAGGGTGATCAGATAAAACAGCTTTTAAACGTTTTTCCAGGTATACCCCTTGTTTAGTTACATTAGCTAGTAAATTTTTATCCTGGATAACTCTTTGTACTTCTAGGGCACCTGCAACAGTGGATGGCATCCCTTCATATGTTTGTCCGTGGACAAACTCTCCGTTACCTTTATATATAACATTAACAACCTTTTCAGAGGCTAAGACCGCGGAGATAGGAACATATCCGCCTCCAAGTCCCTTCCCATTGGTCTGAATGTCTGGTATAACATTATCCCATTGTCAAGCATGCAAAGTACCCGTTCTACCCATACCGCATAGTACTTCATCAAAAATTAAAAGTACACCATACTTAACACAAATTTCTTGCATAGCCTTTAAATAGCCAGGTACAGAAGGCACACCTCCTAAGGCTGCCCCCCACCACAGGTTCAAGAATAAATGCCATAATTGTATCAGCCCCTATCTCTAAAAATTTGGCTTCTAATTCTGCTTTCTTTCTAGCCACGAAAGCAGCATCTGATTCACCTAATAGTAGTTCACGGTATGGATAACATGCGGAAACGTAGTGAATGTTATCTAATTTTAACACAGATTTGTAATAAATTTTTCTTGAAAAATACCCTGATAGAGCCAAAGCATTTAAAGTAGCTCCATGGTAAGAACCTACCCTAGCCACAATATTAATCCGCTTATTTTCTTTATTTTCACTGTGATAACTATAAGCCAACTTAATTGCAGCTTCTATTGACTCAGAGCCATAATTAAGCAAATATACTCTAAACATTTGATAGTTAGTTCCTCTTATAAGAACTTCACATAAATTTTCGACCACTTGATTATTTCAAACCGAAGACAGGTAAGTTATACCTGTTTTGTTTTGGCGAGTTATCGCATCAATAACTTTATTATTACGATGACCTATGGAAGATACCATAGCACCTGATGACGCATCCAAAATAGTACGACCATCTTTTGTAATAATATAACAACCTCTACCTTTAATTGCATAAGGTCTACTATCATTAAAAGGACCCATTAGAGAAAAAGAACTATGAAATCTGCTAAGATTTTTAATAGTTACATTATTATTATGTTTACGACTATCTTCCTGATCTTGTATCGTATGCACTAACATAAACATTCTTTATATATACACGTGTATAATTAAATATAAAATAAATTAAATTTTAATTTAATTTATTTTATAGCTAGATTTTTTTATTGTTTGTAATTAAATTACAATTTATTATTGTATTAAATATACAAACAATAAAAAAAATAAGAGTGCATGAAGTAATATAACTAAAAAAAGAGTTTCTTTGTTTTTTCTTGCAGTATCCTCCGGATAAAGGAGGGCAAGAAAAAACACATAGCCACCTTAGGTGGCTGAAACTTGGCCGGAGGCCGAGGGAGTTATTTAGAATATTCTTTTCATACCATCTCTTTCCCTTTACCCTTTATCCCCCAAGCCTCATTCCCCCTGATATCACTACGTGATAAAAAGGAAAAGGGATCAGTGTTACAAGGTAAAGGAACTCAGCATAAAAAGAAGCTAGAGAATTATATAAATATTAATAAGGTTATGGAGGAATCGAACCCCATAATTCTTCACCCTATTGATTAATAAGATGATGAATCATATATAAATGTAGACCAACTACATCATAACCTTAAATAATCATAATTTTAATTATGATTATTAAACATTATTTTTACTCTTTTTAAATTTAACACAATTCTTACCTGTATCACGTAGTGATAAAAGAGAATACCAAATTGTAATTTAATTTAAAAAAAGAATCAAAATTTAGGTCAAATTTCAGCCACCTGATTACCTTCCCCCCCCCCTTTTATCTGCGATAAAAAAGGGGAAGGTGACAATGGAAATTAATTTGTGATTAAACAATTTACTTTGCTTAATGTAAATCTAAACCGTCTTTTATATAACCACTACTTAATACTACAAAAACTTGTGCTTGTATAAAAGCTATTCCCAATTCCAAACCCGAAAAAGCTATAATAAAAGATAAAGGTACTAATCCTAAAAAGAAGAATATTATACCACTTGTCATTATATTGTATGTGAAACCTGCTAATATGTTTAATAACATGTGACCTGATAAACGTCCACAAATTCATCCTTTTGTTAAATAAATCCCCGAAAACTTATACTAATTTAAACAAATACACACCTTTAAAGGGATTAGTTCTATTTTCTTTCAAGTATAAAGATATACTGGCTATCGTCAAGCTAATGCTCTAACTGCAGCACCTATAGAAGAATATATTGTAACTTCTTTAGTTTCTACATTAGTAACCTCTACCTTTTTAGATGTTTTTTGAACTTTTATGGCTGCACTAAACGTAGTTTGTGTTGAGCCTTCTCTAGATAAAACTACACTGCCTTCAGGTTGCACCTTTCCTATATTAGGTTTTTCAACCTGGCCTTCTGTATCAAGTAATTTAAAAGTATATTTTCCTAAAACAGGTTTATCTTGATTTAAGTAAATATAATGTTCGATATATCTTTTATTAATACCTAATGCACGGGCAGCTGCTTTTATAGCGTGGTATGTAGTAGAAGTATTTGTTTCTATGTCAGTTACCTCAACTTGAATTTTCATAGGATGAGATGCTGACATTTTAGCTAAAGTTTCTGGAGATCTTTTAAGAGCAGCAGCACGCATATTCTCTACAGTAGCTTCTGAATGTTTTCATCCAGACCCTCGAGAAGGGCTTCCAGGTGTTTTTAATATATTATACTCTCCAGAGTATAATTCAAAAAAATGTTTTTCTCTAGACATAAGATTATCTATGTCACAAATATCTAGAATAGTAAGACTAAAGTTATGGTAGCCGTATTTTAATAATGCAACATTAATAGGCATACTATTTTCATTTAGTAATCTATTTACATTATAATACTCTAATAGTCTACGTTTCATTAGAGTTGTTTACCTTTTCTACATGATAACGTTTTTTTACTATAAAATAACCTTGTGTATTTTTAACCCTTCTCGAAAGTGGTGGATGTGTAACACCCATAGCTTTAGCTGCTTTAGTTATAGAAGTATATACTGAAGTTTCATTTGTATTTAAGTCTATAACTTTTAAGGCTGTACCACGTTCTTCACTCATTTTTGCCTAGGTGGATTCTGAAATAATAGATTTCCCTAACCTGGCTAAACTAATTAAGGCTTTAGTTTCTTCAGTGTGTTTTTTACCAAAATTAGGATTATTAACACCTTTAGTAGCCAAACTAATTAATTTTTTTTGTTTCTTCAGTGTGTTTATGCCCTTGAGCAGATATACTCAATTTTTTCTCTAGTTTCCTGCGAATGAATACTTCCAAGTCTTGAACCAGCCGTAGAGTTAAGATTATATTCAGGTTTTAATAAATCAATATAATATTGTTCTCTACTTATAGCATTTTCTTTTGTACAGTATTCTAAAATCTCTAATTGAAAATTAGAGTAACCATACTTTAAAATTGCACTGTATATTAGACTTTTACTTTTATTTATTCTAACGGAAAGATAAGAAAAATCAAAGTATACCCTAAATCTACGGCCTAAATTAATACTGCTACCTATATAGGTATTCCCATTTACTTTATTAACTCAACGATATATTCCTGCCAGATTTTTAGTATCCTTTAGTATCATTGATTTATTTAAAAAAGAATCAGGATATATTACAACAGGAATAAGGCAAAATTTTGAGTTGTTTGTGGCGCAGCTGCAGCTTTGTGAGTATTTTCTGCGGCTAATTACGGTAGAAAAACCGCTCTTATGTTTATAATTATAACTATTATTATTCTTTAAATTTGAGAAAGAAGATGAAATAGGTTTGTGATTTCGTAATCACAATATCCTATACATTGTTGCTCATGAACTTATATTATTTTCGTGTTTATTCAGCTTGTTCTACAGATATTTATTCAGCTTGTTCTACAGATAATTATTTTTCGGATAGACATATTTATAGGGGAGAACTACCTACGTACTTTTTACTATTCAATTTATTAGTTCACATATAAATACCAGATTTACCTTTAATATGGTTAAGAATATCAAGTTTATCTTTGTCTGCATCCAGAAAAACAACTAAATCTGAAGAACTTGTATAGGAAATATCTTTACATGCTGCACATGAAGCTGAAAACGCTCTAACGCCCAATTTATTGTAACCAAATTTGTATAAATTTATAGTTACCCTTGGTTGATATAATAAACTACGTGGTGAGATAGTCTCTCCAACTTTGTTTATGTTAATACTATTGGGTAAAACTGAATTAGTATTTAAAAATTTTACACTAGATAATATAAGTCGTTCACAACTTTATCCTTTCTTTAAAGGTATTTATATTGGCATAAGCCCAATAAATAAATCCTTTCTTTAAAGACGGGTCGCACATGCTTGCGTTTAAATTTTACTTTTCTTTATTCTTTCTAAGGAGCTGTAAGCTCCTAAAATAACAAAATAAATTGTAAACAAAGATATTAATCTTTATACATAATAATAATATGTATTTACCCATTTCTCTATTTATGTTGTGATACCGCTACGTATAAATAGAACGTAACCGTAAAAAAACAAAGTAAGAGAAATATAATTAAGGATAGGCTATTGTGGTATCTTTAATCTTGAATTACTTAATTTATTCCAAGAACCGGATTTCCCGGCGACTAGAGTATACCTTATAGTTATTAATATGTATTCTATTCCTCTCGCTAAATAAATTGTCAAACGATAAAAATAGCTTAACCATAAGTAACTAAAGAACCGTCTACTCGTTGCTCTTTTACAGTAATTGTTTTGTATATCTACCTATCGAAGCAACTATGTTAGTTTAGATTCCTCGTAATAAGTAGACATATATTACTGATTTAGATCCGCGATCACCCATTCCTATTACTAGAATCTCTAATGATATTACTATACCCTGAGTCATTAATCAGGCCAGATAAAAAGTTTTTGTATTATCTTTAGTTATTAGAGCTTTAGGGCTTCCCCGGAATTTGGCTCTTGAACACAATAAGAGTAAGTCACCTAACCTCATCTATTTATGTTAGCTGCTAATCTTAAACCTAAAGAAATATTTCTAGCTAAGTATGATCGGCTGTACTCTTGACCAGTTTTTATTTTAATTATAAACATAGAAAATCCAATTAACCCGAAGTAGATTAGGGTAACTAAGAAGATAGTTAAAAGATTAATTATTAAACTATATCCCTAAGGGATATGGATAAGCAAACTCCTCGTATAGTTAAACTAACTTAAAAATATATCTTTTTCTAAAGGGATTAACACGTTGCTTTGCAAAATACCCTGATATACTTGATGGGGATATGTTTAAAGCTTCAGCTGCTAAAGTAAATGAAGGATAAATAGTTACTTTATTTGTTTCAAGATCGGTAACCTCTATTCCCTTTGTACCTCTAGTAACTTTATTTTCAAGATTTTCTAGTTTAGATATACTATATCCTTTTAAGGTTTCATCTCCCGTTTTATGAATAAAATATCATAAACGCGCTCTAGATACATTCAAATATTTAGCAGCATCTGTCATAGAAACAAATTCTTTTTTATCCCCTGTTTCAATATTATTTAATAAAACAGGCTGTTGAGGTAATGTCGTTACATTAGAAGATACTTGAGTTTCATTAGAACTTGCGTTAAGGCTAGATATTTTATATTTATTGTATAGAGTACCTTCGGATAAATATTTACCCACTGTTACCCTAGATATACCTAAATATTCTCCGGCTTCTGTAAGAGAGATAAATTCTTTTATATTCCCTGTTTCAGTATCAGTAACTATAACAGATTTTCTCAAAGTATTACCTAAACGCAAATTTTCTATGTGCTCTTTATCTAAAGTTTTACCTAATAAGATTTCCCTTTTGATATCACGAGTTGATTCTAAAACTTTTCTATCTTTAGAAGCTAAACTAATTAATTTTTTAGCGGCTTCACTATGTCTATATCCTAAAGGAGATCCAGCTACTTTTAATATATTGTATTCTGGGTTACATGTATCAAAGTAGAATTGTTCTCTTTCAAGTAATATCTCCGGATAGCAATATTCTAAAATTTCTAATCTAAACCCTGAATACCCATATTTTAATAATGCTTTATAGATTATTAAATTCCGTTTAGGATATGATATATGATTATAATTAAAATATTGTTTAAATCTTGTACTTAAATTTTTAGCTGAACCTATGTATGATTTACCCGATTCTATATGAACTCACCGGTAGACACCTGTTCGCCCATTATTCTCGTTAACAATTAACTCCTTATCTAGATCAGAATTGGAATAAAAATTAACGGGTATAACAGGTACACATCTACTTGATGTGGACATACTTCTTTTACCGTTAGAGACTCCATAATTAACAGGTTTATAAGCCTGACTCCGTACTATATCTATACTTTTATCATTAGTTTCCAACAGTTTATTTACCTTTTTAACCTGGTATTGTTTTTTCACCACAAAGGTATCTAGATTTTTACTAAGTCTTTTCGTGATGGCAGGTTGTGAGACACCCATTGCTTCTGCCGCCTTTTTAACGGAAGGGTACACTGAAGTTTCATTTGTTTTTAAGTCTAGAACACTTAAAGATGTTCCGTTTCGAACACTCATTTTAGCTTTCATAGATTCTGAAAGAAAGGATTTACCTAATCTGGCTAAAGTGTATAAGGCTTTAGTTTTTTCACTTCTAGTTTTACCAAAATTAGGGTTATTAATACCTTTATTCGCAAGACTTAATAATTTTTTAGTTTCTTCAGTAAGTTTACGCCCTTTAGCAGAATTACTCATTTTTAACCTGCTTTCTTCCGAATTAACACTTCCAAGTCTTGAACCTGCTATTAAGTTAAGATTATAATGGGGTTTTAATAAATCAATATAATATTGTTCTCTACTTATAGCGTTTTCTTTTGTACAGTATTCTAAGATTTCTAGTTGGAAATTACCATAACCGTACTTCAAAATCGCGCTATATATCAAGCTTTTACTTCGGACTAAACTTGAGGTAATAAAACTAAAGGTAAAGTAATTTCTTAATCTTTGATTAAGATTTACACTACTACCTATATATGAATCATTGTTTACCTTATTTACTCAACGATAAACTCCTGCTTTGTTTTTATTATCCTTTAATATTATACTTTTATTTAGATAAGCATCTGGATATAAAGCTGCAGGAGTAGTGATAACCTTAGGTTGACTATTTGAATCTTTTTTATTTAAAGTAGAATAAGATCTAGTAACAAAACCAAGGATGAACCTATATAACTTTTACCTGAATCTATGTTCACTCAACGATAAATACCAGCCCGGTCTTTATTATCACGAATTATAAATTCTTTTTCTTTATCAGAATTAAGATAAACTTTCACAGGTTCTAAGCTAGAAGATGTAAATATAGTTCTTTTACATGTATATGTATAATTAACTGAATTATAAGACTGTTTAAACGGCGTTCTTATAATTTTATATTTCATAGCATTAGTTTCCAAAGGATAGTTATTAAGTATCAACATTAATTTAAGAACTAAAGATTTTATAAGTAGGTTACTGGTTTCCCGATATAAATAAACTGGCCAAGACTATACAGAAACATTAATTTGAGTTACTTATTTCTACTCAAAACCACTTTAATGGTGACTAGAGTACACCTTACAGTATTAAAAATACTGAAGAACCGTCTACTCGTTGCTCTTTTACAACTATAAAGAATTTAATTCTTCAAAATTGATTTAGATCCGCGATGATCCATTTCACTTTCGTTCATCTTATAACTTGTTACTATACCTGAGTAATTAGTTCAGCCACTAATATATTTTCATATATTGTTTAGTATTATAAGCTTTAGGACTTCCCCGGAGTTTGGCTCTTGTTCACAGAGTAACCTAATCTACTTTATGAATTCTATTAATACTAATAAAGGTAGGGGTCAGCCTTTTAAAGAACTGCCCTCAGAACCGTACGTGATAGTTTCCCATCATACGGCTCGCCACATAACGACTGGTATCCAGGACACGATAACTGGTTTTTAAAAGAGAATATTACAATAATGTACGTGCTGAAACTTTTATTAAAGTCATTTGTGAACGATACACTTTTACCATCAAGGGAGGATTAAGTCTTCTTTTGATGGCAAGGTGAGCTAGTCGCTCTATAACTCGCAATTTTCTTTAGTTCATACGCAGTCAAATCTCCTTTGTGATACAATTTGTGATGGTATTCACAAAGGGGTATTTGTTTACGTTGAAGAGCACCTTGAAGTTGGGCGAAAGAAACATTATCACCCTTACGATATTTAGCCCTGACATTTGCTATTGATCTATAATGGTGCATCTCTAAATTAGTAGTTGAACCACACAGAGTACAAGACAATCCGAAACTAGATTTCGTTAGTTTTCCACTTCAAACGGTGTTGATGTTCTCTTCTAAGTCTGCGACAGCACCTTTCTTGAACTCATGAGTTGTATGCAGTTCAGGTTTGTAAAGAGAAACTCCAGTGTCAGGACATTCAAGTTCACTACCAAATCTGCTGAAAACTTTCTTCATGGTTCTAAGTTTTAACTTACGAGCTAATGTTAAGGCACAAGAGGCTTTTAACAGCCAGATTATGAAATGCAAATTATTTCGATTTGAAGCAAAACTGTAATAATTTGACGTTCCATGTATCTTGGAGTTATAGAATCTCACAATTTCGTAGTGGCTAAGGTTCACCATACTTGTAAGACATTGGGGGATCACTTTCTGATTCTGATTTATACGTACTATCCCCGCATCTTTCAATGTTTTAATTAACTTAGAGTTAGGTGCATTCACCTGGATCATTGGAGTCCCCACCATTTTACGTTTACCGTGATTAACCAGTCAACTGCTGTTTGCCTTGATTTTTGAAATTTCTGCACCTAAGAACATCCATTTCTCCGTTGCAATGTTCGATATGATGGTATTTTCTGAATTAAGTTCGACTCCACAATTTGCCTTAAGGAAGTCCTTGACGTTGTTCTTTATGTATCTAGAATCTTTAAAACTTCCAGTTACCAAAATGACAAAGTCGTCAGCATATCTGATGTAATCCATTCTTCTAAAGCCAGGATCGAACATATCCGTACTTCTCATGGTACGCATCTGACCCTGAAGTTCCCATCTCCTTTCAGGAGAGGTAGCTCTTCCTCTCTTTGCCATTAAGCTCTTGTACATTGGATTTCACCTACGCTTTCTCCCCTTGGTGAAACTAGTTTTATACTTAGCAAGATACTTGTCCAACTCTTGCAGGACAATATTACTAAGCAAGGGACTAAGGATACCCCCTGGGGTGTCCCCGTGTCTGAGTTCACCAGTTTTCCAGTAGTAGGATCAATGTACCCGGCACTAATAAACTTTCCAATTAAGCTAAGGAAAGCTGGGTCTCCGATTTGAGCGCTTATCCTTTTCAAAATGATAGAGTGAGGAATAGAGTCGAAACATTTGGTAATGTCACCCTGGATAACTCAGTTATGCTTATTCCCAATTAAATAAGCTCTTAAAAGAGCGGTGTGAGTTGATCTGTTAGGTCTGAAACCATGAGATGTGTCCAAGAATTGGGGTTCAAATATCGCCTCCAATACCGAGTGAAGCGCCTTTTGTACAATTTTTTCTCTAGGAGATCCAATTCCAAGAGGCCGAGTTTTCCCGTTGGATTTAGGAATCTCTACTCGACGATTAGGTTTGAAGTTAAACTTACCACTTCTGATATCCATCGCCATTTTTTCAAATCACTTGTAATCTATTCCATCCAGAGTGGTTCCATCAATACCTCGAGTCATATTCCCGGGTTTACTCTTAATTTCATCATAACAGGCCACAAGAAAGTTCGGATCCGCAATGTTTTTAATAATTTTGTAATATTTCTGACCAGCAACCTTGTTCTGTTCCAAAAGTTTTCTCATCATAGTAGTAACGCCGACTCGCTTAGCCACCTCAGTGGGTTTGACCTTGATTGCCGGTTTTACAAGGTTACTATCTATAATTTCTACTTTCGAAGAAGTTATGCTGTTTCCCTTCGCACATATAATTGTGCTACTATGGAAACTCCGTCTCCGCATATCAAAAATAGAGGCGGTTAGATCCCGGGGTTGCGCTGAAGTTACGTTTAATGTCCAAGTAGTTTTAGCCGCCTGCTTATACCCGTTTAGGTCTTCTGTATGGAAGGAGCGTACAACCCTATGACTACCAATGGAACAATTACCAATTCCATTAGATAAGTTGTAAAGATACCGATATATTCTGCTTAAGATATCTCCCGCAGCTAGTAGGCACTTATAAGTATCAGGTTTGTTAGCCTCGACATGACTACTCCCGCTCAGACACTCCTCTTTGTGGGGCAGCCCACATCATAGTATCTGTTTGTATTCAGCTTCCCATTCCGAAAGGGTTATTAGCCCAGACAGACGTGAATACCCGCGGCGTGTATCACAAAAATAACCGTGGTCATATATACACGAGTGATCGGACTGGATCACAAGAAACGACAGCGCCTCGCCCGGCGCACGTAATAGAGCTAAAGGACAACCTGCAGGTACTAAAAGAGAAAAGAATACTAAACCATGTTTTTGGAATCCTAATATTGTTGCACCTAAAACTATAGTAAAACTTAAAGAGAAAGTTAATACAAAGTGGCTTGTTGAAGCAAAACTATATGGACAGCACAGCAAATCTTATAGACTTGCCATGGTGGACTATATCTTAATCACTCAGTTGTTATTATAAAACAGTGTTAATTGATTTTTCACGTGTAGTCTCTAAGGATCCTACTCATAACGTGGCTGGTTATTTTGGTTTCCTGCTGATTGTTCATTGTTTCATCCTTTAAGATTATCTCCGATAATCGGAACCTAAAGGCATTAGAAGTTTCCAGCATATAGTGAAATTTTTTGTATTTTATTATTATTTATCTATGATATTACTATTATCTAAACATTTATTCTTCTTTTATTGTTATTCTCTTTCTATTTATATTACTTTTAATTAGTTTTATTCTTTCTAATCCTTCGTCCGTTAAATGAGCTTTAGATTTTATTAATTCGGCTATTTGTACAAAATCTAAATAATCCTCTTTTTTAACTCCTAATAAGGGATACTCATTTAAGAAAGGTATTAGCTTATCATTTATATCTGAAAAGACTGTTACTAAGTATTGACCTTCATCACGTGTTGGTGATTTGTAATATCTACCATAGTTTAGATAAGTAACTATATCCTTTAACAATACCTCATCTTTAATATGTTGAGTTAATGAAAATCTTAAACTAACGTTTCTATTATTTTGAGTTATAACTTGGAAACTTCCTTCAGCTTCTAGAAATCCTCTAATTCAGTTTAAGTTCTTAATCTTAACATTTAAAGGATTATATATTACTGAAGGTCTTACTACTGGTTTTGCAAGAGGGAAACTCTCTTTAAACTTGTCAGATAGACCTCAGTTTAATGTAGCTTTAATTCCTACTAACTTCAGTAAACCTTCTCTAGAGAAATGCTCTTTATTCTTTATGATAGCTATAGCTTGTTTAAATAAAAGATAATCTGCACTCTTTTGAGTTATTAAAGGATAACTGTCAAAATGATCTGTGATTATTTGTAAATTCTTTAAAGAACTTACACGATATTGCATAGAATCAACTCCATGTTTATAGATCTTTCCTGTTTTCAAAGTTCTTTGTATAGCTTCTAATAATTTAATATCCTTATTATGTAAAGATATACTAAAGATAGGCTTAACTTGTCAACCAGTTAAGTTTTTACCTTGTTTATATATTGAAAGAGAGAAACAACCCTCTCCATCTACAAATCCTGTAAGATAATCAGGATTAAGGTAGAAGGCATTTTTATTGTTAAAACTATATCTAGGACTATCCTTAGATATGTCTATTTGTACGGATGACTGTGAGTCAGAGTTAAAAGAAGAATATGATTGTATTTGAAAAATTAGATTATTCTGTAATCTTAATGCTTCAAGTATGTTTGAGATAAATAATGATAAAATGCAAAGGCTCCTGTTAACCATTCCAATTAAATTATTTATTAAAATAAATATAAATAAAGCGTATATAAATGGGAAGTACATTTGCCCGTTTTTAGGGTTTATTTGATTTGTTACTATACTATGTATAGTTGCGTATAAAGATTCTTGGCTAATAGATCAGTTATTTCCTACTAATCTGTTGTAATTTGTACTTAAAAGATTAAGAGCTAATATAAATAAACCTCCTAACATTAAGTATAATCCTATGTTAGTTATTGATATATGTAAGTTCCCTAATATAGGTGCATCTAAACTTAATAAATCTCTAATTTCAAACTGACTTAAAGGACTAATTATTTCTCTACTTAAATTAAATTTTTCCATTTTAAATTATTATAATTGTATTCAATAGTAAATATTTAAATATCTAAATTGAAAAATATCTCTTGACAAACAACAATAGTTTTATTTCTACTTTATTTAGTTAAATAATTTAGAAATAAAAGTACGTGCTAAAAATAAACGAACGAATCTAGGTAATATGTATTTAGATAACATGTATATTGTTATTAAAATTATGGCAAAAGCAAAAGTTACTTCATTCACAAAATAAAAAGGAGTTAATTGAGGCATTTTATATATATAAAGATTTTTTTTTATTAATGTTATATAAAAGAATACAGAAAAAAAAATTGAAATATCTCCCTTATATCGGCAGGATAAAGTTATAAAATATTCAATTTAATTTTACTTAATTTAGTTAGATTTTAGTATTCTAATGAACATTTGCGTTTATTACAAAACGAAACGAAATAAGATTGTATTTGTATTAAATTAGATTTAATAAATATAATTAAAATTTACTAATAAACATTTTAATACAAAAATAGGTAAACTTATGTTTAATGATAAAAAAACTGGCAAAAATAAATAATAACTAAATCCTACACGAAAAAAAAAAAACTAGAACTTTTCTATTTATATGTAAAATAAAAAAATTTATCGAATTTTTATGGTCAGTCTTAAAGTTATCTATTTTAATTTTAGATTCGAACTAAAATAAGGATATTAGAAGTATCCTGCTCTACCTTTGAGCTAATGAAAATTATGTCCCTATATATAGGGACATACCCTAAAAATAATATACATTTTACTTCCTATAACGAGATTAATTCTCACTAGGTTATGGTATGTAATATCAGATAGGGGGTAAGTAATTTTAAGTAACATTCACAATTCTTAATGTCTATATAATTTAATTTATTGTAAGATAAATATATAGAAGATTATATAATAAAATTCATTATACTAGAATAACTTTCATTATATATTTTATTATTACTTTATAAAAATTTACCTTTTTTTTTCAGGATTAACAGGTAATATCTGCTATAATTACCCTTTCACCTGCGCAGCGCAGGTGACTTTAAAGGTTTAGGAAAATAATTTATACTTTTTTTTTAACCAAAAAAAATACCTTATACAAACTAAACAAAGAAAACCACCCTTTAACATAAATACTAAAATGTTAGTCTCCTCCATCTGAGTCCTGTATAGAAGGCATTTCTTCGGATTCTGGGGAAAAAGGGAGGATATAAAGTTTCAGTCGTAAAGACTTATAAATAAAAAAGAGATTTTTATTTTTTTTTATTCAATTATCCCCTTTATCATGTAGTGATATTAGGGGATTAGAAACTAATAAAAATAGAACGAACGTCCACATAAACATTTACGTCTATTACAAAACGAAACGAAATAAGAATTTAAGTATTAAATTTTTATATTCCTTACCAGACATAATTTTTTTTTTACTTTAATCTATCCTACCTTATCTATATAAGGAGGGCTAGGTGTTCTTGTTTCCGCTAATTTTGCCTATAATGCAGATATCTTTATATTAGTGCTAGGTTTGTGTCGTACATTAGGACTAAAGTATTTAGTCCCGTCTCCATGTTGGAGTAATAAACTCCCTTCTGGGGCGGCTCGACCGCTTTGTGTAAGAACATTTCCAGGTTCTCTTTCACCTTTAATATAAGAAAATTCAGGCATACCAAAATAATTATTTACAGCTGCACTAGTTGTATGTAATTCCCGTAAATTCAAATTATTAGGGTCACCTGGTACTACATGCCCTACATTATGTGATTTAACTTCCGGTGACATGGATGCCTTTTTTTCTGTAATTTTTTCAAGTGCAGAACGTGCAGCTTCCATGTCATCTCTAGGTAATTCTGGTGTATTACCTCTATTATACCCTATTGGGGAAGGGTCTCCTGGAGGTATGTTACCGCCTTGAGGTGAACCACCACCTTGAGGTGAATTACCACCTTGAGGTGAATTATTTTCCATTTTTAAGATATAAAAATCTGGAGACAATAAAGCTATTATAATAATATTAAGCAAGCATAAATTAACAACAATTAGAGATAAAACTACTATTAATTTAAACAAGCCTTTTTTTTCAATTAATAGTATATAATAAATGAGTAATACTAAAAATAAGAATACTAACTAAAAATATATTTAGATAGAATAAATTTATACATTGAATATCTATATTAAATAATTTTAACAAAACAATAGAAATTAAACTAAATATCAAAAAAAAAACCCCTAAGGTTAATCGAACAACTATTAACTGTTTAACTAAACAAGGTTCAAAATAATAAACAATAGATATAAGAATTATAGGAATAGTTAAAGTTAATAAATAAATACTCTACTTAAATAATTCCAAGTTTAAATAAATTAAACCTAAAAAAGACACTACCATCAAAAATAATATATATTATAGATGAGTATCAATAAAATTATAAGTAGTTGTTACTACGTTATATAAGTGTTTAACTCATATTAGATTTAATATTTTGATTTTATAGTACACAAAATCATTGATTAAATTATGTTTTAAAGATGACAAATAGGCTTTAAGTCCAAAATTTAATAGGGAAAACTGGTTAAAATTAACATTAACATAATAAATATAAACACAAATATGTAAAATATTTGTATAATACTTATAATATATAATAAATTTACTTCATGTAAACCTATTCCTTTGTTTACTAAAGATAAACTTACCAAATTTTGTAAAAAACAATAAGAAATAGCTATTATAGCTATTCTAGTATATAGAAAGGACAAATCTCGTCTTAATATGACGGTTTTTGAAAATAATAAGCTTAATATAGATAAAGTTATCATTATATAATTTATAATCTCCCTTTTATCAGATTACACAGATAAAAGAGAATAAGTTTTGCCAGATATCACTAAAAGATATCGGTGATAAAGGCACCAAAAAGGATCCGGGATAAAGCTTAGCCAAAGGCATCAAATTAAAGTATAAATAAAATAACTTTTTATAGGCCTGCTCGGCCTCCGCCCAAGTTTAAGCACCGCTTAAAAAAATCAGATATTTTTTTTTAGCACCGCTTAAAAAAAATCTCTGATTTTTTTAAGACCGGAACCCCCCCCTATCTCGAAAAGATTATGAGATAAGGGGGGGGCCGCGGAGCCGTTAATTATATTAATTATTATATAAGTCTATAGATTAAATTTGAAGCTGAGTAATGTAATCCGTCTAAAATTATAGATGGGTATATTCCCAATATTACTGTAAAGGCTACTAATACAAATAATAAAAAGAATTCTCTTTTAGTTACGTCACTTATATTTTCTTCAAAGAATTTAGTAAATGATCCACCAAAAGAAATTCTATTGAACATGTATATAGTATAAGCAGCTGAGAATACAATTGAAGTACTAGCAAACACACCTAATAGAGGTAATCTTTCGAAAGTACCGTATAACGACATAAATTCTCCTACAAAATTTAATGTTAAAGGAGCTCCACAATTACCTAAACAAAGAATAAAGAATAATAAAGAGAATAAAGGCATCATTTGAGTTACACCTTTGTAATAATGTATTAATCTAGTACCAGATCTATCGTATAATATACCTCCTGCACATATAAATAAACCACTAGATACAAATCCGTGGGCTAAACCTAATATTATACCTCCCTCTATACCCTGGATTGTATTACTAAATACTCCTATTAAGTATACAGCTGCGTGAGATACAGAACTATAAGCTATTAATTCTTTAATATCTGTAGTTCTTAATGTACTAAAACTAGCGTATATTATTGTAATTACACCTATAACAAAAACAATAAATGTATAATCTAAAGAAGCTTTAGGTAATATAGGTAAGATTATTCTAAATATACCATATAAACTTAATTTTAAAACAATACCTGCTAATACTATACTTCCACCTAAAGGTGATTCAACGTGAGCCTTTAATAATCAATTGTTTAAAAATATAGTAGGAGTTTTTACAGCAAATGATATAAAAATACCGATAAATAAAAATACCTGTGTAGTGTAATCAAAATTAGTTTTAAATAAAGCATCAAAATCAGTAGTACCCATTATAGAAGATATTGTTAAAATAGATAACAATAGAAATAAAGATCCGAATACGTTCGCATAACTGCGTTTTCTTTAATTTTGAGTTACTTCAATTCATACTGGCTAACCAGCAATTATAATAATATTAAATTTTTCTAAAAGAATTCATATTTAACTTAATAGATTGAATTTTAGACAAACCTTGTTCGGTTAAATGTTCTTTATTGTGCATTAAATCCAATACTTTTTTTAAATCCGCAAAGTCTAAAGCTTTAACACCTATAATTGAATATTTATCAAATAGTGGTACAATTTTTTCAAAAATATCTTTAAAGTTTGTTACAACAAAATATACTGCGGATTGGTTTAACCTTAATTCAATTCTACCACATCCAAGAGTGGATATTAACATTTCCATTAGTTCAATATCTTTGCTATGTTGAACAATATGAAATTTTAACACTACAGATTTACCCCATTTAGTTGTAGGAGAGTTACGTATAGAAATATGAAAACATCCGTCACCACTAGTTAAACCTGCGATTCAATTAGGATTTATATTATTAATTTTTTGAATTAATGGCCTAGGTGCAGGCTTGATCTCAGGGAAATTGAATTTCAATTCTTCTGATAAACCTAAATTCATAGAATCTCTAATACAAAGTAATTTATTAAACCCTTGTTTATTTAAATGTTCTTTATCCTTAATTAATTGAACAGCACTTTTAAAAAGAGTATAATCTGCTCATTTTTGACCTAATAACGGATAATTATCAAAATGAGCAATGATTGTTTCTAAATCTTTTAAAGATTTAACTGTATATTGTGAAGAAGTTTCTCCGTGTTTGGTGATTTTACCTAACCCAAAAAATTTTTGAACTTGAGATAGTAAATCTAAATCTTTACTATGTAAAGCAATTTTAAAAATGGCTTGGATTTGATAACCCATTCTATACGTATCACTTTTAAAAAAACCTAACATAAAAGATCCTTCTGCATCAACTAACCCTGTAATAAATCAGGGATCTAAATTAGTTTTAGCTTCCAATTTGTTTATGTAGGTTGTGTGCAATAATCTTTTAAAGTTACTATTTGCAATAATATTATTATAACGAGAATGAAATTTTCTCTCAAAAACAGGTTTTCCTGCGACTAGAGTACACTTTACGAAATCTAAAATTCTAGAACTCGAAGAACCATCTACTCGTTGCTCTTTTACACCCTTTAAGTTTATAGTCTGTGTACACTCGACTTTAAACCCAGAATGATTTAGATCCGCGATTACCCATTTCATGAACAAATTGTTCTTCATCTTTAGTGATATTACCATACCCTGAGTCATTAATCAGGCCATATAAAAAGTTTCCTTTATATACTTGGTTACTAAAGCTTTAAGGCTTGCCCGGAATTTGGCTCTTTTACACTTTCGGAAAAATGTATATAAGAAAAGATAAAAACTAGCTCTTACTTTATTACTAGATCCAAATAAACCTATTAATATAAATAAAGGAGGTAATATACTTTCAAAAAATACATAGAATAATAAAATATCTAATACTAAAAACACAGCTATTAGTAATGTTTCTAATAATAACATTATTATTAAATAAGATCTAATATTTTCTGTTATTGAGTTTCAATTAGATAATATAGCTATAGGCATTATTATAGTAGTTAATAATACAAAATATATAGAAATCCCATCTACTCCTAAATATATATCAAATAAATTTATATCATAATGTTCTTGTACAAATTGAAATTGATTAGAACTAAAATCAAATAATATAAATATAACTAAAGATATTGCTAAATTAACAAGAGATGTTACGAAAGCTGTTATTTTATAAGATTTTATTTTTGAAGGCGCGTTTTCCGTATTATCATAAGAGATATCACTAGATATTAAAAATATTCCTAATATAGGAATTAATAACAAAGAAGATAATAACATTTATTATCTAAAAAAAATACAAACTTCCCATATAATTAAACTAAAATTACATCATAAGTAAACAATTACATGATAGATTCTCTCACCTCCTCTGACCCCCCCCCCATTTTGCCTACGACACAACGTAGGGATAAAAAAAAAGGGGGAAACAAAATAAGAGAATTAATTATACATAAATATCTAAACATAGCGAGATATTATGGTATTTAGAATAAGCTTATATTAATAGGGAATATATCAAAACTATATAAAATACAAGGAACTAGTACAATAAATGCAAACACTACTGGTAATAATACTGTTCAACAGAAAGACATTAATTGATCAAAACGTATTCTAGGGAAAGATGCTCTAACTCAAATAAAAGTAAAAATCATTATAGAACTTTTTACTCCTAAACTTAAACCATATAAAAATCCTTCTAAGGCAGGAGTATTCATTATACCTTGAACAAAGTAATCTAGAACTAAAATTCAATCTATAACAAATAATTGTCACACTAAAAAGTCTAAATAACTTAATAAATAAACAAAATCTAATATTAAATAACCACCTAAAAATAATATACTTGTTAATATACACATTAACACTATACTACCATATTCAGCTAAGAAAAAGAATACAAATACAACTGCAGCGTGTTCTGTCATAAATCCACTAACTAACTCAGATTCAGCCTCTGCTAAATCAAAAGGAGCTCTATTAGTTTCTGCTACAGATCCTATAAAGAATATTAAGAATATAGGTAATAAGGGAAATATAAATCAAACTGCTCTTTGTGATTCTACATTAACAGTTAAATTAAAACTACCTGTTAACATAATAACAAGTAAAATAGCAGAACTTAAAATTAATTCATAACTAATTAACTGAGCTGTACTTCTTAAAGAACCTAAGAAAGCATATTTACTATTAGCACTTCATCCGGCTAATAGTATTCCGTAAGTAGCTAAAGAAGAAACTGCTAACAGATATAAGATACCTAAATTAAAATCACTAATTGCTAAACCAGGTCCATAAGGTATAACACCATAACCTAGTAGTGCAAAAACTAATGTAATAACAGGACCTAAAAAAAATAAAACGATGTTAGCTTGTGTAGGTGCTACATATTCTTTTAATAATAATTTTAAAGCATCAGCAAAAGCTTGTAATAATCCGTAATAACCTACTGCATTAGGACCTAATCTTCTTTGCATACTTGCCATGGTTTTTCTTTCAGCTACAGTAACATAAGCTACACTAAGTAAGGCAGGAACAATAACTAAAAGAACTTCGACTATCGATATAACAGTTGGTATATATAACATTGTAAAAAAAATTTTTAAATTTATTTCTTTATTATCCATAATCGTGTGTAATAATAAATATAAATGAAAAATAAATATATACTAATAAGGTTATCACTCTTATCTCTTTATTCCGGATCCCTCTTCCCCTTATATCACTACGTGATAAAGAGGGATATCAGAAAAAGAGTTTAAAAGACAAATTAGAACTTTAAAATATATTTATTTGTTATAAAACAAAAATACATAAACCCTTGTTCCGGGGGGGGGGGTATCCCTTATCTCTTCGAGATAATGGGACAAGCAAGATACCGACTTTAGATTAAGGTCAGATGTTCTCATTTTAGATTCGAACTAAAATAGGGATATCAGAAGTATCCAGCTCTACCTTTGAGCTAATGAGAATTATAAATATTAAAAATATTTATATTGTTTTATCTAGTGTTATAATACAAACGTTAATTTTTTTTTTTATTACGTGCCCGGATCCTATTTATAACTTCGTTATATCAGAGAGCAAGAAATTAAGCTAACTACGTTTACCTTTACCTTTACCTGCATTTTCAACATTTTCGTTTCTTAATTCTGATAATCTATTTTCACAACTACGTATTTTTTCAACGATTGAGGATTTTTGTTTATCTATTATATCAGGTGGAAGACCAGATTTATCATAAGTATCTTTCAATTCATTTAATTGTATTTTCATAGCCTCAATTCCATTAATATCCACGTTATTTACCATGTCTTTTTTAAAGACAGTTTCATCTACTGTTGAAACAGGAATATATTGACCACGTACGGGAGAAGATCCTCTTAAAGATTGAGCTCCAGTTTTAGAAGATTCAGCTTCTGTTTTAGAAGATTCTCCCCCAGTTTTAGAAGATTCTCCTCCAGTTTTAGAAGATCCAGGTTGATTAAATTTTCTAGATTCTTCTAGCGCTTTTTTAAGTTCAGAATCTGATGAAGTATGAGAATCAGATGAAGTATCAGAATCATAATCATAATTACGTGGATCATCTTGTATAGATGAATCTTTTGAACCTGAAGTTTCATTATTTTTAGTAAAAATAGTAGGTAAATCAGTATTAATTGCTCTTCCCCCTTCGGGTGTGGATGAATTAAAATTTTTTAATTTTAAATCTTCAAAGTATTCAAACAAAAAGTATACAAATTCTTTGAAGAAAACCATAACAGTTGTAAAAAAAACTATATGTAAAGCATGAAAACTGTTAAAAACATCACTTAAATTAGATTTTAAAAAATATAAACCTAAAGATATTGTTAATGCAATTAGTAGTTTTCGTGCTATTCTGGCAAAATTTTACTTTGTAAAGGTAAACTCACAAAGGCGTGAGGTTTAGGAGGACTACTTAAAGCTCATTCTAAACTAGGGTAACTTCTATTTAATAAAGCTTGTAAAGTATCTGTGTAGAATTGAGGTATCATTCATGGGAATCTACTTGCAGATTTTCCTTCTACTAATTGAGCGTAAACTATGTATAAGAATAATCAAGCAGCCACTACAGATACAATAGATCCAAAACTACTAATTAAATTTCAACCTGCAAAAGCGTCAGGATAGTCACTAATTCTTCTAGGCATACCTTGTAAACCTAAGAAATGTTGCTATTCTTTTAATAGGCGTACGTATTACATTAATTATATTTTATCTTTATAACTATATATTTTACCATTATGTGAATTTCCTTTTTCTATTAAACTTTTTAATGTATAAAAATTAACTTTAGCATATTTTAAAGCTTTAGATACACCATAAAATTGAGCTAAATTTTCTTTAGTATTACTATCAAAAACATAAATTGTTTTTCGAAATGAAACATCCTTAGATAATAGTAAAAAGTCCTTATAGTTAAAAACTTCTATTTTTATTCATACCGCTTACTATTTCTTTTATTTTATCTAAACCCGACGGAGTTAAATGTTGCTTGTGCTTCATTAAACTGACAACTTTACATCAATCACTAAAATCTTGGTATTTTACACCTGCTATTTCATTCTCCTCAAAAAATGGAATAATTTTACCTGTTATGTAAGATAATTTAGTTACAATGTAATCTCCATATTCTGCTCTATTAGAAGAATAATATTTTCCACATCCGAAATAATCTATCAAACTTTTCATTAGCAATTCATCACGTCTATGTTGAGTTAATTGAAAAACTAGGTTAACTTGTACTCCAGTCTTTATAGTACGACTTGAACTTAATTTTACTCCAAAGTAACCTTCTCCACTTGTAAACCCTGCTACCCACTGAGGGTTTAACGGTTGTAACACTAATTCAGGTCTAGGTGCGGCTTCACATAAAGGAAATGCGGCTTTTAAACTATTGGATAAACCCGAATTCATGGAAGCTCGGATCGCAACTAGTTTTGAAAAACCTCCTTCGGTTAAATGTTCTTTTTTATTAATGTATTCTACACCTTTTAAGAATAATTCAAAATCTTTCTGCTTATTAGTCTTTAAAGGATATAGTTTGAAATGCGGTATAATAATGGTTAATAATTCATCTAAACGATTAACTCTGTAGGATATTTTATCCTCACCACACCTATATATACTACCTGCGCCTTAAAAAAATTCACGAATTTTTACTAATAATACCTCATCTTTCATATGAAGAGAAATTTCAAACCTAGCTCCAACACTTCAACCATGACGTCAAGTTTTATTAGATAATATCGAAATCATAAATGAACCTTCTGCATCTGAAAATCCAGTAATAAAGTCTGGAGTCAATTTTAACGAGTTTGAAAAACTATTACTTACTTGTGTATAATATTTAACATTACTGTAATGCAACCTTAGTGCACTAACTCCTAATTTTACTCTATTTTGTGATGAAAGCATAATAGCCCGTATTTTTAAAAGATCCGGCTTATCTGTATTCGATAGGGGCAATAAGCACCCTTTAATTATGTTTTGTAAGTTAAAAATTTTGTTCACTTTTTTTTTTAATAAATTTAATGCCGATACAGCTTAGTGTCAGTCTCCTTTGATCATCATATTTCCTGCATTCTTTTCATCTTTGTTTATAATGAAATTCGAACTTTAACTTGAAGAATGGCCTTTTATCACCCTCCAAATCTCAACCTCAGGTCCTAACCGTGACTGTAACCTTTATGAGTAACGTATGGAAACACTGACGTCTCTACCTTCTTATGAAAGGTATAATACTAGTTTGTTTAGAAATCAGATTTCTTAGGTTTACTAGACGTGGGTCATGATAAATTCCTTCACCAAGCTCACTTCTCAGATTGCTGGTGTCTCCGCCAGGTCCGACCAAGACTACGCCTGGCAAGCTGATTTGACATCTACTCTTACAGTACCTTAACCTATTAACATTGACACGTGGGGTGTGAGCCCAACCGTATAACAATTCACCCTTCGAAAGATAGTTGCTTGTCGCATTAAGTCTTTTGCAAGAGCCGACCTCTGATGAACATATCTAGAAAAAAAAATCTAAATATGTACATCACTATAGATTTTTTTTTCGGTAGCTAGATTAATTCAAAAGCAGGGTTATTTGAAGTACAATTAGATGCTAAGACATTTAATTTAAAATAATTAACATAGTGTAAAATTTTTGCCGTAAACATAATCTTTCATTTATCGAAGGTTAATTAAAATATAGAAATATAGTATATAAAGAAAAATATATAATAGTTTCGGGCGTCGTCAGAGACGACTGAAACTTGGCCGATGGCCGAGTAAAAAGCCTATCTGTGAAATATTCACTATAATAGGCTTTACGTACGATAATAAGCATTATTTTATCTTCTATTTTTTACCTTTCCTTCAAGCTGGCGCTAGCCAGCCTAAGGTGCCTCCTTACCCTTAGCACACTTTGCACAAAGGAAGGAAGGCTTTAGCAATAGCGGCTCTCGCTACTTTTCCATCAATTTGGAAATATCTAGCCATTTCTCTACCAGATTTAAATTCTACTACTACTTCATTATCTTTATTGTAAACAATAACATGTTTACGGAGTTGACTATCCCCTGCGGGTTTTTCTTGATATTCGGAAAAATCTTCTTCAACCTTTCGGCCCAGGACTAGGTCCTTTATGGGCCTAGGCCGGAGGGGTAAAGATTCAAAAGATAAGATAAGATTTGAGTGCTGCGTAACAAAAATATATTTATTATTAATATAATCTAATAAAGTACTATGACTTATTTGTAAACCTTTTAAAGCTCTATTAATTGAAGAATAAACAATAGGATGTTCGTGTGGTGAAGCAATATCATATACAAAAACTAAAAAGCAATAATATTTATTATCCGCATCTTCAGGTTTATAATTTAAACCGTTAGCTATTTTAAAAGTTTTAAGAAATACATTTATTCTATTATATCCTTCGGTTCCAATAGTAAATAATGATAACAATTTTTCAATAGTTGCAATAGCACCATTCAAATTATTACCTCACTGAGGGTTTATCCGCGGAATTACATTTAAATTGCTATTAATAGTAGGTTTAAATTTGATTATTGCATATTGTTCATAAACTAAGGAAGTTTGAGGAGCAGTAATATATAAAAACTCCAAATTTCAATTTAAAGCTGAAGTTTTAGATATTTCTAATTCTGATGATGAATGAGGTTTACGTAAACCTATAGTTAGTTTATTATATTCCTCCATTCTTCTAGCTAAATTATTTGAACTACCTATATAAAAAGAATTAGGATCATTTTTATTTGTTAATTTATAAACTCCAGAAACCCCTAAATATTTGAACTTAATTTATTCACATGCTTGTTCAAGAGAATCAAATTTAATAGATTCAATAATATCCGGATTATCTATGTTAAATATATTTTTGTCCGCAGAATCGGTAGAATAGAAACGCTTAGATAAGCTTAATCTCTGTATTTTAGGACTCAAGTTATATGAACTAGATGATAAAGATTTAGGTAAATCTAGTCAAGATAAAATAATACTTATTAGTCACTATTTTATTTAGATCATATCACTATCCTTATTTAAAATTAATTTAGTTTTAAATCGAGGATACTTGGCGTTTGATCGTTGAAGCTGCTTTCTTTATATTATAAAGAAAGATTGCCTGCTGATTAGACATAAAAGGATAAATTAATCCAGATTATCCTCCCAGCAATTTGCCAAGTTTAAAAAAAAAATTTTTTTTTTTCAATATTACTCTACATAATTTCTAATGTAGGCCCCCAACATAACTAGAGGGAAGAATGTAAGATTACATGTGTGGACTATATCTTTATTCTTGAATATAAATATCTTCAAGAATCTCCTTCGTGTAGTCTCTGAGGATTCTACTCATAACGTGTATGGTTATTTTGGTTTCCTGCTGATTATCTAGATACACTTAAGATTTTTACTTAGGCGGAGCCCAAGTACTTAAGCTTTATGAGAGTTTCCAGCATATAGAATGATTGGGAGGGGCTAATCATACTCTTTTTGTTTAGATTTTTTGTATAGATTGCAACATTCATTCTTCACCGTGAAGAATTACTCATTCTTTTGTATCAAGGTTTTTTTTTATAAAAGTTCATCGTACATTAAAATGTTGTTTAGCAGCATTGATAGATGGAAAAATTAATTCTTTATCTGTTTTATTATAACAAAAGACGAATTTACCTCCAATACCATATTGTGGAGATAGATTACCTTTTAATCCTTTACTAGGATGACTATTATTTGAATAAAATAATTTTATTCCCTCACTAATAGCCTGTTTTGTTTCAACAGATGTAGTACTACCGAATTTAGGATGATTTTCTTTCTTGAGAATATCTTTTAATTTATTAATGGTTTCAATACTATGTTTATAACCTGCTGAATTACCTGCAGTAGTTAAAACATTATATTTAGGTTTATAGTAATCTATCCATTTTTGTTCTAAATCTAAACATATCTTAGGATTATTATCACAAAATTCTTTAATACCCAAAGAAAAATTATCCAATCCATATTTTTTCATTGCTCTAATAATAACGAATTGAGATGGTTTATCAGAATTGTAACAATGATAATAACTTACCATTCTTTTAGTTAAATTTATACTGCTACCTACATATAATTGATTTGTTTTATTATTAATAAAAACATATATACCTGCTTTTTTTCTTAGCTCTTTGTATATATCTTTTTTACTTTCTTGAACATTATCAAAAAACAGAATAAACTCTTCTTCAGGGTTTAAAGGTGAATTACCACCTTTAGAACTGTACAATCTACTGGTCTTTTCAAAAAGTCTTCCCGTTTGCCTAACCCCAATAAATAAAAGTCAGAATTGAACTTTAGATAATAACATGTTGTAATTTAAACCTAATATTTTAGGAACTCAGAAATATCAAGCTGAGAACATAGCAAATACAGCACCCATACTTAAAACATAATGGAAATGAGCAACTACGTAGTAAGTCAGTTATATACTCATCCTAAAGTTTATGTATAGCTTATTTTTTTTTTATTTAATATATTTAACCTTTATTTTATATTACTGTATATTCAGATCTACTAAATCAATCAGTAGGCATAAAACTTTGTATTTCAAGTTGTACGCTTACACCTCTACCTTCTTTTTGGGCAGCTATTACTTCGTGTGTAAGACCATTAACTGCAGCTCTGGCTTTACGGTATTCACCTAATCAGTAAGCTTCACTTTCCATATATTGTCTTCTATGTTCATCAAAAATATGATGTAATGCTATATTTGAGTCCCCGATAGCTTCACATATAGCTTGAGCTGCCATTTTTTCTTGACGTAATTTAAAGCACTTAGAGGATGCTTCGTCGGCTAATGATAATAAAGCAGGCTCCGCATAATCTTGAGTAAATGATAACATAGATGATAAATGACGAGAATAATTTATATATATTCCAGAATATATACATTTATATGCTGTTCTAGGATAAATAGTAAAAATTTGATATATTTTTAAAATAAATAAAAAGATAATTTTATCTAAGTCAAAAATGAAAAAAAAAAGTTTTAAAATTTTGGACTAATAAAACATTTAAAATTAAACAAAAAATTATACCTGGGATTAATCCTAGTTGGTCGTATGTAAAAATAAAATACAACAAGGGATTCTTAATATGAAAACAAAATAATAAAAATAATATAGAAAAAGGTAAATTTATTATTAACTTTAACTTGTTTTTAAACCAAGAAAATTTAGCGAAAATTTTTTGTAGAACAACTCTTCGCATATTTATATTAAAAAAAAAAATAAAGTTGTACACAAAATATATAGAATTCAAAATTATGTTTAATAATATATAAATATAAGTCTCTATATATATTATGTAAAAAAAAGTATATAATTAATTCTGAACTAAACGTTCAGAATTAATTATCCAAATATAATACTATTAAACCTAGTCCTATATCTATTATAATATATAGTATTACATTAATAATTTTATTCTTGAATGGATACCCCTCATTATACAGCACTGCTCACGCAGTGGATTGGACTATAACTTATCTAATCATTTAACTTAATAAACTTTCGACTGTCACGTTTAGTCTCTACAGATCCTACTCGATAATAAATTAAGGAATTTATTAACTTTGGTTTCCACGGTATTATCTAGTAACTATTTCTTATTATCCGCATTAAAATAACAAGTAAGTTATATATACGCCATATAATTATATTTATATCTTCTACTCCTAATAAATTATCTGCATTTATTTATTTAAACCCTCTTTAAGAAGTTTTATTTTATTAAACCCCTCTTGAGTTAAATGCGCTTTAGTCTTAAGTAATAGCACAATTTCTCTAAAGATTAAATAATTTTTAAACTTATTACCTTCCAATTTATAAGCATCGAAATGAGGCAATACTTTAGTTATCAAGTCGGATTTTTTACTTATATAAAATCGAGCCGTATTTCTATTTAATGCCTGATTTATAGAACCTGCACCAAAAAATTTTTGTATACTTGTTAATAAAGGAACTTCCCTTTTATGTAGCTCAAGAATATAATAAGCAATAACTTGATTAGTTTTAGAAGATATATTTACAGTGAAACAACCGTCTCCTTCGGTAAATCCACTCATATAATTAGGATTTAATGGAATATTTTCAACCTCCAAAACAGGTTTATCTATTGTCTTTATATTAGGAAAAGCTAATTTTAATTTATCCGATAAACCATTATTAAGCATAGATTTTAAAGATAAAATTTTATTTAGCCCTTCTTCCTGTAAATGTTCCTTACTTAGTAACAATTCTGCACATTTAAACCATAGATCATAATCTAAACTTTTCATACCATGTAAAGGGTACTGTTTAAAATGAGGAATTATAAAATTAAATATATCATTCAATGTTGTAATTTTTAATCTAACATCTTTTCTAGTTGATGGAATAAAAATCGTACCAGCTTCCCCAAAAAAGGATTTTAATTTATAGACTAACTCTATATCTTTAATATGAAAAGATATCTCAAAAGACAGTTGTATTTGTCGTACTAATTTAAGGCTGTTATTTGAATTTAATTTTATAAAAACCATAAAAGAACCTTCAGCATCGACTAAACCAGTAACAAAATTAGGATCTAATTTTTTTCCAGGTCCAGGGCCAGGGCCAGGGCCAGGGCCAGGGCCAGGGCCCCTTGCTTCGTTAGATGCAGCCCTTTTCTGGACAAAGTTGGCATGGAACGAAGGAGCAAGGAGACCTGGACCTTCACCTAATTTACTTATTTTACTGTCAGAATATGATCTTATCCTATAGGGATCCTCAGGGACCTTTAGGATCCCTTCGGTAAGTTTGTGTACTAGAATTGAAAGATAACACCCTATTTTCTCTTGTTGTGAATATATTTACCGTATATATAATTACGACCATAATTATTAAAAAAAATATCTTAAATAGTATCCATACGTATTCTTTGTATAGCCCATAATTTAAGATATAGCGGTGATTAAAGTAAGTCAAAATCTGTTTTAATAATAATTTTTTTCATGGCCAATTTAGTTCTAGACTTCACCGTTAGCAAAATTAATATAATAATTTTACCGAAAAACGTATAAATTTTTTCACGGTGACAAGACAACACGACACTTACTATTATGGTGTCCAGCATACCCAGGTCACAGTAAATAACATAGGTATACGTAAGACTAAGAAAGTTTTTGACTTAATTTTTTTAGCGACTCTCTTTTTTCACCTAATAAAGGATAATTAACGCAATGAGTGATTATTTTAAATAATACTTCTTTTTTATATACCTCTATAAAATAGAACTTACCATAAGGATTTCTAACTATATTAGTTATATAAAAATACTTTTTAATAGCATATATTAAGTAAACATCATCATTTTGCCCTATTGAAAAAGAATGATTATTAGATTTTCTTATTGAAAAACAACCTTCTGCTTCTATAAAACCAGATAATCATGTTTTAAAGTAACTAGGTATATTAAATTCAATATTAGATTTTAGAATTGTTAACTGTTTATCATATTTCAAATTTCTATTCAATAAATAAGTTTCTACCGAGGTCTGAGTTAAACAAGTTTTTAGGAATGCAAGTTGACAGATTTTTTTTGAAGTTAAAGGGGGATAAGTGTCATATATTTTTATAATTTCTTCTACTTCTTCCTTCTTATTAACTACTCAAATAACATCTGCTCCTTTACCTGTAACTCTTACCGTTCCACCTATTATTTTAGCAATTTGAATCAGCATATTATAGTTAGATTCAAGGTTAGATAATTTAATAACAAGTCTATATTGTAAAGATTGCTTACGTCAGTGATTTACTTGAATACTTCCATCTCCATCCATCAATCCAACTCAAAACATTTTTATATATTCATTGTAGTCAATATTTTCATCTCTCATTGAATTAGTTAAATTATCATCCTTTTTAATATTTAAACTACCTTTATTTAATTTTACAGTCTTTCGCTCAGGACTAACAGGGCTAGACCGAAGGGTTGTAAAATACTTAAGTGCGAGTGTACTAAACAATACTATCAAAACAACCGTATCGTGGAATGCTATATCTAAAGATGCGTTAGCTAAAACTACACCACTCACATTTTTCGTATCATTTAGTTTAACGGTTTAACTAACACGATGTAAACTAAATCTATATCCTTTGTACGTGGTATTCTTTTCAATATTAGAATTTATTGTATCATGAGAAATATTTAAAGCTCTTTCGGCTTCCATTATCCCAACATACTTACCTATAAACTCGCCATCTTTAAATACAAAGATGGCTTTTCTAATATGTTTTTGAGATTTCATTTTTTCTATTAAATCAGAATATTCAGATGAAGATACTTCCATTAAAGGTTTTTCATCTGCATTAAGGGGAAGTTTAGATATATATCAAGAAGAACGAAATAAAATTTCATTTTGCATAGCTCTTTTTAAAGATATAGTAATTGAAGAATTTCCTAAAGATACAGCAAGTGAACTTAAAGAAGGAACTATTACTAGTAACCTCTTAAATTCATCATATATGTATACAACACCGGAAGATCTATTTTTTGAAATTTTCAATTTAGTTTCTACTAAATGAGATACACTTCAATTTCTAGCTGCGTCATTTATTGAATTATATTCTGGATTTATTTGTTTAATTCAAAAAGTTTCACGCTCCTCTAGATTATGTACTTCTAAATTTACTTCTTCTATAATAATAAAAGCAAAATTCAAAAGTCCATATTTTAAAATAGCACTAGAAATAGGCCGTCCTTTCTGTGATTCAAGTAGAGCTAAATTAAAATAATTATAAAGTCTAACTTTAATAGATCTTGTGCTTCCTACATAACACTTACCGTTTAATTTATTTACAATCATGTATATATATCCTTTTTTATCCCCCTTAAATTCTTTATATAATTCTTTTCTATCTTTATAAAAATTTGCAAAACTCTTTAAAGCTTTATTTGGTTTTAATTTATCTAAAGCATTAAGTATATTCTTATTTTTAATAGCGATAAAAATGAATGAACTCAAAAATAATAATAATCCACTTACTTTTAAAACAAAACTATTAACTTTTAATTAAAAATTAGTTTCGAACCGCACCTAGCGGTGCTGAAACTTGGCGGAGCCCCAGGGTGAAAGATACAATGCGTCCCTCAAGGACGCATTGTATTTATCACTACCTATAAGTAACCCAAAAGAATATAATTTTTTTTACGAACCAAAATTTTCTTGATCATTTAATCTTTCGTATCTAAATATATAACCTTTATAAATACCATTCACTTTAGCTTAATTTTTGATTCTACTATGGCTTATACCTAAAGCTCTTTGGGCTTCCATTACTCCATCATACTTAGCAACAAAATTCTTATTCATATCATATACAAATACTGCTTTCCTAATCTGACTGTTATTATTTATATTTAAAATTAATTCCTCAGATTCTTTAGAATTTCAGTCAGTTATTAAAGGTGCATCTTCTATATTGTAAGGTATATTAGTAAAATATCTTTAAAAGTAGTCGATTAATTAAAAGTAAGTGTAAGCTGTGGATTAAACTTACCTAAGTTAATTAGGTACTCTAAAGTTAAACAGCCGTTCTTTTTCTATTCATATTTGATTTTATATCTCTTATTAAGTCTAATCCCTCTTTAGTTAAATGAGCTTTATTGATCATTAAGTTAATAACTTTAATAAAATCCGCATAATCTAAGAACTTTGTCCCTTTAATTGGAAATTTATTTAAGAAAGGTGTAAGATTATTATTTAACTCCAATAAAGAGGTAATATTAAAAGAAGTTTTATCAGGATATGAATAGACTTTACCGCAGTTAAAGAAATCCGCGAAGCTTTTTATTAAAAACACATCCCCCTAGGGCTCCCGGCCAAGTTTCAGCACCGCAGGTGCGGTTAGAAACTAAATTTTTTTACTTTTTTATTTTTTTTTACTGATATACAACCTTAAATTGTAACATAATAAAAAAAAAATAAAAAAAAATCAAAAAAAAATAAAGGCCTAGGACCAGGTCGCTAGGCCTGGCCCGAGAGGGAGAATGTTATGTGATATTAAACTTAAGTTAAACAGATTCACCCAACTTAGTTGTTTGAGACTTGGCAATATGGACAAAGAAACAAGCTTCACCGCTAGCAAAACCGGCTAGTCAGTTGGGGTCTTTAATACTATTATCCCATGACTCAAGTGTAGAATATCGTTTAACATTAGGGAAATATTCAGCTAAGACAGATGTTAGACCTAAGTTAAGAGAAGATCTGATAGATAATAACTTATCAAACCCTTCCTTACTTAAGTGTTCTTTGCTACTAATTAAGGAAACAGCTGCTTTAAATAATTCAAAGTCAACACGTTTCTTAGTAATTAAAGGAAACTTATTAAAATGGTCTATAATAACTTGTAAATCTTTAACCGTGGTAACTTTATATTGTTTGATAGTACTACGAGGAGAATATATTTTACCCACACAAAAAAAATCACGAATCAACTCTAATAAAGCTAAATCTTTTTCGTGAAGCTCTATTGTAAAAAGAGTTCGTGCACGTCAACCTAAAGCTTTAGAAGAATCTTTGAATATAGATAAAGTAAAACAACTTTAAGCATCAGCAAACCCTGTCAAGAATCAAGGGTTTAATGAAACGGTACTCTCATTGTTATTAGTATTGTGACGTTCAGAGCTAGTAGAGAAAGATCTCTTATTATTAAACGGTTTTAAACCTGAAGGGTAAAATGAGGCATGTAATCTTTCAAATGCAAAAAGATAGCCTTTATAAAGTCCACTTACTTTAGCATATTGTTTAATAAATTTTTGGTTAATATTAAGATCTTTACTAGCCTGAGTAACTCCTTTATATTTTTTTATAAAGTTTTTATTCGAATCGTAAACAAAAATAGCCCTAACAATATCACAATTATTAATCATATCTGCTACTAAAAGTTTACCTTCATCTGATTGTCAACTAGTTATTATAGGAGTATCGCTTATATTATACGGGATGTTCCTTAGATATCACTCCCCTCTAAATAGAATTCCTTCTTTTATCACATTAACTATTGTAGGATGATTAGATTTAATCAATTTAGCCAAAGTTCCTACAGAAGGGAAGATAACTAATAACTCTTTAAAAGAATCGTATATATAAACAGGATAAGCAGACTTTGCTTCAATGATTCTTACTTTATTTTCCATAGAATGGCTTTTATTGTAAAATGGGTTATTTTCACCTGTCAAAGCTCTAGCTATTAAAGCTTTAGTTTCGTCAGTATGAACTCTATTTTTAGCCAATTGGGATAATAATGCTTTAGTTTCCTTTGTATGTATATAACCTAATGAAGAATAACCTTGTTTTAACACATTATAATACGGCAATACATATGTTATATAATAAGTTTCTCTAAGGGTTAAAGTTTTTAAGTCTACATACTCTAATATTAATAGTTTAAAGTTAGACGGATTATATTTTAATAAAGCTTTAACGATAGGCATATTAATATTTTGTTTACTTTTTAAAAAAGCAGTATTAAGATAATTTCTCATTCTAGAAGCTAAATTAATAGAACTTCCTACATAAGAATGACCATTATTTTTATTAATTAAACAATAAATACCAGATTTGTCTTTTTGTTCTTTTAAAATATTAACTCTATTTTCTTTAAAGTTATCATATGCAATTAAAGGAACTAAATTATTAGTATTATCCTGTTTCTCCGTTAGAGTCGACAAATTAGAAGTAGAATAAGTACGAATATTGAATCTAAGATCAATATTCAATAAAGGATTATTATTAGAAGCAACCAAGCTATTAAATGATCATTTTTGGTTTCACGGACTATATCTACCCTTAATAATATTAAGGGGACTACGTTTAGTCTCTGAGGTACCTACTAAGATAAATGGTTTTATCTGTTGGTTACCTGCTGATTGTTCAAAATTATACATTTTTACTCAGATCATATAAAACTCTAGTAGTATAATTGTCAGAAGTTCCCAGCATATGGCAGTCTTTAGTTCTTTTTTTATAAAAAAAAGAGTCGGGAGAACTAAGTGGTTTTTTATTAATCCTCCAATTGTAAACATAAATACAAAACCTAATGCAAATAACATTGAAGGTGTTAATTTAATAGATCCTCCGTAACAAGTAGCTAATCAAGAGAATATTTTAATTCCTGTAGGAACAGCAATTATTAATGTAGCTGCTGTAAAGTAAGCTCTTGTATCCACGTCTAAACCAACTGTGTACATGTGATGACTTCAAACTATAAATCCTAATATTCCAATAGACATCATAGCATATACCCGAGCTTCAGACTTTCACCTATATTTTAATCTTCCCCAGTACAATCGGGCCCACCTTCTTCATGTAAACTCTCGACCATTTCACTGGCTGTTTCTACTTTAGATTTTATATCTTCTTTCAAATTTTGTTTTTCTTGTCTAAAATTTCGAACATTTTCTTGATGTTCTTGTTTTCATTTCGATCTTTCTTTTTCATACTCCTGTTTAAATTCATCATAATTTGAGGTTTTTTTACTTCCTTATCCATTTCTTCTTCTTGTTTTTCGAATTTTTGACCAATTAAAAAAAAAAAAAAGCAGCACTTTGATCTACTCTTTTTTCGAAATATTTTACTGATTTTACTTCATTATCAAACTCCTTTTCTAAATCTTCAGTCTGTTTTTGATCCTTTTGAGCTAATTCCTCCATTTGCTCTGCATATTTATCAGCTATTTCATTTGTTTTTTAGGGATCTAATTTTTCACCTTGTTTAGTTAGCTGATTTATTGCTTCGCCTTGTATTCTATCAAATTTAGAAATTCAATTATCAAACCCATCACGCGCTAAATCTGAGAAAGTTTTTTCCTCTTTAACTTCTACTTGTTTTTTCTCTAATTCAGCTTCTGCTGCTTTTTTTGCGGCTAATTGTTGCAATTTTTCTTCCTCACGTTCTTGCTGTCTCTGATTTTGTGTATTAGCTTGTTTAATAGATTTTTCCAATTCTTGCTTATGGTTTAAAGCCTTATTCAAAATTTCATCTACATTAGTATTAGATAACTTTGAACTAGAAATAGAAAATTTTCTTTTATTAATTTTCGAGCCCTCCGGGCAATAAAATAAGTATTCACGATAAAAATATTTGTTCAACAATATTGAACAATTAATGTTAGATTTAATTATAAAAATTTGGAAAGCTGTTTTAAATATTTTTTTTGGTGTCACTAAGTGAGTGTCCTTATAAATTCCTAACTTCTTAACCCTACTACTATTAAAATTAGAATCGGGTATATTACTTAGAGATTTGAACTCTAACTATGCCATTATAATATACCTGCTCTAGAACGAAAAGTTGTAGAATCAATAGGGCTTTTATTCCTACATATCTCGTCAGTTTAGCATCTTATTCATATTATTTTTGTTGGTGAATAAAATTGGTACTCTAAACTCAAGCCCGAACTTCTGACCCAGGCTCTCCTCGTTAAAGGATTGGTCTTTTAATAGTTATCAAATAAATAATATGAATTTATATAGAATAATTCTAGGTAGACACTCAAGTCATTAGCTTACACTTAAGATATACATTTGAAGATATGAGTAGGGCTGGGCGCTAACCTAGCCTACTAATCCGCTCCCTCGAGAAGCTGTCACCTTGTACCACCTTTCGCTAACTAAGACTGTAGTGAATATCGTGTAATAACGATAAATAATAAAACTAAAAGTTTATTTTTGTATAATAGGACGCACAGGTAAAATTAGGACGAATTTTAGGATAAAAAAAATCCTAAACTAATGATAAAGTGCTTCCTCATCCCCTATATCCCCCCCCCCCGGGGGGGTCCGGAAAAGAGAGCGTTCGTTCGTTTTATTCATAAAATGCGTTCAACTATAAATAAAGGAAAAAATTGAAAAAAATTAAAATCCGATTAAAACAAACAAATTAATAAAGGAAAACAAAATAAATAAAAAGTTTCAGCACCGGATATCTCAAAGAGATAAGAGGTGCGCTTCGAAACTAAATTTTATTTATTTTTATTTTTTTTTATGACTTACAACTATAAATTCTAACATAATAAAAAAAAAATAAAAACTCAAAAAAAAATAAAGTTCAAGGACGTACTGGGCTGAGGAGCAGAAAAGAATCAAAATTATAGAAAAAAAATTTTTTTTCTATTTCAAAATTTTTAGATTAAAATATTTTCATGATTTAATAAACACAAAGAATAAAAATAATTTATGTCTTTAAACCACTAGACCTAGCTGTCTTATTTATTTAATTATTATTAATGATTAGTTATAATAAACCTCTTTAAAGGCTACTTAGAACACACCTTAAATACAGATAATTTATCTGTATCCAGTACCGTCTACTCGTTGCTCTTTTAACCTAAACACGAATGAATAGGAACTTAGATCCGCGATTACCCATTTACTATTTTTTAGTTATAATTAAGCTTGTTACTGTATCTTACACATTACTGCAAGCCCTTTCAAAGTTACCTTTGATTGTTAGTACTTAATTCTTTAGGGCTTCCCCGGAGTTTGATACTGATGAACTTAATATGAAACTTGCTAAAGGTTTCTAAAATAAAATTCCTATGTAACCAAATATAGATTTATTAGAGTTAGCAGAAATAGTTGTACTAATTATACCAAAGGCAGGTACAATTAATATATAACAATAATTTTGATTAATTTAATAGTCTTGCCTTATACCGTAATATACTGCAAACTTCGAATATGATTCATCATATCCAAGTATAAAGATCTATTAATATTAATACTCAAAAACTTCCGTTTTTGTTAGGACTCTATCTTATACTGAATATCTATTCATTGAATTTTTCAATTTACAAATTTTATCTAATCCTGTTTCTAGGCCTCCGGCCAAGTTTCTGCCACCAAGGGTGGCGGCAGAAACTAAATTTTTTATTCTTTTTTATTATATTACAATCTATATTTGTAGTAAAATTTAAAAAAGAATAAAAAAAAAAAAACCGCAGGGCACAAAGGATTTTTTTCTTGTATTATTATATAAGCTTTTCTTCATTATTCCCCCTCCCTCCTCCTCAATTAATTAAGGAGGTAGGAGGGGGACCAGATAATTATTATGTTTACTAGCGGAGCTGGCCTTAGGCCGGCTTTTATCTTGAAGAGATACCGGCCAATTATAAAAAAAAATCTATTTTTTTTTATTAGCCCCGCGGCTAGTGTTAAAAGTATCGATTATTTTTGAAAAATTACCATTTTGAGCTAATATATATGCTTTTCTTCATTTTAAATAATCTCTATATTTGCTAGATTGTAGATGAAAAGTATTGAAGTATTTAATAAGTTTTCTAGCTGAACCAAAACTTTCTAGACTATAAGTATAATAATCTCCTTGTTTATTATAGGAAATGTTACCACCAAATAGCTCTTTTATTACTAATAAAACATTATTATCTTTTTTTGCAATTTGAAAATTTAATCTAATTTCTGGTTTAGGTTTATTATTTCTATTAACAACTTTAATTTGAAAACTAGCATCCGCATCAGAAAATCCTGCAATTCAGTGATTATTAAAATCATTAGAATCATTAATTTTAAATTCTATGTTTTCTTCCATATATTTAAGATTAGCTAATATGTTACTAATTACTTGATTAAATTTGTTGAATGTTCTTAATTTTCCATTAATTAAATTTATTGCTTTAATTATACCTTGTTTATTAGATATAATATATAAATAAGCATTTTTATCTTTAACTTTGTTTACATGACCAAAACCTATTCTTTTTTTTATATAATAAGCTAATTGAACATCAGGAGAACTAAATACAATTACTAATTGTTGTTTTGAACGTCGCCCTTCGGCGATGTTCATCCCGGGCTCCGCCCAGGACGAACTAAAATATCCGTCACCATCTATTAAACCAGCTAAATAATGTCCGAATTGTTCGTCATTTAACGGTTTTAAATGTGTAGGGACATGAATAGATATGTTTTCTATATTTTCAGTATTGTCGCGTATAGTCTCTGAGGTTTCACTTTTTAAAATAAAAGCGTTACCTGCTGATTGGCTTCATGATTTTAACTTTTTGACTATTTCAATAAAGAGGGAGTATTTAAAACTATATATCGAAGCTTTTCCAGCATATAGCAACATTAAGAGGCTTATATATTTAACCTCTGGATGCTACGTTAAGAAATTTTAATTCTAACGCTTGGACCATATCTTTAAATAATTATAAAATTTATTCATAATTTAATCATTTTTTATAAAATATATCTCAGCTTTTATTTAATAAAGAATCCTCTGTAATTTTGTGAGCTTTCATATCTTTCAACTCATAAAATTGATTAACTAAAAGTATTCTATTAATTTTTGCTGATTTAGGTGGATATTCTTTAAAATATTCTAATAATTTCAGCACATCTTCTCTTTTAGTAATATATCATTTAAAAGATTGAGAGCTACCATTATCAATATAAACATACCCACCGTACAATTCGATTAAAGGATTAAGTAATTCAGATGTTTTTTGAGTTGCAGATAGAGATAGTTGTCAGCTAGCTTTATTTATACCTATAGAACCGTCGGCATCGAAGAAACCTGATAATCATCCATTATTATATGTTAATTTTTCGGGTAAAATTAAGTTTATACTATACTTAATACAAACTTTATTTAATTGTACTAATCTATATGAATTTCTAATTAAACCATTTACATCGTTAATAAGTTTTAATAAACCTTCTTTATGATGCAATCTGTATCTTAATGCCTTAGCATTAGATCTTAATTTTATGGATCCACCGTATATATTTTTAACAGCTTGTAATGCACGCTCGTCTCTTATATCCATAGTTATTTCTAAACCAGCATAACCTTGTTTAGATAGTGTAAAACAACCATCTCCGTCTATTAACCCTGCTAACCACTCTTTAAATTTAGGATTAATCTCTGAATTACCTTTAGTATGAATGCATCTTAAATTTTTATTTAACAAACGTATGGCCTCTGAAGTTCCTACTCACGAGTTAAACGCTTTGGTTACTTGCGGATTATTGCAATTTAAAAAGATTTTTACTTTAACGGTATAATAAATATAACTTATGTATAAAGTACTTAATAAACATAATGCAAACTCCCCGCATATAGTTTGTTGCGTTATAAAAAATATAAAGGGCCATATTTGACCAAAGAATCAGAAAAGATGCTGGAATAAAATAGGATCACCTCCACCAGCTGTTTCAAAGAATGATGTGTTAAAATTTCTATCTGTAAGGACCATTGTAATTCCCTTTTTAGGTAAACTAGTAACTCAACTATGTTATGTTTTAAGATATATAAATAGAGTTATTTATGTGATTTCAATTAAACTCGGTTCTTTTTGTATTCATATTTAGTTTTAAATTTCTAATCTCTTCTAAATATATAGGGTCACGATGTAATTTTTGTACGTATAAATTTAAAGCTTTTTCTCAATTATTAAAATCTAAATATTTAGAACTTAACAATGGATATTTATTTAAATATTCTATAATAATATTATTACTTTGTATACTAGATGTATTTACAACATAATTCGAAAATCCTTCCTTTAAAGTTCTAAACATTAGCTTACAGTTTAAAAAATCCGCCAAATTTTTCATAAATAATTCCGTACTGTAACCATTTACATCAATGCCCCTTTGAGGTAAATAAAATTGAAACCCTAAATAAGTTCTAAGATTGTCAGAAGAGAATCCTTTTATGGTAAAATTCCCACCACTATCTATAAATCCGGCTAATCAGGCATTACTATCAAATGGACTATTATCTAAAGGTAATTTTATAATGTTCTCACCTTTAGAATTCAAAAAATCTATTAAGTTATAAAAATAACTAATTTTTGATATTCTTAATTTTCCGTTGATAGCGTTCACTATAAAAATTACTGTAGCTTTATCTTGAATTAATCATCTAACACAATTTTTATCTTTACGTTTATAAACATTTCCACCGATAGTCTCTTTTAGAAATTCAGTAGAAGGAGCATCTTTAAGAGCAAACACTACTTTAATAGAAGCTATATTAGTTTTACCTGCTTCAGTTTTTAAAGTTTTAGGTACATAAAAATTACCGTCTCCTTCTATTAACCCAGCTATATAATAATATAATTGTCTATTTGGATTAAAACTACTAAATTTTCTTAACTCCCTAAACAAATGTAAATGTCTAATATAATAATTTAATCCTAAGCATACATTTAAATAACAACCATTTAATATACCAAGACCGCCCATAAACACAGGTACCTTTGTTATTTCCTTTTATTTTTAATATTTAGTTAATACTACTAACTACTAATTAACTAACTAACTACTATATTCTAAATTCAACTTTTTTTTTATTTATGACTTTTACTCCCCCCTTAGGCTACCATCCTTACCCTTAGCCTTACCTCCACCCAAAATGGTCCTACCTTGGACCTCCCACCACCCTTAGCACTTACCTCTAAGGGAGGAGGGGGGGGGGGAACTATTTCATTTAAAGACAAAAAGGGAAAAATCTAGTGCCTTTGATTTTTTTGAAAAAAAAGAGACTAGTTACTTTATAAAGTTGAACTTATATTACTAGAATTTATCATTATTTTATATTAGAAATTATTTTGTAAATAACATCCCATCCCATCTAATTGGTATGCACTTAAAAAATGAATCATTTTATATTTTCTTTCATTGCACTAAAATAACGAAGGATTAATTACCACCACCAAAAAAACCCTTAATTGTCTCAATGATGTTATCCATTAATTTAATATTTTCATCTTTCTCCTCTAAATCATCAAGGAGTTCTTGTTCTTTTTGAGTAGGTGTATCATTAGCGTCTTGTTCTCTAGAGTGCGCATCATTTACTTCTTTCCTTTCCTCCTTAGCTTTTTTTTTCTCTGCCCTTTCCGCATCTAACCACCTTTTTAATTTATTATTATCATTATCTGAATTATCCGAATTATCCATGTTTAAGTAAGATCAATCCGGATTACCCTCAGTAAGAAGGAAAAACCTAAAATTCCCTCTATGTTAGTAAAAATTTGGTTCATTATTATCAAATATTTAATTAGTTAATTAATTAGTTATTCCCTTTTTTTTTATTATTATTATTTATAATAATAAGAATAAAAAAAATCAGAAGCCGGGGGCGTGCCTACCAATAGCTTATTTACTATTGGCTTTAAAGTCTCAATAGGTATTGAACATATACCTAATGATACTTCAGATTTTAAGTGTATAGTTTTATAACTATTTAATGTAGAATAGTTTGAACTAAAATTAGTATCAGTAATATATTATATATAAAATAACCATATTCCCTTTATATTAATTTAAGTAAATATTTATTTTATGTTTAGTTAGTTAGTCTATTAGTTAGTTAGTTATATTTAAAATTTTATTTTAACACAATATTTTTACTTTCTTTATCATTTCACAATGATAGTTGGACTATATCTTATGTTTTACGAATAATACCGTAAAAGAGTCTTTATAAGACACAAAACATTATGGCGTCTAGTCTCTGAAGATTCTTAAAGAATTTATTCTCTAAGCTTCCCTGCTAATCGTCTTAATAATCTAAGATATTTAAGCAATTTGCCATATTTAGAGCCGGCAGAATTTAGTATTTACCGGCTAACACCGGTAAAGATAATAATAATAACACTGCTGTAATAACTACAGCTCATCCAAATAAAGCAAGTTTGTGTAATCTTATACCAGGAGTTCTCATATTAACTATTGTTGTAATGACACGAATTTATTAACATAATATTACTATTATGGTTGGACTATATCTTAAGCACATCGATTAATCGACGTGGTCTATAACGTTTAGTCTCTGAAGGTGCTACTAGTTACAAATATGTGTATAACGTGTAACATAGTAGATTCCCTGCTGATTGAGCAATAACTCTATATATAGAGTTAGGCTGTTTCCAGCAATTTGTTATAACTTTTATATCAATCTCATTACAAGTTAATTTTTATTATAAAAATAATATTATTTAACCGCGGTTTTACAAATATACCCGCGATAAGCTATGTTAGTGTCTAGCCGTTTAACTATTGTTGATTGAGAAACAGGGAGACCTTGATTTGAGAAGAATTTAACACATTTACCTAAACTTTCAAACAGAATTTCTTCTCTACTTTGAATGTTAATTAATAAGATAGATTTATTTGAGTTAACTGGTTTACTTCTATTAAAAATAACTCTATCTTGTTGTAACATTATAGCTATCTCAGGTAAAGTCATATCGGATACTTTTGCGGTATGTATTCGTTCTCTTAAAAATAAATATTTACCTAAATAATAAGTATTATTCTCAAGATGTTTAGTAAAAGTAAAATGACTAATACTAAGTTTAGATATAAAATCCTTCTGTTGTAGAGTAAAATAATAAAGTATAGATTTGTCTCTATTGTATAAATATAAAGGCTTAGCTGTAGATCCACTAGGGTTATTTGAAACTCTTATAGTATTCAAATTAAAAGAAGGATCCAATAGAAAATATTGCTCTAATACTATCTCTGGTTTAAATTCAGGATAATAGGGTAAACATATTACTTCCAATTTAAAACGAGATAAACCTTTTTCTTCTATTAAAGGAATTAATTTTCCTATGTTTTTATGTGTTTTATTTAAGTAACCTCTTAACCGTAAAGCCAAAACAGAGGATGAACCTACATATTTTTGGTTCGTATCTAAGCAAGTAAAAATATAAACACCTCGTTGTTGTATTTTACTATGAGGTAAACCTACTTTCTCATCGATTAAAAATCTAGTTTCTTTTTCATGTAAATCATTAAAAACTAATCTAGGTATATTAATTAAAGAGTTTAATGTATCTTCACTAACTAAGATATCAGAGTATGCTAATATTTTATTTAAAACCTTTACAGTTAAAGGTTTATTACTATGAATTTGAGCTTTGGCTAATTCATGAGCATAAAGCTTATTCCCTTTTCTACCTAAAATAGTAGCTCAATCTACGGATTCATCTTTCACGGCTTCTCCTTCTATTTCAGAGTATGGCGCCTTGAAACCATTCTTACATTCAATATACTTATTATTTTTAGATTTACTACTACTATAGTTAGCAGTAAATATTAAGTTACCACCCTGTAGCCGTAGGCTCGTCAAACGACAATAGTTAAATTTATAGCAGGCTAACACATTCTGAACCAAAGGTTCAGAATAGCGCACGCTGTTATTTTTAGAATTCAAATTTAATAAATATAACTTTAAATTGATAGCCCCTAATAAACTACTAACCCCTGACAAGTGTAAAGCAAATATAGCTAAATCTACACTAGGTCCACTATGACTTTGTATTCCTGATAATGGGGGGTAACATTTTTTTTTATTAATAACCTCATATTTCTATTATAATGTGTTTAATTTATTTTATTGAAAAAAGGGCCGAATAATATTAAAAAATTAACCTTAATATTAATATAAATCCACCCCTTTTTTCAATAAAATTTAGAATAAAAAACTATCGTTATATCCATCATTCACATGATGGGTTGGACTATGCCTTCATCCTAATAATAATCATTAATCATGATGAATATTTTTAAAATCTTTATCTAGCCTAGTAGATCTTAAATTTCTTACGATTTCTCTTATTTTACTTAACTCTTCATGTTTTCCTTTATGTTTTGCGTAACTTCTAGCTCAAATTCTAAACTCTACAGCTTTCATGCCTTTAATACAATTATGATAGTATGTTATTATATTTTCTATAGCACGAGAATTAGTTGTAATTGCTGTGTAATAAGTTTTTTTATTTACTACACTAATACCGAGTATTAAAGAAATAGCTTTTAAAACAATAAGATCTAATTTTTGAGTTATTTCAAAAGCATGGACTATACGACTAGATGATTTACTTACTAAATAAAAACTTCCTTCAGCTTCTGTAAAACCAATTAATCAATATTTACTCATTACTATTTTAGCTTCATTAGTATTATTAACTTCAAAGTTAACAACTTCTCAAGCGGGTGAAATATAATTATCTGGCATTTCTTTACTCATTAAATCTAATAATAATCTATCCTTTTCTTGACTAGTTTGTGGGACAAACTCGTTTTGTCCCTCAAACAAGTTTGAGGCTCGAAAACTAGTTAAACTATTATTATCTAAAATGTGGTAAGCTTCTTTAAATTTATTATAAGAGTAGAATTTACTTGTTAATAAAGGGTACTTGTCAAAAATAGGTAAAATAACCGAGCCAATGGCTTTTCTATCTCTAATTCTAAAATCTGCACTTGTATTATTAGTATTAGTATGCACTGAACCAACCCCTAACTGTGTTTTTACAAAGTATAATAATCTTAAATTATATGTACTTTGAGTCAATTTAAAAAAAAGAGTTCATTTACCTTGTTTAGATCTGTAGATAGTAAAACTACCATCGCCATCTGTAAAACCGACTAGTCATTGATGAAAATTATCTTTATTTTCATAATATTTAGATTTATTAATTCATCTAGAATGATCATGAATATAATTAGGATGCCCTACGTTTAGTCTCTGATGGGAATTAAACATTACCTGTTTTCTATCCCAGGCATATTGTCTTAAATCCGATCTAATGAATAAGACTAGAAGAGTTAGGTACCTTCTTACTGCTATATAAAAGAATAACGAGTAGTACCTAACACTATCAATAATGATATTAAGAGTTCCACGACAGTATATATGCTTTATTATAAAGCAAAATTTTTATATTATTAATTTTTGTTAATTACCTCATTTTAAAATAATTTATTACTACAATTTCATATAAATATATACAAACTTATTATAAAGTAATATAATTAAATTAAAACTAGAGTAACATACAGCAAATCACTTTGCTGATCGGACTATGCCTTAATCTTGAAAAAGTAAACTAGTTATTCAAGATCCCCTACGTTAAGTCTCTGATGGATATTAAGACCCTTACAGCTATTTGTAAGAGTAATATCCAGGCATATTGCGACGAGAAATAAACCTTTTTACATACGCTTTAAATTCCTTAGCGTGAGTAGTTTATAGCTTAAATATAAAATATTTGAAAATGATTAATGATTTAAAATATGATGTGTGATGATCACATCCCTGACCTGATCCCCGGAGAAGAATGCCCCCCCAAATTACCGTAGGGATACAGGGATCGGGATAAACCAGCCCTCACCAGTACAATATTTATTTAAATACTAATTAGATTAGATATGATAAGATAAATATATACATACTTAATTTTTATTCCTATAATTACGTCTCCCTAATCTTTTAAGAATTTTACTTAATTTATGTACTTTTTCTACATTAGTTCGCTTATAATAATTAGCCACAGATCATAATTTAAATTCCAGCGACTTCATACCGAAGAATTTTCCACTAAATGTATCAACAATGTCCTCCATAACTCTTGTATTACCAGTAAATAAAACATAAATATTTCTAGTTTTACTATAGTTAACATTACTAGGAATGTGTAATACACGTTTAATAAGTATCAAAAGAATTTTATCTAATTTTTGAACTATAGTAAAATCTACACACACTTTATCTGGATAAGCATAAACACCAAAACAACCTTCAGCTTCAATAAAACCTGCCAATCAAAAAACTGTTACAATTTTGATTATATCTTCATGTTTACTTTCTTCATTTAAGTGTGCAATAGCAGGAGATATAAAATTAACTGGTAATTCCATAGATCTTAATTCTTCTATAGCTTTATTTTTTAATTCAGTAGTTAAATTAGAATTTTCTAATATCCCATAGGCTTTTTTAAACTTTTCATAGCTAAAGCGTTTACTAGTTAATAAAGGATATTTATCGAAGATAGGAAATATTACTTTATTTAAAACTTTTCTATCCGTAATTCTAAAAGCTCCAGCTGTACCTTTTGAATCTTTCACCACTGACCCGTATCCTAATTTACTTTTTATTATATAAAGTAGTCTTAAATTATAAACAGATTGAGTTAACGTAAACTGAAGACGGAATGTACCTCCAGATTTTACAATACTAAAACAACCATCACCATCAGTAAAGCCGGCAAGCCACATCTTAAATTTTTCATTATCATTTAAATCATTTCAAATATTTTTATATTTTTCGGTTCTATGCATCGAGTAGGGTTTTATTGCCCTTGAGTTACCCCAAGGCAACTCCTTACCCTTAAGAGTTCAACCTGTACCTGCTCCACCTTCTATTACAGCAGAGAATACTAATAATAGTAAACTAGGTATTAGTAATCAGAAACTTATGTTATTTAATCTAGGGAATCTTTAACCATTTGACTGATTAGTCAAACCTTTATTAAGAAGTAGTTTCCTACCCGGACGGACTATGTCTTCACCCTTATTCTTCTTTTTTTTTTAGCCTCGCGCGCACCAGCAAGGGGTGCGCTAGTTTTATTCAAAACTTGTTTTTGAATCAAACAAGTTTGATTCTTCAAACTAGTCCCTCCCCCACGGAGTGGGGAGAGCCTTGTCCTCAAGGCGTGGACAAGTCCCCGCCAGGGGGGGGGGACTAGGCTGCGAAGCAGTAAAAAAAAAAGACCAAGGGGCTTCGCGTTGTAGTCTCTGAGGATCCTACTAATAAATAAATAATTTATTTATTTTGGTTTCCTGCATAACCCTCCCCTGTATACATAATTGTTACGACTAATTCAGTTGAAAATACAACTTTATAAATTCTCCAGCACATAGTACCAGACGAACCTCAATTAGGTGTATATGTATCTGTTAACTGGAAAATTAATTCCAAATTCGAGAGATTACATGCATATAGCGAAGTAATAATTAAAAAGTTTACACTTTTTAACGGCATTCCCTGTTTTAGGGTTTTAATATAAATTATAGTAATTTTTTTTATAGATAATTTATCTAAGTAGGGCTCATTTCATACAGATTCTGTTTTATCTATACCCCTTCTTCTCCTCTTGGAAAAAGATTTAGATAACCAGCCTTCTACTTTTTCCCGATTCTAATTTATAATACATATCTTTACTCATATGGGGTTTTACTATTGAAGATAGTAAACTAATAGATTTAGCCGAAATATATATTCTAGTATTCCCTCCCAATATATTTATAGAACAGTTAATTCTATATTTAATCCTTAACACGTTAATTAATTTTACTATCTCTGAAATTTGATAAGAATCCGTACAAAGTCTTAAACCGTTGGATGCAACTTGTCCGTCTCCCATAATTCAGTGCGCTAATGCGACTGGAGTTAACAAATCATATATATTATAAGGAATTACCTTTATTTTTATAAAATAAAGAATGAAGTTCTGTGAAACAAGGTAATGCTCTAGTCTGCATGTATCAACTAGAATTAGTATTTCCAAAACGTAGCCTAGATTTTAATGTAGGTCAATTTGAACAATAAGGTGATAAAAGCCTAAATACAAATCAAAAATACTCCGACTTTTCATAACCTTGTTCAAAACCTAACCCTGCATTTCTACTATGTTTAGAAGCATAATATAATCAACAATCTGATAAAATTAACCCTACTACTATACTAAGTTGATAAGGAGGTAACACAACCAATGCACGTTCTTTTAGTGTTACTTGACAACCAACACTTGATCTTAAATTTCCTCCTCATAATACTAAATCTGTGCTAGTTGATGCTTTTATCTTGATAGATCTGTGTCTTTTTTGTATTCACGAGCCTCAGCCGCCATAGTAATCTTGACGAGCTCCTTTCGAAGGATACTTAATAAGGCTCGTTGTAGAAAAAAGACCAGCTAAATAACCTTTAAATTTATTATCTTCATGCCCTCCGGGCAACGAATTATTACTATAATACCTTATATTAAACCCAAGGTGGGCTTTTTTCTTTGCCATATCAGGCCCACCTACTAATAATGGTAATAAGAAATTCAATTTATTATAACCGTTAGGATATATTTGGACTATATCTTCATCCTAAATAAAGGAGCATAACGTATAGTCTCTGGGGATCCTATAAAAACTAATACTCCTGTATCCCCTTCTTTATCCCCCCCCCCCCACCTTGGGGGGGGGGATACCGGCGTGCCTACAGAAAGGGAGAAATAAAAATTTTTGTCGTTTCCTGCGGATTGTCCATTTTTTTTTATATATTTTTTAATTATATAAAAATATTCTTTTTATTATTTAAGGTTGTGTACGCTTAAAAATAATTAGACTTAGATCTAGGAAAGTTTTCACAACACTTATAAAAAGACTTTAGGAGTTTCCCGCACATAGTTATGTAATAAGAGTAATATTGCTACTACTCACGGCAATTTCTTGTATATCAATACAATAAAAAGAATAAGTACAAAATTAATAAAACAATATGGGGCCTCTAAGCTAAACTATCCAAGTGTGTAAAATCAAACGATACACGTTTACTATTAAATTGTGCTTTGATTGTTTCAACCTCAGAAATTTCTTTTGGGGTTAAAACTTTACCAGCTCGCAATTTAGCTTGTTCAACCACATAAGCTCAATCTTTGTAAGCCAAATATTTAGAAGAATATAGAGGAAAACGATCAAAATAACTTATAACCTTAGCGTGACTAGCTGCGCTGTGAGATATAACCATAAAGGCATAAAACACTTTATCATTTTGTTCTCTAGTTCTAGAGTACAAATTTACACCTAAATATGTTGCTATTTTACTTAATATAACAAAATAGCTAGTTACCCCCCTTGTTCTACTGAAACATCACGATGATAAGTTTGTCTTAACTCAAGACGGAAAAAAGCTTGTACTCTTTTACTAGTAATATTTCCTTTCTTTTTTCTATTTGTTAGTATAATAGAAAAATTACCCTAAAAACCAAATATTAATAACAAATCATCAGCTATCTGATTTAAAGTTTTGCCCTCGCCTTATATATAAATAAGAAAATGACTACGCTTAATTTATTTATTAATAACTGTTTTCATAATAGGTATCAACATTTCTTAGTTGTTGATTTTTAGAATTATTCTAGAACCCAATAAAACAAAGGAATATCTTTTTACATATTTAGTTGCTGGCTAAAAAATCTTAGATTTTTTAAAGCTTGCCGATCCCTCTGGGGCTGGCTTCGCATGCCTCCAAAAAGAAGTTAAATAATAAATCTTTATACTACACCTACTTTATAATACATACTAGCTATAAGATATGGTTTAACTATTTCTATTTCTTTCCCTACAGAGTTTCTAGAAATATATATTCTATGACCTTCATTAGATTTATGAAGAGTACATTTTAAATCATAACGTAGAATTAATACATTCATTAATCGTACTACATCCTTAATAGAATAAGAATCGGTACAAAGAAAAATACCTTTACTTTTATAACCTCCATCTCCCTTAATTAGATGGGCAAAAGCTACGGGAGTCAATAATTCATAAATATTATGAGGTATTACTTTTACTTTATTAACATAAAATAAAGAATATATTTCAGAAAAGCAAGGTAATGCTCTAGTAATAACATCAACACATCAATATGTTTTCGCACCTCTTTTACGTACACGAAGTACAGGAAAATTCTCACAATAGTGAGATAAAATATTAAAGACAAATCAAACATATTTAAAATGGCTTAATGATTGTGAGAACCCTAGACGTGGACTAATATTAGTAGCACTTGGTATAATTAATCACCCATCAGATAATAACAATCCTACTATAACAGAATATTGATATGATGGTATAGTAATCATATTTCTTTCTTGTTTAGTGTGTCTACCTCAACCAACACCAGATGGAATATTTTCCCCTCAAACAACTAAGTCTGTGCAAGGGGAAATATTTATATTTGATTTGATTTTTCCTTGTAAATTAGAGGATGTAGAGAAATTTCTTTTATTGCTTATATTTAAATTAGGTAGATAATAACTTAGATTTTTATTTAATAAATCTTTTCTACTTTTAATATCCTTACTTAAATTTTCAACTCTCTTAGAATTATTTTTATTAGAGAAAATTTCATACCAGTCCTCGTAATCCATAGAATTTTTTCCTAATAAGGGGAATTTACTGAAATACTTAATAAGCATCTCCTGACTCTGTGGAATATAAGCAAACACTATAAAAGTATATTTTATAGTATTTGAATGAACAGTTTTTGTAATAAAACTAGTTTTTAAGTATTCGCTTATTCTACTAAATAGTGAAAAATAAACTGAATTGTATCATTCTTCCTTTTCAATATAAGGAAAAACAAAATTAACCATTAATTTAAAATTTAACTGAACTCTGGTAGAATTTTTAACCTTATAAGTAGATATAATAAAAGAAGATTTAGAAGATGTAAAACCAGCTAATCAAGCGTTGCTATCTATAGGTGATAGATCTAAACCTAAGCAATCTATACTATAATTGTAAAATTCATTATACCATTTTATAGCACGGTGTAATGCTTCTATTTTAGGTGTACGCATATAACCATTAATTATGTTAATAATTTTTAGAACATCTTCTGTTTTTTGAATTTGTCAAAGAACACATCCTGCATTTTTCTTAACATAAACAGCTCCAGCTTCAGTAATACTAGCTAATTTATTAGCCAAAGGTTCATCCACTGTACTAAATACCACTATGATTTTAGGGAGGTATTTTTTAGCATTAGAATCTTTATCATGTACAGCAAAAGATCCATCAGCTTCAATTAACCCTGCTAGGTATGGTCCTATTTTGGATTTTAATTCTAATTCTGTTTTAACATTTGACTCTATGCTAAAATATCTTTTTATTGTATTCACATTAATTTTACCAAATCCACCTATTAAAGCTGGCATACGCTTTCACATTAACTTTCATGAATGTTTGGACTATATCTTTACCTTTAAATATAGATACAATATTTACTAAGGTATTTCGCGTGTAGTCTCTGAGGATCCTACTAAATAAAAGCGTTTTATGCTGCTATATTGAGCCCTTTTATCTTTGGTTTCCGGCTGATTACCTAATCCTTTGAAATGTTACTGTATTCTACCGCTTTTCATCTAAAAGAAAGTCTGTAGTACTAGTTCCAAAGGCTATTAAGGAGTTCCAGCATTATAGCGAAAAGAAAGTATAATATTTATACTATACCCGGCCATGCCTATTTTTAATATATTAAACATCTTTAATTTTTACCTTTCTATATTTTTTCGAAGAAAAAATAAAAGGACTAATAAAAAAAAATATATTTTTTTTTATAAGCCATTCTTATCCCAGAGGGATAAGATGTTTTTCAAACTTGTTTCCCTTCGGTCCAGACCCTGTGTCCAGGATCTGGACCTGGGTCGAAGGATGAAAAAAGAAGTTTTATTTTTTTTAACTAGTTCCCTCGACTCCCTCGGTTCCCTCTTCGAGGGAGTCGAGGGACCTTGTCCCTTGGAGAGCGGAACAAGTTCCGCCTTAAAAAAAATCGTAGATTTTTTTAAGGCGGGACTAGGCCGAAAGGTAAGTAAATTTCCACACACCTCGATAATAACCTGATTTTTTACCAGTTAAGTATTCTCTAATAATGTGACGGTCACCTTTTAAATGTTTAGCTAAACTATTTAATGAAGAGAATTCTAAATTTTTTCTAGAGTCATCTTTAAACTCAGCTATAATAACTTTAGCTGCAGGATGTTTAACCTTGTAAACATCTCGTTTATCAGCAACTAAAGATTTAAGCTCTTCTAGGTCTACCAGCCTAGTTTTACTTGATTCCTCTATTAAGTCTAAAGAAAAAAAGAAAGTATCTAAATATACTGTTCCCTTATTTAAGCAATCATTTAAAGTATTATGATGAATATTTATAGAGTCATACATATGCTGTTTTGAATTAAACACACATAATAGAGTAAAATCCTCGGTATTATAAACATATATAGGAATACCTCTCTCTTTTCTAAATCTTTCTCTAACTTCCATACTCATAGGCTCATGGTATCCAGAACTACTTGCTATTAAATCTACATTAAGATTTGGCTTTAAAGTATCTATAAAATATTGTTCTAATTCTACTACTTGTTCTAAACTAGATTTTTCATCCATAATATATATAGTTAACTTCATTTCACCAAAACCATGTTTATTAAAATAACGTAGCACTCTTCGAGCTTTAGTTTTGAGAATAGATGGCATAAAATAAGAACTTATTCGATTATATAAATTTATTGAATGTCCTACATATTTTTGTTCACCATCTAAATTTTCTCACAGATAAACTCCTTTTTGTTTTTTAGTTACTCTCAATATAGTCTCTCTATTATTAAAAGGATCTTTCACTAAAACTTTAACATAATTATGTTGAGCTTTTTTTTCTTTATCCATATCCGAAGGATATGGGCCGTCCCCGTTATTGTTATTATTACTACTTATTTTTATATATATATCCGTATTATTCGGAGCTGGTAAATACTTACCTTCAGCATTCATTCTATTAGTATAGAATACTCAAGGCGATTTCATATTTAATATATTAAAACTTTTTTTGTTGACCATAAAGAATATCATTAATATAGCATGAGCTGTTATGATACTATTATATAATTGATTATCTGCAATATACTGAACACCTGGACCACTTAGTTCCATTCTAATAAGTACAGAAAATGCTGTACCTAATAACCCTGAAAATAGCGCAAACATTAAATATAATGTTCCTATATCTTTAGCATTTGTAGATAAGAACCATCTCTCATATCACATACTTATAGAGGACATCAAAGTTATATTATTCTGCTGGTGCCTATCTTCCTGATCTTGAATCGTATGCACTAACATAAACATTCTTTATATATATACACGTGTATAATTAAATATAAAATAAATTAAATTTTAATTTAATTTATTTTATAGCTAGATTTTTTTATTGTTTGTAATTAAATTACAATAAATTATTGTGTTAAATATACAAACAATAAAAAAATAAGAGTGCATGAAGTATTATAACTAAAAAAATAGTTTCGGTTGGGTGAGTCTCCTCCTAAGGTGTCTGAAACTTGGCCGGAGGCCTTATAAAAAAAAATCTGCGAAGCAGCCCTGCGCACTCCTCGCAGTGCGCGCAGTGCGCAGGGCTATTTTTTTTTTATTAGTTTCTGGGTTTTTCTTGCAGTATCCTCCGGATAAAGGAGGGCAAGAAAAAACATAGCCATCTTAGGTGGCTGAAACTTGGCCGGAGGCCGAGGGAGTTATTTAGAATATTCTTTTCATACCATCTCTTTCCCTTTACCCTTTATCCCCCAAGCCTCATTCCCCCTGATATCACTACGTGATAAAAAGGAAAAGGGATCAGTGTTACAAGGTAAAGGAACTCAGCGTAAAAAGAAGCTAGATAATTACATAAATATTAATAAGATTATGGAGGAATCGAACCTCAAACTTAAGATCTGCAATCAAAGTGTAGACCTACTACAATCATAATCTTTTTATTCTTGCCCCGGGCAAGAATAAAAGAGAATTTACAATAATTTGTACCCTTTTAAATTAAACAACACGATTACGGATAAAATTACCAATATCTTGAAGTCCATTCGCATCGGGATCAAAATGTAATAAAAAATTCAAGGGATTTTGAACGTATCAATGATTATTGATTAAATCTAATATTATTTCAATTTTACGTATAATACATACTAGTTTATGACCTCAAGGTTTCATAAGATCTAATATAATATTAAAAATACGAACTAGATTATCCTGATCCTCAATATTTGCTAATTTTGCTGCTATTTCATGTAAATAAGAATATAAAATATGAAATTCTATTGCAATAAATGACAATACAGTATGTAATGTTTCTAATAAATCTTTATTTCTAAGATTATTTACTCTATTATCAATATAATTTAACTTAGGTAATGTATCAGTGCAAAATCTCTCTATTAAATCTCTTATATGATTTAAAAAATGCGTCAAGGTTTCAATCTGTTCAGGAGTAAGATATAGTTCTTGGTTATTCGGTAAATTATCTATTAAGCGAAATATTAGATATATTTCTACAGTACCCCTTATTAGACCATAAAGCGCTAAAGCTAAAGTGAAAATTAAAAAAAATATAAAAAGTGCCATTCCTACAACGGAACCTTGAGCTCACTGTTGACCAACAATTTCCATTAAATCTAAATTAGCTAAGAGAGTTGTTGTTTTATAATTTAAATTAGGATTACATTTTTCAAGTGTACGATTGCTCAAAGCTAATTTTTCAGTGGGAAAATTTTCATATTTATATCCACAAGAGTATTTTCTATTAAACTTATAACAGGAACTATAAATGCAAAATGTGCAAAGTATAATGCTGTACTTATTTGTCCAAATTCTATAAATGGTGTTTCAACGTGTTTAGCTCCTATTTGCATTAACACTAAGAAATTAGCCACAAATACAAAGAAAGCTATTTTACTTAACGGTCTAAATTGTAAACCTTTTGATCTCCCTAAATCTGTTAAAGGTAATAACATAATAATTAAGATAGCACTAAACATTGCTATAACTCCTAATAATTTGTTAGGTATAGATCTTAAAATAGCGTAGAATGGTAAAAGATCAGTAAATATAAACCTAAATTGAAACTTATCTCATTTTAATATAGGTAAGAAAAGAGTAACAGCTTTATAAACCCAATTTATATAACATTTCTTTAATAAAATAAGGTTTAACTAAAGTTATTAAAGTTCTTTTTTTATTGAATAGATACCTTTGAAAAGTTTATTACTTTTAATATATTTACCTACCATAGTAGTAGAAATATTAAGAAATATTCCTGCTTCTTTCATGGTGGAAAACTTTGTGGAAACTCCCTTTTGATTGTCCAAGACTACCACGGCTTGTCTTTTATGGTTTTTTTCTGACATTTTTAATCTAGCATCCAAGGATGCCACACGGTTTCTCATATTTAATAACACTTCTTCGGAATGTTTATACCCAAAACTTGAACCAGCTACTTTTAAAATGTTGTACTCAGGCTTAAAATTATCTAAATAATATTGTTCCCTTTCTAATATATATGCAGGATCACAGTATTCTAAAATCTCTAGTGTAAAATTTTCATACCCATAAGCTAACAAAGCTTTATAAATAACCATGAAGTTTTTAAGCCTAGTTAGGTAAGATACATTAAAATAATTTTTAAGTCTTTTAGTTAGATTCACACTACTACCTATATACGTCTTTCCATTGATTTTATTTCTTCATAAATATACCCCAGACTTGTCACTATTGTCAGCATAAATTGAAGATTTTTCTAACTCTAGGTTGGAGTATATAACAGTAGGAGTAGGGCTCGAAATACTAGTAGAATATCCTAAAATAAAAGGGTTATTTTTAATTAAATTAATTTTATTAACTCTAACCCTCATTCCCCCGGAGGGGGACAGGGTAGCAGAAAAATAAACTTTGTTTATTAAATAACCCCTGTTATACATATATATATTTAAACCATTAAATTGTATGCCTGGAAACGACTCAACTTTTCTACCAAAAAAGTCAAAAACTATATTCTCTCATAAAGATATAGTAAATATTAGACTAGTTTCTCTATTAATAACTGTCTTACTAATCAATAAAAAGAAGGAGATATAGAAATTTACAATATTTTTTATAATATGTTGTAAAACAAAAAAAAGTACTTGTGTAATATGCATTGTATAATTATTAAAATTTAAATTATTGTGATTATGGTTAATAAATAACACTAAGTGTACTAAAATAAAAATACAGCACACTTAGTAATTAGTTACACACCATCACTAATAATTTTTGAGTTACGTAACCATAACAACCATCTTAAAGTTTCCTGCCATGAAAGTATTGCATTAATATTAGATCGCAGGCTCTACCTAAAATAGATTCTTTGAAGATATAAATACGGGGTTTTTTATCCCTGTTGTAATGTATAGAGCATTTAAGATTAAATTTATCTTGTAATGTGAACATTAATTTATCCACGTCTGTGTTAGTAAAACCATATACACTTATATGTACACCACTACCGTGTTTACTTCCGTCATCCTTCAATCAAAAGCTAAACCTCTAGGAGATAACAATTCGTAGATGTTAGAAGGAACTATTTTCACATTTGATTCATAAAACATTGCTCTGAATTCATTAAAACAGGGAAGTTGCATAGTTGTAAAAGATATAGCACTATATGTTTTTTTACTACTATAATCTCTAACTATTATAGATTGGTTTATGCTCAAACAGCTATAGCACATAAAGAATATTTTGATTACGTGTTAAGTTTCTTTTTACCTTTTTGTGCTAAGGATTATAGTCCTCAATCTAGAATTAGCAGTAGATGATATTTGTACTATGTTAGATATAGATCGTCCTTTTCTAGGCCTCCGGCCAAGTTTCTGCCACCAAGGGTGGCGGCAGAAGCTAAATTTTTTATTCTTTTTTATTATATTACAATCTATATTTGTAGTAAAATTTAAAAAAGAATAAAAAAAAATAAACCGAAGGGGAAGAGGAGACTATAAACTAGATAAAAATTACTATTTATGTAGATATGTGGTAAAACTAGTTAGACTTTTTTGTTATAAGATATTTATCTAAAAAAAAGCTTTTCTTTTATTATACATCTACGTATTGTTTCTGGATGCGCTTGAAGAAAACTTGCCGCTTGAGTAATTGATCTGAATTCAACACTCTCTCCGTTCACTGTATTAAGTACAACGACAGGTTTTGCATGTATAGCTATATGCTCAGGAGAAGCATTAAGCTTAGCTAAGTGCTCTTTATGTTTTAAACTAGTATTTAGTTTTTTCAGACGCTCTAAGTTTTTAATTATAGCATCTTCTGAACGATTTAAAGCACTTGCTTTTAATTTAGCTATAGCCTCTAGAGTATGTTTAGCTCCTAATCTTGAACCAGCTGTCTTTAAAATAATATATTCAGGGTTTAAAAGATAAAGGTAATATTGTTCTCATTCTAATAACACGGAAAGTTCACAATATTATAAAATCTCCCCCTCGGCTAGGCCTCCGGCCAAGTTTAAGCACCGCTAATTATAAAAAAAAATCTTCGATTTTTTTTGGCCTTTCGCCCAGGACTAGCTGGGCTAGTTTTTTCAAACAGGTTTGGAAAAACAAGTTTCCCCAAACTAGTTTCTGCCGCCACCCTTGGTGGCTATGTTTTTTTCTTGCCCTCCTTTATCCGGAGGATACGGCAAGAAAAAACAAAGAAACGAAATTTTTTTATTATTTTTTTTTTATTATATTACAATCTCTAATTGTATTAATAAAGTAAAAAAGAATAAAAAAAAATAAAGGCACAGAGACTGTGCAACGAGTCCTGGGCCGGAGGTAATGTAAAATTGTCAAATCCATGAACTAATAAAGCTTTATAGATAATCATAATATCTTTACGATCTGAAAGATAAGAAGTATTAAAATAATTTAGAAATCTTTTATTTAAATCTACAGCACTTCCTGTGCCGAAGGCAAAATATCTTTTACCATTAATTTTATTTGTTCATAGATAGATACCTGATTTACCTTTATTTTCTTTTAAAATTGAAGCTTTTTCAGATTTAGGATTATTGTATACAACTTTTAAGCAGGCAAAGCAAAATTTATAGAAACTTAGTAAATAAATAGAATATAAATATATATATAGTGCGAATATCCTAACAAATATGTAACGTAAAGCATCACCAAGTAGAATTCCTACCAATATATCTTTGGTTTCATCGGGTAATTTAATTAAAGCTCTATCAGAAGAAGAGCTTAGGGACTATAATTTAATAATTGTAATGAGAAACCTATTTTGAAAAGGTTTTTTATTTTTGGCATACTTACTTATTGTAGAATGAGTAGTCTGTAATGCTACAGCTGCTTTACTAAAAGAAGTGTATTCTACAGTAGTATCCGCGGTTAAATCGTGTACTTTAACTTTAGTTCCATTTAAATTTCCAACTTTAGCCATATTACTTGATGCTTTAATAATGTTTAAAATATTATTTTTCATAGATTCACTAGGGCGAAGCCCAAGTTCCAGCCACCAAGGGTGGCGGCCGGAACTAATCTTTTTTTTAGTTTCTTCATCTCGTACACGCCCTAAGGTTAATAATTTCATTTTTTTAAAGCTTCCTCAGTATGTTTATAACCCATAGCTGATCCTGCTATTTTTAAAATATTGTAATTTGGGTTTATAATATCCAAATAATACTGTTCTCTATTTATGGTATTAGATATCTCACAGTACTCAAGGATTTCTAACTTGAAATTGGTGTAACCGTACTTTAAAAGAGCCTTATTAATAAGCATATTATCTTTGGTTAAAGAATTGTAATTAAAATACATACGGAATCTTTTAGTTAAATTAACAGCGCTTCCAACATACGAATTACCATTTGTAAGGTTGACTCAACGATAAATCCCGGATTTTCCTTTATTATCTTTAATTATTTTTTCTTTATCCAATTCAGCATTATTATACACGATTATAGGATTAAAGGAATTGTCAGATTTATTTTTATTCACCCTTTCGGCCCAGGACTAGGCACAGGACCTCGTCCAGGGCCTAGGCCGAAGGGGCAAGATAATTTACCCTCATCAACTTTACAATCATTATCTATTATTTCCAAAATATTTTCTTCTACAGTTCTTTTTGCACTATACTTTCTTATTCCGGCTGTCCTACAAACTGAGCAAGACATAGGGTAATAAGAATGGAGTAAACTTTTACTATTAATTACTCCTGCCTTTTTATTAAAGAATAAAAAAAAGGTAGAACGACGAGCTTGTAATACCGTACTAATCACAAAAAATAATAAAAGGATAAGATCAATATTGATTTAATTTGTGTTAACATAATATTTCTACTATGATCGGACTATATCTTCAATTTAAACTGTAGCTAAAGGATAAATTTTAAAGCTGCAGTGTTATAATTTAAATTGTCCCGCGTATAGTCTCTGAGGATCCTACTCATAACGTGGCTTATTATTTTGGTTTCCTGCTGATTGTCCATTTGTAGATTCTTGAGGATTTTCACATACACTTCGTCCATGTACCTAAGGCTTTAGGAGTTTCCAGCTTATAGCGGGATTAAGTGACATCTTTTTTATCACTCTGGTACAATAGCAGGAGTTTGCATAGGATTTGCCCAAATCGACTTAGTTGAACTTGTTATTCCCTTTAGTACCCTAATCATAAGTTTTAACTGGGCCGTAAGCTCCCATCTTTCGTAATATGAATGGTAAATAAAGACAAATTTTTAGAATTAACCCCCAAAACTTAGGTTAATTCAATCTGAAATAATTTTATCTCTATATTGCACAGCTGTTGCTAAAGCTTTATCCTGTCCGCCACAAGTTGAAATCATAAAAGCTCTATTAGATTTAGGTAATTTAAAAGTAGACGGGAAACGTACTTGTCAACCTCTAATTTCTTTACTAGATGTATAAACAGGAGAAATATAGTATTCTCCTCACTCTCTACTTAAGAAACTGCTTTTAATCAAACCTTGATACGACTTATTCAAACTTGTTTGTCTGTAAAACGCTCATTAGTATTATTATATATTTTTTCAATAAGCGCTCTTAGACCAAAATAAGTATGATGACCCCCTGACCTAACAAGCCGCTCTACTCACACTAATAAATTAAAACTCTCACTTTTTCCATACAAGAAATGTGAATATTTTTTCAATAAAGGAAATAAAGAATTAAATACATTATTAATACCTTTAATAGTTAAAGTGTAAGTATTAACACCTTTATCTAAAGAAGTTTTTATATTAAGAGCATTTAAAGTATTGGCCATAATCTCCATTATATGTCTATTGGATTCAACATTAGATTGTATTATATTAAATAAAGGAACAATTGCAACAGTACTGTTTTGCTCCTTTCATTCAAGTTTTAAATGTAAAGTACCGTCACCTAAAAAGAATCCTAATATAAATAAGAAAGAGGGTTTTATGTCATTTTCTCTATAAGAAACCTTTGGCAATTGTTTCAACAAACCTGGATCTATATCTAAAGAAAGTAATTTCTCCTCTAAACTTACTTTATAACGAGGAGAATGAGCTGTTAAAGAATAAACAAGACTTACTAAAAGAACTTTAGACATAGTATCTGAAGTATCTTTAATGTAATTTTTTAATTCATAAAAATTTTTTTTTAGTTTTAACATAGCACGATATTTTCCACCGTATTGCATATAGAAATAAGGAACAAAGACAGAAAAGAAAGTATCTCAACCGGACAATCTATAAGCGATGACAAATTTCCCGAAACTATTTAAAGTTATACTAAAAGTACCTTTATTTTGTAATGCTTTGTCTAATCTTATAAAGAATTTTACGCTTTCTACAGAAAACAACTGAGTAGCAGAGCAAATAGGATAAAAATTCAACCCAGATCTAAAAATACCTCCAATATATCCTTCGGCTTGTCAGAAACCATTGGCAAGTAAACAGAATTCTTTATCTGAACCTTCGCCTTTTCCCCCTTTATCATGTAGCGATATAAGGGGATCAGGATCTTAATTTTTTAAAGTCAAAAATAAACTTTTAACTTCAGAAAGAGTTATTTCTTTATTCCCTAGGGCGGAGCCCAAGTTTCAGCCACCTATGGTGGCTATGTTTTTTCTTGCGGTATCCTCCGGATAAAGGAGGGCAAGAAAAAACAAAGAAACTACTTTACCTTTAACGATAGATTTAGTATCGCCGCCAGGTTTAGTCAGTAGAGATTTATCTTCATTAGTAAAGGATAAATAATTTTCAGTCTTATAATAAGTATAGAAAGTACATAAATAACATACAGCCTAACTAAGGCCTTCTCCCTAAATAGGTTCGGTTCAACCTATCCATTTATCGGTAATTCTCATAAAAGAATTTCCTGCATTCTTTCGAACGGGGCTTGACTATATCTTAAGCTTGCGCCAACCAACTTTTAGTCGATGAACTGCACACCTAATGAAGAGCTTCGCGCCCCAGTAATAGGTGCTTGGCTGCGGATTATCCATTTATCTATATTTCCTACTAATTATTCTGCTGCGCATGAAACAACAAGATATTTTATCATACAAAAGAAGAGCCTAATTAGAAACCATATAAATAATCTATTTCGATTTTACCTTACCACGAGTCATTACCTGTGCCACAAACTATGTTACCACGTTTGTTTGGTTGAAATTGCTTTAGGAACTTCCCGTCAATTTGATGGTTTATAGCCAAAAGTTCATTTTGACAATAACTAAGCTTTATTCCTAATTATATAATTTTCACTATCACCTAAAGATTATGGAGGATTTGAACCCTAACTCACTTATCATTTCTTCTCTGAGTGTAGACCGACTACAATCATAATCTTTTTATTATATTATGTTTTACGTAATATAATATAGTTTAACTATATCCCGAAGAGATTAGAAAAAAAAATATCAGTTGTATATAAACAACTTTATTTACTCCGGTGCGCTTATCTACCAGTATTCATTCTTTATTTTATTTCTCTAATAGTAGCTAAACCTTCCTCTGTAAGATGTGCTTTTCTATCTACTAATTCAGCTATTTTAGATCAATCCTCGAAGTCCAAATATTTAACTCCAAGTACTGGATGTTTTTTAAATAAAGGTAAAATCTTAGTGTAAAGATGTGAGAAATTATCACATCTATATTGGGCTCAATTTTTATTACTTGGTTTAATCACTGTACCACAACCTAAAAAAGAAACAAAATTTTCGATAAGAGCAATATCTCTAAGATGTTGTGTCAATATAAAAGCTAAATCTACTCTAAACCCTATTTTAGTAGTAGCCTTTCTTATATTAACAAAAAAGCAACCTTCACCTGCAGTGAACCCTGCTAATCAATTAGAATTAGGAATAAGGACGTTTTCTACTAAAGGTCTAACCACGGGGTTTGTATCAGGAAAACCTTTTTTTAATGAATCTGATAGCCCTTCATTTAATGAAGCCCGTATGTTAATAATATCATGCAATCCTTGAACTGTAAGATGTCCACCTTCCATGTAAATATTAAACGCAGACTCGAATAAATTAAAATCAGCCAATTTTTGACTTATTAAGGGATAATTCCTAAAATGATCCAGGATTATCTTTAATTGTTCTTTAGATGATACTCTAAGTTGGACACTAGCCCCATCTTTTTTAGTAATTATACTCCCTATTCCGCCAAAATATGTTTGAATGGCTTTTAATAACAATAAGTCTTTTTCGTGTAGACCAATAGAAAATACGAATTCGACTCTTCAACCTGTTTTATATGAACTATTCTGCATCAACTTAATAATAAAGGATCCCTCAGCTAAATTTTTTTAATAATCTACGAATTTGCTAAAGCAAATTCCGTAATTATCAAAAAAAAAATAAAGGTAAATCCTGTAATAAATCAAGAATTTACATTTGAAGCTTGTAAAGCTTCACAATTATCCGCTCTTGTAGTATAGAATTTTTTATTATTCAAAATTAAAATCTTATTGCTTCGTTAAATCCATATTAATTTGTTTATTTAAACCTCCATCTTTACTTTGATTAGATAAATCAGTAAAAGTATTTTCTAATAAACTTATACCAGGTACTATAACAGAAAAATGTGCAAAATATAAAACTGTACTTATTTGTCCAAATTCTATAAATGGTGTTTCAACGTGTTTAGCTCCTATTTGCATTAACACTAAGAAATTAGCCACAAATACAAAGAAAGCTATTTTACTCAACGGTCTAAATTGAAGACCTTTTGATCTACCTAGATCAGTTAGAGGAAGCAACATAATAACTAATATAGCACTGAACATTGCTATAACTCCTAATAATTTATTAGGTATAGATCTTAAAATAGCGTAGAATGGAAGAAGGTATCATTCTGGAACAATCGCTGGTGGTGTCTGCATAGGGTTAGCCATGATATAATTCTCTGAATCCCCAAGGTAATTAGGCATAAAGAATACAAATAAACTTAATACAAAGATAAACATAAATATAGTAATTAAATCTTTAAATAAAAAGTAAGGAGCAAAAGGTAATCTATCGTAATTACCTGAAACACCTAATGGGTTGGATGATCCTGCAGCATCGTGTAATGCTATTAAGTGCATTAAAGCTAATGCCGCTAAGACAAAAGGTAATACAAAGTGTAATGCAAAGAATCTATTTAAAGTTGCATTATTTACAGAGCATGTGTGTTGGTAGTCTACGTATTTAATATAAATTAAACACTCTCACTACACTCAATAAATTTCTTTATTGATCGGACTATATCTTGATCTTTTTTAATAATTTGAAGGTATATTTATCTTTTTAGAGTATCTAGGGATTGTACGTAATTGCTTTATTCATAATAAATATTTTAATTTTTTATAACCTAGTAATTTTACAGGTGCTTTATTTAAGAATTTTACAATATTCTCTATTGATCTAACACTAGTTACTTTTAATTTAAAACAATTTGTTTTATCTAAGTATACGCTAGTAGTGAAAGATAAATATTCACGAATAGCCAATATTATATTTTCACCGCCTGTTTGACTAATATCAAAGCTAGCTACTGAATAATCGTCCTTTAATTTATAAACACTAAAACAACCTTCAGCTTCTATAAATCCTACTAATCAAGCAGGAAAATAATCGGCGCTAATAATTGATTCAATGCTGTTTAAAGGCTCGTCACTTCTAGTATACTCCGGTAAATCAATAGAATAAATTAAACCTGAAAGTAAAGCATTTCTAAATCTTAAATAATCATATTGTTTATTAGAAAACATAGGATACTTATCGAAAATAGGTAATATAAAATTTTTTAAATGATTTTTATCTCTAATTCTTAAAGAGATCATTTCTATCTCACCTCTTTTTCTAATACTTACAACCCCTACACCCAATAAACTTTTTAATTTATAGATAAGTTTCGCATCTCTAATTGATAATTCTATACCTAATTCATAGGTTAAATATTTTCCTTTTTTTGAGATAGAAAAGAATCCATCACCCTCAAATAAACCTACTATATATGCGTATATTAAGTAAGAACTATGGTCTTTTTCCGATAATTTAAAAAAATTATTCCTAATCTCTCTTATTTGTTTAACTTTCATTTTCTCTATTATTATTCATTCTATTCTTAATCAATACTATAGCCTCAAGACCTTGTTTTGTTTTATGTGAACCCTTGTTCACTATTTCTAGAATCTGGACAAAATCCTCATAATTTAAACTTTTTGATCCTATTAGCCCGGAAGATTTAAATAGGGTTATAAGAGTTTCTATATTAGCTTTTCTTGTAACAGTTAATTTTAAAATACCTGCGGAAGTTTCACTAATAATACCAAAACCCAAATAATCCTTAATTATACCCATTAGCTCTAAATCTCTCTTATGTTGAGTTAAAATAAAAGATAAGGTAACTTGATGTCCTATTAAATGAGTAGCATTTTTTCGAACTAAACACAAGAAACAACCTTCAGCTTCCACAAATCCAACAAATCAAGATAAATCTATCACGATATTACTTAAATCAACAACAGGAACAGGCTCAAAAGTTATATGAGGAAATGTTATATTTAGCTGTTCACTTAAACCTTTGTTCATTGAAGCTTTTAGACTAAGGATTTTTTCCAATCCCCTATCCGTTAAATGCTCTCCTTCATTCATTAATTCAATTGCTTTTTTAAATAGAAGAAAATCTGCTCTCTTCTTGGTTAGTAAGGGGTATTTATCAAAATGAGGAATGATCATTAAGGTTAAATCCTTTAAAGATTGAACTGAATATATTGCAGCTGTGGTTTCATTGGATTTATTCTTTCTTAAGGTAATAGTACCGCAAGAAAAAAAAGATCTAATGCTCTCTAATATAAAAAGGTCTTTTATATGTAATTGAATAGCAAAAACAGGAAATACACGATATCCTGTCTTATATTGAGGATTTTTCAGTACTGATATATGAAATGAAGATTCTCCGTCAGAGAATCCTGTTACATAATTAGGAAGAATAGGTGAATAAGTTCGTTGAGAAAATGCCCGTTGGTTAGTTAACGGGTATTTAAATATACCTTTACGTCTCCACACAAGGGGTGTGCTGAGTAGCACACCCGAAGAAAAAAAAGCTTGATTAGAATTTTCGTTTTTAATACGAAGATCTTCTGCATGTAGTCTCTGAGAGGCTTCCGAAGTAGTAATACTTCTCACCCCTGCTGATTGTCTCCGTGTCATTGCAATTTTTACGCTAATAATTGGTATAATTACCAAGAATAAACCGTATGCAAATCCTAAAATTGGAGATTTTCCAGCATTAAGCAGAATTTTTAACAATATGTCACCATACTGTGGTCCATCTGTGTATAAACCTCCTCAAATGACATGTTTATTTCGTATAATATTTAACTTATACTTTACACCCTCACGGGTGTAGTTAGACTATTTCTTAAATCTTCAGATCCCTAGGGAATAATGAAGATTTTGGGGTTATCGTGTTGAGCTTATTGTAGGTATAACTCACTCATTAGTCGTTGAACGCTTTTAATCCATTTATGTATACCGAATTAAATTCCGCTACAGATAATCTTCTAATAAACCGGAGGTTGTTTATGAGATGTCCCTGTAATTTTCCCCATTTGCCTCTAAAATAGTCTTATTACAATAAGATTATTTTAAGGAGCCCGCAATTATTATTAATATATATTTAGGAGTATTTATCTATTCATTACTTACAGTTCAGGGAAGTTTAAATTTTTATAACGTGAACTTTCACGTAAATTATTTAATCATTTAGCGTATTGTATATATTTTAGTCCTATTAAAGAATGTAATCCTGAAAATGAAAAGAAATTTATAACTTTTTGTACATCAGATTTAGAACTAACACCAAATTGATTATAATTATTTGTTGAATCTATTTTTCTATTTGTATTAAATATTAATTTAAAAGCTTCAAATAAATTAGAATGTACTCTTTGCTTTAATTGAAAACAACCATCATTATTCGTTTTAATAAAGAAAGAACCTTCTGAACCTTCTTAGCTTTATATCCACCCCCCTACGCGGGGCCCAGCGCAGGAAAATAAATTATAAGCTAAAAATATCCCTAAGTTCTTTATCTTTAGTAGTATTACAATCCTATTTTATACAGCATTGATTTATCCATATAAGATTTAACCAATTCCCTGATAATAGGCATAGAACGTTGTCTAATATATATTCTTGGTTGAGTTTGAGTATGAAAGCGTAATGTACAATCTACATTGTATCTAATCATTAACACATTCATTAAGCGTACTACATCAACTAACTCAAAAGAGTCAGTACAAAGAATTAAACCATGTTGCTTGGCTGACCCATCTCCCATAATAAGATGAGCTAAGGCAACCGGAGTTAAAAGATTGTATATATCTGACGGAACTATTTTAACTTTATTAATATAAAATAAAGATCTCAACTCAAAAAAACAAGGTAAACCTCTAGTACGGAAAAACAAGGCTAAATTAATATTATTATTTCTAATACTTTTTACAACAGTAGGGTAAAGATTACAATAATGAGAAAGTATTGAAAAAACAAATAAGACGTATCTTGAATTTTTTAAAGACTGTTTAAAAGCTAAATGAGGATTTTCATGTGATTTAGCTGAAGCTAAATAACCGTCAGATAAAAGTAATCCTACTAGAACACTCTTTTGGTAAGATGGTAGAACAATCATATTTTTAACTATTTTTGTATTACGACCTGTTCCAACTGTTGAACTCAAATTAGAACCTCAAACAACTAAATCTGTATTATTCGGTTTAACTGCATATGTAGAATAACGTCTAACCTTTTCTTGCTGTTTTATAGTTTGCTTAAGATAATTAAAACCCTCTCTTCTAGAAACTAAATTTTTATATTCTTTTTTTACTCTTTTATAAGTAAGAGGGTTCTCTTGAACAAACTGAACTAGCCCGGGGTATAGTCAAGGACATGTAAATCCTACAATTCAATTTTTAAAAAAATGTAATAATGTATAATCAAATGGATTTTTAGGTATTTCAAAAATACTAGGTATATTGTTTATATCCCCTATTAGATCATAATCTTTAATATCATTCATCAATATGTACATGGCTAAATTAAATTGATTTACTCTGGTGTCTGTTAAGAAATATATTTTATTATGCACAAGTAATGGAAATAAGACTTCTTGTAGGTCAGTTTTATTTATTATTAGTTTACAAGTAGGACTTCTTAAATCCTTATAAATATTTATTTTACCTATTTTTAAAACAGAATATATATATTCTAAGGTAGAAATATCTTCTAAGTGTAAAGATATTACCATTTTCATAGTGATAAATCCTTTTGTAGTTTTAGTTATTTGAATATATCCGTCACCATCAATCAATCCAACTAAAAAAGCTAAAAATGATGAAGGTATTGAATTATATTCTTGTTTATCTAATCTTAAAGTTTTATTCCCTTTTTTTAAAGCATTTTTATGTACAACACCTATAGTAGGTAAAAGGGCTTCATTATCTGAAACCTTAAAAAGTAATAAACTTAAACTCTTGTAAACAGCAATTAAAAATGAAAATACAATAAAAATACCTGCTCCGCTGCCCAGCGCACCCCTTGCCGGTGCGCGCAGGGCTAAATATATATTAATTGTTATTATTTTTGACTCAACAATATCTTGTCCTATTCATGGTATAGCACTTATAAGGTTAGTAATACGAATATAACCTTTTATAATTAAGTGGTTGTAGCAGATTGAGCGAAATTCGGGTTAAGAATTTGTATGATTATTTCAAAGAAGAATATACTTTTATTCTTTTTATACACTGAGCAACAACTAAACCTTCCTTATTTTTGACAGGTTTGCCATCGTTTAATCTTTTTGTAATAGAATCATTACTTACATGTAGAAATTTAGCGCATGAAATACCACTTGTAAAGTAATTTACAGAACCATTTAGAAGGTAAACTTTTATAACATAGGTAGATCTTATATATTTTTTTTCAGCTATTATAATAGCTCTACCTTCAGAATCTATGTTTATTAAAGGATCCGATTTTATTAAAAGATTTAATTCTGATATAGTTGTATCATCTAATATAAAAGGGTTAAGATTAGTAGATAATCTGTTATTATTCATACTGTCACCTAACTTTATTATTAATTCTTTACCTGTATTAGTTAAATACTTACCTTCTAATATTAATAACGCGATTGTTTTAAAATCTAAATAATCTGGGTATTTTTTAGTTCTAAATTCTAAACTATCAAAGTAAGGAATAAGTACATTACAAATAAAATCTATTTGAGAGATTTCTAATATAGAGATAGGTCTATGACCACTTTTAGTTTTTTTATTACTAATATTAATTAATTTAGTTGTACTTCCTAGCATATAAGAATGCTCATCTAATAAACTTAAAATAAACTCACGTATTTTTTCTAAAACTAGTCTATTCACTGTTGTAGTAACAAGTGAAACACGAGCTGTCATATCGTGCTTATTTAAGTAAAATGATCCATCTCCCTCTAGTAAACCTACTAAATAATTACCTGTAATTACTATATTATGATCCTCAGGTAAAACATAATTTACTCTTTTACTATTCATACCTTCTTTTAATTTTAATATATTTAAATTAATTTCAGCCCTGCGCACACCTACAAGGGGTGTGCAGGGCTGCGGAGCTGCGCCCTCTAATTTATTAGAACCACGTAAACTTAATTTACTAAATTTATTATTTCTAAACATCAAAAAGGCTTTTTTAAAATAAAGGTAATCCAAGTACTTGGTAGTGTTTAATGTAAATTTATCAAATATAGGTATTAAGACCGTCTCAATATCATTTAATTGAGATACTGTAAATACTAAAACATCTCTCTCAGTGTTTAATCTACCACATTTTAATGTGTTTTTTATGTATTCTAAAACTTTTACATCATCTTGGTGTAAAGTAATTCTAAATACAAACTCAAAACCCGAAACTTCCTCTTTGGCGTTTTTTCTTGTTCTAATTAAAAAATTAGACTCTGCTTCACAAAGGCCTACGAATCATTCTATAAAATCAATATTTAAAGATGACTCTGGTAATTCTTTATCGACACCATTTAATAGAACATTCATCTCAGTAGTTTCTCCTGCCCGATGAGCAGGTTCCAATCGTCCAAGACGACGGCCGGAACTATTCTCTTTGACCTTAGATTTTAAAAAGGTAAATGCAAAGTAATTGCATAAATAGAAATAAATATGAGAGGAATAAACTAAAATTGGTGATATTAAAAAAGTAATACATTAAACCTTTATTTGATATTTAATAACCCAGTATTAACAATATATTAACCTTATTTAAGGTTAATGTTTGCAAAAACACTGAAACATTTACTATAATTAAAAAAGGAAGGAGGCGCGACTCTCCTTGCTTTAAATTTCTTTAAAGGTTAGGACTATATCTTCATTTTTTTTTATCTATATAATAAATATATTATAATATATAGGAAAAAAGTAAATGTACCACGTATAGTCTCTGAAGATCCTACTCATAATATGGCTTATTATTTTGGTTTCCTGCTGATTGTCCATTGGTACATCCTTGAGGGTTTTCACTAATATATTAGTACCTAAGGTTTTAGGAGTTTCCAGCACACAGTGGTATTTTACTGCAGCTATTATTTCGCTATTTAACTGTAGCACCCCATAGACTCATTTGCCCATAAGGTAAAACGTACAAACTTACTTATCAATAAATAATAAGCTAGAATACCTTTGAATTCGAATATTCCTTTAGTTAAAGGGATGGTATTTAACTAAAAGTTCCGACTGTGTATTAAGCAGCATTTCAGCCACCCACCAGTGACCCAGTCTGTCGCGATCATTTATATAACCGACGATCTTAAAGTTTATTTACTTCTTTGATCGTTTTCACTAGCATCGCCAAATAGTATTAAAATACTATTCTATATCCCCGTCGGGCTATATCACTTTAATCTTTTTTTCTCTATAAAAATTGCAAAAAGATTGTTAATAGTGAGACTATAATTTAATATAAAAGTTTTAAAATTTTAATTTAATTAGAGAAATCCTTAATTCTTCACTGTTTTTTTACTAATTTTTTATCTGTTTTTAAAGCTCTTCGGATGGTTTTTTCATCACAATTAATAGCTTTAGCTGCTTCGATTATTGTAGGATATTCCCCATAAACAGTACCATCTAAATTATATAAAATAAGAGGTCTCGTATGAGTAATACATTTTAATTTAGTTTCATCAGACATAGGAGGTCTATCTAGAGCTTTTACCCTTATTTTTTCTATGGTTTCAGGACTTAGTTTTTTACCTCTATTTAAACTTCCTATTTGTTCTCGTCTTTCATCACTAAAAATTTCTCTCATTTTTATACGATCCATTTCTGTATGTTTATAACCAAAACTAGAACCTGCTTCAGTTAAAATATTGTAATTAGGTACTAAGGTTTTCAAATATTTGTCTTCTAAATTTAATAATTCCTTATTGTTTTCTTTAGTTACAATATTAGGATATAACTCTAATACCAAAAAAGCAAAATTACTTAAACCATACTTTTTTACTGCAGCTTTAAGTACTTTACTACCTCTAAAATAAATAAGATGGTTACTGAATCTAGAATAAAATTTATCAGTAGCTGCAGAACCTATATAATAATCTTTTGTTCTTTTATTTATTACCATATATATACCACTTAGACCTGAAGTAGATATTTGAATATCTTTTTTAGTTGTTTCTAAAGTTAAATCTTCGAAAACATAAATAGGATTTAATTCTAATTCTTTGATCACATCTTGTAAATTATTGGAGAAATTAGATGCAGGGAAAGGAGATTTAGTACTGTAATATCTAGCTGTATTTTTAGTAAGGTATACTGAAACTTTCTTTTTATTATTATTTAAACTTTTTATATTAAATCATTTTGGGCTATGTTGGTAACCCAAGAAAGCTGTAGCCATCATAAGTATAAGTATAACTGTACCTAAAGCTCATACTAATGTTCTTGGAGATCTGTAAGATCCGTAGTACATACCTCTTCCTATGTGTAAATACACCAGAAAAAAGAAAGCTGAAGCTGTATTAGCGTGTAAGTAACGAATTAATCATCCGTTATTAACATCTCTCATAATCAATTTGATTTATTATCTACTATAATCTAATCCTTAGACGTTCTATCTATAGGTTTAGATGTAAATATATATTTATTTTTATATAATCTATCTGTATCTATATAACGATTACATGTATTACTACTAGATTTCAGACCCAATGCTTTATGTGCAGAACTGAAAGATGGGAAAGGAGAACCCTTAATCATATCATCATTTGCATAAATGTATACAATCTTGGGGTTTTCAGATCTATCTCTTATACTTCATTTCCGTACATTAGCTATATGAGAGATATTAGCTTCAACATCAAAGGGAGAGTCCTTTGCTAATATAGTCTTGGATCTCTCGAATATATCTGTAACAATTTCATCTATATTTTGAATAGATCCTGTACTATATCTTTTATTTAAAATATCTGAAATATCTAGGAATAATTTCTTACCCTCAGGTAAAAAGTAATAACCATATATTTTTAATAATAAGGCTACTCTTCATAATTTAAAATCTATAGCTTTACGAGTGTACATCTTAGAAGAATCTAAAAAAGGTAAGACATAATAATAAAGGGTGTCTACACTAGTAACAACTAAAGATACTACATTTGTTTTTAAATTAATTGTACTTATTACATTAAGAGGTAAGATTTTACTATTTTGTAAAGCGTTATTTGGTAATTGGATTAAAAAGGTTTTAATAGCATTTAGGCTTTCTGGGCTTGTATTTTTCTGTGCTACTTGTAGATACAAAGCAGACCCAGTTTTAATACCAAAAGTCCCTTCACCTTCTAAAAAACCTATGAATCAGTTAGGGTTTATTATAATTTGAGATTCTGTAGAAAAATATGTAAATTTTTCTCTTTTAGAATTCATACCATTTTTAAGAGATAATATTCTATCTAATTCTGCATCAGATAGATTTTTTTTATCTTTTACAAGAACAGCTTGATAAAAATCTTCAAAATCTAATTTTTTACTAGTATGTAAAGGAAAATTCTTAAAAATAACACATATTACATCTTTGATATCTGCATATCTTTCTATAACGAATGAACAACGGTTTCTACTATTTTCTTTAACAATATTACCTATACCTAAATTAGATTTAATAGTGTTAAGTACTTCAACGTCATCTATATGTAAAGATATTTTAAATCTAAATTTTACATAATTTCGATCTAATGTTATTAAAAAATTTCCTTCTGCATCAGTAAATCCTGAAAATCAATATAAAAAGTCAGGATTTACATCTTCTAATTTAAAACGATTTTCAACTTTAGACTCTAGATTATTCTCTTGGGTTCCTTTAGTCCTTCTATGTTTTTTCTTGCAGTATCCGGAGGATAAAGGAGGGCATGATAAAACAAAGTCTAAGGACGTAATAGATAGCTGAGCCGTAGAAAAAAAAAGAAAGAGTTTTAATTAGATTTAATCCCATTTTATTTTTATAACCCGATACAACAATAAACGAGTTTAAAATTATACCTATTAAAAGGTATAGATAATAAATCTTTAACCCCTGATCTTTCAATCAAGACAGGACTATATCATTATCTTTTAATCGGTACGGTTTTTATTAAAAAATATCGAGCGTGTAGTCTCTGAGGATCCTACTCATAACAAATATTATTTAGGTTTCCTGCTGATTGTCCATTGTAATATTTTTAAGATTTTTACTTTAAAAGTACTTTAAACTTTTAAAGTACTTAAAAGTTTAGGAGTTTCCAGCATATAGCTCGATTTAAAGAACACATTATGAATTCATATGCTCTATAGAATTAAATGCTTCTAATACATTAGGACTGTAGTGCATGGCTAAGGTAACTCCTGTTATAATTTGTATAATTAAACATAAAGCTAATAAAGACCCAAAATTTCATAAATAGCTAATATTACTTGGCTCTGATGCATCAATAAGATATGAATTCACTAATTTTAATAAAGGATGACTTTTTAATATTCTCATTTTTTTTTTCTATTTCTATTAACAATGTTTAAAATTTAGAGCTAATTATCCCAACAAATCTACACCCTTCAATTTTTTTTTTTGAAGTCCTTATATAATAGGATAAAGGTACTAATTTATTATACTCTATTATGTATTATATACACTCTTTTTCTAGTATCCCTATCTCTTATTTTTAGTGCCTTTATCGCTTTATCACTAGCGATATCTGGCAATAAAACGTAAATTAAAAAGTACTTAATATAACATATATGTTATATTAACAAAATTTACCTTATTTTCTCCCCTAATATCACTTTGTGATATAAGGACCAAAATTAGTTTATAAGGTTAGTATCTATTAATATTACCTATTAAGAGCGGTGATATATCACTATAAGTTATATATAATTAAACTTTAAGATAAGGTATAATTAAACCCCATAAAATTTAAACAATTAGATGTTTAATATAACAATCCAAAGTCGTCTAACTCTAATCAAATTAAGTGCGGTGTGGCAATGGTTTTAGAATATTAAATTCTTAAATTATTGCCCTTTATCCCTGGAAGGGAATGGGATCAAAAATAATGCAATTGTTTTGCAATAAACAAAAGAAAATATAATAGTATATAATACGATACGATATGATAGGATACCTATTTTAGGCTCCATAATAAAAATAGTAATACGTGTAAGATTTGAACTTACCGTCTTAGTAGTTAAACTACAAGGTTTTTCCAATTAAACTAACATATTTTTAAATTATCACATTAATATAATAATTTGAATTAAAATAACTAATTATAATCTTTTGGCCTCCTTTCCCTTATATCGCACTATACCTAGAGAGATATAAAGGGATCAGAAATAAAAGGCAATATATATTTTGGTTTAAATGCTTAAAGTTTTAGTTTTAAATTTATTAATAAATAAACTAGATAAGGCTAATACCACTAAAAATAGAATATCGAAACTTCAAAAATTAAATAAATAAACAATAGATAAGTATCCAATTAACCCTACTAATATATATAATGCATAACTTGTTACTACACCTGTACTTAAAGATGCTATATTTTTACTTAAATTAACTAAACCTATTTCTATATTTCCCCCCCCCCCCCCCCCTCCTCCTCAATTAATTGAGGAGGAGGGAGGGGACCAGAAGAATATTTTAAATTTATATTCGAAATAAAATAAGGATATTAGAAGTATCCTGCTCTACCTTAGAGTTAAATAATAATAAAAAAAAAATTTTTTTTGTCCCTCGACCCTGGGCCAGGCCCTCTGGTTCTGGACCGAAGGGGAAGATTATTTTTTTTGTGAAGGACCAGCATTCAAATCTCCACCTGATCTCTTGCTACCCGAAATATTGCTTGTATTATAGCTAGATTTAGCTTTAGTTAATTCAACTTTTTCTTTAACCTCTTTACTTATAAATCTTTCTATTTCCCCCTTTTCTTTCTGTAAAGATTCTTTTTTTTCGAGTTGTTCTTCAGTTAAATTTGATTGACCCTCAAGAGTACTAAGCTGGTTTTTTATACCATTTAATTGCTCCTTTTGCTGCTCAATCATTATATTTTCCACATTAATCTTTCTATTTTGAATTGAATCTTTTCAATTTTCATCGTCGGATCCAAATTGTACAGGTTCTACTCCAAATAAATCAAGTAAATAAGTCAAGTTTTTAATAACTAGATATAGAAATAGAAGTAAATAAACTACTTTTTTTAATTTTTCTACATCAAACATGTACAAAGTATAACTTGTGATAATACCAGTACTTAATCATGCGATATTTTTACTTAATCTAATTGATCCTTTTTTTATTAGATTTATAAGCCCAGGAAAACCGAAACTGCTAGTTAACATAACAGATTTCGAAGATAACTTATTAACTCTTGCTTTGTTCATACCAGATTTAATATTTTGTATTTGGTTCAAACCATCTAAAGTAGTATGACCTTTACTTTTCATAATATCTGCCACTCTACAAAAATCTAAGAAGTCTTGAGCTTTTACTCCGATTTTATTTCCTCTAAACATAATAAGTGAAAAACCAGTTAATACTAATAATAAAACTAAATTTGGTCCAATTTGAGTTAAATACATAGTAAGTATTATATATGAAATAATACCTACTAAAATATACAGTGCGTAAGATGTAACTACTCCTGTACTTAAAGATGCTATATTTTTACTTAATTTAATTAACCCTACCTCAAGTCCAAAAGGTCCTAATAATTCTATACTTCCTTTATCTAATACTTTAGTAGTTTGTCCACCTAAATCTAAAACTAAATTTGTAATATATTTATTATAGAACATTTCCACTAAGAATCTTTGATTAAAGAAACCAAAAATATTATAACCTAATTTAGAGAATTTAAAGCTTATTAAAGATTCAGGTAAAAATTCTGACAGGATAATAGCGAATATACTGAATGAAATAGTACAAACTAAAGGTAATAATTTGAATAAAACAGGCACTGCAAATTCAGTATCAATCATTATTTCATGAACAGGGTGTATAAATATACTATTATCAATAAAGAAACTTGATCCTAAACCTATAAATATATCTTTAGTGAAATAACCAAAGAAAATTGAGAATAAAGCTAGTATAACTAAAGGAAGGCTTAATCAGATATCACCTTCGTGTGCATTTACGTAGTAATTCTTTGGTCCTAATGCCGGGCTTAAGAAAGTCAAGTATAAAACTTTCACTGAATATAAAGTAGTAAATATTGCACCTATTACTGCTATAACATACACAGCTATACTACTAAAATGGAATTGACCGTAAGCAGATTCTAATATAAAATCTTTACTATAGAATCCAGTCATGAAAGGGAAAGCAACTAAACTAAGACTAGCTATTAATATAACAGAATATGTTAAAGGTAAGAATGATATTAATCCACCATATTTTCTGAAATCTTGATTATCAGCTACTGCATGAATAACCGCACCTGCTCCTAAGAATAATAATCCTTTATAAAATGCATGATTTACTAAATGAAATAATGCTAAATTATATGAAGATAAACCTATAGCTATAACCATCATACCCAATTGCTTAAATTCTTTACTTAAATTAAGTGAAACTTAGCAAATTATATCTAATAATTTAATTTTTTCTTGATGAACCAGGGTCCCCAAAATTTGGTTTTGAAGGACCTTTAGGTCCCTTATATTTAGGTTCTACCGTAGATTTTCTGGGTCTATCTGGACCTGGCTTATATGGACCTGGCATATTTCTTCCTCTGCCGTCTGGATATAATCAAGGTCACTTATTGGTGTCTCATATTTGCTGTCCTCTCTCCATAAATAAAAGGGTTATAATAGAAAGTATAACAATACAAATAATAACACTAATAATAATAATATCAATATTGATTATAGATAAGAATTTGTGAGCTCATAAATCTAAATTTTCAAATGTGAAACTAGAATTATCTAAACCTGCTTTACTTGTAGGGTAAAAGGCTAAACAATCTGAACTAAACATTTGATCCGGGTTTAAAGAATCACGTTGCTAAATTTTTGGACCATTTCTTTACTAGTCTGCTGAGCGTACGCTCTTAGCTGACACGCGGCTTTTGCCGCGTGTCATTGTATTTTTCTCATCTATCTTTGAATTTAACTCATTCATTAAATTTAACAATGTCTTTATTTTTCTTAGATAATCTAACTAAATAAAATTCTTTTATTAAATTAACTCTTTTCATTTTCTCTGTTCTCAGAGGATATTTATTAAAATAATTATCAATTAAATTAAATAATTCACCCTTTCTATATATAACATACTTAAACGCTTCTATTTTAGGACTACTAATATCTACTCTTCCCCCCATATATATGTATTAAGGGTTCTAATAAGTATTTATTTTTTTGAGATATACTAATAAAAACTTGCCCAGATGCTTCATTATAATAAATTGAACCATCACTATCAATAAACCCACTAAGTCATCCATTATTAAAAGTAAGGTTATTAGAATATTTTAATTCTATGTTAAATTTTACACAAAGTTTATTCATTTGTAATAAACGTGTTGGATTTCGAATTAATCCGTTGACATCTTTTATTAATGCTATTAAACCTGCTCTATTTCTTAGTTTATATTTCAAAGCAAGAGCATTTGAAATTTGTTTAACACTTCCACCATACATATGTTGTACTAAATATAAAACTTTTTTATCTCTAGTATCCATGGTTATCTCACAACTATTGTATCCATTTTTCGATAATAAAAAGTAACCATCTCCATCTATTAATCCCGCTAATCTTTCTTTGAAAGCAAGATCTTTAAGATCCTTAGTATTATTACTATTATCTAAATTATTTATAGCCCTTCTATGTTTTTTCTTATCCTGATCAGGATAAGAAAAAACAAAGTCTAAGGACGTACTGGGCTGCGGAGCAGTTGTGGACATTTTTCTACTAAGCATTAAGCAATATTTAGGGTTTGTAGATTTTAATAGCGATAGAACAGGGATTTTAATAGTTTGCTGATTTTTTTATTATTATAAATAATAATAAAAAAAAAAATTAATGGAAGACATGTTTTTCTAAGATAGATAATTTTGATATTGAATTAATTAAATTTAATTCAATAAAGACTAATATCAAACGTATGGCCTCTGAGATTCCTACTAACTCATTAATTAAGAATTATTTAATACATCAAACGATAAAAGACAGGGGGGGCGTAGCCATCCTAAAGTATTATTTATAATTTGTCTCATTGATTTTGAAATTCTATCCACTGATTGAATTTTTCGAGTTGATTAACATTCAAAAATCGATGGTCACAATAAAGATAATAGGTATTAATTAAATTAAGTCTAGCTGCTTTGCAAGATCTCAATGGATAAATTTGAAAATAATTATTTACTAAATTTAATATTTCTTTTTTTCTAGAAATAGTATATTGAAACGCTTCTTTGCTACTAAGTATGGTGATTCTTCCACCATACAAAATTTGTAACGGATTTAGTAAATATTTATTCTTTTGAGTAACACTAATAATTAATTGACCTGAATTTTCATCTATATGAATAGATCCATCTCCGTCTAGAAAACCACTAAATCAACCATTACTAAAAGTTAAAGATAAAGGTTCTTTAAGTTTAATATTATATTTTACACATATTTTATTCAATTGGAGCATTCTTGTGGGATTTCTAATAGACCCATTAACATCTTCGACTAAACTAATTAAAGCTTTTTTATTTTGTAATTTATATTTTAACGCTTTAGATCCCGAGATAGACTTTATAGATCCCCCATATTTATGTTTTATTTTATACAATGCTGATTTGTCTTTTATCGTAGCAACTAATTTTAAACTAGGAGAACCTTTTTTGGTTAAAATAAATTGACCATTTGCATCAATATATCCCCCTAATCACTCTTGAAAAATTTTGGGGGGCGCCAGCTCCTCCATCTGGTTATTAAAATCACGGACAGTAGAATAAGATCTTTTATTTACTTTTGACATAATAGTAGTTGAAGATCCTATTTTTACCTCTCTACTTTTGTTCATAGTTCGTTTGATTTGTTTAATTTTCTCTAACCCTTCCAATTCCAAATGAACTTTACTTTTAATTAGTTGCGCTGCTTTATAAAAATCAGTAAAATCTATAGATTTAGATCCTATAAGAGAATACTTTTCAAAGAATGGTAGAATTTTTTCATGTATATCTTTAAATTTTGAAACAAATTCTACCGCCTCTCCTGAATGTTTAAAATAATAGTTTCCACAATTAAAATAATTCACAAAACTTTTTAATAATAAAGTATCCCTAGAATGTTGTGCAACTAAAAAATTTAATTGTACTGTTCCACCTACCTTATTAGATGAAGAGTTAAGGGCTATAAAAAAACAACCTTCACCGTCTACGAACCCCGATATTCAATGTGGATCTGGTATTATTTGATTACTTAGCTGAGGTCTTATAACTGGGACAGTATCAGGAAAAGCTATTTTTAACTCCTTTGGTAAACTATTATTTAATACAGCTTTTCTTGAGACTATTTTTTGTAAACCTTCTTGAGTTAAATGCTCTCTACCTTTCATTAAATCCACCACTTGTTTAAATAACTGATAGTCTGACCATTTCTGCGAAATCAAAGGATAATTATCAAAGTGATGAACAATAACTTGTAGATCTTTTAAAGAACCAACTCAATATTGAATACAATCTGATCCTCTATATGTAACTACTGTACCTACATTAAAATAATTACGTATATTTTCAACTAATACTTTATCCTTTACATGTAAAGCTATCTTAAAAACTAACTCTACAGAATAACCTATTTTCATTTTAGAGTTAGGTCTTACATTAATAAGGAAACAACCCTCAGCATCAGTAAATCCTGTTATGAAATATGGATTTATTTGATTAGGGAGGGCTTCGCCCCCAAATATCTTTTGCCTATCCCCCCCGGATTAGAAGGCGAAGCTACGTCCATAGGATCAACTAAGGTACAAAATCCTAGACCCTTTAGGGTATATGGAGTTGAAATACTTGATTTTGCATCACATATTAAACCCTCAGATGTATAATTACAAAAGTTTCTGGCGTCGTCAGAGACGACTGAAACACGGCCGGAGGCCGAGACATAATGTATTAAATAATTTATTAAGATAATAATCTCAAATTTTCATCTTATTAACACAGACATAAATTGCTGAAATAACCTTATAATGGTAGATGAATTAAAAAACTTGAAATTATAGTGATTATTTTCAAAATAATCACGAGCTTTGGTTATCTGCGAATTAGCTATAATAATTATTATATTAATAGCCTCTGCGCATATAGTTTGATGCCTGAATATACTTGAATGAGAAGTATACTCTCGAGCCAATTGACTCATTGTAGAATAAGCTATAACTTTTTTTATATCTTGTTGGAATAATCCTATAAGAGAACTAAATACAGTAGTAATTGCACCTAATCATAAACATATTAATAATATAGTAGAACTATATTCTATTAAAGGAGATGAACGAATTAATAGGTATACACCCGCTGTACATTTATGTTGGCTATTCCCTAATAAAACATGATTATATTAAACAAAAAAGGAATAGCACGCCATATTTTTCAAAATGGATCGGACTATATCTTTAACTTATAAACTTATTTATATCTTTTGTTAAGAGATCTATTTTATTCAGACCTTCTAATTTAAGATGCTCTTTATTTAAAACCATATCATGTATTTTACATCATTTTTTAAATGCAAGAGATTTTTGTGTCTTTAATTTATATCTAGAAAAGTAATTTCTAATTACTTTAAGCTTAGTAAAAGAAGAACAATGAAACGTTCAACCATCTCAACCTTTATCATACTTAATATTTTTTAAATCCGAGTTATTTTGAGCTACTAGTCCTTCAGACACTAAAAATATATCACGTATTATCTTAATTATATAGATTTCTTTTTGAGATACTTGAAAAGTTAAATGTGGAGCTCTTCTAAGTCTAGATGTTAAACAAGATTTTACTCTACCATAAAAACAACCTTCAGCATCACTAAATCCAGATATTCAACCTGAAAATAAACTAGGTTTAACTAATTTGTCTTTAAAAAGAATGTTCATACCATACTGTTTATTATATGTAGATAGTCATGCTCTAAATTGTTCTTTTTTGTACTTAGTGGAAAGATTTCCATTAAAAATAGTCACTAGTCTAGTAAAATTTTCTTTTGAAGTAACATAAAAAACTGCTACATTTCGATCTTTTTCACTTCTAAGTAACACTTTACCAAAGCCTAACTCTTTTTTTATATAATAAAGAACTTGTACATCATTAATGTTTTGAGTTATATCAAAATAAACTTTATTTTTAGATACGATAAAAGAACCATCACCCTCTGTAAATCCTATGAATCATTCTAAGAAGTTTTTATTTATCTTCTTTTTTTGTTGAGGTATTAAATTAGAATATTCTTCAAAATTATAAGTTATATCGCATGTAGTCTCTGAAGATCCTTTACTATTACTATAACTAGTATTATACCCTTCTAATCCCATACGAGGATGCGTAGGAAACCCTAGTAGATTAGATAATAAAGTTTCCTGCTGATTAACCCCTTTTATAATAAAGAGTTTTTTTTCTACTATAAAACACAAGATTTTCTTATTTATCTTATTTAAGAAACTTAAAATATAAATAAACTTGATGTAAGGCAGTCCCAGCACATAGCGATATCATAATTGATTAACTCACGTTAATCAACGGCAACATTTTACCATTGTAGCAGCGTGTATTAAAGCAGAAACTGGAGTAGGCTAAATATGTTGATTTCCACTATATACGACGACTAACCGTCATCGTACAAATACGGCAGAAATACTCAATAATTTACATTATTGTTCGGACTATATCTTCAATAATACTATGAATTAATACATTTAGCTAGTAATTTTATAATTATTAATCCTTCAACAGTAAAATGCTTTTTATTTTTAACTAATGCATGGATTTTTAATCATCTTCTATATGAAATAAGTTTCTTAGTTTTTAAAGGATATTTATCTAAATAATTAAGGATTTTACCTAATTTACTAAAATTAACTACTGTATTATATCCATTATAACTTTTAATATGAACTATATAACCATCAAGCAAAGTTGCTACCTGTTTATTAAATTCTATATCATCTTTTTGGGATATAAAATATCTTACAGTAACTATTGTTTTACCTGTTTTAGAAGAAGTCAATACAGAAGAACTAAAACAACCTTCTGCATCTGTAAAACCAGACAGCCAAGGGTTATCTAACTTTACCTTCTGATTACATTCTAACAGTTTAATATTCATATTATATTTTTTATTAAAACCATCAACCCACACTTTAAATTGATTAATCTTGTATTTAGTTAAAATATTACCATTAAATATTTGAATTAATTTTAATATGTTATTTTTATCTCTAACTCTAAAATGATGGGTTTTATTCTTTTTATCTTGCACTGAGACAGACCCAAAACCGAAATTTTTCTTAATATAAAATAATATTTGAGCATCAACACTAGATTGTGTTACTTTGAATTCTAAATATCCATCTTTATTTAAAATAAAAGATCCATCTCCTTCTGCAAAACCTATAAATCATCACTTAAATGTATTATCAATTTTTATTGCTTCACGTATAGTCTCTGGGGAACCTTTATCTAATATAAAGTTTCCCGCGGATTGCCCCTCTTCTTGGATTTTTCCGAAGTTGACTTCAGTCACAGAGGACCAAGAATTTAAAACAGGATATTCCCGCTTATAGTGAAGTTTAAGGAGAGCCCTACTAGATTTGTTGCTTAATTCTTTAAAAGAATCTTTACATATATTATTATTTATAACATTATCATTTATAACATTACCATCCCTTCGGCCTAGCAACCGACTAGCTTGTCCTAGTCCTGTACCCCCTTTGGGGGGGTTGCGAAAGGCGGTAATGTTATCGTCTAATCTGGCAAAAAATGTTGTTTATCCTTGTCATATTTTTTTAATCCTAATTTATAAAACATTTCAGGTATAACATACGATTGAACTAAAGATATTAAAGTGTCCATACTTAATTTACTTATATTAATACGTCATTTTATAGCGCCATCCGGGTTAGTTCGTTTATTTATAGTAGCTTTAATATAAAATTTTTTTTCGAATATATCAATTAATCTTAGTACTTCTTGTTTAGTGAAATTATCTGTACATAATTTAGTACTACCATTAGTAAAATAACCATCTCCCATAATTCAGTGAGCTAATCCAATTGGAGTTAATAAATCTTCAATATTATTAGGTAAAACTTTTATGTATTTACCTTCTATTTCTTTATATCAAAGTGAATGTAAAATAGTTATAGCCGATAAACGTTTAGTTGAAAATCAATACTGAAGAGGTTGTTGACCTTTAACCGCATTAGGCCAAGGAGTAGGGTTAGATGTAGTACAAATAGGACCTAATACATTAAATTTTAAATAATTAACATAATGTAAAATTGTAGCTGCAAATGTAAACTCCAACCTACCATTAATTAAAGGTTTATTTATAGGATCGCAAGAAATATATCCATCTCCCAATAATTCTCCAGTAATTACTTCTCAAACTGTATTAGGTATTAAAAATTTAAATAATTCTTCTTTAGAAAGTTCAATTGAACTAAAAATTAATTTATTATTTAAGATCTTTTCACTGTCTAAATAAGATCTAACAGTTTTACGAGTAATTTTTAAAGTATTAGCACACTCCGTTTTTGTTTTAAAAGGAGCAGAGTTAACTAAACAACTTTCTACTTGAGCTTTTTCATCTAAATTAGTTAGATCATATACTCATATAAAAGATTTTCTGTTTGTATGAATACCTCTTTTATTTGCTTTAAATAGACTGTAATTAACTTTTGCCTTGTTATAGTTATATGTATTATATGTAATAATGTTAAAATATTTATGTAATATGCTTATGTAAATATCTTGAATTAAGCTTACAATTTTTTTCTTACCCTCCCAAAGCTCACGGCATATGTATTGATTAAGAATAAAAAATACTTCGTATATACCTGTCAAATTAATAGAGCTTCCGACTGTACATTCAGCAGCATTTCAGCCACCCCGTGGTGACCCAGTCTGTAGCGATACATTAAAATACCGACGGTCTTGACTACGAAACATCTTGACCGTTTTCACCTCAGTAGCGTTTAAGTCCAAAAGTGTTTGGATTTTCCATACATCTTTAAAGTATTTTTGGTTTAATCCTTGCTATACTTCTAATATGGTTCTATGGTCGAACCTTACCATAAATATATTTTAATAATTACTGTTCATTGACCATTTGCGACTTTTAAGGGAATCGCCATAGGTAGTCAAACGTGAAGCAAAATTTTGGACTATATCTTTATACAGTAATTAATACTATATACTTCGAGTGTAGTCTCTGAGGGTTTTACAAATAGGGACGAACTTTAGTAAAAAAAAATATACTTTTTTTATTCTACGCGGCTGAAGATGGATCTTCAGCTGAAATAATTTTTCGCAAACAATTAATTAAACTAGCTTTTTTCTCTATTGAAATAAAATCAGCTGGCTCCAAAAACTTTTTATTCTTTCTAATATTATATATCTCTAACCATTTACTGTATGATTTAGCTTTAACCGAATAGAGACTATGGTGACTTAAGTAGTGCAAAATTTTGTCTGAGTTAGAATAATTTATTACTAAACGATCATGCCCTTTCAATTTTTCAGTATAACCGTCTAACATGTTAGACAAGTAGTTAAACTCTTGTTCTGCATCTTTTTGCCCTAAGACTATTCGCTGACCAATTAGCATTCCCTCACGCGTTTTTCGTTTGGTAACTGTAACAATAAACGAACCTTCAGCGTCTATAAACCCCGCTAATCAATTGTGTTTTAGACAGGGTACAAATATCTCAGCTTTTGCCTCAAATCCCATTTTATATTTATTATCAAAGTTTTTGGCTCATTGTATGAATTGTTTTTTACGTTTGCAAAGATAAATTTTTCCATTAAATAAATTAATTAAGGTATTTATTTCTTCATTGGCTTTTATCGTAAATAAACAAGATTTATTACCAATAAATATAGACCCCATATTTAATTGAGTTTTAATTTCCACCAGTAGAGGAAGATCCACTATGTGTAGATGAATAGAAAAAATCGATTTACCTCTTGTAATATAAAAACTACCATCTCCTTCTGAGAAGCCTATAAATCATTCAATAAAGTCTTTATTAAATTGTTTTTTATTTGTTCCCTGCTGATTGGTTACTTGTCTCAAAGATTTTTCCGGATCAGATACAAAATCTGGACCTACGGACTTTAGAGCATTTGAAACGTTTCCAGCATATATCGAAGTTCAAGAAAAAAATGAATCACATCATAATTTTTCTAGGGCCTTCACTAGACCAACTTGAGAACTTTTGGCCATTGCACCTATTAATAAACATATACCTATAATAGTTACCACATTTTCGTTTATGTATGGAGCTAATGAAAATACTGTGGCATAATCTAAATTACCTAGGCTTCATAGAATAGCAAACATTCCAACTGTTAAGAAACAATCACCAACTCTATTAGTTAAAAATGCAGATATAGAACTTTGATTTGCTGCTATTCTAGTAAATCAGAAACTTACTAATAAATAAGAACAAACTCCTACCAAATCTTTAGAATAAATACATATAAGAGTTAATATTTACCCCCTGTACTTTATAACCTGTCCGGATTTACATAAAGCCCTGGTATATTTAATTTATATTAAATATAAAGATTCCGACTATGCATTAAGCAGCATTTCAGCCACCCACCGTTGAACTAGTCTGTCGCGATCATATATATGTAACCGACGATCTTTAAATTAACTCTATTTATTTGATCGTTTTCAACGATATTGCTAGTAATAAGTTAAACATGTATACTAATATTAATATATATGTTTAAATTATATTTTTGATTATATTATTAGTTAATATATTCTTAATACTAACTATAACTAACTTATACTTTATATAACATACTTTCATGCTAACCGCGTAATATAATATTTATGTACCGCCTTGTAATCTTTCTTGTAACACTTCACCCACTCAGAGGTGGAGGGACTTTAGACTTATTTAGTTACATAAAACTATAGTAAATATAAAAAAGATATAATAACCTTAACTTATACTCTACATTCTTATAATTTTAACTAATTTACCATTAAACTCAAAAGGTTTATCTTTTCGTAGTTTATATTGTACCCCTGAAGTTGAAATATTGAAATATTTGGCGCAATCAGCCAGGGATTTAAAGGTATTAATAATATTGGTAGAAGAAAACTCTTGAGACTCTGATGAAACCTCTATTAAATGAACAATTACGGCTTTATTACTTCAAAGTCTTTTTCTTGTATACTCATCTATAGTTGCTTCAACATCAAGAGTATTTTCTCCCTCCGATTGTGAAAGATTTCGCACTGCAGCCTCCCTTTTTAACAACTTATCTACCTCAGATACTAACCAGGTTCTATCTAAAGGCTCCAAGCCGGCTGTAGAAAGTCTATTATTGTTCATTTGACCTGCAATAAGTTTGATTATTTCTAACCCTTTTCCGCGATCTAGACCTAAATTTTTTAATTGAAAAACTGTTTTTCAATCAATATAATCCTTTTCCTTCTTAGTATACCAGGTTAAAGAGTCAAACAAAGGAATTAACACAGCTTTTATAATACCTCCTCGGCTTATGCTTAAAGAATTCACCTCCACTTCCTTTTGTTTACTTGTATTCAAATAAGCCACATTAAGCGTGCCATTTTCCTTTGATCCGTATTCATTTAGATTTAAAGCTGCAGTAGAAGAAGAGCTATCTTCCAAAGCCTGCGTACCTTTCTGAATTAGGGTACTATTTGATGCAATAAAAGGTGTATTGCTAATTAATAGCTTATTAAAGAAGTTTTGTATTGCTTTCATTACAGCTAAATTACCTTTTTGTTTTATAGTAAAAGTTAAAACTCCGGTACCGCTAACAAAGAATGATCCGTCACCTTCAACAAATCCCAGTAATCAGTAAGGAGTTATACGGATTTCATGGTCTTTAAGCATTTCATAATTACTTCTTTTACTATTCATACTGTTTTTTATAGCATCTATTTTTAAGGATATTAGGTCCTTATTCGGAAAAGAAATATCTTTAACCAACTCATCACAAGGAGCCGCCTGAGTCTTAGAGGTGTCTACGACTGTTTGTCTTGAGATTCTGGCTGTTTGCGGCGTAATGTTTCAATAAAGTTCAAATGCCTCCTTAAAAGCTAGGAAATTCAAATGTTTGGTAGTATTTAAGTTACATACAGAAGAAAAAATATATATAACTAGATCAAGATCTTTTTTCGCAGATACAGTTAAAGTGGCTTGAGAATTACTAGTACTTACTTTACCTATTTTAAGTGTGCTTTGGATAAAGTCTAACACTTCTTTATCATCTATGTGAAGAACGATCTTAAATCTAAATTTGTAACTAGAGCCCTGATCTCTGTTTAGGTAGAAACAACCTTCAGCATCCACAAATCCTCTAAATCACTCTATAAAGTCTTGAGAAAGTACAAATTTTTCTGTGTAAGAGGAGTCAGTTATATTATCGGATATACATAATACATCCTTACTATCAGCTACTACTCTTTCTATATTTAAAGAATAATGATTTTTAAAAGGAACAAGTGTACCTCTTTCTTTTTGTATCTTTTCGTTGTAATATATTGATTTTAAATCTGTACTTAAAGCTTTAGCTGCTAAACGTAGTGAATTGTATACTGTAGTTTCATTTGTCCTTAAATCTGTAACTTTTACCTTTATACCTTTTGCTTCATTTAATTTTAACATTCGCTCTCTTGCATCTAATTTAAGCTTTTCACTTTTATTTAATACCACGGTAAATTGTTCTTCCTCTTTATTCACGATATGGAGAGAGCTACCATTTTCGCCGTAGGAAACCACGGTTGATTTTTGGTTATTGTTGTCGCCTTGTACACAGCAACTTGTTGAAAAATAAACCTTCTTATTTAAGGCGCAGCCATAATTAATATTAGGTCGTTTAACTCCAAATTTAACCGGCTCCTTCCTAATATTCAATACTCTACTGATTAATTCCCTGTATAATACCTTTAAATCCGAGATAGTGTTAAAGATTTTTATTTCCCCTCAGGGTGAAGGAAAATAAAAAACTAAGGCAGCGTTTCATATTATCTGTACGGTTATTGCATATAAAAGTTTAATTAACTGCGCCCGGCTAAATCCGACTTCTCTACCAAAGAAGCAAGCAACTATAAACCTTAAAAATATGAAAGCTAGGGTTAATCTCAAAAAACCTTCACTCAATGAGTTGAAGGCAGGACCTATTAAGTCTACACTTTTATAACTTTCCAATTTGAATAGTTTTATAGAATGTGATATAATATTTTTTCTATTTAATATGAAACCAAAAATTCCTATTAAAAAAAGTATTAGTGTAATATTCATTGTATCTATTTAAAATCTAAATTATTGTAAAAATGAACTACCGTACACCAAGTATATGGTAGATGATGACGGACTCTTAGACTAAGATTAAATAAATATAATTTAATTTTAGCACATGAATTCCCTCCATCACTAACAGCTTTTTGTCCTCCTTACCTGCATCAAAGAGTAAGGGTTTTATTGTTCCACCACTAATCATATTTATAAAGTTTAAAGAATGGACCTACGATATCCTTTAATTTTTTTTTAGAGTTTTGACGAACAGGTATATATATAACTCATTGATTAGGTTTTTTTTTTTCTTCTAACCTGGTTCTTAAACCGAAATTCTTATTTAATACTAATCCAAGATATTCTACATCTTGTTTACGGCTCCGCAGCCCAGTACGTCCTAGGACTTTGTTTTTTCTTATCCGAAGGATAAGAAAAAACATAGAAGGGCTAAAAGATCTAGTATGAAGAATAGTTTGATTATGAACAGATTTACCGCCGTCATCCATGTCGCCATCGGTATTTATTATCTTTTGATTTTTAGATAAAAATGTTTTTTAAATGGTACAGATACACCCCCTTTTCTTCTTGTAACTTTTCATTATATTGCATTGCTTTAAAATCTGTACTTAAAGCTTTGGCAGCTGATCGTATAGAATTATATATTGTAGTTTCAGATGTTCTAATATCAGTTACTTCAACCTTCATACCTTTGGCCTTATTTAATTTTAACATTCGCCCCCTTGCACGCAATCTTTGCTCTTCGGTTTGATTTAAGCTAATTAAATGAGTTCTTATTTTTTTCAAATGATCAGGTGTGAATTTTCTTTCTTTAAATTTGGCCAAGGTTTCTTCTGTATGTATATAACCTAAACTTGAACCTGCAACTTTTAATATATTATATTCAGGCTTCAAAGTATCTAAATAATACTGTTCTCTTTTAATACATTCTTCTGGAGCGCAATATTCTAAAATTTCTACTTTAAAATTAGCATAACCTTATTTTAAAATAGCTTTATATATGACCATCTTTTTATCAATAAGATAAGAATAACTAAAGTAATCTTTAAATCTTTTCCCCAGATTTACGCTACTTCCTATATATATTAATCCTGAATTTAAATTAGTTCATTGATAAACTCCAGATTTATTTCTATTTTCTTTAACTATTTTTTCTTTATCCATATCTGCATTTAAGTAAACTACACAATTTAGATTTTGGCTATCTCCTAAATTTCTACTACTTGTTGAAAAATAAACCTTATTATTTAATATATAATTTATATTTCGATTAGCACCAAGACTGTTAAGTTTAAAACCATCTTTATTATTAAATCTTACTTCAAAAAACGCTATAGCTGCTAATATTGTAGTTGTAATTACACTAAAACATGTAATAAGCTGTGCTCCGTTTACCCTGACTTTTCTACCAAAAAAGCCAGCAACTATAGATCCTAAAAAAGGTAAAGTTTTTTTATTTAAATAAAATGGTTTATATTCTAGATTCAAACTTCGTATATAAAAAGCAGCTAAAATACCCAAACCTCCTGTTACAAATTCAACAACCGGAAAAGCAATAATGTAGATCGCTCAGATTTGGCCTTCTTCCATGTTTTTTAAACTTACTATTATTAGGTATGCTATAGATAATAGCATCATCTCTACCGAGAGGAGTATTAATATAATAATTTTTCTATATAACTTGGAACATAAAATTCCAAGTATAAAAAGTATCAGTGTAATTAACATTGTATATTTATAAACTTACTTAAATTATTGTAAAATTCTACGTTAATTTCATAACGCAGGGATGTATGGAAATCGCAACCTATCTAAATAAAATAGACAAACTTTTTCCACCATCACCTTAAAATTTTTGTACCACCACCTGTCAATTTTTATACCATCACTAGCAAAACATAGTTGGATGACCACTTATAACTAATGTTTAATTATATTGAGATTAAAAATACTAACCTAACTTTGGCTTGCTACATAAGAAGAAAGGGTTAAACCTGGGGTGCCACTACTTAAACTTATAACATAAGAAATAAGATGAATATATAATACAATTAAAAGAAAGTTTCCTATATAATTATTTAAAGGATATACCAATAATAATACACTAGAAAAGCGAATAACACATAGACGGTGGAGGAGGGAAAAAAAGCTAAACCATATCCCCGTGTACCCCCGTAGGGGGTAATAGGGGATTCGAGCTGTCAATAATTCTTCTAAATTTCTTGGTATTATTTTTATACCATGTTTATAAAATAATTCGTAAAAATAATTTAAACAAGGCATTGCTAATGTTCTAAAATATAATGATTTAGTAGTAACACCTCTTTTTTTTATATTCTCCCCCCCTCGGCCTCGGCACAGATACTGCGCAGCGAGTCCTGTATATTTTTTTAATCTTTTTAACATTAACACAATTAAAGATTGTAATATAATAAAAAAGATTAAAAAAAATAAAGGAGGTTGTTAATAACGTAGGTTCCATTGCAGTTAAAGGTTCTAATAATTCATATAAAAAGTTTCAATATTCACTTTTTTCAGGATAAGATTGTTCTATTCTAAGTCTTGCATTATGATTCGGTTTAAGTCTTTCAATAAAACCATCACCTAGTATTATACCTATTAATGCCTCTTTTTGAATATTGCTTAATACATATTCTTTTTTATATTTAACCTCTCTCGGCCTCCGGCCAAGTTTCAGCCACCTTAAGTGGCGGCCGAAACTATATTTTTTTTTTTTTTTATTTTTTTTTTTATTATATTACAATTTATGGTTGTAGATCAGTAAAAAAAAAATAAAAATAAAAAAAATAAACAGGCCTAGGCACTAAGGACCTAGTCCAGGGCCTAGGCCGAAGGGCAGAATATTTCAAATTATTTGCATTAGTAGTGTAATTTCTTAGGCTATTATGCAATAACGGATTAGAATTTTTTCTTAATGGAGATTTAATACTATTTCATATAATAAATTTATTATATGAATCATTTAATTTATATTGTAAAGAAGGAGAAATATGTGGTTTTATTAAAGTACTAAAATTCTTTAAATTTGCCTTTTCAATATAAAAAGCAACTAGACCTTTTTCTAATTTATATTTTGTATTTATATCAAATTTAGATTTTAAATTTTGAGATATAAAATCTAAGTCATTATTATTTAAATAATAGCTTTGATTATCTGAAATATAGAACTTAGGGTTATTATCTAAATATCATATACTTAAAGATAAGGGTGTTAAACACTCATTTAAATTTAAAGGTATAATTTTAAGATTATTTTTATAAAATATTTGAAAGAATCTTTCAAATTCAGTTAAATAATAACTTTCTATTTTATAATAATATAAAATTTTATTTTTTTTAGAGATTAATTTATTTAAAACAGGTTTTTTTAATTTACAATAACCCATATTAATTAAATAGCTATAATATTGCATTAAATATTCTATATTATCACTACATTTTATAAAGACTATTCTTACTCCTTTTTCATTCTTCTCCATATAAGAATTACCCAATAAAGATCCTACTATTAAACAATCATTATTATTATTATTATTACTTGTTATATATCTAATATTTTTACCTTTCCGGTTTTGAAGAATAAAACTTGTTTTATTCTTCAAACTAGTCCCTCCCTGCTTCGCAGGGAGAGCCTTGTCCCCAAGGCGTGGACAAGTCCCCGCGAGGGGACTAGTCCCGACCGAAAGGCTGAAATATTTATCTTTGTATAAATATAGTCATCTAAGGCTATTAGGGTAACCTTCTCAACCTACAAACATTAATAAGTAATTATTAGCTGTAACTAATATAATCATCATAAATGTGAATAAGCTTAAATAACTAAAGAATCTTTGTATGTGAGGATCGTTACTCATGTAACTTATAGAGTAAATATGAACTAAAGAACTAATAATTAAAACAGGTATTAACATAGAAACTGTTAAACTATCGAACTCAAAACCTCATACAATGTTAAATCATTCACTATCTATTCATCTAAATAATTCAATTGAAACTGGTATATTATTAAAACCTACTTCAAAAAAAGCTATGATTGCTAATATTGTAGTTGTAATTACACTAAAACATGTAATAAACTGTGCACCGCTAACTCCAACTTTTCTACCAAAAAAGCCAGCAACTATAGATCCTAATAAAGGTAAAATTATTATACTTAAATACATTATTTATATTCTATGGCAATACTTCCTCTTCGTAACGAAGACATTCCGGACATTCGCCCTAATATTAACATGGTTTGTTTCTATCTTCTATCATCTATCTTTTATCTACTGTAAGGGAGCCCTAGAAAGATTCTACATAGTTTCTTACTAGGGTACCTTTACAAGGACCGGCCCCTTTACCGGTCATACACCACCCGCCACCTGCCTATTTGTGACGCAATATTATGCGATGGAAAGGAATATACTGCATCACCACAATAGCACCTATCTACCTGCTTTTAAATAATAAGAAGCAGCAATTGCAATTAATTGTAACCAAAAGATTTACTATTCTTTGACTCTTTTGGTATTCATGCTGGCTTTTACACTATGGATTTGCTTTAGTCCTTCCTTTGATAAGTGAGCTTTATCTTCCATTAATTTAACAACTATACAAAAATCCACAAAATCTCAACGTTTATTACCCAGAGGGAAATGCTCTTTGAAAAAAGGAATGATTATAGAAGATATATCTAAAAAACTTATACATTTAAACTTCACCATACCTTTAGAATAACTACTAACAATTCCACAACAGAAATAATCTTTAATACTCTCTATTAATAAACTATCACGAATGTGTTGAGCCAGCTCGAATTCTACCCTCACCTGGAAACCTAACTTATGGTGTGAAGATTTAAAGATATTCACAAAAAAACAGCCTTCACCTGTAATAAACCCTTGCATTCATTTAGCATGCGGGATTACCGGTTTTAAAGTTGTAGGCCTTTGAACAGGAATAACTAAAGGAAAAGCCTGTTTTATTTTTTCTGGCAACCCTAAATTTAAAGAAGCCTTTATTGCAACTATTTGCCTTAAACCTTCTCGAGTTAAATGTTCTTTATTTAACATCCTTGATACCACATCTTTGAACAAGAGGTAATCTCCTTGTTTTTGAGATATTAAAGGATATTTATCAAAGTGAGGGATAATTGTATTAGATATTTGAGACAAAGAACTTACTACATAATGACATTTATCTTTTGAGCATGTAACCGCACCTATACCTCCAAAATACACCTGAATTTGCTTTAAGAGATCTAGATCTTTTAAATGAAGGTTGATTAAAAAAAAAGCTTGTATCTTTCAACCCAAACGATTACGAAGGTCTTTAACCAAACTTATTCTAAAACAACCCTCAGCATCGGTAAACCCTGTGATAAATCAGCTATGTAAGCTCTCTTCTACCAACCCTTCGTGAGCCTCCGTATTAGTTGAGATTTTTCCTACTGAAGGTAGTACGTTGTTGTTCTGCGAACTTGAAGATAAATATCTAAGGCTTTTGTGACTCATAGGACGAGAGGTTCGTACTATTTCTGGGTGATTATTATTGTTATTTGCTGTGTTTATTGCGGCTGTTGCAAGATGACTCTGGTTAAAAAGGGTTAGACGAGATAGAATATAAATATAGTCCATATATATTAGATGAGCAAAATGACTTCCTCTTCGTTTTACTCCAATACTTTCATATTGAAACTGACTATATCTTAAGCTTATTAAAAATAAACCAACTTCCATTTAGTCGATGAACTGCACACCATTATTCCTTAGAATACTAGCCCTCACACACTTACGCAGCTTTGCTGCTCGTGTGGGGGCAACGGAGTAGGTGCTTGGCTGCAGATTATCTATATATACAAACCGTTTTTACCATACCATGAGTCATTACCTATGCCATTAACTATATTACTATGTTAATTTGGTAGATTTGTCTTTAAGACCTTCCCGCAATTTGAAAGTTTAGCTATAGGTAGAACTATAACTAGATAAAGGTTTACTTTATCTTTTTTGATCAAAACCTTAAATTATTCCTTATTAATTATAGCTTTTAGTTCTATGATTCTATCCATACCTTCATTTGTAAGGTGCTCTTTATTTTTAATGATAAAGGCAGCTTCTTTAAAATAAATATAATTATTATATTTAGTTTCGGGCGTCTTCTGTGTTTTTTCTTGCCCCGAGGGGCAAGAAAAAACAATGAAACTTGGGCGGAGGCCGAGTTACAACAAAAGAACCCTCTGCATCAATTAAACCCGTAATAAATGAAGAATCTAATTTATTTGACATAAGGGACGAATTTATTTTACGCATTTGTTTAGCATTTGTAGAAAAAAATCGAACTTTTTCGTGCCCCAATAAAAAATTAGGGTATATATTTCGTGCCCTTTCCGGTATCTCTTCTTTATTCCCCCTCTTATCTCTTATCTCATCGAGATAATGAGATATCCGGGGGATCCCGAAGGCATCATAAAGAAAAGGGATGAGGGGAAATAATGGAGCTATAAAATAAGGATGTAATTCAAGGGAGGACTTTAATCTGTAAAAAGCAACTAGAATACCCAAACCTATAGCAGATTCTGCACCTGCTACTGCTATTATATAAATAGCATAAGTTTGTCCTATTATATCGTCAATGTTAAGTGAACTTACCAATATTAAAAATGTTATAGATAATAGCATTATTTCTATAGAAATAAGCATTAATATAATATTTTTTCTATTCAACACAAATCCTAGGATCCCTATTAAAAAAAGTATTAAAGTAATATTCATTATATATATTCAAAAAATTAAATTATTGTAATAAAAATATTTGTTATGTATTCTAACAAATAATAAATATGTATTGGACTCGAACCAATATCTTAATATTAAAGATAATATACTAAGGTCTTATCTTTAGACAAACATACTTTTTGTTTTTTTTTTTGAAAGTTTATTTTTTTTTTAGTTTCGGGCGTCTGCTGTGTTTTTTTCTTCCCCTCGGGGCAAGAAAAACCATGAAACTTGGCCGGAGGCCGAGAATAAATTACACTCCTTTTTTTTTTTAGTTTTTAGTTTGAACTTTTTTTCCAATCCTCCCCTAAAAATACTAACATTTTGGATCTAAAATTGAAAAAATAAATCAAAAGAAAAGCCCGCACCCAATACAAACTATAATAAGAAACCCGTGAGAAAAACCTTGTTCAAACAACACTATGAAGAAAATAGAGCTTAATTTTTTTTATGTTTATTCGTTTTTGAACTTTTTTTATATTTATCCGTTTTTTATTCTTTTTTTTTGCCTAGACTACTCATCAGGGTTATGATGGGGCCAATCTAGAAAAAAAATGTGGTTACCAGAAGGTTTACCTTAGAAACTATGTAGTCAACATCCTTTTTCGTGACCGTGTACGCGGGGGCGATCATAATATGGTCGCGCCCCCCCCTAGCACCATCCGCGCAGCCTGTACTTGGATAGACTGCAATATCGAACTCGGAAATGCCTAACTTCACAATTTTTGTAGCAACCTCAAGCGCAGAGGCGAAGGGTTCTGAGGTATCTTTGTTCTCGACAAATTCTATACCCCAAAAAAGACCCTTTCCACGAATATTTCCCACATTAGTGTGCTCGCTTAACTTGTCATGTAGCTGATCTCCTAAATACCTGCCCTGTATAGCTACATTCTCCACCAAGTTTTTTTTCCGGATGATTCGTTGAACACTCAGAGCAGCAGCTGCCTGCAATGGCATAGATTGATAAGTTTGTCCATGGACAAATACTCCACTTATTTTCTTTATAACATCGTAGATGTTATTTGACACCAACACGGCTCCAACAGGTACATATCCACCTCCCAGTGCTTTAGCCACGGTTTGGATGTCAGGTACTACATTATCTTGTTGCCATGCATGCAAAGTACCAGTTCGTCCCATTCCGGACATGACTTCATCCAGAATAAGAAGAGCGCCATGTTTATCGCATACCTCTCGAATTCCTTTAAGATAGCCTGGAGGAGAAGGGACACACCCTAGCGCAGCCCCAACGACAGGTTCAGCAATGAAGGCTATCACACTCTCGTGGGGTAACTGTTGGAACTTATCCTCAAGTTCCAGGACCTTTCGATACACAAAATCTTGGTCCGATTCATCAGCCCCTTGTTGACGATATTGGTAACATGGGGGAATGAAGGAAACGTTTTTCATAAGGAGTGGCTCATAAGGTTTTGTGCGAGCCTTAAATCCTGAGACACTCAAAGCACCGATAGTGTTCCCGTGGTAGGAACGTTCTCGAGAAATAAAATTTACTCGAGTGGTTTCCGAGTTCTGTTCATAGAAATATTGGCGAGATAGCTTGAGCGCAGCCTCCATTGCTTCAGAACCTGACCCTGTCAAGTAGACTCTACCCATTTGGTTATTTGTACCTTGGATGAGTTCCGCGCACAAGTCATTGACGATATCGTTGGCCCAAAATGAAGAAGCAAGATAGGTAATCCCTGTGAATATTTGCTTAACCAGGGCTAGCTGAACTTTTATCTTCCCGTGACCAAGACAAGAGACAGCTGCACCTGAAGCTGCGTCAAACACCTTGCGGCCATCTTTTGTGATGAGGTAATAACCAGATCCCTTCTTGATTTTGGGAGAGCTCCCGAGAAGATTCCGATCAAATGTGTAATCTGCGGGCTCCATGATGATGTATAGGTGGTAAAAGATTTGATGACTTAATGGTAAATGATTCGAAGTGATGATTCAAAGCGTTTTTATCTGCAAAAGATTTGAGCAGATAAAGAGGGCAAAAGCCGAGGCAAAATCGTGGCGATCGCAGAGGCAAAATTGAGGCGAGAGCTAGTTGCAAAAGCAAAACAAAACCCAGCCGAGAGCTAGTTGTAGAAGTAGAGGGTGGGTAGGTGAGACGGGTAGAAAGCTTAATATAACACAAAGCCAACTACCACAAATAAATAAAAGAGTCGAACTTTTATAATTACCGTTGTACCAATAATTGTTTTACCAATAAACTAATCTATTACTTATCTCACTATGAATTGTTTATAGCTAGTGGAAGATATATTCGTTTATACCCTAAAAAGTTTAGAATAATTATTTATATAAAATTCGTTAACTAACTAACTAAATAAATAATTAATTAACTAACTAGCTTTCTAAGGATTTTACAAACAAAAGTGTGTACAAGATTCGAACTTATATCAAAGTAGCCGTAATACTTTGTTTTACCTTTAAACTAACACACTTTATATATAATATCTAGATATTATATATAAAAAATTAAAGTATAATTAATCTAAAAAAAAATTTTTTTTAATATAAACTATAATTATATATGACCGAAAGATAAATACAACATACTTAGTTAACTAAGTATTTAAATAAAACACTAAAAAATCTAGATAAAGTGAGGAGCCACACAGAAGAATAGAAAAACAAAGATAAACTTGAAGTTTACCCATCAGGGTCAGAGAAATCTAACAATTCTCCTTCAGAATTAATATAACTAGAATCTTGCTTTACTCTTTTATTGGGATTTTCTGATTCAGTTTCACTATAAGAACGATCTCTTTTATTTCCTTGAGTAGAAGAACCTACAGGAGGACTATCAAATCAAACCTCACCCTCAGAATCAGAAGATGATGTAGATGATTTAGGAGAAGGAGTAAAAGCTATGGGAGGAGTAGCTGGATTTGGCTCCTTATCAAATCAGCTTTTAACAGGTAAATCTTCCCCATGATTAAAAGCTTTATCTGACACTTTTTCTCGTCATTTACTTTCATCAATACCAAATTTACCATCTCAAGCTTCATCGTGAAAATCATGATCAAATCTCTCATCCTGTTTTTTGGATATATGATCCAAGACTTCCCTTGAATCTATATTAGGCTATTTAGTTTTTCAATCATCAGCTATGTCCTTTTTAGCTGCTTCTCCATGACGCTTTACTTCATCCTCTACACTATGTTTATCCATAAACTTCTCCGTAGATTTGTCATATTCTTCACGGTTTTTACTTGATTTAGCTATCTCTTAAAAATCAGGATAGCCTGGATTTTTAAATTCTTTAGCCCTTCTATGTTTTTTCTTATCCGAAGGATAAGAAAAAACAAAGTCCCAGGACGTACTGGGCTGCTTTATAAATCAAAGATTTATATCAGCCGCCCTCCGGCCTAGCCCAGAGGCTAGTCCTGGGCGAAAGGGTGGATGCTGTTTATTGTATTCAGCCATATCTCTCTCTAATTCTTGTTGTTTTAATCTAGAGAGTGGTGTATTTTTCAAAGCAGAAGTTGAAAAGGGTGAAGTTTGACCTAAAAAAAAAAAAAGACTACTTTTATTAAAAATGGCATTATTCCGGTGGCTAACTGCAAAAGGGAGAGGGTGATTTCGAAAATTACTTCTAACTAATTGAGCCATTGCCTATCTATCTATCTTAATAAATTAAAAACATACCTAAATATATAATTGTAATAATATTTTTTTTAAGATCGCTCTAACCTGGTACCCTTTATCCTGAAACCTGTTCATAGAAAACAGCACCTCCACATGCGTCAAATACCACCTTTCGGTTATCTTCTGTGATGAGGTAATGTTTAAATGCCTTGTTAAGTACGGGATAGTTCTTGTTAAGATACCGATGTGCAATTCGAAGGGAAAGAATTAAAGCAATCTTTAAGTGTGTATAGGACTCGAACTTATATCAAAGTAGCCGTAATACTTTGTTTTACCATTAAACTAACACACTTTATAAAATAAATGTAACATTTATCATATAATATACTACTTAAAAATTTAATAATAAGTTATTAAATTTTTAAGCTGAGGTGACCAGGTAATATAGAAAAAGGAAAACTATAAATCACGGTATCGATTGATTTCTGTTCATCTCCTATTTCTAGGCTCATATTGATAATATCTACCATCTACTACTTGTACAGGTAAAGCCGAAGGCCCATACGATGTCGATTGAACTCTAGATGCATAAGAGGATAATCCCACTTGAGTTCTAGGTGGATCAAAGGGTAATCCCTGTAATGGAACAAGAGCTCTAGCAGGACCACCAATTAAAGGTAATATTGGTCTAGCTGGAGATTCTATTGAAGAAGCTAACTGAGGTCTAGCAGGAACTCCCATTGAATAAGCTAACGGAGCTATAGCTGGAGCAGCAAACTGAGGTCTAGCTGAACCTCCAACTGAAGAAGCTAACAGGGGTCTAGCTGGAGCTTCAGTTGAAGTTAACTGAGATCTAGTTGGAGTAGCTAACTGAGGTCTAGCTGGAGAACTAGATTCAAGTCTGCTAGTTCCCATGGGGAACTGATTCCGGATCCCTTGAGAGGGGAAAGGAGATAAGGGACTAGTGGAAATCAATCCCGGTCTAGTTCCCACAGGAACTGCTGGCCCCCCAGTTCCCCTAATATCACTTTGTGCTGGCCCCCCAGTTCCCCTAATATCACTTTGTGATAAGTGGGGAACTGGGAAGAGTCTCTTGGTACCTGGATCCCCGCTCCCCTCCTAGGGGGATAAGAGGATCCTTGTTCCTGGTTCTCTAAAAAGGTCCCGTCTCATAGCCTCTTAGTCCCCCTTGACATCCCGCTTCCCTGACCTGATCCCTTGGATCCCCCGCATCCTTCCGTAGGGATGGGGGAAGCAGGTAGCATTGGAATAAATGGGGAAGGAGATAAGGGACTAGTTGTTGCTACCATAGTAGATGCAGATGTAACTGAGGTTGACGTGGGTTCAGTAGAAGTGGGTGTATTAGATGAATCAGAATTAGATGTAGAAGATGGAGATCTTCTTTCTCTTCCAGATAAATCCTCTAACGCTTTTCTAGCTATTAGTGCCAACTCGTCTGGATTATGAGGTGGTCCACCTCCTCCCTCACCGCCTGAACCTCCACTACCTTCACCACCTGAACCTCCACTACCTCCACTACCTCCACTACCTCTACCTCCTGAACCGTTATCTCCACCAGCCAATATTAGTAAAAAAGCGGCGATATTTATTAAATCTATAGACACAGTACCTAATACAGATAAAAAAAAAGAAATAATCAAAATAGATATGCTTAGATTTATAATTATATTATATAATATTGTATTGTTATATACACCATATTTTAATACCAGTATAAATATAACAGTTGAAATAAACAAGGATCTAACTGTAATTATAATATCTAAATTTTCTTGATATACTTTAATAATATCTAAAATAGAATAATCCAAGTTTATATCAAGAATAAATAAAAAGAAAAATATAAAAAAAGCAATAAAAATAAAAATATTAACAAATAAAAGAAGAATTTCATGTACACGATCAAATGTATCCACAAGACCTTTTTTACATAAATTGTAACTTAATAAAAATAAAGATATTCATTTTAACTCTGAAAAGTCTACGGAAATTATAATATCTCCTGTACACAAACTACTTATTGAATAAAGAATATATAGTCATATTAAACCATAACTAATTATAAGGGTAGTTACACTTTTTCACTTAAAAATATAGAAATTTTTTAAAGTTATTTTTAATTCATTGTTATTAGACAATCCGGTCCCCTCCTTATCAGGTCCAAGGAAAGGAACTAATATATGAGGGTAGTAATTACAAATAAAATAAACCAAAATACCTATTATAAAAAAAATCGAAAAAATAACATATGTTTCGACATTAAGATTATGAGTACTAATAAATAAATATGCTGAGCTCAATACCAAAGCAAACAATCACCTCAGATAAGCTAATAAAGGATTAAATTTTACTGTTCTTCTAGTCATGTTAAAAATTTCTCTAAACTTACCGCCTCAACCACTATTGGCATTGAACTGTGCAAAATTCCACAAATTTCAGAACATTGCAAATTATCTCTACTGTAATTTAATATAATTAATAAACTTAGATTAGTTTCGGGCGTCTTCTGTGTTTTTTCTTGCCCCGAGGGGCAAGAAAAAACAATGAAACTTGGGCGGAGGCCGAGTACACTTACTTCGTAAGGTAGCATTAACCTGAAAATATCAGCTTAAATCTAATTATTTATAAGTAAAATAATAATCTTTATAAATTTTTCCGTCTTTTAAACGAGTATATAAAGTCTTTCTATCTAATGAGATGTTTAGAGTTTGAAAGTATTTAATTGTATCCTTAATACTTTCAAATTATTTTTCTAAATTTTCTCCTTTTACGGCTTCGCTGCCCAGTACGTCCTTGGACGGACGAAGGGCTAATAAAGGTTTATTTTTTTTTTATTGACTTTTAATAAGTCAGTATTTATTTTTAATTTTTTATATTCATCAATAATTAATCCAACTTGTTCAAAATTATCAGGTAAAATTTTATCTGAGTATTTACATAAGAAATGATGAAACACTTTTGCATTTTTTATATATTTAGTAAGGGTGTCTCTTTTTATAATTAAACCTAATTCTCTTAAATACTCAACACAAGATGTTAAAGAATCAAAATTTAAAGTATGACCTCAAGAATCTATAAATTTATTTCCTTCTTTAATTTCTAACTCCACAAGAATACTTCGACGAGTTCCTAATGTATACGTATTTTGTCTTTCTTTTTGCATTATACTCACTAACTCTTCTACAGAAATATTGCTAATTAAAGCAGTAGGAATAGGATAGCTTAATAATAAAAAATTGTTAAGATAGGGTATTTTAGAATCTACAAACTTTTTACTAGTTTCAGTATGTATTTTTAAGACTCTTTTTAACTCAATTTTAGATTTAGCTTTGTAATAAAGAGTGCTACATGTTAGATCATAAACATATACAGCATCTCCTTTTGAAGATCCTGCATTAACAACTCTTAAAGTATTCAAGTTAAATTCTTTATTTAATAAATAATATTGTTCTAAAATTAATGCGTCTTGATTACTAAATTTACTACTATCTAATTTAAATATTATTAATTTAAAAGCTTCTAGTCCTTCTTGGTGAAGTAAAGGTATAAATTTACCAGCTAAAGGAAAATCTCCTTTAAAATAGTAATCCATTCTACGCCTCAATAAATTAGATGAACCTACATATTTATCACCTCTATTTTTATGTATAAATATGTATACACCAGAGAAACCCTTATATTGAGATTTACCTGTTAAATCATCTAAAAGTTTCTTTTTTTCCGGTGTATAAATAGGAAGATCCATTTCAACACCTTTAACTTTTAATAATTCTACTAATTTTGAGTCATTAACTGATAAATTTTGATTTAATAATATTTGATTGATTACTGATGAAGTAGTAGGTTTTTCACTTTTGATGTGTTCTAACGCTAAAGACTCGGGATTACGCTGCGCCTCCAAAGATCTAACTGATCTAAAAGATCTAGTTAATGTTAGAGCAGGTATAAAACCTAATCCTAAGCGTTTACCTAATTTTAAGTGATTATTAAAAACACTTCTCTTAATTGCACATTGCAAAAACTACTATAGTATTTACGCCTAACCCTACTTCGTTGCCCCACACACTCCTTGAGCAGCTTTGCAGCGTAAGTGTGTGAGGGCTAAAAGGACAAAAGCTTTATGTCCTTTGAGAATAATGAAAATTTTATTTTTATATTAAAAAATAAGTTTAGCAAACTATTGTAGAGATCCCTAAAAATAATTAACGAATTAATATATAATTAACCCTTCGGCCTAGGCCGAAGGCCAAGTTTCAGCCACCAAGGGTGGCGGCAGAAACTAGTTTGGGGAAACTTGTTTTTCCAAACCTGTTTGAAAAAACTAGCCCAGCTAGTCCTGGGCGAAAGGCTAAAAAAAATCGGAGATTTTTTTAAGCGGTGCTGAAACTTGGCCGGGAGCCCGAGAGAGGCAAAAAATATGTGGGGCCTCTTCCTTTCCCCCGAGGGGATGAGGAAGTATGACACTAAACTATTCATATTTTTCTACACCTTTTCAGGAGGGGCTTGACTATATCTTAAGCATTATTAAAACTAATAATACCAACCACCGTCTAGTCGATGAACTGCATACCTAATATTTTATACTTGGTACTTGGCTGCGGATTGCCCATTGAATAATAAATCTTGATTTTACTGTATCACGAGTCATTACCTGTGCCATAAGTTATGTTACCATACTTACTTAGTTAAGATTCCTTTAGGGGTTTCCCGCAATTTGATGATTTTTAACCATAGGTTCACTACAGTTTTGGCCAATGTTAAAGACCATAAAAAACCCCTTCTCTATTTACAAAAACAGATACTTGGTTTAATCTCAAATCTACCCCCTTGCCCTCTGTGTGTATTTTTGAGGGACGAGTTAGGGTCCTTACCTCCTAAATAAAGCTAAATTAATAACATTATTCATTTAACAGATAACTTCTATCTACACCTTGTGTATTTATTTTATAATTTTTATATTCCTAATATCGTATCAGAAGGGTGGTATTCCCCCTGAGCGAGGAGGAAGGTGATTACCTGCCTCCTAAAGGAGAGCTTGCATAAGGTTAGATCCTTATCAATTCGTAAATGAGGATGACTATGTTGACGATGATGGACCCTTACCAGTAATAGTCCCTGTAAACTCATTACGGTAATGAAACTCGTAACGACCTTTATATAACTTAGTAGGGTTCATGTATTTTTTTACATACCCTGTATCCGTAAGAGCGTTTCTACCTAAATACCTTGACATATCAGAGACTGTATTAAAAACTAAAGCGCTTTGATTTAATACATCTACTAAAACAATAGATCTAGATAGACTAGATTTTTTTCGTTCACTAGGTCTAGCAGCTATTCGTCCTATTATATCCGATTTTCAAGAAGGATTCATGACAAAATAGACTGGTGTTTTATCTTGCCCCACTGATACTGGCCGTTCAAGATTAATATATCTACTAATATATCTACTATCAGATTTACCGTCCAGTATCTTGGCAGCTTGACTTGGATTTTCGTAAACACCATATAGAGATTTTTTATCCAATAAAAGAGCCAAAAGCTTACCTTTAGCCAAAGCATCTAAATCTACATCTGTTATAGCCATGACTCCATCAGTAGTAGTATAACTAGGAGAATCTTCAGACAAAGGCTTAGAAGGGTCTATCAAGTAAACATTCATCTCTAAAACAGGGCTATATATTGTGAAATTTTTCAAGTTAATGTATCTTTCTAAAGTAGTTTTAGGTATTCCTAATGAAACAGCTGCTCTGTTCTTTGATGAAAATTTCATTGAAAATTGGGTATTCTCCTCCGCTCTTACTTCTATGGGTTTAGAACTATCATATGTATGATAAGTGCTTATATCCCCGCTACTAAAAGGAAATCCTACACCATAATTACTATTTAATTTAGGTCTAAATTGAGTAAGCCAGAATTGTTCGTACAATCTAACCTCAAATTGTGTGATGGATCTCAGTATAAACAATGATTCTAAACTTAACTCATACTCAGGATTTTTTTGAGTAAAGTTGTTTATATAGTTATTGGTAAGTATAAGAGGTCTTCAAACAAAATTATGTCATCCGTGTTTCCGAATTGAAAGATATAAAGAAGTAGTACCACCCTTTTCAGGTCTGCTACTTCTAACCTTATGTGTTTTATAACGAGTATATAAACAAATAGCCGATCCTACGTAATAATCACCCGTCTTTAAACACAAAAAAGCATAGCAACCTGACTTACCTGCATACAAACTAGGATGTCCTTGTTTATCCTGACCTTCTATCCTATAATCTAAAAAATCTTTTTTAATTATTTCCTTATCAAATTTATCCAAGGAAATTAAATGTGAACAATTATTTTGTATAAATAGTTTTACAGTAGGATCGGTAAGACTGTTATACACTTTTAGGAATACTTGATGACATTCTTTGATATTAGGTTGCTGTGGGCTAATAATATACAAACGTAGATTTTCAGACAATGAAGGAAAAGAATCCAAAAGACTAACCAATTTTGACACATTTTGCTGTCTAAGTGTGGATGTGCTAAACTTCCGTGAAAAAAAAGGCGAAAAGCCTGGCCTAGCCAGGGCAAGACACCTTTTATTAATTAAAGGTAAAATAGGAGTATCTACGTAGCGGTTAATACTTTTAGCCAGCAAAACACTTTTTATGTAAATATAAACCCTCTGGGTACTGACAATGTCGGCTACCTTGAGAACGTTCCGTTTAGATGGTTGATCTAATTTCAAATATATCCTTTTGCCCTATAAAAATATATATAGGGACGAGTTAGAATACTTTCCCATAAATAAAGAGTGCGTAAAATAAGGTAGCAGCACCCTTTATCCTATTAACGGGTAACCAATTATATTTTTCTAAATCTTGCCGCGGGTTTATTTTTCACTTGTAAGCTAAAGATAGCTAGAGAGTCTATTGTAATACGTACTTTTTATTAGCAAGCGGATTTTAAAGCCCCACACAGGGTAAGCTTAGGAATAATAGAAAGATTATCCTGTATCCTTTCGGATAGGGTTTGACTATATCTTAAGTTCTTAGCAAATATTTAATATATAATGCTAAAACCAACCGCCGTTTAGTCGATGAACTGCACACCTATACTTATAATTAAAATATTAGGAGCTTGGCTGCGGATTACCTATTTCCTTACGTGCATCTATTTCGATTTTACCTTACCTCAATTCATTACGTGAGCCATAAGATGTGTTACCACTCTTACTTGGTTGAAATAGCTTTAAGGCTTTCCCGCAATTTGACGATTTATTGTGAGAGAGATAATAAAAAGATTCTCCCCCCCACAGCCTGGCATATTTATTTAAAGGGGGTTCTCAATCCCAGTTCTACCAGGGTCGTGCTACAACTTCGACCTAAAAAAAAAATACCGGCTTTCAGAATTTTCTTTAACCATCTTCATCCCCTTCTATTCCCGGAGGGAAAATGGAACGGTTAAAGAGAAACAAACTTAAACATATAACGATGTTTGTATGGCTTTCCGTTAGATATGTAATTTCTTACAGATGATCTACTAATACCGAATTTAGATGCTGCTTTTGCTACTGAATCAAATAATATAGTAGTATTTGTATCTGTATCAAAAACCTCTACTGAGCTACCAGAAGATTTGTGCAATTTACCTAAACTATTTATTCTTTGTTTATTAATAAGCGCACGAACCTGTAATTCTGTTAAATCTGTAGGTACTGCTTCTGAAATAAGGTTATTAGAGATAATAAAATGATCTAAAAAAAGTTCATTCTTGTTTACATGTTTTTTATAAGAAGTATGATGTATACCTAAATCAGCACAAAAAGCATTTAATGAGATACTAGAATAATATAAAGTTTTACAGTCCTTATCGTATAAATATATTTTAAACCCTTGATTAACTCTGAAATTCACTATCTTATGAGTATTAAGATTAAATCTCTTATCTAATAAAAAACACTGTTCTAAAAAACAATGAGAATATTTATAAAAAGCAGAAGGTATAACGGCAACCTCTAGAGTAAACGCCTTTAAATCTTCCTTTTCTATCATAGCCCTTCTATGTTTTTTCTTATCCGAAGGATAAGAAAAAACAAAGTCTAAGGACGTACTGGGCAGCGGAGCCGGTAACAAAATACCTGTATCTTTGTTAGTTTCGGGCGTCGTCTTTAGAGACGACTGAAACTTGGCCGAAGGCCGAGAAAATAGAGTATTCTTTTCAAAATATTGTTTAAATCTTCTTGCTAAATCATTGCTTGATCCTACATATTTTTTATCAGAATACTTATGAGAAAAAATATATACTCCTGCTTTACTACGCCTAGAACCCGGTTTTCCTATTAATCCTACTAAAGCAGGATATGTTTGATCTGTAATAGGTAAATCAAAATTAACTTTAGGAAGAGATAAAAGATCGTCTAATTCTTTCTGAGTTATAGAAACATTTTGATTAAGCAACACACTATTAATAACTTCACTTGTTGTGGGATTACCGCTATTAATATGTTCTAAAGCTATAGTATTAGGACGATAGTCCTTCTCTTTCCCCTTCGGGGAACCAGATAGTGTTAATCCAGATTCAAATCTATATAAGAATTTAAATTTATCCTCCTTTCGGCCCAGGACTAGGTCCTTGGGCCTAGGCCGAAGGGTACATGATCATTTATTATTGAATAAATTAACATTAGTTTCGGGCGTCTTCTGTGTTTTTTCTTGCCCTCGGGGCAAGAAAAAACAATGAAACTTGGCCGGAGGCCGAGGACGCTTATTAAAGCCAATTAAACTAGCTCTATTTGGAAATTCTAATTTCACGGTATTAGATTTTATTTTACCTGGAATAAATCTCAGCATTAATCCATCAACTTTTCATAGCCTTTTCCCTTTATTCCTTAATGAAATTAAAAGGAAAAGAAGGCTAGAACTATTAAATAAACCGCATAACAACTTAAACCTAGTAAAAAGGTCAGGCCGTTGTAGTAACTTTAATCTAGGGTTATATTCAGAATAGTAAATACTATCTCGTTTTATTTGATCCTAGAACCGGATTTCCCGGCAACTAGAGTACACCTTACAATCAAAAAAATAGTCATCTATGTAACATATATAAACTTGATTGAAGAACTGTCTACTCGTTGCTCTTTTACAGTAATAACCTAATTCTATCCCGTGCTGCATAACCACTTCCCCCCCCTTATCTCGAAGAGATATCGGGGGGGGGGGATCTGGGGGTAAAAAGAAATATATTACTGATTTAGATCCGCGATCGCCCATTTCAGTTACCATCATCTTTAGTGATACTACCTTACCCTGAGTCATTAATCAGGCCGGTTAAAAAGTTTCCTTTTTATCTTTGGTTACTAAAGCTTTAGGGCTTCCCCGGAGTTTAGCTCTTTAGCACACATAACGAATAGCCTACATCCATTATTTTTTTATGCATCACATTTTATACCTAAAGCATTAACAGAAAAAGAATGTATAACATCACCTGAAGTGATGATGAATCTAACATGTGTTAGTTCAGGAAGGATAACATGTCCTGGTCCTCTTCTACCTTTAAGTATAAGCTAAGGACATAACGCCTCGTTTCCGATATTTTATATTTTTTTCTATCTTCTATAACTTGTTTAGATTGGTTTGATACGTCGAAATTGTACCTAACTCTTATCCGACGTGAAGTGGAGGTAAAAGGCTTCTACTTTAAAGAGATTAAACTAGTCCCGCCTTAAAAAAAATCGTCGATTTTTTTTAAGGCGGAACTTGTTCCGCTCTCCAAGGGACAAGGTCCCTCGGTTCCCTCTTCGAGGGAGTCGAGGGAACCGAGGGAGTCGAGGGAACTAGAAGTGTATACTTATAAATTACAAAGAAACCGACCAATAAAATAATAGGCTATTAGAATACACCTTACACCATATATCTATCCTCACTTTGTATTCAAGAGGTATTCGAGGTTTAACCTAATATATGGCGAGTAACCGTCTACTCGTTGCTCTTTTACACATTGTTAAGAGGTGATTTAGATCCGCGAACATCCATTTTGACTTTCGTCAAATCTACAGAACTTATTACTGTACCCATTTAATAAAAAAAAAAATTTTTTTTTGATTTGTATTTTAATTAAATCCTTTCACAAGGAGGTAATTAGCCTGGCCCTTACCTTACCCTTTTAGGTTAGAAGTTAGTATTCTGAGCTATTAGGATTTACCCGGAGTTTGGCTACTTTAGAGTTAAATAAGGCTTGCTTAAGGCCTTTCCCCCTCTATTATCAACTTCTAACATTCTTAAAGCTCCGTCTTCTAAATCCGATTCTGGCACTAAATATGAATCAAATTCTATAAACTCTTCATCGGTATTTAAGAAATCAGGGTATTGATAGCTTCAATATCATTGGTGCAAATATACATATGAATAATAAAAACTTAATTAGTACTCTTACTAACAATCTCTCTAATGGTAGTGGTACTATGAAGAAGTTTCCTAGGTTTATTATGAAAAACCTTAATCTCACCATCATTAGGCCCGCAATTGTCATCGCTATAGCCCTTAAAAAAAATTATGGCTTTTATCTGAATTACGAATACGACTAGCCAAGTCATCTCTTAAGGATCTAGTTAAAAACCCACCCGTTCCATCTCAATATGGCGAGTAGACATCTTTACAAACACCAGATTGTCTACGTTGAAAGTCTAAAGCCTCCTGTAAACGATCTGTTTGGGTAGCTTCAGAGAAGTTAGGCAGAGGTGTAGCTATACGCTGGGGTATAGTATCACCAACTGCAAGTAAAATACCGTCGCTTATTAATTCTGATTCATACACTATGTATGAATCAAATTCCATATTATTAGCATCATCTGAATTTAATAAATCAGGGTATTGATAGCTTCAATATCATTGGTGCAAATATAAATTTAAATTTTATGTATATTATTTCGACTGTACATTAAGCATCAAATAAATTGACACCCACAAGTGACCCAGTCTGTGGCGATAAAATAAAAAAAAAACAAAATATTTACCGACAGTCTTGTCTCATCAAAAATGATAAGATTTTAACTGTTTTCACTCATGTCGCCAGAAAATATTGAATTTTCTAAGAATCCCGTCGGAAACTTATAAATAAACAATTAAATTTAATTATTTATTTATTGACTATCATATATAGGATGGGGGGGGAATTTAAGAAGAACTTTTGGTTAAATTAGCTAATATCTAAATTATTTTTTGATGCCGGAGGCAAAATATTTAATTTAGGATACATAGAAGGGTGTAAATAGGGCAAAATTAGATCCTTTAAAGTAGAAATTGATGAACCTAATATATATATAGAATATTTATCTACATTTTTTAAATATTGAATTGTACAATTCAATTTAAATTTTTTTTTCTAATATACTAATCAATAAATTTACTTCTTCAATTGTAAAAGAATTTGTAGCTATTCTAACCCCGGGTTAGCTCATCCTCCATCATCCTTGGAAATAATACTATAAATAAGAAAATTTATATAAACCTTTTAAAATCTTTTGATCTTTTATACGCCTACTTATTGTAAATCTATTTACATTTAAGGCTCTAGCTGCTTCACTAATCGAATCATAATATACTGTTTCCATTGTCATAATATTAGTAACAACTATAACAGTACCTTTGGCTTTATTTCAATTAGTTAGACCTTTAGGTATATTAACTCTAGCTAGCTCTACTCTTTTAACGTGATCTATATTAGTTATACCCTCTCTTAAAATAGTCATAACATACCTACCTTGATAAGGAATTACATAATTATTTATTTGCTCAGATTTTTCCTGAGTTCAAAAAGCTTTAATATCTACCTTTATAGCTTTGGAAGCTTCATTTATTGAATCATAAGTAGTAGTTATATCAGTATTAAAATCGTGTATAACCACTTTTAAACGTTTATTTTTATTAAATTCAATTAAATTAGCCGAAGATATTTTACGTAATAATTCAAGCTGTTCTTTAGTGAATTTTCGAAGTTTAAATTTAAACAATGTTTCATCTGAATGTTTAAACCCTAAATTAGAACCAGCTTTCGTTAAAATATTATATTCATCCTTCGACCCAGGGCCAGGGCCTCTGATTCTGGACCGAGGGGGGGGGGAGAATATAAATCTAAATAGTATTGTTCTCGAACTAAAAGTTCTTTAGGATCGCAATATTCTAAAACATCTAATTTCATATCATTATAACCATATTTTAATAAAGCAGAATATATAAGACTTTTGGTTTTTAAAGATTATTTAGTTAAAAAATAAGTAGAAAAATAACCTGAAAATCTTTTGGCTAAATTAGATGAGCTACCTATATAGATTTTTCCACTTATTATGTTTGTTCAACGATATATTCCAGGCTTTTTTCGGTTTTCTTTGTAAATAACTGATTTTAAATTAATAGGATTATAATAGGATGCAGCAGGTAAAGAGCTACTTTTAGTTGAAGAATATCTATTACCCTTTACTAATTTATTCCCCAAGGCTAAGTTGGCATTTAAAGTTAAATTAATACAAGGTTTAACGCTTTCTTGCGCATAAATCGACTTTTCAATATTATATAAATAAGGTTGTACAAGAGCTATAAATGAATCTTTAGATTCATTAGCTATACTTATTCCGTAAAAAGAATTTTGATCTTTAATGCTATAACAAATAAAACCATAACGATTTTTTAATATAAGGATTAATTTGTTAATATCTTCCTCTCTACGTAACCCAGTATATAAATTGAATTATTCATAACCTTTAGCCCTTCTATGTTTTTTCTTATCCGAAGGATAAGAAAAAACAAAGTCCAAGGACGTTCTGGGTTGAGCCGGTTTAGATAAAATTAAAATAGCTAAAGCTAATGGAGTTAAGTATTGTTCAATTTCCTTATTAATATATTTTATTCCTCTTTTGTAAAACATTTTATGTATTCAATTAAAACTTCTAAATGTGAAAGTATTAAATTCATAACCGTAGTATAATTTAGATCCTTTACGGATTTTTCTAGTGTATTTTCTAGGCTTTAAATTAGAACAATAACCTCTACTATGAAAAAAATCATATAATCAGAATATATAAGCACTATGTATTTCACTTTGTCTATAGCAAAATCTAGTTCCTTCCCCCGATCTAGTTCCTTCCCCCGATCTATTACTAGCATAACTATCTCCTAACAATGAACCGATTAATACTGATATTATATCCTGATTATGGGGACCTATTCTATTTTTAGCCCTAACTAGAGTATGAAACATAGAACATCGTGGATAATGTATCAAATTATTTTCAAACCTATTCCATGCTTTAACTAATTTAACTTTGTTTTTTTGACCTATTAAAGATGTATAATAGGTATCTTCTCTTTTATTTATTATATATGATTTAGGGCCACCTTTTAATGAACCCTCTGCTAAAACTGACATTGAAGAATCATTTACTTCCAATTATGTTATAACTTATAAAATAAGTTAATATGTTAACTGTCATTTATATATTATATGTAATAACTTATACATTACATATTAAGCGTCCGGGCGCTGGCGCCGGATGCCGTCACCTGGTAACGGCTAAAACAACCAATTTATATCAAGTATTATTTTCTAAACTGTATCTATATGCAGAACTAAAATAAAGAGCACGAGCTTGCGCCTAAAAAGAGATAAAAAAAGGATTCCCTCCTTCGGAGGGAATACTTAGGAATATTCGGTACGAAACTAACTCTTAACTTCCTCTTTTTTAACATAAACACGTTTATTTTCTAATAAAAATGATATACCTTTATCTATTCTCTTAGATACAGTACTAGGGTCCACATCTAAATAATTAGCACAGTCCACTAGGGAGTAAAACGAATGTAGATTATTACCGTTTTCATCTTTTATGACCACACTAATGTTTTTACGAGAAGAATGATAATATTTATTCAACGAAATTACTCATTTTCTATTATTCCTTATCTCGAAGTTTGAAGGTCCACTAAGTAACTGGTTAACTTCAACTAGTAAAAGCGCTCTATCTACAGCTGGCTGACTAGAATTCGTGGTAAGTCTGTTGTTATTCATTTGACTTAAAATAAGATTTATTAATTTGACACCTTGTTCTGACAAATGATGACCTTGTTCTTTTAACATTAAGATATTCTTTCAATCTTCAAAATCAAATCTCTTTTTACTTTGTCAAACAAGACTTTCTAAGAAAGGAATTAAAACATCAGTAATAAACGGGATACGAGTAGTCTCAATTCTAGTAGTAGACTGATGATTAATATTATTAGATATAACCTTAGAGATACCTACAGCGCCTACATAATTACCATCAATACCCGGAAGATTATAAAGATAAATCTTAATCTTTTGCATTAATTCAAGGTTAGTAGAAGACTGAGATATACTAAAATCTAATCTAAAATTGTTACCTTTATTGATACTAAAACAACCTTCTCCTTCAATAAACCCTAATAATCAGTAAGGAGTTATACTAATTTCTTTATCTTTTGGGAATTTAAAATCAGATCTTAAGCTATTCATACCCTTTTTAATTAATAATATTTCTTTTAATGTATTAGGGCCTTTACCATTACTAGTATAGAGCTCAAAAGCTTTGGAAAAGTCTTTATAATTAAGTCATTTTGAACCCTGAAGTGGATATTGAGCAAAAATATTGAGTAATTGAGCCATATCTTTAAGTCTTGTTACAGTAAAAGATGAATAATTCTTGTAGGATCTAACTTCTCCAAAACCTAGTGTTTTATGAATATAATATAATACGTCTATATCATCCTTATGTAAATTTATTTGAAACCTAAAGGCACAACTCTGGCTAATAACAATATAGAAAGATCCTTCTGCGTCGGTAAAACCACTAAATCATTCATAAAAATTACTCATATCTCTTTGTTGTAACACCACGTCGGCGGCGGCTCCTGATCCGTTCTCATCAGCTCTTCCTACCGATAACGTACTAAATCCTCTTACACCCTCTTTTTTTTTCAAAAAAGAAGGTAAAGACATAAAGAGAGTATTACTCTCCAATTGAATAAAACCAGTCCGTGTAATATTTAGTGTAGCCCTTATTCATAATAACTGTGATATATTTTGGTTGATTTGCCTTTTTATATTTGAGCAAGTATATTGTATAAACAATAATAATTTAGGTCTACCATTCAAACAATCTTTAGGGAAAGCTGACATTGTAGAGCTCTTATTAACATTCAATAATGTTAATTAAAGATTTATTCTTTAATTCCATATCTCACGATATGGTTCAGACTATGTCTTCGTCACATTAGTAGTTTTCTCATTGTCCTTATAAAAGGCTTTACCAAGAAAACTAATCTAATTAACGGAGGATACTCTAGCTAACATCCCGACTTAGCTGGGATGCATACACACCCCTTAAAAGGGGAAGGGACGCAAGGGACGCAACCTTACATAACTTTATTATTTTTTAGTCGTATGTTGTGCTAAAAGCGTAGGAAGATTATTCTCGTAAATAAATTTTATCTTCTAGTCGTTGAACGTTCTTGTTTGTCATCAGCATTTGCTGAAGATTTACTTAAACCACAAGCTTCGCTTCAAGTTGGCTGAAAAACGCCTCAGCTATTCTTGAAATTCATCCTCTTGAACCTTTCAATCTTACGATTGTAAGTGGACTTTAATTTTTATCCATTAAGTATAATAATTTAAATGAAGGGAATGCTATTAATATTAATATTACTGCCATTGCGACCAAATTTATCATACAAAAATATACAAAATAAAACTTGATTAAACTATAAAAAGCTAATCTAAGTCTTTATTAGAATTAATCGACAATCTCTTACTATTCATACTATTATGAAGTTCACGAAGCTCATTTACACCTTCCGTAGTAAGATGAGCTTTTGCTTTAATAATTTCAGCAGCCTGGCATCAATCTTCAAAATCTAGAGACTTAATACCTAATATTTTATGCTCTTGAAAAAAAGGAATTATTTTTTCAATAAGATGCGTAAAGTTACTGACCGTAAAATATAAAACTGAATGTCTAGCGTCCTTTTTTAATTTACCGCAATTAAAATAAGGAATAAAACTTTCCATAAAAACCTGATCACGAGAATGTTGAGTAATTCCAAATCCTATCTCTGCTCTGTACCCAGCTTTTAGTTCGTGAGATTTTCTTATAGTAAGATAAAAACTTCCATCCCCGGAAACAAAACCTGCCATCCAATCAGGATGAGGTATTACTTGGTTTACAACTGAGGGTCTTAATGCAGGTTTAACTTCATGAAAAATCGCTCTTAATTCCTTAGATAAACCATGATTTAAAGAAGCTTTACTAGAAATAATTTTATTTAAACCTTCAGCTGTTAGATGCTCTTTATTACTCATCATTATGACTATATCTCTAAAAAGAAAGTAATCAGCTAACTTTTGAGTAACAGGAAGATATACATTAAAGTGTGGTATTATTACCTTTAAAATATCTTTCAGAGAATCCACTCTAAAAGTACAATAATCTTTAGTTTCGGGCGTCTTCGACTGAAACTTGGCCGGAGGCCGAGATAAAACTATCTTACCTTTTCCACCAAAAAAGGCTTGAATTTCTCTCATTAAAGGTAAATCTTTTAAATGGAGAGTTAATTTAAATCTAGCCCCCACTTGTCAACCAGTACGAACACTAGAACTTCTTAAAACACTAACTGTGAAAGATCCTTCAGCATCAACAAATCCAGTTATAAATCATGGCTTAAGAGATGAAAAAAGCTCAGGCAGACTGGCGGCAGATGACTGAATAGCAAGAGTATGTGAAAAATTCGCTAAAGATCTACTATAAGAAAATTGTCTTATTTGTAATATTTGCTTAGAATGGTTTTTGGCTTGATAATTTATTTCGAAACCCATTAGAGTGCACCTTAAACACATTATATTAGAGTTAGTTAAATAAATGTGTTGACTACCTTCCACTCGTTGCTCTTTTACAGCAATACTTTCAGATATTGCTGATTTAGATCCGCGATATCCCATTAATCTTTCAAATATCTTCTGACTTGTTACCATACCTGAATGATTAGTTCAGCCACCTACTCATTTTCATAAGAGGCTTGGTATCAGATATTTTAGGGGGTCCCCGGAGTTTGGTAATCTTTCCCCGCTTAAAAACGGCAACCAACGCCGCAGGAGAGGTGTAATAGTTCATATTAATTCTATCAGTGTCAAAATTTTTTATACTTTCATATAAAATTGGACTATATAATCTACCAGTTAAGATTTTCCTGGATACATAATACCAGGAAAACTACATAACTCATAGTTTCACGTTTAGTCTCTGGGGATTACCTACTCATAATATAAAGAAATATTATTTTGGTTTCCTGCATGATTATCCATTGTAACATCCTTTGAGTTTTCACTCATAATCTTTTAATATTTTCTTTTATATGATTATTAGTATCAAAGGCTTTAGGAGTTTCCCGCATACAGTGAAATTATACTCATAGTTATTCTAAAGCTATTTATCATTATTTGGATGAAAATTTATATCTATCTTTAAAGACCATACCCGATTTCATATAACTTAGAATAGTACTACCGCTAATACCTAAAAATTTACCAGCTCTTCTCGCGGAAACAAAACTACCTATTAATTTATACCCTTCTGATGAACACTTTTCGTAAATATTCACAGGATTTCCACGTTTCGAACTCATTAATAATTTAGTCTCTTCGGAGTATTTTCTACCTAACGCTTTTTGTCTCATTAGCTCTTTAGTCTCTTCACTATGAGATTTACCGTATAAAGGATTAAGCTCCCCCTTTCGGTTTGAACTCATAATTTCTTTGGTTGCATCGCTCATAGTACGCCCATATCAGTAAGCTTTTTCCCCTACATAAATTCCCTTTAAAGCTTTACTGATCTTATTTTTGGTTTCCTCAGATAATATTAAACCTTTAGAGCTACCACCAGCTATTTTCTGGATATTGTATTTAGGGTTAAGAGTATCAAAATAATGTTGTTCTCGGATATCTAAGTCACATTTATCACAATACTCTAAAATAGTTACCGAAAATTTAGAATAGCCATATTTTATTATAGCTCTACAAATTATGAGTTCATTACGTCTATTTAAATAACTTAAGTTAAAATAGTTAAGAAATCTTTTACGTAAGTCAATAGATTGTCCTACGTAGATATCTCCAGTGAGTTTATTGGTTAACATATAAATACCAGCTTTACCTGCATTATCTTTTAAGATTCCCTTTTGCATATAAGAGGCATCTTCATAGATTGCAGCAGGAATAAATTGATCATCACTAGATTCATCTTTATCTTTTAGACTAGAGGTAGAATAAACACGTACTTTTCAAGAATTATATACATCAAATTGGCAAGAATTTAAAAACTGATTATATTTACTAAAATTAGAACACTTTTGAGCAGGCACACTAATAGCTAAGCTCCCTCAGATGCTTCGAAGCATCTGAGGGAGCAGATAATTAGAAAGCAGCCTCCTCTACTATCACCTAGGGTTAACAATATTGTGAAATAACACCTATATTTAAATATTAACAATATTCCCTTAGGTGATCTAAAAGTGTTCGCTATTATAAACTTATCTTTGAAAAGAATTTATATCTGCATCAAAATAATAACTTACTTTGATGAGAATTTATATCTTTCATTATAAATTTGACCAGATTGCACATATCTTATCACAGTACTACCACTTATTCCTATAAATTTACCTGCCGTTCGAGCAGACACAAAACTACCAATTAATTTAAAGCCTGAGGAGTCTACTTTTTCATATACATTAACAGGTTTTCCTGCCCCCTAGGTGTTGCGCTTATTCTATTCTTTAATTCTATTTCTGTGTTGAAACTTTTTACTTCTAGGTTTAAGCTTTTTACCTTTGGGCTTTTGACCTCTGAGGGCGTTCCTCAGGAAACTGAAAAATCACTATCGTCATTAATAACCCTTTTTAAGTAACAAGGATTATCTTCAAATAAAAAAGCCTGGTTTTTAATTAATCTATTCTTAACCGTGGGTTGTGTTAATCCTAAAAATTTAGCACAATCACTAAGAGAAGTAAATGTTTTTAAAACTAATCCTTTGTCACTTATAATTTGTACTTCAGTTTTACCACTTCCTGTGTAAAATCGATTTAAGGACTTTATAAATAGTCTTCCATCTTCCTTAACTTCGATATTAGAAGGTCCATTTAATAACTGGTTAATTTTAAGATATAATTGTTCCCTGTCAATTACAGGGAAATTTTCATCTTGATTAGATGATAGTCTATTATTATTCATTTGACTAATAATTAGATTTAAGACATTTTTACCTTCTTCTTGGTAATGGTGACCTCTTTCTTTAAGTTCAAATGTAGCCACTCAGTCTTGAAAATCCCATTCTTTTTTACTACGTCAAGTCATACTACTAAATAAAGGAATAATTACGGATTTGATTAAATCAGTTTGGCTAATAGTTAAACGGACTATAGTAGTATTACTTGCAGAATCCTGAGTAGTAACTCTTATACTAGTTGTAAAATCTTTACGTAAATTGTTAGCTATTCCTGGTAAGTTACACAAGAAATCTTTAATTGACTCCATTAAAGCTAAATCTTTAATAGATTGTGATAGGGTAAAATTCAATTTATAGTCACTTTTTTTAACAAAAAATGAACCTTCACCTTCAACAAATCCTAGTAATCAGTAAGATGTTATTCTAGGTTTGTAATCCGTTGGCATATTAAAATCGGTTCTTTTATTGTTCATGCTATTTTTTAGTTCATTAATAAATTGAGCTACATCTTCTTTAGATTTAGAACTTGTGTATAGCTCATATGCTTTTTTAAAGGCCAAAAAATTAAGAAGTTTAGTTGTTTTTAAGGGATATTCAGTTAAAATATCTATAATTTTGGCTATCCCTTTAATAGAAGTAATAGAAAAACGAGCAACTTTACCGCTGGTAACTACTTTACCAGTTCCTAAAACTTCTCTAATAAAACGTAACATATTAACATCGTCTATGTGAAGACCTATTAAAAAATTAAATTCAAAAGAACCTCTATCATTTTTTCTTAAAATGTAAAATGTACCTTCACCATCGGTTAGTCCACATAATCATTCATAGAAATATTTTGTATCCTGGTTACCATCCTCACTACTTTTAACTGGTTGGGATATGTTAGGTAGTACTTTTGAACTATAGTTTCTTAGTGAAACGACTCTGCGTCCATAGGCCACCGAGGGAACTTCTTTGTTAACGAATATATGATATGGTTTTATCTCGAAAAAGATAGAAAAATAAAAACAGTAAATTACAATTTTCTTCAAAGAGTTTTGAAGAAATTGGTTTTTCTTTACTCAGCTTTCTAACAACAAAACTACTGCATAAGGATTTAGAGTGAGTGGTAATAGAGATAAATATATTTTGTTAAAAATCTGGAGTATATATCTGCGAACACTTTTGAGCTGGCACGCTATCGATATTGAGCTAATTATACCGTGATTTAAGTATTTATGAGATATAGGTGACTTAGTTTCGACGTAATTTCTGATAATAGATAATAATACTCATGATACTGCGAATAATATTATCACAAGATAATACATAATGTTATCGTGTAATTCTACTAATCCTTCCATCTGAGGAGTAGCACTATCTTGGAAATATATACCTCAAGGAGTAGGTACATCAAAATTTAGATTAAAAATATTTTGAATAAATAACATAATTTACTTTTTTTTAGAAATATCTCTATAAAACTATTCTTTTTCGTGCCCTTTTCCTTTTCCTGTAAGGATGGAAAGGGATCAGGGCAATAAAATAATTTATTACATAATTAATTATAGAGTTAAAGATTAATGTGTGGTTCATATGATATAATTTTAGTTTTTAAGCTAATTTTAAAATAAATATCTCTTTTTTAGTTTCGGGCGTCTGCTGTGTTTTTTCATGCCCTCGGGGCAAGAAAAAACAATGAAACTTGGGCGGAGGCCGAGTGACTAGGCACTAAAATGTTATTTTTATTTACTTTATATCTGGTTCCTTATTTTTTTTTTACGGCTTTATTATTTTTATCTATACTGGTATCAGAAAGACAAAAATATCTTCTCCGTAATTCTCTTGTTTCCCCCCTTTTTATCACTTCGTGGTAAAGAGAGACCAAAGGCAATTAAAAATGATTATCCTTAATATTCTTATACGAGGATCTAAATATTAAAAATAACTATTATTAAATAGATATTTTCTTATTTAGGTGGTTTAATTAAATAATAACTTACATTTAAATAATTCAAATTATAAAATTATAAGTATACCCACTTATATTATATATATAATTTATAAACATACATTTAATTTTACCTATATATAGCTAGAATTAAATAAGTTAAGTATTATTAGAATTAGAAGAACTAGAACTAGATCTACTTCTTTCTACTGCATTAAGTATAGGAGAACTAGATCTACTTCTTTCGACTGTATTAAGAGTATTAGCACTAGATCTATCTAAATTAACTATATGATTATAGATTTCATTTCTAAATTCTAAAGCAAATTCCATCATTCTGGGACGTGATTCTCTATAACCTCCTACATCTTCACTATTTATAAGTGCATCCAATCTATTTAAAACACATAAAGCTGTATGTTTGTCCATCTGATTTATAGATGTACATTGTAATCAAGTATACCATGGAGATGTAACTACAAATAATCTATCCAATGGTCTATTAGTGATTTGACCCGGGAAAACAAAAGAAGTATTATTAAGATTAGAAGGATGATTGTCTCTTAATTGAATTATTAAGTAATCTATCACATGTGTTGCTTCTGGACCAATAACACTACTAAGGTTAGGGTTAGAAAAAATTTCAGGTCTACATGCTCAAGGACCAATCAGAACATTTTCACCTGAAGTTAAACGTGGCAGAGGTCTATAATTATTAGAACCTATACTAGACACTGAACCAGATCTTTCTGATGAACTTGATCCTCCTGATGAATTTCCATTATCCATTGGACAAATAGTAGGTGGATTTACCTCTTTTATATTAGATGTAAACCCTTTAGGATCTGCACCATCAAAAGTAAGATATTGATTTTTTATTGGTATAGAAATACCTAAATCTATACCTAAAAATTTGCGACCTTTTTTTACAATATTACTTCATTTACTATCTTTGTTAACAATATTATTTAATCTTAAATCAAATCACTCTGCTACAGATAAACCAGAAAAAAAATTAAAAATAAAATATCAACTGCTTAAGATGTAAGCAGATAAATCACTAGGATTATTTATTAGATAAGCTAAAATATCTAAATCTAAAAAATATTTAATCCCAAATCTAATAATAATTGCACTTAATGCAGCTGAAATACCTCTCACAAGGTTTTTCAAGTGAAAACTCTTGAAATTAAAACATTACTACTTAAAGTTGTTGTAATAAAAGCGTGAGGTTTTGGTGGGCTACTTAAAGCTCATTCTAAGTACCCTTGACTAATTGATTTGAATATGCAAAAATATACTGTTCTTATGTTTAGAGTAGAACATAGACCTAAAAGTATACCTATGCATAAACTAATAATTATAAAAAAGTTGTTGCCTAACAGGAAGTAACACTTTAATACTCCTATTATGCAACATATAGTAGCAAAAAAGCCATCATTAATGCAAATACATTATGTTAGTACTGTATGATTAATCGCGTTTAATAGAGATTATATACCTTTTTCTATATGGCGTATTTATACCTTTTTCTTTTTGAGATTTTTCCCTTCGTAATATAGTTTTAATATCAGAATTAATAGATACTGCCGCTTTTCGTATTGAATCATACACAAAAGTAGTTTTAGTATCTAAATCTGTAATTTCTACCTCTAACCCTTCAACAGGCGAATTTCCCCTAGTAGAGGCTATTTCTTTAAATCTTTCGATAGTTTCTGCACTATGGTTTTTCCGGTCCCCTAGGGGAAAAGAAAGGGTTATTTACGCCTTTACGGTTTTCACTCATAAGATGTAAAACATCTTCTGTATGCGTTCTACCTAAAGAAATATTACGCAATTTTTCTAAAGCTTCATCCGTATGTTTATAGCCTTTAGTACTTCCTGCGTTAGGGTTTGTATTATATTCAGGAGGAATAAGATTTATTCAATTCTGCTCGCACGCTATAAGAGATTCAGAGTTTGTGTATTTTAATATATATAAACTAAAATTCACCATAGTATATTTATTAAAAGCTCTTACTACATATAAGTTACCTCTAGAAGCTAGATATCATGGTTGATAATAATCACTAAGTCTTGTGTATAAGGGGTCCCCACTACCTACATAGACTTTATTGTTTATCTTATTTACTCAAGCATAAACACCTATTTTTACGTTATTTTCTTCACGTATCTTGCTTCTTTGGTTTGCAGGATCACTATAAAATCTTGCAAATTTATTAAAAGGTTCTTTACAATCTAACTCTGAATCCTTATTCTGAAGGTCCAAGCTACTAATATGATTTTTATTATCGTCATTAGAGGCAGCAGCTAAAAAAACTATATATTGTGTTATACACAAATAAAGGAAAAATAAATTTAAGATAGCCTTATGTATATAGTCAAAAATTGAACTAAATAACACTCAGGCAGATAATAATAAACCGTAAAAAAGGGTGTAAATCTATTAAATAGATCATACGTTACTATAAGGTTAAACCTTATACAAGATATTACTACCTTGATCAGACTATGTCTTGCAATTTATTAGGGCGCAAGCACCTCTAATAAAAAGTAGGGTACTATATACAGAATTATTGTTAGGCTACTCATCTGTTAGTCGTTGAACGTGCTTAATTCTAAGATAATTTAAAATATCTTCGCCTTTAATTAAGATTCGCTGCAAATTAACTTTAAACCGAGAAAGTACTCTTTGCAATTCACCCTGTTTATACTGAACTATTTGCTCATTAATCCAGTAGCTTCAGAAAAAGCAAAACCCAAAATAGCATAAGAAAATAGTTGACCTCTTAAAGAAGGATTTCTGGCTACACCTAAAATTAATGCACCAAACACTACACCTATCCCTACTCCAGCTCCGATTAAACCTGTTGTTGCTAAACCTGTACCTATAATTCTTGCTGCTTGTATCATTTTTATAAAAAAAAAAGAATATAACACTTTATTTTAATATATAACTATCACTAGAACATTTACTTATTTTGTTGCCCTTATCCTTTTATCACCATGGCTTTAACTATCGATAATTATCTAAATAGGCTTCTCCTTGTAGGCTCCCCTAATAAAGGAAGGATTCCTTTACTAAAGTATCGTGAAAGATACTCGTAAACGAGTAGATTTAGCTTAATAATTTTAAGGTAAGAATTTATTTTACGCAAATAAATTAGTCCTGTTTATATTTTTAAGTTCTCGAAAAAATGTTTCAATTATACTACAATATAATTAGTTTCGGCCGTCTTGTCTGTTTTTTCTAAGAAAAAAAAACCATGAAACTTGGGCGGAGGCCGAGAAAGTTATTATATATAATCTCGGTGTAAAGGACATGAAAAGTGAGTTTTTTAAACTCAATCACCACTAGCATGTCTAAATCATAGACATGTCTATGAAGAATAACAAAGAAATAATACCCAACATACCATAACATATAATTAAAAGTAGAAAACCTAATGCTAAACCTCTAGCTATAATATAAAAAGGTGATAAAAAAAAAAGAATAAGGGCAAACTAGTAAATTTAGGTTAATAACCACGAATTAAATATTTAATATCCCCTCTATAAGAGAATAGTTAAGCTATATGCATAACTTAATAATCTATGCATTTGAATTTTCCTCTTATAACTGACCCCTCGTTCCCTTTATCACGTAGTGATATCAAGACAAGAGTGTTATAAGGAAAAGGTTAAAACAGTAATAAATATTTTAGTGCCCTTTATCCCTTTATACTTAAGTATATGAGAGATATCAGGGCAATAAACACCTATTTTAATCTGTTTTACTTATAAGTTCTGTAACATTAGATGATTTTACGTTTAATAAAGTTATCACTTGTCTACTATCAATTTTTAACGCACTCTTACCTAATTCGAATACAAAACCTATAGTAATAATACCTATAAATAATAATGCTACTATTAATCCATAAATATTATTCACATATGCACTAAGTGCAAAAGGGAAAGTTAAAAGAATTTAGAAATTCTAATAACAAATAAACTAATGCGAAAATAAAGAATTTTACACCAAACTGTGTACTATTTTGCCCTAAAAAGAATATTTTTAATTTGTGTGAGGATGAATAGAAAAGCATGAGGATTCTAAAAAGTTTTACTAGAAAAACCCACAACTTTAAAAAAGAAAAAAAAAGAATAATCTAATTATTATTAGATGAATTTCTTTTACTCAATTCAACTCTAACTCTATCTAACTCATCTTCATAAGCTTCAGCAGTTTCCTCAGCATCTTTTCTATCTGCTTCTGAAGTTTCAGGATTTTGTGCTTCCGCGTTACTTCTTTCTATCTCACTAACACAAACTCCTTTATGAGTATCCAGTCATGTTTGGCTTTTATCTGTTAAATTTTGATTAAAACCATGTTCTTCTTCACCTGTTGCAGGATCGATGTCTAGTTCAGAATAATGACCAGGACGTTCTCCTCCATTTTCAACTAGTAATATACTTTGTTCACCTGAAGAAGGTACATTAGCACCATCTGAAGGGTTTTCACCTATAGTTGCTCCATTAGGAGAAGTAGGTGGGAATGATTCAAATAAGACTTTAATTAAGTCTAAAAAACCTAAACTAGCTAGTATAGCTAGAATACGTTGTAATATATATGGAGGTATTATCACCTTAAATTCTTCCAAGAAAGTAATGGATACTCCGTCCATAAGTATCCCTGAAAAATATGTCTTTATCAAGTAAATAGCTGAAATTAAAAATATACCTTTTAGTATATTTTTAAAATTGAAATGTACTAAACTATCTACATTAAAAATTCCTGCTTGTAAAGGCTTCTTAACATTATATGGTTTATTTTCGGTTGTTTTACCTATTAATTCTGTAACATTAGATGATTTTACGTTTAATAGAGTTATCACTTGTCTACTATCAATTTTTAACGCACTTTTACCTAATTCAAATACAAAACCTATAGTAATAATACCTATAAATAATAATGCTACTATTAATCCATAAATATTATTCACATATGCACTAAGTGCAAAAGGGAAAGTTAAAAGAATTTCTAAATCTAATAACAAATAAACTAATGCGAAAATAAAGAATTTTACACCAAACTGTGTTCTATTTTGTCCTAAAAAACTGTGGAAACCACATTCAAAAATACTATATTTTTCTTGATAAGGATTGTGCGGTGCAAGAAGTAAATTTACCACTAAGAAAACTAAAGCTAATATAGAAACGAATAAAAAGAAAAAAGTAAGACTGCTCATTTAAGTATTAAATAAAATTTGTACCAATATGGTCAAGGGTGTTAGCAATTAATTAGTTGATGAAATTTCATTTCATCTTAACTTGAATTAATTTATCAATATATTGCTATATTGTTCAGACTATGTCTTTATCTACTTAGTATTTAATACATAAGTAAATATTGGATTTTAATATCGGATTATTGTTAGTATTACTCACCTAATAGTCGTTGAACGTTTTTATCTCACATCTTTAGAGAGGACTCTTGCGCGGAGCGTATGTAGAGATCTCTACTCTAATAATAATAATACTGAGATAAACTTCGCTGCAAATTCTCAATCAAACGTCGGGGTGTTGATGTCTTTGCAATTTATCCTATAGTTTTAAATTTTCCCTCGGCCTCCGCCCAAGTTTCAGCCACCTGTGCTGGCGGCCGAAACTAATTAATAGTAGAAAATTTAGCGGGCTACCTATTGCATCTCGGCTAAGTACTAGAAATATAAAAAAAAAAGCTAAATTATCTTAGCGTATTCATACCTGATTTTATTTTACGTATTTTATCTAACCCCTCTTCGGTTAAATGAGCCTTACATGTTATTAGTTCGGCTACTCTCAATCAATCTTCATAATCCTCTCTTTTAACACCTTCTACCGTATGATCTTTAAAAAAGGGTAATATTTTATCTGAAATATCCGAAAACTTTCTAACAATAAATACCCCTGACCCTACTGACTTACTTTTTCCACGGTGGTAATTGAATAGACCACATCCAAAAAAAGAAATAAAAGATCTTAACAACAACTCATCTCTCAAATGTTGAGAGACCTTAAAACTTAATGAAACACCATCTAATTTACCTTTACCATATTTAGCTATTTGAACTAAAAAGCATCCCTCACCTGAAACAAACCCTGCCATTCAATCAGGATCAGGGTTATAGATGTCTTTTATCAAAGGTCTATCGACAGGCACAGTATTAGGAAAAACAGTCTTCAAAGAATCCGATAAGCCCAAATTTATCGATGCACGAATATTTACAATCTCTTGTAATCCCTTTACTGATAAATGTTCCCCTTTAACTACTTTAAGGATTATTTCCTTAAATAATATGAAATCTCCCTTTTTTTGAGTTATTAAAGGGTAATTATCAAAATGCGAAATTATTTTTAAGATTTCGTCTAAAGATCTTACAATGAATTTTGAATCTTCATTAGTTAGATAAATTTTTCCTATATCTCCAAAATAATGTTTAATACGCATTAATAATAATTTATCTCTTGAGTGTACTTTTATCTGGAATGAAGGTCGTACATAATATTTACCATTCGGATTTTTTTGAAGACTAACTTTGAAACAACCTTCTGCATCAGAATAACCTGATATAAATCAAGGTGAAATAGGGTGAATCTTGTTATGATTAAAAGTTGAGTAACCTAACATTTGTACTGGAGTGATAGAAGAGAATAGAGTATTATATTTAGTACGTTTAAAACTATTTTTAACTGAGGCAATCGAAAAACGAGTCTCTGACAATAGATTGTACATACTAAAGAGATGATAACGAGAGTTTGTTAGATAAGCATCTGATGAAATACGATTTATATTTAATAGCATTAATAAATTATGAGCAAAATAATGCCCCTTAGCACATAAAAAGAATAGGAGGTTAATGGTACCCATACTTAATCATTCTTTATTCATAAATATAAATAATATTATTAATAATGTGATACTAGATATTGTAATAGAAATAGGACTAGTCATCATAATATTATTATATTCGAACCCTAAATTTCTTACTAAAAGATTATCTCTGTTATAAATATAACTTATTAATTTACGATCTTTTAATATAGAATTTAGCTTATATTCAGGTTTATAAAAGAAAATTTCTTTTACAACGTTAAGGTAGTAGGGTCGCGTACTAGCACCTGAGAATTAAGGTAGACTCATCATCATTAAAGATTAATTCTATCTTAATTAAAGTACGCTCCCTCCGAACCGTACGTGCAAGTTTCCCCGCATACGGCTCTCCAAATCTAAATAGAACAGGTTTTATTTAATTTGATTTATTTTATATATAGGATTATCATCCTACGAACAATTAAGATTATTTATTAGTTCCGGGCTGAATAAAAAAAAATATATATTTTTTTTTATAAGTCTCTAAAAGACGACTGGAACTTGGCCGGGGGCCTAGGGCCTAAATAACTTATCACCTACCTCTTGAAGACTAATTCAGACAAAAAAGAATCAATAAAGGGTGAGTAGTTTGTTAGATAATAATTTTCGTAAAGGTAAGCGGCCGAAAGAGATTTAGGTTCATCAAAGGTAACTATCTTCCCTTTATCAACATTTACACCTAATTTATTAACTTTCTTCAAAGTATATTTTTTTAGGACTTGTTTTAAGCTAATTCTATGTTTTGCCGCTAACGTATGAAGAAGAGAATATTTAAGAATATAAATACTCTCATGAAGATCCCATCTATTTTCTCCCATTTTGTAATACATAATTAGACCTAATATGATATTATTAAAACGGTAAATAATTTTAGCATCAGACAGGTAGATTCATTCTCCGACATATTTAGGTTTACCTTCTTGATTGGAAAATCCTTTTTTTATAAGTCATTTTTTAATTACATCTTTAGAAACAATTAATTTAGGTATTCTAGTAGAAAGTGGAAGATTTTTCGCGCTTACGTCCTGTAAACCTGAGGTAGAGTTATCACGACTTCCTAATAGTTGAGAATAAGAGGGAACTTTAATATAATAACCTAAAAATTCAGCATAGTTACTGCCTAAATGTATTATTTTTAGGTTATCCACTTCGTGCCTAATCCGGAAGATAGACATAAAACCCTGTTCTTTTTCTAATAAATCTTTAAGTAAATGTCTGATAAGTTTTACATCCTTATAACTACCGGCAACTCCTACTAAGAATTTATCTGCACACCGAGTATATCTGATTTTACCTTCTACTCTTATCGGCGGCATATGGTTCTGGGCTAAATTTTCTTTACTTAATTTGTTCATATATTCATCAAAGAGTATCAAGAAAAGATTGACCAACCCGGATGATTGTTCAACATATCGTATACTAAAATTTATCAGCTCTAGATCCCCTACTATTACTCAAGAGATACCTTTCATACTTTGGACCTCACTTAAAACATTATGTGCTTCCTTCCATCAGTCCCTTTTATTTCCTACCTTTATTCATACCCCCTTTTATTTGACGAATTTCGTCTATAACCTCCGGAGTTAAATATTTATTGGCTTGCATTATTTCGGCCACTCGATATCAATCCTGATAATCCAAAGATTTCACACCTCTAATTTTATACTTTTGAAAAAAAGGTAGGATTTTGGCAATTATATCCGTAAAATTTTTCACTATAAATTCGCCACTTCTCGCTTTTTTAGAATAAGACCCACATTTAAAATAATCAACGAAACTTCTTAATAATAGCTCATCACGAGAATGCTGAGTGATAATAAAATCTACTCTAATTCTAACTCCATACTTTCTATCTATTGCTTTTCATAAACCAATGTAGAAACAACCTTCACCAGAGACAAACCCTGCAATCCATTCTGGATCTGTAATTTTAAGATTCTCTATTAATGGCCGAGGTTCCGGAATTGTATTAGGAAAAGCTGCCTTTAAATCTTCGGATAAACCTAAATTAATTGTAGCTCGTATATTAACAATTGCCTGAAGACCTTCCTTAGTTAGATGTTCTCCATCCTTCATCTTAATAACAATTTTTCTGAACAAAAGATAATCAGCTAGCTTTTGAGTAATCAAAGAATATTTATCGAAATGAGGAATTATTACATTCAAAATTTCTTCCAAAGATTGTACCCTGAAATATACAGAGTTTTCTTTATTAGATATACGACCTATTCCCTTAAAATTAGCTTGTATCTCTTTTAAGAGCTCAGTATCTTTTATATGAAGTCCTATTTGAAAAAGAGGGTGAATTATAAAACCTGAACGAGAACTAGATGATTTTCTAAGGCTAATACTAAATGTTCCTTCAGCATCCGTGAAGCCTGTTAAAAATCAAGGATTTAAAGTATAAGTAGGATTTATAACTATGTCCGGTTCTTTTTTATAGCGAAGGGTCGCAATAAATCTTTTTTGTTCTTTATTAAAAATAAATCTAAATTGATCTTGAGTCAACTTAACCATCGACTCCTCTGTTCGTACTATGATCGATCTTAAGTATGTAGTGTAAAATACGGGGTATTTTACAACGACTGTACTAAATTTATCGACTAGATTCTGTTTCCCTTCTCTACGACTCAACTTATGAAGGCCGTTGATACTACGAAAACTCCGTCTCCCTTTGATATTAATCAAAGAAATAAGTCTAAAACTTAATTTAGAAATCACTTTCCTTAGGAGATCCCCAGTTCTTAATATAACGTCTGATATCTTTCTTTTAGCAAACATCGTTAGACATGTTGTCTCTAGCCTACAGAAGGAAACAATATGTATAAGTATATTTTTTAGACATATCTTCTGTAAAATCGTATCAACTATTTTCGATTTAACTGGTGTGTGGTTGGCTTGATGGTTAAATTTTACATGAGAAAGAATTACCTCGGCTTGGCGGAAATCTATATAGTTAAGACTTTTTGAGCCTTTATCAACATGCTGCACTCCCCTATTCATTTCGAAATCGGATAAGTTGATAGGTTTATCTCTCAGCGTTTCAGAGAGAGGGTTTAATGACCCGGGCGTTATATCAATTAAAGGGCGCACATATACTCCACCAATTACACTAGTTAATATAGCAACTAAAGATAAGAAAACATAACCACTATCTAAAGCAGCACTTAATACCATCTGTTTAGCAAAGAACCCTACAAGAGGTGGAACCTTTTTTAATTTTGATAGAATTTATCTAAATGTGTGAACTCTATCTCGCGTACATCTTTTTTCATATTTACAGTATACTTATCCAACTTAATTTTACCATCTAGCTCTTTATGCTTTCTGCTTAAAACTAAACCATGAATTTTTTGCAAATTTTTTTGAGCAAAAGATTTATAACCAAACAAGGGAAATTTATTTAAATACTCAAAAATAATAACCTTAGAATCTTTTTTATCTGTTCTTACAACATATAGCTTTTCAATACAGTTAGTTCTTTTTCTTTCGATGGATATTACTTTACTATTAAGTAGTTTAGCTATATCCTCCATATGAGAAAAATTACTTTCATTTACAGAATAATCGACTTTTCTTTCATAATTCTGTTTCTGACTAATATATAAATAATAAGTTATTCCGACAGGTAAATCCTTTTTATTTAACTTCCAATTTAAATAAAAATAACCATCTGCCTCTAAAAACCCAGATAATCAAGCAGATTCTCCTAAAGGCTTTTTATCTAAACCGAGTAAAGGGATTGATTCATTACTATATTTATTTAAATTTTCAATTAAACGGTGTAAAGCTTCAATTTTCGGTGTACGAAAATGACCGTTAATTAATTTTACCAGGTTTATTAAAATATCACGTTTTTTAATAGTTAATCTACCACTTTGACCATTAGGTCTAATAGTTATATAACCACCCTTTAAATTTTCCTTTATTTTTGTAAAGAGTTGTAAATCTTTAATATCAAAAGCTATTTCAATATAAGATGGTCATGTTTTTTTGGTTGATAAGTTCCCAACTGAAGATACATAAATATGGCCGTCACCCTCGATTAAACCCGCTAAGTATGGACCTAATTGTCCATTATTAGAATTAACTGGTGTACTATTAATTGAATAGTATCTTTTATTAGGTAGGTTAAACCCTATGGCTGACACTCGACCTAGCTCTGCCCTTCGGTCCAGACACAGGGCCTTGGACCTGGGATGCTTGGCGAGAAGGAAAAAAAGCAAAACATACGAAAGATTTAACTTAGATAAAAAGTATGGAATCTAAAAATTAATTTGGACTATATCTTCACTAGGCTTACATACAGCCCAATGTATCACGTGTAGTCTCTGAGAATCCTACAAAAAGCTATATAAATCTTTTTATGAGTAGTTTTCTGCTGATTGTTCATTAATACGCTCTAAAATTTTTACTAATATATAACATTAGTATTCAGAGCATTAGAAGTTTCCAGCATATAGTGATATTTTTTTTTTGGTTATAATATACGGCGCGGCCTAGCTGCATAAGCCAGTAACCTTGCTATAGCTTGCTTATTTATTACGCTGAGTTGAGGTAACCCACAAACTCGTAGTAATAATTATACATATATATATTAACCTAAACGTAGGCATTCCAGTATACCTACAAATGAAAATATTGTAATCGCAAAACTTAAAGCTAAAAAAGGATTAATATAAAAATATCCTCTTAGTTGACTTATTAATTGAATCATGGCGGCCAGATTTATCATACAAATAATTACATACAGAATGAAAAACAAGAACTTACGCTTAAAGACTTAACTTAAATCTCTTGAAGTTTTGTTTTTATAATCTACCTCTATTCATACCTTGTTTTAATACACGTAATTTATCTAACCCTTCGGCAGTTAAATGTTCTTTTTTTTTTATTATCTCTATTGCTTTACAAAAATCTGCAAAATCTAAAGATTTTACACCTTGTAAATCTATACTTTGAAATAAAGGAATAACTTTTTCACACAGGTCTCTAAATTTTAATATTTGAAAATCTACTTTATTCTCTCTAAACCTAAAAAACACTTTACCGCAGCCTCAAAATTTATCCAAGGTATGCATAAATACCTTATCAATATAATGTTGAGTAATTTGATATCTTAATTGTACTTGATATCCAGTTTTTGTGGTTAAAGACTTAGTAATTCTAATACTAAAACACCCCTCTGCTGCTGTAAAACCTACCATTCAATATGGATCGATATTAGAGTTTAATATTTGTTCATTAGAACGTATAGGTCTTATAGCTGGAGTAAGATCAGGAAAAGCAACTTTTAGTGCCGTAGGTAGACCTAAATTCATAGAAGCTTTAAGAGATATAATTGTTTGTAAACCTGAAACTGTCAAATGTTCTTTTCTATTAACTAAAGTAACAATTTGAGAAAATAACTTAAAATCTTCAAGTTTTTTAGTTAAAAGGGGATATTTTTCAAAATGATTTACTACTACAACCAAGTCTCTTAAAGATTGTACCATATAGTTACAAGAGGTTTCTTTATAATAAATTTCTCCTACACCTAAATATGTTTTTATATTCTCTAATAAGCTCAAATCTTTTTTATGTAGACCTATTTGAAAAACAGGTTGAACAATTCAACCTACTTTAACCAAATTACTTTGAAAGATTCTTACTGTAAAGTTAGACTCCCCCTCTGAAAAACCAGTTAAGTATCAGGGATTTAGATTATTAGGTAAATTACGTGATAAATTTGTAGAAGAAGTGTATGATCTTGTTGATGTAATTAAATGCTTAGAAAGGATTCTGATTGGATAGTTTCTCTCAAAACCCATTAGAGCATACCTTAAATGTATTAAACTAACACATTTATGACCGTCTACTCGTTGCTCTTTTACAGATTTAAAAAAATCTGATTTAGATCCGCGGTAACCCATTAATCTTTCGATCATAATCCGAGTTATTACCATACATGAATGATTAATTCATCCACTTAAAATCTTTCGATTAAAGCTTGGTATCAGAAAATTATGGATGTCCCCGGAGTTTGGCCATAGCTCCCATTGAAGAGGTTTCCTACACCTCAAGGCAGGAGAATTATTTTTATCTAAAAGTTCTTTATGTTCTTTATTTTCAGTAACATAAAAATAGTTGGGTCGCAGACCTGTGCCAGGTGAATATTATAATCGGTAGATTCTAGTTAGAATGGCGAGCTTATATTACTCCCTTGGCCTCAAGAACGCTCCCACCGAACTGTACGTGCACCTTTCAATGCATACAGCTCTCCACTCGGATATATGCCTGAGAACCAGTCTATAGTTTTAAAATGATGTTGGGGGGGGGTTCAGCTCCTTGGTCAGTACCGGGTATCCAAGTGTTCACTTAGTTTAGTCCTCTTCCTTACTTTCATGTGCCTTGATTCAAAGCTCATTCAGACTAAGTCCGTTGTAATTTCCTTTATGAATCTCTCTATGACAGGGGAAACACACGGGTAATTGTTTACGGTTCAAGCTTGACATAAGCTTAGTGAAGCCGGATACCGCTAGTCCTGCCTTACGTACGTGTTTGACATGGTGCATTTCGACTCGATCGGAAGAGCCACACACTGCGCAGATTTCATCTAGTTTGGTTTGGGTATGGATTTTGTAATTAAGGGTCATAAGGGGGTCTTTTTGGAAACCCCCCCGGAAACCTTAAAGACTCTCACATTTCGGAAGCTTTGAGGGATGGCTAGCTCATATACTTTTGTGTCTTTCCCTTTTGTGACCGAGATTCCTAGATTCTTTCCGAATTTTTGGAATGCTCCGGCTCTAGATTTAAGTCTGAATTTTCTGGCTAGTGTTTTAGCACACGAATGTCTGAGAATATGCCCGACAATTGAGCCGAACTTGAAGTAGTTGTCAGCTGGAGAGTAGTAGTTAAGATAACCCCTGATAATCGCGTTGTACCTTTCCACAATGGATTTATGATCCAGGAAAATGAACTTAGGTATTGCGTTGGGTACTAGTCGATGGGGGTTGTGTCTATATCTTTTAACAAAACCTTGTTTTTCCAGATCTTTCATTATCTCCGAGATAGGAGCGGCAAATCATATTCTGACCTGGTTGATCTTCTGGGCAATACGTTTGTTAGCCCGAGGATTATAATGGTTAGATACTGGAGCCAGGAGGGATTTTCGAACTCATAATCTAAACCCTAGGAATAGGGCTCGATCCCGGTTCATATGAGTAATTTTAGTTTTTTCCTCTGATAAGGTTAGTTTAAGCTCCTTCTCCAGGAATTCTGCAATACGGTTTTTGAACTTTACTGCGAATTCATGACTACCTGTAACACCAATTATTCAGTCGTCTGCATATCTAACATAGTAAACTCTGTTATGGATTCGGATACGGGACTTGACCGTCCTACGCTGGGCCCTCAGTTTTCTTATTTCACTAAGTACGCTCGGGTCCTTTTCCTCATCGTATTTCTTCACCCGTTTACTTATCTGATATGTGATACTCTTCCATTCACTATTGGGCTTGGAAATCTGCGATTCTCCGCTAGATAACTCTCCGATTAGATTTTCCATATATGTGTCCAGTTCGTGGAGGAATATGTTAGATAGTAAAGGCGAGATTAGCGACCCTTGTGGGACCCCAATGACGGGTTTCGTGGCTACTCCTCTTTCTAAATAGCCCGTTTTCACAAGTTTTCAGTACAGGTCAATGAACCTCTGGTCACGAATTCTTCTTCTCAGCAGACTCTCGAGTATGTGATGATCCACGTTATCGAAGAAACCTTTTATGTCCCCTTCAATAGCTCAAGTGATACCGTTCCAAGTAGAGATCCTCTTAAGGGCTGAATGACAGCTTCTACCCGGGCGGAATCCATGGCTAAGGTCCGAGAATTTAGGTTCGAATATGGTTTCTAGGATCATCCTCATCGCTTCTTGAACTATCTTATCCCTTGGTGACGCTATTGCTAGGGGTCTAGTGCTACCGTTAGCTTTGGGGATGTAAACCCTTCTAGCAGGATTGAACTGGAAGCTTCCGTCCAAAAGTTGTTTGGAAAGCCTTTCTAGGAAATCATTGGAGACTCCATCTAGAGTTTCTGAATTCACTCCTTCGGTCATGTTTCCGGGATTAGATTTGATATTATTGTACGCTAAGGTAAGAGTTTTTTGGTCCGCTATCATTTTATATAGTCCGGTAAACTTGTTGTCGTCAAGTTCGATCAGGTTCAACTTTGAATTGGCACTGCCATCTTGACTAGCACCAGCCGCCGTCGAATATCCTTGCTGCCTCACTTCGATATGAAAACTCTGTCCAGGTATCATTACTTGGTCTCGGATTTTCAAACTACTATTGAGGCTCCGTCACCAGTAGGAGTTACCTCCCTTAGGTGATCCCGTATTTCTTTGTATTATGTTTATCTCATTTCTTTTAGGTATCACTCCTATTACCATTGTTTGGCATTGATTATCCAAGGTAGACTTTGTAGGGCTCTTCCCTGACCCATCAAAATTGGATACGATAGTTTTAGGGCCACTATCGGAGTGGATTCAAGCTCATCTAGGACGGCAAACGATACCATGAGAAATACTGTCTCGCAGATAACTATAGAGTGTCATAGGCCCAACTCCAATATCCGCTTTACTAGCATGCTTTGGTCCCTCCACCATTTCGGTTTTTGGTAAGCTAGTTGATTTACGAAGTATGTCTACGACTTCGGCCAAGATTTTGGCGAACATAATATAAGCAAAACGGCGCACGAAAGAGAATCCCATAATAACTAATATAATAAATACATTTAGATTACTTATAGAGTATTGCATTAAATAAAATATAAATGCTTGAATAGATTCTATAGAAGTTATACTTAAAGCTAATAATATAAAACCTACGTGACTTATTGTACTATAAGCAAATAATCTTTTAATTCTAAATTGTGTTAGACCTACCACTGTACCTATTATTAAAGAAAGGAAAGAACTCATTAATAAACCAAATGTTCAGTTAAGAGATGAACTTGTTTCTGAAAAGTAATTACTTGTAAAATACACTATTTCTAATAATAGTATAAATATAGATATTTTGGCTATAATAGCTACAAATGTTGTAACAATTGTTGGTATAGCATCATAAACGTCCACATGATGACGGTTAAATTTATCGTCCAAATTAAAGAAAAGAACAACTTTATATAATCATACTACTCTCACCCAAATCTTTCAGATAAGGGTAATGAATTAAAGTAGTTATTATAGATATCTACCTTTATTCATTCCTGTTCTTATTTGACGAATTTGATCGAAACCTTCGTTAGTTAAATGATCTTTTGTTTGTATCATTTTTGCTACTTTAGCTCAATCTTCAAAATCCTTAGATTTAACGCCAATAATAGGGTATTTATTGAAATAAGGTAAAATCTTTTCATAATTATCCTTGAATGATTGACATCTAAACTCAGTATAATCTTTATACGAATAAGTTTGACCACATCCAAAGAAATCTACTAAACTTTTCAATAGTAATTCATCTCTAATGTGTTGAGTTACTACAAAAAGTAATACTACACGACTTCCTGTTTTATGTAATTTAGATTCTCTAATACTAATTTTAAAACAACCATCACCACTTGTAAAACCAGCTATCCATTGAGGGTCTAATTTTACACTAAGTGGTAATAATGGTCTTGCTAAAGCAACAGTATTAGGAAAGGCTTCTAATAGTAAAGGAGTTAATCCTCTATTTAAAGAAGCTCTAATATTAATTATTTTTTGTAAACCTTCAGCTTTTAAATGTTCCCCACGTTGCATCATAATGACTACTTTTTTAAATAATAAATAATCAGAATATTTATTAGTTTTTAGGGGATATTTATCAAAATGAGGTATTACTTTTGTTATAATTTGATCTAAAGAACCTATTGTAAAATCACAACAACCATTTCTTTCTTTACTTATTCTTCCTACTCCAAAATAGGCTTTAATAATATTTAAAAGATCTAAGTCTCTAGCATGAAGGTTAATTGTGAAATTAACCTCTAATTGTCAACCTAGTAGGTTTTTTGATGATTTACGAATTAAAACAAGAAAGCATCCTTCTGCATCAGAGAATCCTGATATAAATCAGGGGTCTAGAGGTAGTTTGCTATTGTCTAACTTAGACACAGTAGAATAAAGTTGTCTTTGAATAATTTGATTAGAAGGGAATTTAACTTGATAACTTCTTTCGAAGCCCAGTAGAGTATATCTTAAACGCAGTAAATTAATACTACGTCAACTATCATCTACTCGTTGCTCTTTTACAATAATACTCGACTGTTTGGTCAAATATATTACTGACTTAGATCCGCGATTGCCCATTTCGTTTTTACTCATCTTCTGACTTATTACTATACCTGAGTAATTACTTCAGCCACTCATATATTTTCATATATGGTTTAGTACCAGAAGCTTTAGGGGTACCCCGGAATTTGATAGTTTACTCCCAACGTTTGTTGATAAGGATTTCCCAAGTCCTTTTTTAGGAGATCAAAAATGGAATGGTGCAGCACTTACTTTAAATAAAAATCCTATACTAAAAATCAGTAAAGAGAAATTTATATAATAAGGTTGATATCAAGAAGAAGCACCTCCTATACTATCACTTATACTAGTAATTACGTATAAACCATCCATATTTGTTGTACCAGAATTAGCATATAATAAACTTGTACCTAATAAAATAAAACATGAACTTAAACCCAAGGCTGCCGAATTTATCTTGCTAAAAACCACATGGAAAATATATTAAAAATAGACACAATAAATATTTAATTTATAGTTCGTTATTTTTTTCTGCCTCCATCACCAGAGGTGGGGGATACAGCATAAAAAAAAGTAAATTTATGTTTAGTTTCTTCCAGTGTTCATTCGAGCTTTTATTTCACGAATTTTTTCTAACCCTTTCTGAGTTAAGTGATTTTTGTCTTTCACTATTTGAGCTACTTTACAAAAATCCTCAAAATCTTTGAGTTTTTCACCTTGGATAAAATTTACTTTAAAAAAAGGGAGTATTTTTACAATTATATTTGTAAGATTTGTAACTCTAAATCTACAAATATTACCTTTAATATAAGTATTACCACAACCTAAAAATTTAACTAAGTTCGCTACTAACTGTTCATCTCTTTTATGTTGAGATATATTAAATTCTAATTGAATATTCACTCCAGACTTAGTTGTTGCAGATTTTTGAATATTTACAAAAAAACAACATTCTGCCGTTGCAAATCCTGCAATTCAACCTGAACCCGGTATACACTTATTTTCGACTAAGGTCTAGATATAGGTACAAGATCTTGGAAGGCAGCTTGCAATTGATCAGATAAACCTTTATTCATTGTAGTTTTTAATGCTACTATTTTTTTTTAACCCTTCTAACTTTAAATGTTCTTTATTTAAAACTAATTTATATGCTAACCTAAAAAGCTCGAAGTCAGCTAGCTTTTGAGTCATTAAAGGATATTGATCAAAGTGTTTAATAATTTTTTCTAGATCTTTAAAAAGGACACGATACTTAATAATTTTTTGAGTTGGATGTATAAAAATATCACCTGCCCTTCGGCCTAGGACCTGGTCCTTAGGCCTGGGCCGAGAAGCTGATAAGTACTTTTGGATATCCTCTAAAAGAGCTCTGTCTTTTTCATGTAATGATATACCAAATTCTAATTTTACTTGTCAACCTACTTTATTTTTATTTTTAGAAATACCTATAGAAAAGTATCCTTCCCCGTCTATAAACCCTGTGATAAATCTAGGATTAAAGGTTTTTGGTGAAATATTACTACTTAAATGCTCATTTACAATATTATTGGAAGCAGCTTGTATAGTAGAATAATAAAACCTTGACGAGGGGGTTTTTCTTTTAGAAAGGACTTCGGTTAGATAGTTTCTTTCGAAACCCATTAGAATACATCTAAAATTTGACATCATTAGATAATCAAACTTATTACCATTTACTCGTTGCTCTTTTACAAGTAATATTTTATTATCACTTGACTTAGATCCGCGATTACCTATTTCAGTTTCCATCATCTTATGACTTGTTACTATATCTGAGTAATTAGTTCAGCCACAAATGCTTTTTCAAACATTGCTTAGTATCATAAGCTTTAAGAGTTCCCCGGAGTTTGGCAATAGTAGGCACAAATATGGGGGGGGTCCCAATCCCCCTGGCACCTAATAAGAAATAGTTGGGTCGCAGACCAGCACCACGAGGGCCACCAGAACGCTCCCACCGAACCGTACGTGCGAGTTTCCCAGCATACGGCTCTCCACTGTAGTGTCTCACTTAGTTCTTTTAGAGACCGAGGTGTCTATTCACCTCGTACGTTACTGACCTCCAAAGTCAGTCCTAAGCCGGTAATTTGATTATGCACTGCCAATATTGACTAGCACATATCGCTTAACCTCACTGCCGTTAAGTTGAATATATCAACTCCGGATTCCCCAGCTGCCCCCCTTCAGTACACCATCTCTAAAGTTTTCTCGGATGGCGTATTACTACGAAGGCTCCGTCTCCATAGGTATTGCTACCCTTAGGCGATCCCGCATTTCTTTGAATTTTCCTTTCTTATCCTTAGGTCCTCTTTCTTTGTACTTGTTGTACTGATTAAATCATCTGGTGACTGTCCTGAGCTTAATCCTGACTCGGAATTCGATGATTCCTTAGTTTTTTATTGCTACTAAGGGAGCGGTGGCAAACTCTAATCAAAAGTTGGAACGGACCATAGATAAATAACTCGGATGTATTCCAAGAGCCTCAAGTAGATACTTGATAGCAATGGGCTCAGTTACATCCTTTACCAACATGCTATGTTTTCTCCCCCTTTCAGGTTTTGATAAGTTGGTTGTTTTAGCGTGGTGTCACCACACGCAGTCTCTTTAAAGACCATGGTAAATTAAAGCGAAACGGCGCACGATTAAACCACCTGTAGTAGCTAATTCTGAGTTTCTATAGATAGTACTTAATAAATATAGTAGGGTCAGGTATTCTGCCCTCCAAACTGTACGTGATAGTTTCCCATCATACAGCTTTCCATCGGTGACTGCCTAATATTTGTTGAAACTTTTAGGTGTATTTACGGATTTTGGTCATATCTGAATAATTAAGGTCACCGCTATGGTATAAATCGTGGTGATAAGCACATAGAGGGACTTGTTTTCTGTAGAATGATCCCACTCATTGTTGGTATGTACTGCTTCCATTTTTGATTTTGTTCTTAACATCTTTGACTTCTCTAATATGGTGCATCTCGATATTATTAGATGTTTGACAAATTAAACATTTCTTGTTTAGACTTGATTTGGTTAATTTTTGGAATCAAGACATTTTCAAAATATCCTCTACCTTCTTGGATTTTCCTCCTGAGAAACTATGTTTCACTTTTAGGTTGTCAGGTAGTGTTAATGCTATTCCCGTGTCAGGGTCGGTCAACTTTGGTCCGAACTTATTAAATACCTGTTTCTTAGTTCTAAGTTTAAGTTTCAGAGTTAAGGTAAGGGCACATGATAGTTGCAAGAACATATTTATCTTTCTCAGACTATTTAGATTACTAGCGAAGCTGTAGAAATTTGCCAGTCCTTGGATACGATGATTGTAAAAGGTAATTATCTCATGATGTTCGAAGTTTACCAGGTCTTTTCTAGCTGTGGCTACAGGTAGTCCAGATTTGTTCATTAATATAAATTTATAGATGGCCAATTTCTTGATAAGGTCTTTCACGGGAATCATTACTCTCATTATCATTCTGTATTTACCCGGGTTTCCATTCTTGGATGTGAACATCCCGGCTTTTACCGCAGAAGGTTTGATGCAGTAGGCACCCAATAAGTTAAAACCGTCTTTGGTTGCTGTAATAATGGACTTGTCCTTATTTAGTTCGAGACCACATCTCTTGGCTAAGATATCGTTTATACGGTTTTTTATTAGTTTTGCATCATTAGATGAACCGGATATTAGTACTATGAAGTCATCGGCGTATCTTAGATACATTAATCTTTTGAAGTTTGGATCGTTAAACATCAAACTGGGTGTTCTTCTTCTTAGTAGAGCCATTTTCTTGATCTCCGGGGATCCCGGTTGGAATTTTTCCAGATTTTGAATTTTGGATGTTAAGGAGTTGTACTCTTTGTTTGTCGCTCTCTTCTTTCCTGTTTCAAAATTTTCTTTGACATCCTTCATGTACATATCTAGTTCATTTAGTACAATGTTGGCAAGAAGAGGACTTACCACACTTCCTTGCGGAGTACCTATATTAGGTACAATGTGTTTTCCTGTCTCTTGTTCAATATATCCTGCCGTCAGTGATTTACGAATTAATTGCATTGTCTTGTCACACACTATTTTCTTACCTAGTATGTTATCTATAACTTTGTGTGGTATCATGTCGAAACATTTGGAAATGTCTCCTTGGATCACCCATTGATAACTAGAACCATTTCTATATATCTGGTATAATGCCTGATGTAAGGAAGTTTCCGGTCTGAATCCATATGAGCTCTCGGAGAATGTTCTTTCTCAAATAGCTTCTAGAATGATTGCTATACCTTTTTGTACGATTTTTTCTCTAGGATTTGCGATACTTAGAGGTCTAAGCTCTTTTTTTCCTGGTTTGGGTATCATGACCCTTCTTGCTGGGGAGAATTTGAATTTTCCTTTGAGAATCTCTTTGGAAATATTTTCGAATCACTTCTTATTTATTCCATCAAGAGTATCGTTGTTAGTACCTTTGGTCATATTACCCGGTTTTCTTTTTATTTCGTTATAGCATCCTTGCAAAAATAAGGGATCAGATAATATTCTGATCAATCCGTTGTATGTACCATTTCGTTTCAAATATTTGTCCACTTCTGTTTTTGCTCACGAACTAATGGATGTATACGACTTGCTGCCATCTACGAGGTTGAGTTTGTCGGCATCCTTTGTATTAGAGCCATGTTCATCAAGGAGTGGCGTCATCCGACTGTTTTCCTTCGAATTGTAATTTCTACTATGAAAACTCCGTCTCCGCGTTAAATTCAGGTTGAATTCATAGGCGGTTAGATCCCGGGGTTGCAATACACTGGCGTTTGATTTAGTAGTTTTAGGATTTTGCGCATTTATATCTTCTTTACTGAAGTGAGTAAAGGGTTTTTGGCAATCATTATCGTACGGTCTACCGATAACAACATTAAGGATCCCTTTTATATGCCGCGATATTCTGCTTAAGACATATAGGCCAAGCTGGGCCCCTCTATACGTATCAAATTCGTTATCCTGTCCATGACTACCCCCACTAGAATATACCTCCAAGAGTGACAGTCCTCTTTGGCTTATTCTTTTGTAATCAGCTATCCTACTAAATGAGTTATTAGCTTCGTTTAGTGTGATTACCCGTGGCAGATATCTTTCAATTATTGAAAGGCCAAATATATCTGATAATATCAATCCAAATATTGTTTGAGTTGCTATCTCAGCAGTGTATGCCTCGCCCGGCGCACAACCGTAACTTTGTAATTCTATTGATAAAAATATAGAAACTAAGTCGTTAGTTGACATTAAGAAAATGGCTCCACTTACTACAAATAATAAAATTAAAGGGTATTCTATTATTTTTAAATGGTCTCCCATTTTATTTATAATTTTGGTTCTATAGTACACAAAATTATTCATTAAAATATGTTTTAAAGATGAATGTTCTTTAACTCAAACTTTTCTTGGAAAGAAACTTGTTAATTGTAAAATTAACATACTAATTAAAAAAACAAACATATGAAATATTTGTGTAATATTAGTAATATGAAGTAAACCCCCATGTAAACCTATTCCTTTGTTTACTAAAGATAAACTTACCAAAACTTGTAAAAAACAATAAGAAATAGCTATTATAGCTATTCTATTAAATAGAATGGACATATCTCGTCTTAATGTGACAGCATTAGAAAATAATAAACATAATATTGATAAATTTATCATTATATAATTTGAATAAAAATAAAACTTCTTAGTCCCGAAAAAAAAAATATATTTTTTTTTTCGAGGCTTGTCCTGTAAAGACTTTTAAGAACCTTTTATTAAACCAGGAGAGAAAATCGAAATCTCATCTTAAATAATACATGAAATTAAGGTTTTAGCCTATTAAACTATCACTGATTTAAATAAATATACATATATGTATGTATTATCTACTTTCAATTATATATTAGGTTTTATTTTATTACATTTAGATAAGGTTTTTGCCTTTGGCACCAAATAACTTATACCATTTAATTTTTTCAATTAAGTTACAATATCTTCACCTTTTATCCCGGTTATCACGTCGTGATAACCGGGATAAAGGGGACCAAAAATATTAATAAAAATAACGGGGACCCTAAGACTAATATACTAAGACTATTTAGACTTATTTTTGTTAAGTGTTATTAATAACCCTTTCTTCCCACGGATATCAGGAAATAAGAAAAGAAATATATATTTATTATAATAGACATATATTTATAAATAGATATTTCTTAAAAATATATAGTTAGCTTGAGGGGAGAATTGAACTTCCATCTTTACTGTATGAAAATAAGGTTTTACCTTTAAACTACTCAAGCTTTAGAATTTAATTTATATACTCTGCGTACCCTGCGCACCCCTTCTTATCTCTAAGAGATATCAGTGATAACTGAGGTGCGCGCAGGGCAAATTTAATGGGTGGATACCCTGACTTGAACAGGGAACTTACTGTGCCACATACAGTCGCTCTACCGATTGAACTATATCCACCAATATGTATATATTTAATTAATACCGATTAAATAGTCATTTAAATTAATAACCTTAGCTAATATTATATATAGTTTTTATCTAACGATTCCCCCTTTATCACGTAGTGATATGAGCAGATCAGTGATAAACAAGGAGATGTTTGATTTAAAATACTATACTGTATAAGGTTAAAAACTAATTCCCTTGTATTACCAATTATAGTATGTAATAGGAAGAATTTTATGGTTTTATGTGTATTATTGCCAATTTTTTAGTGCCTTTATCGCTTTATCACTAGTGATATCAGCGATATCTGGCAAAAAACAGATAAGAAAATTTAAAACAAACCTCGTTGGTTTTAGGTCTAGATCTTTATTTTTAATTTTTTATAATACTAATATATTTTTAAATTTTTAGTTTCGGGCTGATAAAAAAAAAAGAAAATCTTTTTTTTTTAGTTTTTAACCGCACCCTTCGGCCTAGCCCGAAGGCCAAGTTTCTGCCACCAAGGGTGGCGGCAGAAACTAGTTTGGGGAAACTTGTTTTTCCAAACCTGTTTGAAAAAACTAGCCCAGCTAGTCCTGGGCGAAAGGCCAAAAAAAATATTCGATTTTTTTTATAATTAGCGGTGCTGAAACTTGGGCGGAGGCCTAGAAGTCGTCTTTAAAGACGACTGGAACTTGGCGGAGGCCCAGAATAATCTAAATTTTGTGTGTCACAAATTAAAGGACAAGATCTTGTAATCACCAGCTCTCGTCTCAAAGAAAAAAAAAAATGGGGGATAAGAGATAAAAGTATCAAGTTGATGATTACTGATTTAAGAAAGATTATCCGTGATCTTTTCTTTCTAATCAAAGACTTCGATAAAACACGAAGTTAACTGGTCTTGGTTTAATGTATACTTATATACATTAATAAGCCCGGGTACCACGACAAGGTGGCCAATTAATGCCCGGGTTTTTATTATAAAATTTAGAATAAAATTAGCCCTTCTATGTTTTTTTCTTATCCGAAGGATAAGAAAAAACAAAGTCCTAGGACGTACTGGGCTGCGGAGCCGAAAAAAAAAGTCAATTAATATATAAAAAACTTGCGTCTATAAAATGTCAAGAAAATGTCAATTTTCTTATAACCATCTAAAGTACTACTACATCACTAAAAAGTCTTTAGCCATGAATAGAGTTTCTTTTCTTTCTTTCTTGCTTTTTTTTTTCTTTACTTTTTCTTTTTCTTTTCTTTTCTTTTCTAAAAACTAGTTTTAGTACCAGAGTATATAACTTCATTTACAAATACATTACTATGAGTAATGGTTAATAATAAAGCTTATACAACGGTAGGTAATATACTATGAGTAATGGTTAATAATAAAGTTATTTTGTTACGGCTTTATTATTTTTATCTATACTAATATCAGAAAGACAAAAATATCTTCTCCGTAATTCTCTTGTTCCCTCATATCACTTCATGGTAAATAGAGACCAAAGGCAATGAAAATAGATTATATTTAATATTCTTATAGAGGATCTAAATATTAAAAATAACTATCATTAAATAGTTATTTTCTTTTTTAGGTTTAAATAAAGCTTATACAAAGGTAGGTAATATACTATTAAAATAAATATATATTTATATTTAATCTATAGGAAAACTAGGTAGTCTTCTATAATAATCTCTATTTCATTTATCAAAAGCTTGTTTGAATTCGTCTACATAATCCGAAACATTAGTTATTAAATCACCGTTAGGTTTATAGGAATTATCCGTTACAAACCCACAATCAGTTAATTCTATAATTTTAATTTTTAAGATTGTTAAGACATCTCTAGCATGTTCAAACTCCAGAGAACCATAATATGCAGAAATCTCCCCGTACGTTATATGATATTCTATACTATACTATGTCTAATAGCTCGTGCAGTACTTTTAGATATTATACCATTTGCATTAGCGCACTGCTCTATTAAAATATTATCTAACTGTCTTCAATGATGTTGTAGAGTTTTTAATTGTGTCAGAGTATCTATGTTATTATCTTGATTAGCTAACACAGCTAATGAATTTCCTATAAGCTCCGTTACTTCACCCAAACATACAATTGCTGTCAAACTAACAAAAGGCATAGCTTTAAGTGTATATTCATGCTCTATGGGATAATACTTTACATGTTTTATAAAGTTAGCTAAATATTTATTATAAAAGTTAAATCTTGATAATAACTTAATTAAATTAAATTTTTTCAAAATTAAATGATAATTTAGTGATATGACTAAACAAACCATACAAACCAAAATAAAAACACATTCAGGATAATGAATATTTGAGGAAATCGAGTGAGCTATATAAGAACCTAAGCAAACCCACTTAAATGAATAAAACCCGATACATTTTATGACTAATAATAATTTGATCTTCATACCTTTATCAAAAAAAAATTTTCAAACTTCCCATATAATTAAACTAAAATTACATCATAAGTAAACAATTACATGACAGATTCTCTCACCTCCTCTGACCCCCCCCTGATTTTGCCTACGACACAACGTAGGGATAAAAAAAAAGGGGAAACAAAAATAAGAGAATTAATTATACATAAATATCTAAACATAGCGAGATATTATGGTATTTAGAATAAGCTTATATTAATAGGGAATATATCAAAACTATATAAAATACAAGGAACTAGTACAATAAATGCAAACACTACTGGTAATAATACTGTACAACAGAAAGACATTAATTGATCAAAACGTATTCTAGGGAAAGATGCTCTAACTCAAATAAAAGTAAAAATCATTATAGAACTTTTTACTCCTAAACTTAAACCATTATATATATGTATTTATAAATTCACCTTCGTAAAGGAAATTAAACTAATTTACTCAGACTTGAACTGAGAATTTGGAGGTTGAAGCTCCCTATTTTTCCATTCTTTTCGTCCCCTTTATCCCTTTATCTCTTTATCACTAATGATATCAAGGATATGAAGGGTATGAGGGCAAAAGAAGTTATATACTCTTAAAAAAGCATACTTAATAATGGTAATTCTTCAAATTTTAATTTTAAATTTATTTATTAATAATTTTAATTAATAAATAAATAGCGTGAGATAGGAAAAGTGGGGTCTCCTATCATCTTCGCCCCTATCCTATCCATAGAGGAATAAAAAAAAAAAAAGAACCCTGTAGATGATTTGCACATCTTCTATTCTAAATATTAAGAGCCTCCTCAGAATAAATTAAGGGAATAGTATACTAATAACAAGGTTGGTGGATCCTTCCGAGTTGCACGGTACCAATCCTATCTACTTGATAGCCAAGGGGAGATGTTATCCAACCCTCGCTCCGAACACTGGTTCTTCGAGATTTCTCTTTCAAATAGGAGACCTTTAAATTTCAAGTGAAATTTAAGTTAACTAAGTCTTTTTTAAAGAATACTGGGCATTACACCTATAACTCTAAATTTTTTATTTGTGTGATTAGAGCCGGCTTCCATAAAAAAAAATAGCCCTTCCCTTCTTTGTTTTTTTCTTATCCGAAGGATAAGAAAAAACAAAGTCCCAGGACGTACTGGGCTGCTGAGCAGATGGTTGAGGAAATAACTATACATATGACCACTTAAAATTTATGTTGGAGTGACTCGAACACTCAATAGTAAATACCAAAAATTTATGACTTACCCGATTAGTCAACAACATATTAGGGATTATATAGTATAATAAACCCTGGAAAATAACCCTCAAATAATAAAATCATAAGGTTATTTACCAAAAAGCGCGAATAGAATAATAATATCTTTCATTAGTATGATAGCTTATTAAATTAATAATGCTTCGCGACTTTTATTAATTATTTTTCTACCTCCACTTTTCTAAGATAAACTCTTTTATCCCCTTCGGCCTAGCCCAGCTAGTCCTGGGCGAAAGGTTGGAATTTAAAAGGATTTCCAGAACTAACTCTGTTGAATGCAGTAGGGTATGACACCTCTAAAAATTTACCACAAGCAGCTATAGAATTAAAGGAATTAAAAACATTACCTGTAGATAGTTCAACCATTTGTACAGCTATAGGTTTAGTATCATTACGATATCTTTTTAAAGACTTGATATATATCTTACCATCCTCTTTAATTTCGTAGTTAGAAGGAGTATTGATCAATCTATCTATTTTAGACATAAGCATATCTCTGTCTACCCTTTGTGCCTTTGAAGTAGATAAACGGTTATTTTTCATTTGGCTTAAGATACGCAGGATTAAAGCTTCTCCCTCAGGAAGATAATGGAACCCTAAGTTAAAAATCTTGGATATAGCTTTTCAATCACAGTAATCCAAATATTTTTTACTGTGTCAAGTTAGATCATCGAAAAGAGGTATTAATACAAATTCCTTAAAATACTTGTCATTAACACTTAAAAGAAATAAACCTTTTTCTTTAATGTCTACTCTAAAGCCGTTCTCGTTAACATTGACTCCATTTTCTTTATCTTGCGCGGCTAAATTAAGTAAGAAATCTTTTATTGCATTAAAGAACTCTAGATTACCTTTTTGCTTTATAGCAAAAACCAATGCGTTTTTTGTGCTTCAAATTAAAAGGAACCATCCCCTTCAGAGAACCCTAGTAGTCAATAAGGTGTAATATTGAATTTATGTTCAGATTTTAAATTGAAATCAGTTCTTTGAAAATTCATTTTACCTCTAATAATATCTATTTCCGGTTTTAAATTTAAACGTGCTTCCTTGCTATTTTGTTCTATATATAACCAGAAAGCCTGTTCAAAAGCTAAGAAGTTAAGATGTTTAGTAGTATTTAAATTATATTTAGCCCTGCGCGCACCGGCAAGGGGTGCGCTGGGCAGCGAAGCAGAAAAAATGGCTATAATTACAGCGATTTCTTGTTGAACTGTTATCTCTAAAGTAGCTTAAGGATCCGTTCTACTTACACGAACTTTACCTAATTGCAATGTATTTTGAATATAATTCAAAGCCTCCATATCATCTATATGGAGTTTTATTTTAAATTTAAAAGTGAAAGATGAACCTCTATTAGGGGAGACCAAGAAGCAACCTTCAGCATCAGTAAACCCTCTAAATCATTCAATGAAATCACAAGATATTTTTAATGGGGGTTTTCCTGCGCACCCTGCAGGTAACTGAATACTAATTGATTGAGAGTCAAGGTTATCTATTATTAGACAAGCTAGCTCCTGGTTTAAATTTTTACCAGCTGAATTGTCAGTAGAATAATTTCGAACTTTAAAGGTTGAAGATACCGCAGGAGAAGTCACTAAAGGTGAGTGACATACAAATTCACAATGATAGCACGATATGCAAGATTGTAATAAAGGACTCTTAATGTAAACTAAAATACTAAAGCTCAGAATAAATAAGAAGATTCAATAAATATTACCGAAGCCTAGTTGTCAGCCAATCAATTGAATTAGCATAATACAAATGAAGGCAACAAATAAACCAAGGTGTAAAAAACACATATTGACCTTAATAGACAATATTGAAAGGCTAAAGGTCTTATCTCATTCTATTTTGATGGTATTTGTAAAAAGTTTTATGAAAATAATAATCTTTGCATTAAGAATCAAAGGAGTTGCACCCTTAAACTAACCAAAATATACAAATTTCTTTTAATTCTTCAACCTTTCTCGGGCTCCCGGCCAAGTTTCAGCACCGCAGGTGCGGTTAGAAACTTGGCCGGAGGCCTAGGCCGGAGGGGACAAACATGTTAGATAAATTGTTAGCCGCCTGTACCTATTCTTCTATATAATTTTTCTTTATTTCTAGCTTTTCACTATATCACTAAGAATTTTTTACTTTCTGCAGAGCAGTCATTAGCATAGCAGCATATTCACTAAAAAATGTGGGGGTAAGTCCACAACATATAAGGTAAATCCGACTTGAACGGATATGATTTTTACATCAAATCCTTATTGTTTAGCTCTTGTCGAATTAAGGGCAGCAGGACTTGAACCTACACAATCTCACGATCAGATAATCCTAAGTTATCTATGTCTACCAATTCCATCATACCCCTTTTTAATGTAAATAGAATACAATTAATGTTATATTATATTTTTTTTTATTCTTTGTTTGCCTTTATATAACTTTCACTGTTATAAATTTCATCTAAAAATGTAGAAGATTTATAAACAAGAAATCCTTTTCCTGCCCCGCAGCCCTGCACACCCCTTGTAGGTGTGCGCAGGGCTAAGAAAAATTTATTATTCTTTCTTGATTTAGCTAAATAACTATGATGAATACCTATAAATTCTGCAGCTTTTCTAATAGAAATTAAAGATCATTTTTCTTTAGTATTATTATTTATTACTATAATAAATACTCCATCTAAACGTGCTATAACTCTTTTAGTTATTATTTCAGATGGTATACTTTTACCTCTACCTTGATGGTTCTTTTTCATTAAATCTTTACTAGCCTGGGAGAGGCTTGTCCCTTCCAGGCAAGGCCCGGAGGGACTAGTTTCACTATGTATAAATCCTAATCTAGAACCTGCCACTTTTAATATATTGTATTCTGGTTCTATTTTATCTAGATAAAATTGTTCTCTAACTAAAAGTAAATCTTTTTCGCCAAATTCTAAAATATCTAGTTTAATGTTAGAATAACCATTTTTAAATAAAGAATTCTATTTTTACTGTTATTTTTCTTTATTTCTTTTTCTGCTCCGCAGCCCAGTACGTCCTAGACTTTGTTTTTTCAGTATCCCTTATCCCTTATCCCTTATCCCTTATCCCCTTATCCCTTATCCCGGAGGGATTATGGGATTATGGGATTATGGGATTATGGGATTATGGGATTATGGGATTATGGGATTATGGGATTATGGGATTATGGGATTATGGGATTATGGGATTATGGGATTATGGGATAAGAAAAAACATAGAAGGGCTCGGCCTCCGGCCAAGTTTCAGCCACCTTAGGTGGCTATGTTTTTTCTTGCCCTCCTTTATCCGGAGGATACTGCAAGAAAAAACAAAGAAACTAAAAAATTTAAAGATAAATTTTTTCTAAATCTATTATACAAATCTGAAAATGAACCTACATAAGATTTACCATTAACTAGGTTAGTTCACATGTAGATACCCATTTTATTTCGATTATCTTTAAGAATATCTACTTTAAGAATATCTGCATTAGAATAAGTAATAATAGGTGTTATATTATAGGTTTTAATACTACTATAATGTTTTAAATTTAAAGCCTTATTCAAGTTAAATTATCCGGTAGTACAAGCTAGAAAATAATTAATTAATCTTATTTTCATTCCTGGGGTTGAAAATAAAACTTTCCCGTTATTAGTTATTAATGTTTTTACCATAAGATTAAGCAGGATTTGCACCTGTCAACAAACTTAACTTTTAATCTATAAAAAAAGATAATTATCGCAAATTAGTAATTTTTTTTATATGTCTACCAATTCCATCATTACCTTTGCCTAAGATAGGATTCGAACCTACAACCAAAGAATCTTCAAATCTCTGCTCAACCATTTGAGCTTCTCAAGCTTATATTAAAAATTGTATTTTAATGCCTTTATCGTTGATATCCCCTCTTCCCCTTTGGGGATCCGGGATAAAGTGATATCAGGCAAAATACTTTACTTTTTATTTTATTATCTGACCCTTACAACCTGATCCCTTTATCACTTTATCACGTAGTGATATCAGTGATATCAGGGGGGGGGAAGTAATTATAAATAAATTAATAACAATAAAAAAAAATAGAAATAATATCAGTGAAATTAACATATAAAATTACTATGGAGATATTAGGAATCGAACCTAAGATAACGATATGCAAAATCGCAGTTTTACCAACTAGACTATACCCCCTCTGAAAATAAAATTAATTAGATTTTCATTATTATGCTTTAATAATCTAAAGATTTAACCAATTTTATTTGGTATCTGCCTTTAAATGGGCCCAAATATTGGCCTTGTGATAATTTAACTAAATAATTTCTAAGACTACTTTCATTCAAACCCGAACTTTTAATTGTTTGATTTAATGACTCATAAGTATAAGTTATATTAGTATTTAGATCTATTATTTCTACAGCTCTAGCTACTTTTAAATGTAATGATCTAATATTAGCAATATAAGCTGAAAGATCTTGTAAATCCAGAATATTTGTACTATAAATATCTTCATTTAACTTTATGTCAGAAATAAAAAAACGTTTAAGGTAAAATCTTTCGCTTTTCACGGCTTCGCTGCCCAGTACGTCCTTGGACTTTGTTTTTTCTTATCCGAAGGATAAGAAAAAACATAGAAGGGCTAAATAATTCATTATTTTATTTTTATTAACCCCCCCCCCCCATAGCCTCAGCCATAAAACGACGAGTTTTTGCTTTAAAAATTAATTCTTTTTTTACGTCATCATACAAATAAGAAAATGTTCCTTTAACAGAGTCTATACCTGCTCTAGATCCTGCTACTTAAAAATCATTATATAGGGGATTTAAAGCTAAATTTTAGATTTGTTCTAAAGATAAAACCAAATTTCTGAATTTTATTTTTTCTATATTACCATTATTTTTTTGTATAGATTCTATCAAACAAGATGGTAATACATATACTTCTAATTTAAAATAAGATAATCCTATCTCTCGCATAACTCTAATTATAGATCTTTTACCTTTAGGGTTTCTAAAATAACCGTCCGTTAATCTTGTTATTAAAGAAAGGGATGATCCTACATAAGAATGACCGTTAATTTTATTAGGTTTCGGGCGTCTTCTGTGTTTTTTCATGCCCTCGGGGCAAGAAAAAACAATGAAACTTGGGCGGAGGCCGAGTAAAGACATATGCCCCTGGAGTACCTATATTGCCTCCTTGAATATATTTACCTAATAATTCATGAGACAATACTGAAGTCTTTGTGTTATGTAATTCAAATTCTAAGGGCTTAATCTTAAATAAGATATCAAACTCTTCTAATGAGAACTTGTATTGAGATAGGTGGAGAGTATGGATTTTATTAATAAGAGAATAATTAATATTTTGAATTCTTGAAGAATTATCAGTAAAACGTTCAAAAAAGTTCTCCACTAGATAATAAGGATTAGCTTCATTTTTCTTCTTATAATAAATATTAGATCAATATTGAGAATTATTATTGTTATTTGTATCAGTAGAATAGTACTTTATACCTAATTCTATTTTTATCTTATTACCTTTATTATCTAATATATGGCCAGGAAAGGCTTAAAATTTGACAGCAAACCCTGTTTTCATTACTGGGGTTGAAACACTAACTGTCCCGATTTTCATTCCTAGGGTTGAAAATCTAACTATCCCTTTGTTTATTAAAATTATTCCTTTCATATAGATTAAAGGGATTCGCACCCATTATACAGTAGTTAAACTATATATATCTTAAATAATCTAGACCTTTTAATTTAAACCATTCATTTTTATAAATAAGTTAATTAATATTAATTTCATACTATAACCTAAAATATTATCTCTACCGTTATTATCTTAAAAATAAAAAAGTACCTATTTACTCTACACAGTCATTGAAATTATACTGTATTAAATATAATACACTATATCACTAAAAAATTTTTATTAAGAATAAAAATTTTAGATTAAATAACTTGATTATAAAAAAATACCCTGTTTTATTACTAATTTTACTTCATCTAAACCTAAAATAAAACTTACTATCCGAGAGACGACTTGAACGTCCACGATTATTCATCAACAAAGCTTAGGTAGCTTGTGTACCCAAGAAGTATACTTCTTCCATCCCTCCCTATATAGAATTATTATCTATACCACTAATTACCTAAGTCAAATTGAAATTAAATATCAGCTTATATATATAACATAGTAGTATTTTAATTTACTATGAGTACCTTATAATTTAAATATAGTTCCGGGCTGAATAAAAAAAAAAAAGATCTTTTTTTTTATAAGTCTTGTCTTTTTTTTTCTCGGCCTCCGGCCAAGTTTCAGCCACCTTAGGTGGCTATGTTTTTTCTTGCCCTCCTTTATCCGGAGGATACTGCAAGAAAAAAAAAACAAAGAAACTAAAAAAAGAAAAGACGACTGGAACTTGGCCGGGGGGGGGCTAGAAAAAAAAAACACTGCTTACAGCAAAGCATAGTAGTAGTAGTTTGCTACACGAACTAATCTATAGATATTCTAGCTATAGTATACCCTCTACATAGTTTATTATTTGTTATACATCTACGAATATAGGATTCATCTACACCCAAGTATTTACCAGCAGATACTGCAGAAGGAAATTCAAGAGTATCACCTGTATCGCTATTTGTTATTAATACTGCTTTAGCATTTTTACTGTTTAAAGATAATTTTTGTATAGTGTTTTGAGATAGTTTCTTACCTATATTAGCCTTACGGATTAATTCTTTAGAAGCTTCCGTATGCTTAATCTTCAATATAGTACCGTTCATTAAACCTACAGCTTCTTTATAAACTTCACTATTCAGAATATTATCTTCAGTAGTGTTAGATTTATAAATTAGGTGTGTTTTATCTAAATAAAATTTTATAGCCCGAGCTATATAACTTGGATGTACCCCTATATATTCAGCTGCTTTTCTTATGGATACAAAGGATATGCTATCTTTGTATTCATATTTAGCACAATAGTATCCTCTCCCTTGCTAAGAGCTGTAGCAATTTTTAATTAGGTTTCCTCAGATAAAGTGCTATTTAATTTGTTTATGCTCATAAGCTCCTTGGTAGCCTCACTGTGCTTAAATCCTGTTAAAGACCCCGCTATCTTTAAAATATTGTATTCAGGGTTAAGTATATCTAAATAATATTGCTCTCTTTCTATAAGTATATGTAATTCACAGTATTCTAAAATTTCTAATATAAACTTAGAATAACCATTCTTAATCAAAGATCTGTATATATTACTATTATTATTCTTAATTTGATTTTCAAGTTTTTCGTTCCTCAAAACTTGTTTTAAGGGACAAAAACAAGTTTTGTCCCCACAAAACTAGCCCCGGGCCGGGGCTTGTCCACGCCTTGGGGGCAAGGCTCCCTCCTTTATAAAAAAAAAAAGAGGGGGACTAGATAAACTATGTTAAAATATTGTCTAAATCTAGAGGAGAGATTTTTAGATGAACCTACATAAGACTTACCAGTAAGAATATTAACTCATCTATAAACACCAACTTTGTCTCTATTATCTTCTAAAACCGCGAATTTATCTGTATCTGCGTTTAAATAAGTACGAACTGGAACAATCTGTAAATTGTCTTCATAAGTAATCTTAGAAGAATAAAACCGGAAAGCCTTCAATCCCAATAAAGCCGAAAATATCCATTTGTTTGCGTGATCCGTAAAGTAAGGAACAATAGTACCATTATTAATTTTTAATTTGATTAAAGTTTTCAAATATTATTTTGTATTATATTAAATTAAAATTTATTAAAATATAAAATAAAATGACTCAATTAGTTTGAAGTAGTTTTTTTTTATCATCATTTAACCCACCTAATATTTTTACCTCGTAAACATAAAACGATAATTCACGTATAAAAATTAAGAACATATTAAATAGTATTCTTGCGAGACCAGGCTCGGAGGAAAAGATTTCTCCTTAAAATACATTTATTTAAGACTAAAACTAGTCTTTATAAATGTTATTTATTTAATTGTGTTTAAGGATTTTGTTAAATCCATACCTAAGGGGTGACTTGAACACCCACGATTATTCATCAACAAAACTTAAGCTTGCACTGTCTACCAATTCCAGCACTTAGGTTCATCAATCTCTATAAATTATATAAAGATTTATATTTTCATTTTCATTATGTGAAAAAAATAAACACCTTAAACACAAAAGGTTATTTCTTATGAATAACCAGATATCTCTAAGTTATTTATACCCCTACCTCCTACCCACCTGTTGTATATACGGCACTGTCTACCAATTCCAGCACTCGGATTAAGGCTAAAGTGACTTGAACACTTATAAAAGCTGTTATGAGCAACTCACTTTACCAATTAAGTTATAGCCTCTAGTAGAGAAAGTAGGGATCGAACCTACAGGGTTTGAGTAATTGTCCCAACCCTATTACCCTCTCCTATCCAAATTTTCTCTTTTTAGCCCTTCGGCCATCGCCGAAATGGCTTATAAAAAAAAATCTCTTTTTTTTTATTAGTTTTTAACCGCACCCTTCGGCCTAGCCCAGCTAGTCCTGGGCGAAAGGCCAAAAAAAAATATTCGATTTTTTTTTATAATTAGCGGTGCTGAAACTTGGGCGGAGGCCTAGGAGCCGCGGAACACTAATATTATTATAAATTTGACATTTGAACACTACTACATCACTATAAACTTTTTATTAGGGTTCAACATATATTTCATTCATTTTGCATTGAATTTAATCACTATAAAAAAAAATCTAAGGTAGTACAGAATAATGGCCGTTATGAGCAGTACACTTTACCATTAAGTTATAGCCTCCTAATATTATAAATATATAAATTATTTTCAGCTTGGTGCCTTTATTTTTTTTTTCTTGTATACAATTACTACCCCCTTCCCTCCTTTATCACTACGTGATATCAGGAGGGACCTAATTGTAATCTATTCGAAAAAAAAATAAAAATTTAGTTTCGGGCGTCTTGTCTGTTTTTTCTTGCAGTATCCTCCGGATAAAGGAGGGCATGAAAAACCATGAAACTTGGGCGGAGTTATTTTTTAGATTTTTATTTTTTTTTATTATATTACAATTTATAGTTTTAACCCTCCGGCCTAGGCCTCCGCCCAAGTTTCTGCCACCTAGGGTGGCGGCAGAAACTAGTTTGGGGAAACTTGTTTTTCCAAACCAGTTTGAAAAAACTAGCCCAAGGCTAGTCCTGGGCCGAAAGGATAAGTTTAAAAAATAAAAATATAAAAATTATAGAGTAAAACCCAAATAATTATAGTCCTCTTCTTTATCGCTTCATGATATTAGGCAAGGAGGAAACAAACTTTACCCTTCTTCCCTCGTACAGGGATCAGAGAAAATTAAACTGTTTAATAGTTAAAACAAAGAGTAACACAGGCCGGCCCTCTGATCTTACCCTTTCTCTTTTATCTTGCTTGCCTTTAGGGCTCAGTGATACCAGGAAAGGGGGGCCAAAGGCTTTCTTTCATAGCCTGTTTATTATACTGTATGCGGACAAAGGACTCGCACCTTTATCATTTGATCATGAGTCAAATATGTTACTATTACACTAATCCGCATTTTCAAAAAGACTCCTTTTTTTATCATGTAACTACAATCACTATAAATTTTTGAGGCTATATCAGAATAATTAAGATTTTTTAATTTAATAATTTTAAAACTACTATATAAATCAAAAAAAAAATAAATTTTGGATATAAAAACTTACTAATACTATAGCTAAAAAAGAAAATAATCTTAGATTCGTGTAGTCTTATTGAAAAATTACTAATATAGTAATAACATTATAAAATAAAACTTCAACATTTTAAATTATAAGTTTAGTTTATTTTATCTTTCTCGGTCTCCAGCCAAGTTTCGGGCGTCTTCGACTGAAACTTTTCTAAAAAAAATTAAATTTAAATTATTTAGACTTCTAGTTTTTTAATTATAATGAAGATTAGGTATTTAAGGATATTATACCAAATATAGTTATTATAATTAAAAAATGTCAAATAAATTAAATATGTCAATAATACAAAAGGAGGGGCCAATTTTTTTGTTAGAATATAAAGAACTTCTTGATATGAAAATATAGTTTTATTAATCAATCTTTTACGTACTGTTGCTTCACTTATATTAAAAAACTTAGCACAACGCAGTTGACTAGCAAAACGTTGAAATATATTTCCCGTACTAGCATGCTCTAATATAACCTCTATAGGCCTAGTACTATTATTTTTTTTTTTCGCTACATAGAAAACTTATATGGTCGCTACATAGAAAACTTAGATGGTCGCACTCAATCATACGGTCGCACTCACTATTCTCTATATCTTTTGATAAACAGTTATCTGGTTTAACAGAAATAACATTATATTCCGACGAGACAAGCCTAGTACTACTTTTTTCTTTATAATCTTCTTTATGATGATGAGAGTCTATATTCTTTAAATAATTTAAAGAATTTTGTAATTTAGACTTACACGAAATTTCGGGATATTCTTCAATATTTCGGGTTTTTGGTATATCTATATCAGGGTTTAATTTCGAAGAGATAGTTTTTTGACTTATTTCAAAAAGAGACTTCCATATTCTAAACTCTTTTACTTTTAGGGTATGTCAAGTCAATTGGTCTAACAAAGGTATAAGAATAGTTTTTATCATGAGAATATTGTCTGTTCTTAGATAATAGTTACCCCCTTTTATTTTTACTGAAATATGATTATTTTTATAGCCATTATGAGAATATTTATAATTTAACTCTACAGCAAAAAAATTGAAATATATCTTTAAACTATCCATTAAGATAGGATCTCCTTTTTGATGTATTGAAAACCCAAATTTCTTTTTCTTTTCAGAATTATAAATAAAACTATTACCTACATTACCCTCAATAAAACCAAGTAACCAGTATATCGAGATAAAATGTGTACGTTTTAGAAGTAACTCTGACTTAGCCGTATGATTACTAAATAAATCAATACGGTTATGATTTTCCAAATTGTTAGACCTATTATAATCAATTTCATTACCTTCCTCATCCCGCAAATCTAAATCAAAGTCTGTCTTAAAAGCTTGCTTAAAAACAAAAAAATCGGAGTTCTTAGTAGAATTTAAAGGATATCTAGAGAAAAAAGAGATAATTCTTCGTATATCTTTATATGACTCAACATGTAAGCTAACTGCTGTACCATTTAGACTTTTCTCAATATCTCCATCTATTTCTAAAATATCATTTATATAATAAAGGACCTTTATATCTAGTATGTCTACGCGTATACTAAATATAAATTTAAATTTGTTAGAATCACGAAGAATAATTTTAAAATTACCTTTTGCATCCGTAAAACCTCTAAATCACTCTACAAAATTAAGATCTAATTTTAGATCCATACTGCAATTATCAGGAATATCTTCAAGGTTTTGATAATAATCAAAAACGTTTTCATATTTTTTTATTTGAATTTCCTTCTCTTGATTATTACCTGAAAATAAGTTTTTTTTATTAAACCCCGGCCCCGGTTTTATTTCTCTTGACAGGCAAAAAAATTTTTTGGAATTAGAAGTTCTTGTTGGCATAATATCATCTGTATTATTTCTAAGGGATAGGAGTATAAAATTTTTCTTAGTTTTTTTTCTATAACTCTCATTATTAGATATATGTAAATTTAATATGCTAGTATCCTTCTTCTGTATATCGTTTAATCTAAAGATAGCAATATCTCTTGCATGAGGTGTATTTATTAGAATACCATACCCTAAGATATCTTCTGTATCCAAGGATCACTTAGTAAAGAACAAATAACAGAAAAAAAATATATATATTTTTCATATATATATACTTACCCGTCTCCGGAGGAGAAGCAACGTAATTATATTTTTTGAAGCCCAAGGATATATTCTCAGATTCCTTATATATATACCTCTAATTTCTTTATCCTCCGATGCAATATTAACACCATGTTTTAATAAAGATCGTTCAATTTCTATTTCAGTTTCGTTATTGATAGGATTATTTTTTAAAAAGTATTTTAAATCGTCATAAATGTTAGTGGAGTGTCTGGATGATGAATGAAAAGGTCTAATCCCACCTGGTGTTGAATAACCTCTTTTATTTAAGTTATTACCAATAGATTTACCTTTATATAAGTTTTTATTAGTTTCGGGCGTCTTGTCTGTTTTTTCCTTGCGATGCCCTCCGGATAAAGGAGGGCATGAAAAAACCATGAAACTTGGCTGGAGGCCGATAAATATCTATGTGATTATTTTTGTTTGAAAGGTCTGGTTCAGAATTTTTAGTGTTCATAGGTCGAAATATAATTCTTATGGTTTCGTAAGGGGTACATGTGTATGGATATTTATATGCGTCGTCAAAGTGTTGTTTTCTTGTTGAAATTCTAAATGAATTAATAACCGAATCAAACTGATTAATCACTGTCTGTTTAGTAATTACGTCAGTATGCTCGTAAAATGTAATGTTATGTTTACCTTTTCTACCGATTAACGTAATTGAATATATAACATAATCATCCAAATGAACTGTAAATAATTTTTTAAATTCATCTTGACGCTGTGAAGAATTAAAATAATATTGATTAATACCTTTTAGTTTCGGGCGTATTGTCTGTTTTTTCCTTGCGATGCCCTCCGGATAAAGGAGGGCATGAAAAACCCATGAAACTTGGGCGAAGGCCGAGGAAGAGAACAGAAGGTTCTATAATAATAAAAACAACACCTTTAGCAGAAGGAGTTAATTTAAATTTACCTATAGGATTACGATCCTTGAAAACCATCGGGGGTGAAGTTTTATAAATGTAAAGTTCATCCGGTTTACAGTCACGAGGTTTATCGGGTAACTCACAGTCATGAGCCTTGAAAACCATCGGGGGTGAAGTTTTATAAATGTAAAGTTCATCCGGTATACCGGGTGACCCACAGGAATATTGTAAGGGGTTTGAAGAGAATGAATGAACGAATTGTTTGTAGGTGAAATTATTTACTCTTGATGAATTATTGATTTGAAGAGTAGAAGAAGATGAAAAATAACGTTTTTGATTTACACCTTTAATATTAGATTTATTAAATCTTAGTGAATATTCTTTGTTTATTATTGTCTTAGATGTTGTATTCTTATGCTCCTCGTCCATATTCTTTAAATAATTAATATGTTTATCTCAATTAGGAACCCTTACTCTTAGAACTGTACTATTATAAGGCAGTATAATATCGTTCCCCACATTATTTGTAAACTCAACATCTGAACATAAGATATCATAAACATCTAATACATAACCATCTAAATTATTCTCAATGAAATCCTTATCAAGAGTTAATCAAGTATTTATAAAATTATGATAACCTTTATATTCAAATTCATTCTCGACAAGACTTAGACTCTTAGTAAGCTTTATATAATCAATTAGATGTTCGTTTGATGATATAGGACCATCTTCACCTTTAATATTTATTAATTTCTTATTAACATCATTTGTACCTAAATACAAATAATATTCTATTTCTAAGACTTTATAGTTCGAGTTCGTTAAATAATCTAATAAAATAACTAAATCTCTAGTAAACCCTGTCTCATCATCCAAACCAGTTATAAGAAAATAAAGATCTCCATCTAATTCTATAGAATATATATAATCAATATCATCATCACTACCTCCACTCGTAGAATAAAAGCGAGAAATACCAGGAACATTAAAAACCAAATAACTGTGACGACTAAAACCTGCTAAAGAATTTATGGCTACTAAAGGATTAAATTTATTTATGTTCAAGGTTATTTTTTTTTTCATTTTTATATTATATTTTCTTATGGTGTAACGAGCGATTGTAATCAATGAAACGTTTAGAAATCGTCGGGGAGCTCTATCAAACAGATGAGGCCCCCGATAATAACAGGGACGTCAAGTGGCCTCAGGGGGGGGGGGACGCTGGGCATTCCTCTGTACCATGTAACTAACCCGGGTTGTTTTGGTGTACCAACCGCGATTGACCCATAACCTTCCAACTTAAAATACGACCCGAATCTGATCGTAAGTTTGATTCTGGGATATAAATATCCGATAGCAAACAAAGATACAAGTGCAAATTACTTAACATATCAGCTATTATTTCTTTCCGGCTCCGCAGCCCAGTACGTCCTAGGACTTTGTTTTTTCCTTATCCGAAGGATAAGAAAAAACATAGAAGGGCTAAATTATTGATTTATCTTTATTATTTAGTTTGTATATAAATTTTAATGTACTTACGCTCATTTCATAATTACAATGAAATTCTCTTAATTTATAAATACATTTATAACATTCATCGTAAGTATTATAATGATCACTTATAATTTTCTCTATAACAGATAAATTAACTTTATTATTAATATTTAAATTAGAGTTTTCTAATATAGATTTACCTAATAGAATATTTAACATTACATATAATATATCCTGAGAAATTTCTCTATACATACTGTCTAAATCTACATTAAAATCAATTATATAAGAATCAGAACCAAACATATTTCCACCAGCTTCCTGAATATTTAATTGTCTATTTTTTCAATAAACATAAGCTTCTTTATATCCACCTTCTAAATTGAAGTTATTCGCATAACTTCAGACTTTTTTTAATATATCGTATTCTTTAAGAAGATAAAAATATGAGATATTTCATTCCTTTATATAATCATCATAATTACTATCAGTTTGATCCTTTCTTATTAAATAACCTGTACCGCATAAAGGAGTAACTAGTAAATTTTTAAGACTAGGTGTATTATAATCAATTCATTCTAAAAAAGCTTTTGTTTCAGTTATATATTCCCCTGATTTAGGCATTGTTAGACGAGCATTGTTTTGTAAAATTTTATCATTAAAGTCTTTAAGTGATCACCGACATATCTCACCAGATAAATATAATAGAATATATTCTGAATCATCACAATTCATCTTGTAATCCATCTCTAGATCACTCACCGGATCTTGAGAACTACATACTTTATTTATGTTAAAACTATTTATTACAAGATCAACAATTTTTATTAAATCTTGTATATTAGAAAAATCAATTTTTTTAAATGCTTCATTTTTTTCGTTAGTAGAATAAAACCTGTGTACACTTAAACCAACTCCAGGTCCGGGAAACTTCAGAGATCTACAAATGAAGCTGCTAAAGTACAGGTTAGCACTGGATGAGTCAAATCTCGGATCTATCTTAGATCCGAGACTATATAGAAGTATTTCCTTCATACAATCAATTTTAATTATAGCTGTGTAAATTTTTTTATTAAAAGTAGAAAAATAAACAAAAAACTTTTTAATATGCTGAGTTATAATTCTTATCATGGCTTTTATTATTTAATTTAATTTATCTTAATCTAGTTATGGGAAGATCTTTGCAACTAACTTTGATAGTTTTATAACCGCTACCTTTTTTTTTTTTGGAGCGGTGCTGAACTTGGCCTACGCAAGCTAGGAAGGCCTAGTAATCTCTAGATAATACTAAAACAAAATCGGGTACGCGCAGTCGAGATTAAGGTTATGGGTTTTTAACTCATTAATTAATAATTAATGGAAATTAAAGTCTCTTTTCGCTTACACCAAAAGATAAGTAAACGGAATGAACAAATGAACATTAGATGAACAGCTATACTCATCTAAAATTTGTGACAAATTATCTCTAATCTTTTTAAGCTTAAATTACATATTTAAGGGGGATGAACTTATTCTTTCTTACAAAGATCTTACAATAAAAACCGTAGGAAGTCAACACGCTTAACTTTTGATATAATTTTTTGTGCAATAAAAACAATTAACAAACGATCCATAATGATTTTACTGTCATTACCACCTCAGCATAAAAATGGAATTAATCTCCTGTTACTTTGCCTTAACAGTACTATTCTGACAAATCCATTTTAGCCTAAATCTATTAATTACTATCTATTAGTTTTAAAGAATATATAAATAATAAATATATTATTTATAAATAGTATACTGGAAAAGTTCTTACCAATCTATAATAAGCCGTACTAGCAAAAAAGAAGCAGGATTAAAGGTTTTTATTTTTTTTTTCAATTCTCGGTATTCCCCCATAAACCGATCTTAACGCGGAGAAGGGAAAAGTTGCCCCCTCTCCATAGGGGGGGGGGCTATTAAATATGTTCAAACTACCATGTACACACACACCACATTGAACATATTTTATATTAATAAAATCCAAATGAAGATCAAAAACAACAATTATATAACAAAGCGTACTTAATAATAAAATTATATAATACATTTTACTATTATTCATAAACCCTAAATAATAATCAGAAACATGACTAAATCCTTCACTATTAACAGGTTTAATAATTTTATTCTCACCTAAATCTACTTTGTTTAATTTATTTATGTCGTATATTCTCTCCAACATAGATCTATTATAATTTAAGTCCTTTTTATTAAAACCAAAGTTTCATCCTAAAGAAAAGCATAAATAAAATATTTTTATATGTCTCATTTTTTTTACTATATACTATATTATCCGAAGTAATTAAAAGAGAATATAATCATCTAATTTATTAAAATTAAATAATATATTATCTAAACTAATTATACATCACCTACAGGAAAATTATTTGCCACATTCTCGTGAATTGTGGAATCCTGAGGATTAATCAAATCTAGATTCACATGATGTGAATCTAATTCTTGTTGAGTTATATGCGGTATGTTTCCATTTTCTACCATATCGATAGCATTTACATGATTTTTTTTTAATATTAACCATATCGTTAATAACTAAATCATCAACGAAACACATGCACATAAAAGATTCATAAACTACATTTTCACTTACATTTAAATCATATTTAACCAATAAATCTTTAACCCTATCGTGAGGACAAAATTTAGTGTTACATATATCCACAAAATTCTCAAATAAAATACTCAAGTCTTCTTTAGAACAACCTTCAAAATAGTTCTCACTTTTTCATTGCTCAAAAATTTTTTCATAATGTTGTTCATTGTATTCATAATACACTCGATTTAAAGCTGAAGCTTTATTACTAATTTCTTCCTTTCTAAGGTTTAAATCCTCTAATTTATTTCTAAATTCATTAGCTAGAAATCTAGGTGTTTGATGAACATTTTCATGGACATATTTTACTAATACTCTATCTTCAAGCTGCAAATGTTTTCTAAAAATATTATATTGATTAGTTAAATAATCATTGTTATTTTCTATAAGATCATTTAAAATATTATAATAAAATTCATAAGAATTAAAATCTTGTATAACATCATTTCCCACATTATCCTCATTTCTGGGGTAATTAAACATCCCAGTAGTAGTAAAAGTTCTACTTTTACTTAAAATAAGAACAAAATTTTTAAAGTTTAAATTACCTAAAATCATCAATTTTTTTTAATTTATTTTACATATACAATACCAGTCTATAACGTAATTAAATTATTAATATATATATTAATAATATATATGATTAACCAATAACAAAAATCTATATATAAACAAATAAAAATTTTTTGAATTTTTGTTTAATTAATCATCGCCACTATAACATATAAACATAGATAAAATGCGCGAAGTAGAATAAATTTAATAAACTTATAATACTATAAAATAACCAAACTAAGAAAGCTTTACTCTAATTTATTAAATTATAAACAAAAAAGAACTTATCTTTCCTTCTCAGATGAAGATTATAATAAATATCTTCTCACATGAGGATTATAATAAATATAACATTATAAAAGTTACTTATTATAGTATTTCTAATCTTATATTAAAATAAAGATAATATTAAACTAAATAATTTATTCAAAATGAATAACAACCTAAAAACAACCATATTAACTGCTATTACCTACCACAATAACCACAAACCTTGAAAATCTGGGTCGTTAAGTAATTTATGGATAAGATTAAAATTAATTAAATAATCCAATAATTCTTTATTTATTTTATAAGGTGTCATCATCTTATTTAAACTAAAATATATATTATTGTCCTTTTCAATTTGTGAAGGTATACCATAAAATATTTTCTGATTAAATAAAGGTTCACTATATTCAATATCATTTAATAAATATCCACCACTAGTATTCCTGTCACAGTGTTTAGGTTTAACAATCATAGGTAAATCAATAGGGATAGATAAAGCTCTATTTATATTAGTTTCGGGCGTCTTCTGTGTTTTTTCTTGCCCCGAGGGGCAAGAAAAAACAATGAAACTGGGCGGAGGCCGAGTACACTAGATAAAAACTAAATAATATAAGCCCCTTTATCCACCAAATTTATTGGTAGCCTTCTAGACAAATTAATAATAAAGAAATCTTAAAAAAAAAATTCACAATATTAAAGATCTTGTAGATATTAATAAAATACCTACAGGTAAGTATCACCAAGAACTAAAAAAATCTAAAAACATAAAGATTCTAGATGATAAAGACGACAAGGTCCACAATTACTTACTTTTTTTTTTACTTAATAAAAACTGATTTCTGTAAACCTTTATTCTAAAGCACTTCTATTATTTCTTACATAGTAATCTAACATATCTATGGCATAATCATGTCAATAATATCCGATTATATATGAATAAACCTCCGCTGAATTATATATAGGGAGACATAGATAATGTATTAAAAGCAGAAAACATTTTAAAATAAGTATAAGCAAAAATTTTTTTAGCTTTAAAAAATTTTTGCTTAATATTAATAGATAAATATTTAAATCTAAAAGTAAAAAGGAAGGATAATTTTTATCTTCAATACATCTCATTTATATTTAGCCCTCACACACTTACACAGCGAAGCTGTTCAAGGAGTGTGTGGGGCAGCGGAGCAGGGGGGATTTTTTTTTAATCTTTAATGTTCAAAACAAAGGCCAATAACTTAGGATCCTTTTTAAAATGTTGATATACTTTACCTATACTAAAAAAGCAGAACTTAGGCTGGCTCTTTACCTTCCTTTAAAGGAAGGTATTATCGCCTATACTAATATAAATAAAAAGAGATTTTTTATAATATTAAAACTGATCTGTTTACATGTATAAATTTATAAACATTTACAGTGAAACAAGTAAAATAAAGGCATCCTTAATATTAATAATATCCTCAGTTTTTGCTAAAAATTAAGCAAAATCTAAAAAAAAGTTATAATGAAAATATAAAAATTAAGACTGTGTATAATATAATTACAAGTAAATATTGAAAAAAAAAAGGCCAACCCTACAAATCTAGGTATGAAAGCTTTTCAATACTTACTTAGGCTCAGAGTACTTTTGTACGGTCTTGCTATCGTATCTTAAAAGCAAGCACTACGTCTATAGTTCCGAACATTAAATGTACTGACATAGGTACGAAGTACCTATATATAATTAAGAGTAAAGTATATATAGGTACGAAGTACGTACCTATATATAATTTAGAGCAAAGTATATAAATTCCTTTTTTTTTTATTAGATTAGACGGGATTCGAACCCGCGATAGTGGCATTGAAAGAGCCATGTCGTACCACTTGACCACTAATCCTTAGAGTTATAGTAAATAATAGCCCAATGCAAGTATCGCACTTGCTTCTATTGATTACAAAACAATTGCATTACTTTTATGCTAATCAGGCCCAGTATTCTACGAGCTTTTTTCTTAATACCCTGTTCACACTATAATATATTGTCCTGCTCCCCTTTGTGTTTTAAGAGTTTCGCCTTTCGGCTCCGCAGCCCAGTACGTCCTAGGACTTTGTTTTTTCTTATCCGAAGGATAAGAAAAAACATAGAAGGGCTAAATTTTTTTTTTTATTTTTATTTTTTTTTTACTGATTTACAACCATAAATTGTAATATAATAAAAAAATAAAAACTAAAAAAAAAAAAAAACAGGCAAAATTACAATAAATAGGGAAATCTTCGTGCCCTTTATTCCTCATATCCCGGATATCACTATGTGATAAAGGGATAAAGGGATATCAGGGCAATATATTAACAACAAGATACATCATGCGTTTAGCACAATAAATGATATATGATATAAATAAAATATTTAGTTACTTATAAAATTAGTACTTTATTCCTTAAAATCTCTAGATTCTTACAAATAAAGCCTATCTTCATAATTAGCCCAATTAAAGCAAGATTATGTTTGTAATGTTATATTACGTATATTTAAGAAATATCTTAAGGTAAGCTTCGTGCCTATATGCTTTCAGCACTTATCTTTGACTAACATAGCTTTCCTGCCGTGCCTATACTATCATAACTACTCAAGTGAAAGTAGGTTAGTCTTTAAATCCCCTTACTTCAAGTAAGAGGAAAAAACAAGACATATAAACAACAGGTAAACCAGAGATTAATAATTTTATTATTTCAATATTAATAAATTAATATACCAAGTTCCTTTCGTACATAGGTTATTCCTTATTATATTCTAATTCCCTCTAGAAGATAGAAACCATACTGTCTCACGACGTATTTAACCCAGCTCATGTAACTTTTTAATCGACGAACAGTCGTACCCTACATAGTTTCTACCATAGCTTAACCAAATAAATTTAATTTATTTAGTTACAAATTTATCTTGTCATTAATTCAGACATCTCTTCTACTATTCATTCCATTTTTTATTTTTTGAATCTCTTCTAGCCCTTCTAATGTTAAATGTTTATTTTCTTTAATTAAATTAACTGCTTTTAAGAAATCTAAATAGTCAAAATACTTTATTCCTTCTATAAGATTATCCTTAAAAAGAGGTAAAATTTTATCAGTCAATTCTGTAAAATTAACTACTCTGTACACAAATGCATTTCTGTTAAGATAAACGGCACCAGCTTCAAAATAGTTAGCTATTACTTTCATTAACTCTTCATCTCTAGCATGCTGAGATAAATTAAATTCTAATTGTACTTTTTTATTTAGTCTATGTTTGGGTGAATTTAAAACTCTTATCATAAAACTACCCTCCGCTGAAGTAAACCCAGCTAACCATCCAGGTGATAAATTACCTGAATATGTAATAACTGGTCTTTCCTTTGGAGTTATATCCAAGAAAGCTTCTTCTAAAGTACTAGTTAAACCTTTATTCATTATAGCTTTACATGTAACAATTTCATTTAGACCTTCCGGTGTTAAATGTTCTTTGCGTCTTATCAAGTCCATTATAAGCTTAAATAAAATAAAGTCCGCTTGTTTCTGAGTTAACAAACAATAACTATTTAAATGATTTTCAATTACTAATAAATCCTTTGGTGAATTTACATAATATTGAATTCCATTTACTCCTTTTTTTGAGATACCTCCAACACCAAAAAAATTTTTCATTTCTTCTAGTAGAGCAAGATCTTTTTTATGTAGGCCAATAGAAAAAGAAGTTTTAATTTGTCATCCGCTTTTATAAGATTTATCTTTAATAAAAGTAACTGAAAAGCTACCTTCTCCGTCTATAAATCCACTTACAAAATTAGGATCTAGTTTTGATTCATTATTTTGGCTTGTGTCTGTTGAAACTACTTTAGTAGAATGGTGTCTGATTAATGATTTAGAAAGGACTTTGTTTTGATAATCTCTCTTGAGACCCATTAGAGTACACCTTAACATTGATAAGTTATTTTTTAACCCAGGTGCACCAATGCAACTACCATCTACTCGTTGCTCTTTTACAACAATATTCTCTTCTAATATTGTTGACTTAGATCCGCGATAACCTATTTCAGTTTCCATCACCTTCTGACTTGTTACTATACCTGAGTAATTACTTCAGCCACTATTTACCTTTCGATAAACGCTTAGTATCAGAAGTTTTAAGGTTTCCCCGGAGTTTGATAGTTTCAGACACGAATGTGATATCCTACATCACAAAGCATCCATGAGGATAAGTTAAGCCGACATCGAGGTGCCAAACCGCGCACTCATTTTGCACACTCTTGCGCAAATTAGCCTGTTCAAGATGTTATCATAAATTTTATTTATTTATTTCCATTTTTTTCAAAATGGCTCAGACTATATCTTCATTTTTCTTTTATATATATTCATGCCTTAAATTACCCTCATCCCTTTTTATCTTGTTTCCCCTAATATCCCTTTATCACTACGTGATATGAGGGGAAAAGTGATATCAGGGATAAAGGGATTCGCGATATGATCGAAAAGGGGACAGAACAAATTACAGCCAAAATTTAAATAGTTTCGGCCTGAATAAAAAAAAAGATCTTTTTTTTTATAAGTCTTTAGAGACGACTGAAACTTGGGCGGGAGCCCGAGCCGCTCAAATTATTTACCACTAAATCAACCTCTCTCTTACTGCAAAAGATCCTATACGACGTTTAGAACTTCATCTAGATTTTTCAACATTTGAATCCATATAACCTCTAAAAACTACTCCCGATAATCCTTTAAATGATGAATATATGTTTTTTAATCCACCTTTTACCTAGTACTGAATATTTTTCATAGCTTCTAGGTATCTTACTCTTTGTTCAAGCGTAAGAACTCTAGCTCACATTTTTTGCACTCATTCAAACTTTTACACCAAAACTTCCTATTCTTCTCTTGCTAGCCATAAAAGATTTTGTAACATTTGAATCTTGGTAACCTAAATGTTGAACTGTAGAGAATCCTTTAAATGCAGAATCGATGTTCTTAAGACCACCTTTTCACTTTAACTTGTATACAGCTCTATCAGCTCTATAACGTTTAGTTAATCTACCTTTAACGATTAATCTAGCACCACCCATAGCTTTATAATTTATATTTTCAAAAATAATCTTACGCAAGTTTGAGTAATAAGCTTTATTTAATCAAGATATATTATCTTTTGGACCGAAGGCAGACTTTTGAGTTTTTAAAGGTACAACAGATTTCATAGTATCATTAGAGTTTAAAATAGTTTTATAATATATATTATATAATAATTTATTTAAATTATCTTTAGAGTTTATGTCTTGTTCTGATAATTTATTTAATATATGATTTATATTCATATTTCTATATTTATTGGGTATAAACTCTCTATCCACTTGTTTTTCTACTCTTCCTCTTTCTATAATAGTATTTACCTCAGGTAAAGCAACTTTAGAAAGCAGAGAATTTATTCTACGCATTGGAGTAGATTTAGGTTTTCTTACTTTTATTGTTAATATTTCAGTAAATATATCAGTATTATACGCTATAGACTTTAAATTAACTATATTAAACTCTACTTTTTTTCCATAGTATTTACTTATTGATTGGCTTAATTTAGATAAAAATTTTTCTTCAAATTTATATTTGTTTAAACTTAATTTCAATTTTAATCTTCTAAAAGTAGAAAAAACTTTCTTTACTTTTTTGAAGAAACGTTTATTACGCTTATAATATAAGTAATTTATCTTTCTTAAACGACCATTAACATTAAATTTTAATAACAATGATAAAGAATTATTTATACTTTCTGGCCGATGCATACGTGTATCAATTAAATTAAGTTCGGGCGTCTGCTGTGTTTTTTCTTGCCCCGAGGGCAAGAAAAAACCATGAAACTTGGCCGAAGGCCGAGAGCTTTTACTCTCTTGTGACACACAAGAAAGAAAATTCATTCATTTATCTGTCATAAAGCTAATTCTATTTTTTAAACCAAAACCTCCTTTTTTTATTTTTTTTAAACCAAAACCTCATTTTTTTGATATTTTTTTTATTCTTTTTAATAATGATAATCGTTCTTTATTAAAAACATATAGAGTAATAGTAGCTTTTTCATTTGTATGTTTAATTTCAGCTTTACTTACAAATATTCTATTTAAAGATTTACGTTTAGTTCTACGTGATATATATTTATGCTGTAAAAACTTATTATTAAAATATAAACTAAAATAACCTCTTATTAAAGAATTTATATTTAAATCATATATAGGGTAATTTATATTATTTTTAGGTGAATAATTATAAACAGTGTCTTTTCATTCTTTAGAAACGGGAGGTAAATAGTTGGTTCTTCCTACACCATTTTCTATTATATTGAAAGGCACTAATTTATAATTTATGTTTATTTTTTTAGTGAAAATAAAAGGTGAATTATATTCCACATTAGATTCAATTTGATTTGCGGACGAATTATTATTATTATTTTTTAAATTTATCATCATCTTTTTATTTATCGTGCCCTCCGGGCAATAAAAAATATTTTGTTTATATCTATACATTAAGAAAAATGTTGGGTTTTATACAAGGTTTATTGTTAGCATACTCACCTATTAGTCGTTGAACGCTTTTGTTTCTTGTTTGATTTATCGCCTTCTTTATCCTGCCATTCGGCAATGGCCGAAGGGGGGAAGGGTTATAAAAAATTCCTTGCTAAAACAAATTTCGCTTCAAATTTACTTAGATTAAGCAGTAGATAAAACTAATGCTTGGTTAAGTTATTTTTGAAATTTACCCAATTAAAAACAATGATTTCCGTCCCGCCTTATTTATTTTCGTGTCTTTTACCCTAGCCGCGGGACTAAATTGGCCCCCTGCCGGTCTAAGGCCAGCCGGAGGCTAGATAAAAATAAATAAGGGAACTAATTAAACATTGAAGGACAAACATCCCTAGCGTAGCTTTTCCAATAATCCAAGACCTTTCCTTTTTGTGTCTTGTGATCCTATGCCCCGCTTACGCGACTGTAAGACTTGTTGGTGGTCAAACAGTAAAGCAAGATTTAGCCATTAAACTTGGTAAGTATTATACATAACCTATCGTAAAAAAAATACGATAACTAATAAGATATTAGAATAATTCGTAATATCTCATCTACAACTAATTTCACCATAGTTAAAATCTTACCTAACGATAAAAATTGCTTCTCATTAATACCCTGTAAGTCTATACTTTTATAAGTATCTAAATACAGAAAAGCAAAATATTAGACATTTTACTGTCTAGCTTGTACATCAATACATAAATATGATAGAGTATAGCATTATGCTATCTACTATTACAAACAAACAAAAATTAATATATCCGAGATGGAATATTAATTTTGATTCTGTGATATATCTGTTAGCTTACGCTTACCTCTTAGTCCCCTAAAGAACTAAGAGATATAAAAACAAATATAAAACATAGTTGGACACTCCCATTTACTCTTTGTGGGGTCTGTGCCCCGCATAAACTGTCTCCTAGCAATTTTTCCTTTCTAAGGTTACATTCTTTTCCTAAAAAAAAAAAAAAGAAGGGGATTAAATAATCCTCACAATACGATCCCCAAATAAAGGTATTACATTTGAATCTGATCAATTACCTTATTTACTGAAATTTGTCCCCAACCATACCTAATAATTAGTAACAGTAAAGCTGCATAGGGTCTGTAGAGATAGGTCGTTTTATTACTAAAATCTCCCCCTCGTGGAACCGTACGTGCAACTTTCATCGCATACGGCTCGAGCATTAATTTATAACATATATTTTTGTGTGTAATCTACACGTAATTTTATTGAGGTAATAAGAAAAATAGAACAGCTATTTATAAACCGTCTTACCTATGAACCCTTGCTACGAAAACTAAGCGTATATTGTTTACATCTAATTAAAGAAGTAAATTTATTCACTTCTACCTTTATTCATGACAGCTTTAATATCTTTCATTTTAGTTAATCCTTCTACAGTATCTTGAGCTCTTTCCGCCTTTAATTGTATTAATGTTTTTCAATCTAAATAATCTGAATATTTACGTGTTAATAAAGGATATTTATCAAAAAATTCTGTTACAACAGAGTGTTGATTAATAATCAATCTATTAACTATACGTGAATTTTTAACAGCATCTAAATCATAAATATCATATTTAGGTTTTAGATAACCGCAACCAAAAAACTGGATAAAAGCATTTAATAATAGCACATCATGATTACTTTGTGCTATTTCTAAAGTAGGAGCTAAAGCTAAATAAGGTTTCCCTCTATTAACTGTATTCGAAATACCGAACTGAAAACTACCTTCACCATCAATAAAAGCTTGAACCCATTCACTATTTAGTTTTATAGGTTCGCAACTTTTAAGATAACTTCATCTTTCCTCAAAGGAACGTGAACTATTCATGTTTTTTTTATAGTTTGAATATCCTCCACATCTTTCAAGTGAACTTTATCTTTCATAAGAAAAGCTACCTTTTTAAAATCTAGATAATCTAAATTTTTAGACGTCAATAAAGGATAATTATCTAAATGAGGTATAACTTTAGTTAGGATATCATCTAATTTATAAACAGAAAATTTATAAGCATTTTCTTTTTTATTATCAATGTAAATGTTACCACAACCAAAATAATTTTGTAAGTCTAAAAGAATACCCTTAGAGTGTTCTTTTTGTGTAACTTTTAAAGCCAAAGAAACTTTAAGTTTCTTTTTAGTTTCTTGTATTGATACTGAAAAATTACCTTCAGAATCTATAATTCCTGTTACCCATTGAGGGGCGAGGATGGCTTGCCCTGGTAAACCTAATTTAAAATCAGTTTTAGGGTTTAAACTATTAACAGAGAATACTCTCATTAATAATTTTGTAGTTGAAATGTTATGGTATTTAACCATGCTAAGATTAGTTATATTTAATTTGTTTAAATTCATTATCATTTTTATTTTTGTTTTTTTTTTTACTTCCTCTTAATCGTTTTTAGCTAAGACTCTGGTAAGTAAAATTTATTCATAAACTCCTAACTACTCACGTGTTGCACTGCTTTATTTCCTCCTTATAAGGTCTAAGGTATCCCCAGTGCTGATATAAACCTTCGATTTATAAAGCAGCCCCTTTCAACCCCGATTACTTATAATTACCTTTAACTCAATAAAGAAGAGGTGTAACTAATCATAAATTCCGTACCTCATTACTATGTTCTTACGACATAGCTAAAATAATTAAAAACCATTTCAAAATTTTTAAACTATTTTTCCGGATGTAGCTCTCGTAAAGATACGCGGTACACCGCACCTTTTCATAAAAAGTATGAATAAATTATTACTTAATAAAACCGAAATAATATGCGTTTACCTAATAAATTAAATATAGCTACACTAAATATATGTTTAAATTGTTTACGCCTGTTCTAAGTCTGCATTCTTTCGAATTAAATCATTAAGATTCTATCCTCGCCATTAATACAAGGCATTTGCTTTTTAGATCATCCTTTACCCACTATTATATATTAAGTTTTGCAACTTAACTTCCATCCTTATTGGATGGGTAATATTGGGCTTACCTAGTTTACTTGATAGCACTTTAACGATTACCTTAGGATCCCACTATACGTACGTTGATATAAGGCCCATAAAGAAAAGAACGAGAACTCTTTTCTACAATCAACTTATTTTTTTCTCAAAACCTAGTTTATACGCTTCAAACGTGGATTCGTACTACTATCCGTAGTAATCTAGCTCACCAACCTTACAATCTTTTTATTTACTCGAGTATAAAAAGAAAGGTTGGATAGTAATAAAACTATAAATTTAACGGGCTTCGCACAAAAGAATTACTTCTAATGCACGCCGTATGAGCTCAAATAATGGACTATTTGGTGGATTCACACCACATTGCTATCAAGCACTTAACTAGTCGCACTCTCGTCTAACTAGAGGTAAGCAGTATCTGCACTGCTATGCCAATTTCACTGAGTCAATCATAGAGACAGCTGTTGTATCGTTACATCATTCATGCAAAGACTGCATTTAACAGTCAAGGTATTCCGCTACCTTAGGACCCTCAAAAGTAAGGCCGCCATTAACCGGGGGTTCCTACAGTACCAAACTTTTTAAAGTTAGTTATTTTCGTTAGCCAGCCGGCACCGGGCAGAAATCACACTCTATACTTAGACTTAAGTCGTTATGCAAAGTGCTTTGTTTTAATTAGTAAGGTAGGGTGCCAGTATAGTCACCCCCCTTCCGAACCGTACGTGCTCCTTTCAAAGCATACGGCTCTCCCCTTGTCCTCCAACGTGAAGAATTACGGAACCTGCAGAGTTCTACCATCCTTAACGAATGGCACTGGTTTGTTTATGTGCCAGTGACCGATGACAGATAGATGAGTTAGATTAGTCCGTTTATTCTTTTCAGTATTTCGGGTTCTTCTACTCCATGCTGTTATTGGTTTCACACTAATTTAGGCCAAGCTAACCCCCTTCACAAAATGTTCCTTCATTATTGCTACTATGGGGTTTCCGAGATCTCGATCACCACCTGAGTTGTGTACATTTTAATTCTTTCAATTTTCAAATTTCTTTCTATTACATTAATTTTGTTTTTCTAACTTTCTGGCACTGTATGTCTCTCTACGAGCTTATTATTCCCGTAGAGTTTTTCTTTTTTGTTTTTTTTTGAGGTACTTAAGGGAAAGACCTTGGTAGTTACCACTATGTACTTGATGGTGACATGTGGAACATAACGGTACTTGTTTTCTATTAATTTTCGCTAACATCTGATCAAAGTTGTTCAACTTAAGGTTAATAGTTTTGATATGTTTCAAGTGATGCATTTCTACTTCAGATTTCGAGCCACAGCTTGCACATATCTCTCACAAATTGGATATGGATCTTACTGCTCACAGTCCTGCGTACAATGGGTCTCTAAAAGTGTAGCCTCCCACTTTAAACCTCATCGGTTCTCGAATTGGTTTAGGATAATGGAAATCCACAGTTTTATCTTCCCCCTGAGCTGTTTTGTAGTTACAGTTAAGGTCCGGTCCGTATTTGTTGATTAGCGCATACTTGTTTATGTTCAGTTTTCTACTAAGTGTCTTCCTTAGACTCAATTTCAGTATTCAATATATTTTTGACATCAACTTCTTGTTGTCGACAAAGCTATAGTAATTGTTATATCCATTATAGATGGTTCTATAACGTAAGATTATATCTTTCATTGGTAGTGCAAGAAATTTCCAGATAGATTTTATCTTTCATGTTCCTGCCCCTCCTTCTAAGAATCCTTTCTTCTCTAGTTTGTTGATTATCGAAGAGATTGGCATCGTCATTCATATGTTTCCTGATGGTATACGTCTACTTTTCTTTGTACCTTTCGCAAAGATAGATCCCCTATTAGATGCTATCTTTTTTATATTAACTCCCAGGAAATGAGCCATCTCGCTTCTCGCGTTAGTCACTAATGTCTTTTCTTCTGACAGAGTCAACTTCAGAGAGTCCAGTTTTTTCTTGATATTTTCCTTCACCTGTAAGGAGAATTTCTTGGTTCCTCATACCCCTACTACTCAGTCGTCAGCATATCTTACGTACTTAATAGTTGGCTGTAGTTTTGGATGTGGGACTACTGAGTTTATCCTTTGTTGGATGACTATCGCTTTTCTGATTTCTTTCTTGATAATCTTGTACTCTATGCTTTCCTTCTTCTTTGTATTTAGTTGCTCCTTCAAAGTTTTTACTCTTCTTGTCGCTTTCAAATAGACGGGATTCATTAAAGATTTCTTTTGACTACCTCTAGTTTCTTCAAAGTTCGATATCATTTCAACGACATACTTATCCAATTCATGTAGTATTAAATTTGAGAGGATAGGACTTATTATCCCTCCTTGTGGTACCCCTACTTCAGATGCTACGTATTTATATTTTCTATGATCCCATTCCATGTATCCTGCTTTTACGAACTTTCAGTAGGTATTGATCAGTCGAGTATCGTCAAAATGTCTCTTGAGAAGATCAGCTAAGAATTGGTGGTCGATGTTATCGAAGAAGGATTTAATATCTCCTTCTATAAATCATGAGACTCCTTTTCAGTTTCTGATTTCTCTTAAGGCTGAGTGACAACTTCTACCTGGTCTAAATCCGTGTGAACATTCTAAGAATGTAGGTTCTATTTGACTTTCTATAACCATCTTCATTGCCTGTTGTATAATTCTGTCACGTGAGGAGCTTATCCCCAATGGCCTTTTCTTTCCATTAGCTTTTGGGATGTGTTCTCTTCGTGCGGGCTTGGGTTGATATTTTTCGGTTCTTAATAGATTACTGCATTCTTCAAATCATTCTTGAGTTATTCCATCTAGTGTTTCGTCATCCGATCCTTTTGTCATCATACCCGGTTTACTTTTCAATTTACTGTAAGCCGCTTTCAGGATTCTAACGTCCGAGATTAATTTAAACGCGTTGGTGCATTTGCCATCTTCTTGTAGAATAAGTTGCCTTTGAATATCCACAAGGTTATTATCCGCTTCTGTTTCTGGTTGTGTACAGGAAATGTTGTCATCCCAATTATTGATTGGTTCTAATTTAGTGTTGTTTTTAAGTAATATATTATTTACGGGTAGGATGTGTTTATTATATCTTTAATTGCGAGCAGAATGTATCCTTCATAGTGGGAGTTTCCGAGTAACTATTGTTGAAGTTCTTACTTCCAACTTCTATCTCTTTATTGGATGGCCCTTTACTGAAGGCCTTTTATCTCCAGTTCACGTTAGAACCACACTTATGTTCTGGTATTCCGCTACTTCAGGCTCTTTGAAATATAATGAATTCCGTAACCTTTATGGGAACCATCTAGAGTTCCAGAGGATCTGCTATCCAGTTGGGAGTCTAAAGGTTTTCTTACAAAACCCTTCAACCTTCATATTCAGAACCCCATTGCTATTGAAGGCTCATCCTTCTGTCCTTCATATGAGCAGGACCCCCTTAGAACCAGGGGTGTAAGCCCAAGTTAAAGGTTTAACCATTCGACGGTTGGGTCTTCCTGTTTCGTCTCTATATGTCGGTCAGCTTTTATGCCCGGCTTGACTTACCAACAGACCGTATGTTGACGGTGCTCATTAGAAACGGTCTAACAACATTACTGCACTAGAAAGTGTTTGAAAATTTAGAACAGAATTAATCCGCCTGTATAAGGGAAAGTTTCCCTATTGACAGTCAAGATTTCCCGAGTTCTTGTATATATGTCATTATTCCATTTAGGTCCTCACATTCACCCCATTGGATGTTTGTAATTATTAGTATTCACTCTGTTACTTAGCAAGAAGTAGTTTCCTCTTACACCTCACTGTTCAATAGGTGTAGTTACTTCTTATCGGCCTGTAGATGCGCGTGGATTACCTCGTGGGCAATCCTATCCGACCCGGTGCACTATCCGGACTAAAACTAATTCTTCATTGGACCATGTGGACTTTAGCTCGCAGAGAGGTTGTCGCTTCTTAAGTCTTCGCATCCTCAGATCCTTCCTCTCCACTTCTCATACATGCTACACTCCCCTCCCTCTTACGAGGTTTTCAAGGTCTAGGGTGACGCCCTTTATGACCGAGGATAAGTATGACGCTTTACAGACATTGAAAACAGTCTGGTCTATACTATCAGCGCTAATTGCTGATCATAGACGGGCATATATACAATTAAACGGCGCACAACAGTCGTACAACAATATTTCATGCTTCTTCCATCTTAACCGTTTTAATATTTAAATGTATAATACATCTAAAAATAAGAACGGTACAACTGAGCCCTCCTTATCCCGAAGTTACGGTAGTTAGTTTGCCGAGTTCCTTTATGATTGTTAGCTCATTTACGCCTTCGTATTCTCTACTAGCTTACTTGTCACAGTTTCTAGGTACGGTTTTTTTTCATCTTATCCCTGAAGGGATCTAGTAAACTCATTAATGAGTTTAAAGATATATTACTTATTTTTTCCAGCACACTTTCCACTTGAAAAATGTTGTCATTTAAGTAATAAGATTTTCTCATCGTTTCAACCTTTGGAAGTGAAAACTTAGAGGCCGTTACTTTAAATAAAACCATAAGCTTTAGGCGGATTTTCGAGGAACTATGCCTCGAAATTTCTTTTTGTTACTCATGTCACCATTCTCTCTTGAGTGTAATGTATAGCGCATTTATCGATTGAAAGTCTGTCAGTCGATAAATGTTAACGCATTTATCGATTGGAAGTCAGTCAGTCGATAGGTTTACCAATTAACCTAAGGCTGCGTAAACGCATTTATTATAAAATAATAGGAATGCTTCATGTTCACTCAATGTTCTGCTACCCCAGTAAATGAATATAATATTACATCTATTATATTCAAATATGGACAAGGTATCGGTACATTATTTAGATCCGTTAAATTTTCGATGCCTTTAAAAATTACTCGGGTAGGTAGATCTTCACAGATTTTCCCCCCCAGGAACCGTACGTGCAGCTTTCGCTGCATACGGCTCGAGCAGTCACCTCAATCTGGTTCATCACCAGATCTAGGCCGTTGCGGCCAGTATACGTTGTATTCTTTCCGGGCGTCCATGTTGGATACTACAAGTGGTTGACCTATCTTCACTTTTCCCAGTCGGAAGTTAGACAAGGTTGCAATTTTCTCACTCCTGGTTTATTTATTCGGTCGGAACTTCGGCGAGGTGCATTACGTCTCCCTAGTCAGGTTTATTTATGTATTATTTATTCTTTCTCCAGTTGTATTATTTATTCATTTGCGGTCGGGTCGGTTACGTATAGTTACTTCTACCAGTTGCCTTGAAATTTCTTTTCGTTCCTTGTGGGTTGATCAGGTAATTTTCGAATACAAAATATTGGGTTGTCTTAGTTACTGCCTATGATCCAAGTCTGCGGCATTTTCAGCCTAGATGATTGACATCCTATCTCATCTATTACTAATGAGCTTTAGCTTTTTGGATCTATCGTTTACCTCCCTTCCTTATATCAACGTCTTATGGGTTGACTGCTTGGCTTGGATGTTCAAAATTTTGGATTTTATATATATGGATTATCGATTTAGTCCGCATTTTGATTAAACATTCTATCAAGAGGAATTGAGGCTTATCGGATTTACCGTGTATCACTTTAATCTTTGCACTTAGGTGGTGCCTTTACCCCGGAGAATCTCGGCTCTTAACCGCGACATACTGATCTACCCAGCTTGTGAAGGTAGATCCGATTCTCATTTTTCTAACAGTTTACGAGGCCTTAATTAGGACTTCACTTTCGTTCACCATATGCATTGTTACCCTAGTTTCTTTCACCGCTACATTACTACGAATACATTGTTCCTCTGCTTCATACTTTAGATTACTCACCAGCATTAGAGGTAGGGTTAGACTGTATGTTTGTCTAGTGGAATCACACCACATTGATACACGACTATCGCGTCGCACACAAGCGCTCTGTTACGAGGTCTTTGAATTATGGCTGCTTCTAAGCCCATCTCCTTGTCGACTTAAATAAAGACTTTCTTAATTTCACTTAATAATAATTTCGGAACCTTAACTCTTGTTCTGGGCTGTTTCCCTTTTGACATACACGCGAATCCATGTTTCTGTACTAATTAAACATGGATCTTCTCCCTAAACAGTTCAAAAATGAACTATCCATTTAGACAACAGGTTATAATATACATTATTAATGCTTTATATTCCTGGCTTCTTTAATCTCGAAGCTAAAGTAATTTTATATAAATTTAATTGTACCTATTTTTGTGTATATACTGCCTACTTATCTTCTGAAACACGATAAAGTCCTTTAACAAGACTTCCTCTATTAATTGCGTTTCGTATAGCTTGTCTTTTTACATCTAAATACTGCCCTGCTTCAGTTAAAGTTGAAAAACTTATTACTTTATTAGTTTGAGTATTTAAAATTGAGACAGATACCCCCTCACGGGCCAAAGTTTTCGCTTTTATATTAGCTAAAGCTTCAGATGAAAGAGGATTATTTTTTTTATATTTGGTTGTAGCAAGAGATAATTTATCTTTAGTTTCTTGACTAACAACCTTACCTAAACGAGTTAAAGATAAAATATCTTTATGTTCCTGTGAAATCTTTTTTAGTTTAAACTTAGCAATATTTTCTGAACTATGTTTAAAACCTAACAAAGAATAAGCACGTGTTAAAACATTATACTCAGGTATTAATAAATCCAAATAATACTGTTCTCTTACAAGTAGCTCATCTGCTTTGCAATACTCTAAAACCTCTAAATTGAAATTTTCGTATCCATATTTTAGTAAAGCAGCATGTATAGGTCTAGGATTCCTATTTAATTCACTTTTTTTGTAGTAATCTCCTACTCTTTTTGAGAGATTTAATCCACTACCTACATAAGTATTGTTATTTAATGTATTCACTCAACGATAAATACCGGATTCATTCTTATTTTCAGCCTTTCGCCCAGGACTAGCTGGGCTAGGCCGAAGGGTAAGAATTATATTTTTATTTGACAATGCATTTTCATAACATTTGATTGGAGTTACATTTATATTATTATAACTAGAATAATTTTTTATTGCCCCGTGGGCACAGAATAGATTATTTTTTTGTGACTTTTATTTTTGAATGTTTTTTTATTTATGCCAGACAACTTAGTGTTCGTCTCATTCCAAACATGGGTCATGAATATATTTCAATATTCAAGCTCATCTCTCAGATTTCTAGAGTCTCCCCTAGATCCGGCTAAATAATACCTTTAGCAAGTTGTTAAACATCTACTTTTACAGTACCTTAATCTATTAACACTACCTATAAAGGGGGGGGGGTCAGCCTTTATAAGTCAGTTACCCTTCGAAAGATAGTCGCCTGTCGTACTAAGTCTTTTGTAAAAGCCGGCTTATTATTTAAATTTATATATATATACGTAGAATAAAATTACTTTATTGCCATTGCATCCTTTCGAATGAGGCCTGACTATATCTTAAGCTTGCGCCAACCAACATTTAGTCGATGAACTGCATACCATTATAAAGAACTTTACCTAGCTTGTAATGAATCTAGTCTTAACTGATCCATTATGCAAAAGGTACGCTTTCATTTTTATGGTACTTGGCTGCGGATTACCCATTATACTTTAGTATATCAATCTTGATTTTACCATACCACGAGTCATTACCTGTGCCACAAACTATGTTACCATGTTTGCTTGGTTAAGATTGCTTTAGGGTGTTCCCGCAATTTGATGGTTTATAGCAGAAGGTTCACTTCTACAAAAAGGCTGTACATACAACCTTATCATTCTATGGTTGGGTAGGGACCCTGCATGTCATCGATTAGACGTCACTCCAATCAATCTATCTGATGGGAGATTAGATCTCCTTCCCAGAAAGTGACCCCCCCACCGAACCGTACGTGCAAATTTCTCTGCATACGGCTCTCTATCCTGGATATACCAATGGGAGATGTTCCAGACTCGTTTATTTCTAGAATTAACGAATCAGTAGGTGTTAACCCCCTACTATGGTCTGTGCACACAGAGGTGAGTAAAGATAGGTAACTCCAAGAGTCATAGTAGGTGATAACTATTCCCGAGGGAAAGTTTATATCGCGTTCGGCAAAAGAGTACAATCGATGGTAAAACCCGAACTTGCATCTCCTGTAAAACGCTCTATACCCGTATCATTACCAAAAACTCTACAATTGGAGTTCATGCTTCAGTTCACATGTGTGCGATCCTAGGACTGCTTTCCTTCATACTTTGTTAAGTACTACTATGAAATCTCCGACACCTCACAGTGGGGTAACGCAATGAAAACTCAACGTATCACGATACCTCCACTATAAGGGCTCCCGAGTTCCAATATATACGTCCGAATTTTAACTTAGGTATACTTTCTTATTCTGCTTTCACTCTTTCTTCGAGTTGTCATAATGCATGTCCTTTACTGGCATACCAGACGACTACCAGTAATACATTATCTGTGCGTTTGAGAACCTAGATCACAGCCCGTGAACGCCGGGAACTCGCATTCATCTCTCTATACCATATTAAATTTAGCTCGCACTCCGATTCACAATTCTTCAGTCCTGGTTCATAGGATCCTGCCGGTGTACTTTACTAGCATGCTGCACTCCCCACTCTGTTACCAGATCTACGAAGCCCTACACTGTGGCGTGTTTAAGGCTATGGATAAGCTAGTTGCTTTACTGAAATCGAACAATTCAGGCCTGCTTTCGAGGCAGGCTGGCGTATATATTGTTAAACGGCGCACTCTGATAATTCAAGATTCATCTTTGCCATTTCGAGTCTACAAACTCACCGATAAAATCTTTACGATCCCCCGATATGTACAAAGTAAGATGTGAATTTTACTATAAGAAAACCTACAATAAAATTTATTACACCTTGTCTGAGATGAAGTTCTGTACCTGCTAAGATGTTACTTAAATTGCCTACTATTATAGGTTTCGCAGAAACGGATATTACCTCTTTGCCTATCAAAAATGATATACGGCTGAGTTGAGGTATTTATCCCTGAATAGCATATTGCTATCCATTTAACGAATAATATTTGTTGTGTATTTGTTTTATTTAGTTTTCTGAGTAATCTTGTATTCTTTTTTAATTAATTTTTCGCTATCTAGTACTTTTCTAATAGCTGTTCTACTAACTCCTAAATAATTAGCTGCATCTGTTAAAGTGTGAAATGAAAATTTTTCATTTGAATTTACATTTTCTATTTCAACTTTTACACCTCTTAAGTCCGCTGCAGATAAAGACAATTTTTTACGTGTTACATCTGAAAGTTGAATACCTGTACGTTTAGAAGAAATTTTTTTTCTATCTTCTTCTGTCAATATTCTACCTTTAGCTGCTAAAGATAAATTTTTTCTTGTTTCTTCACTTACTTCACGAGTAGCAAACTTTTCTAATGTATTTTTGCTATGTCTAAATCCTAGTAAAGAACCTGCTTTATCTAATATATTATAATGTGGTTTTAAAAGCTAAAAAAAATATTGTTCTCTTAAAACAGGATTTACTCCTTCTTCACAATATTCTAATATCTCTAAAGAAAAATTGTTGAATCCATATTTCAATAAAGCATTATGTATTGGTGTTCTACTTTTAGATAGATGTTTTAAACTATAATATTTATACAATCTAGCAGTAAAGTTAACAGAACTACCAATATAAGTCTTATTGTTTATATTATTTACTCAACGATAAACAACTTTTTTATTTTTGTTATCTTTAAATATACGAATTTTATCTTCTCTAGCTTCATCATATTTAACAACTGGAAATTTATTATTTGAATTCATTTGTTTATTATTATATTTTATTAATACCATATTTTTAGATATTCGAGTTAATTACATAACGAAACCCTAATTTTACTCAGTTATCCACTACTCATACTTTAATTACTATTACACAATTTATTATTCTGCATTCTTTCAAATGAGGCCTGACTATATCTTAAGCCTTTTATTTTATTATAAAAGGCCAATCTCCATTTAGTCGATGAACTGCATACCTAATATCAGGTACTTGGCTGCGGATTACCCATTTACTTTCGTATATCAGTTTTGATTTTACCATACCACGAGTCATTACCTGTGCCACAAACTATGTTACCATGTTTGTTTGGTTAAAACTGCTTTAGGGCTTTCCCGCAATTTGAAGATTTTGCCCTATTAAAAATAAGACTAGCAGAAGGTTCACTTCCACTTACTGGCTTTACAAAGTATCTCACACTATTTTCTTTACCAGCTATCTAGGTCAGTTTTGTCTTTCACTATACTTACCACAATTCTTCCGATATTATTGCAACAATAACCGGTTCGGACTTTTATAATCCTGATTGTGGTAAGATCACCTAGCTTCGGGTCTAACTTTAGACACTTATTCATTTGATTGATCATCGTTTTAACTACGCGTGTTTTACCGCTCGCATCTAATGTTAACTTGGTGACCCATTATGCAAAAGGTACGCTCTTACTTTTTCACTAGCTTGAGCTGCTTATAAAACTACTATTTCAACTGCCATTCCCTCACGGTACTTTTCTCTGTCGCTTATGTATTATATTTAGCCTTAGAGGAAGGTTCCCCTTAATATTCAAACAGGTTTTCGTCCATTTTACTTATTAATATACTTACTTTGTATATAGGCTAGTCTACTTTCATTCACACTAATCGTAGAATCTCGTTTGATTTCTTTTCCTGAAGCTACTAAGATATTTCAATTCACCTTCGTTTATTACTTAATTTCTCTAAGAGTTTATAATGTAAAATTTTCAAATAAGTTGTAAATTTTACATTAATTTCAAATAACTCTTTAATACATAGCTAGGGATCCCTAATAGTTTCTTTGTATACTTATATTTTTATAAATATTTTTCTATATCTAATACACTATATCACTAACAATTTTTGATTTCGGATTATTATGATTCGAACATAACTACTTCTCAACCCAAATGAGACGCCTTACCAACCCGGCCCTAATCCGTTGATTTTTCCCTTGCGGGCATGGGAAAAAGAATATTTTTTGCACCTCCGGATAAAGGAGGGCACGATATGCACCTCCGGATAAAGGAGGGCACGAAAAAAAAATTTGTATTTCTATAAAATAAATTACGGTAATAAAATAAATTGCAAATTAGATATTCCTTCTTGAATTTAAAGATTGATTGATATCTGTTAATAAACTATCTAAAATTTCACCACATGTAACAGTTCCACCCACAAAATGACATACACGATCTAATCGGTCAGCCCCCAAGCTTCTAGCGAATTCTACTCTTGCTTTCATATATTTTAAAAGCATTACACTACAATCATTGGGACTTCTAATTGAACTTCAAATATGAAAGGGATGATTTGTCTTTCGTGGATCATCCACGAATCTATCGTAATTAAAAGGTTGCACAGCTACCCCTGAACGAGCTATTTGTGTAGTTGCATGATACCCGGTAGTATTACCCATAAAAAATTTAGATTTTACTAAATTATTAAGTACTGTATCCAAAGCCATGAAAACGTTTGTATTATCGTTTTCACGTCTGAAGTACTCCGGATCCGTCATTTCTCCTATATGTAAAGGAGTATCAATTCTATTATTAGGGTTCAATGAAGGATCCAAATCACGTGGACCTAAATCTGGCATTAATATAGGAGTAGCTGGCCTACTAAATGGACTTAAAGAACGATGACTAGATTGTCCTGAACTTTGACTAGATATAGAACCACGGCTAGACATTAATATACCATTATCCTTAGAGGGCTCTAAAACTTTGATATTGCTAGTAAATTCTTTGGAAGACGGTCCAAATAAAGGCATTCTTCGCGGCCATTCTATTCCAAGATTTAAACCTAAAAATTTCTTTGTTTCTTCTTTTATAAATTGTATTATAGCATAGTTAAAGAATTCCCCTGCTGTTAATCCTGCAAAAGAATTTGCCACAAAGTATAAAAATAAATAAAAATAACTATCTAATATAGAGAAATTTTGTATAAATCATGAAAAAATATCTATATTAAAATAATGATAAAAAACTACTCTAATAAATATACCAGAAACAGCTGTAAAAAATATTCTAATTATATTTTTCCAAGTGAATATTTTATACATGATAGCATAAATGTGTATACCTAATATGTTACGAAACATTCAAAATGTACCAAGTAAAAAAAATAAAAACAAAGATAATAGCATTTATTATATTAAAAAAAAATACAAACTTCCCATATAATTAAACTAAAATTACATCATAAGTAAACAATTACATGATTAGATTCTCTCACTTCCCTCCTGATCCCTTGATCCCTTACGGGATCAAGGGATAAGAAACTGCTAACAGATATAAGATACCTAAATTAAAATCACTAATTGCTAAACCAGGTCCATAAGGTATAACCTAGTAGTGCAAAAACTAATGTAATAACAGGACCTAAAAAAAAAATAAAACGATGTTAGCTTGTGTAGGTGCTACATATTCTTTTAATAATAATTTTAAAGCATCAGCAAAAGCTTGTAATAATCCGTAATAACCTACTGCATTAGGACCTAATCTTCTTTGCATACTTGCCATGGTTTTTCTTTCAGCTACAGTAACATAAGCTACACTAAGTAAGGCAGGAACAATAACTAAAAGAACTTCGACTATCGATATAACAGTTGGTATATATAACATTGTAAAAAAAATTTTTAAATTTATTTCTTTATTATCCATAATCGTGTGTAATAATAAATATAAATGAAAAATAAATATATACTAATAAGGTTATCACTCTTATCTCTTTATTCCGGATCCCTCTTCCCCTTATATCACTACGTGATAAAGAGGGATATCAGAAAAAGAGTTTAAAAGACAAATTAGAACTTTAAAATATATTTATTTGTTATAAAACAAAAATACATAAACCCTTGTTCCGGGGGGGGGGAGGTATCCCTTATCTCTTCGAGATAATGGGACAAGCAAGATACCGACTTTAGATTAAGGTCAGATGTTCTCATTTTAGATTCGAACTAAAATAGGGATATCAGAAGTATCCAGCTCTACCTTTGAGCTAATGAGAATTATGAATTAATAATTAATATCTATATAAAAGCAGGATCGGGTAAAATTAAATAGTTTCATATTTATATAATTCTTTCAAGACTTGAACTTGAACATCATTCTTATCAAGAATGCGCTCTACCGGTTAAGCTAAAGAATCTTTTATATTACCCCCTATAAGGATAATATAATAAAATTTAAAGGTAACTGCTATAAACAAAAATTTGCTTCTCCTTACTACCCTATCATAATACTAAGTACTATGAGAGCATTAAAGAAATCAACTTATAATAAAAAGTGAAAAATAAAAAAAATATTAATCATCACCCGTTAAATCAAAAATCGACGAAATTTCATTATTTTCTATTTCAATTACAAAATCTATAGGCGATAACACTTTAGATGATCCTTGATTACCATCAAAAGAATTACCATTAGAAGGGTCAGAGGGTGATGGACCAGATGGTCCCAGACCAGACGGTCCGGGACCATTTCTTTTTGAATCATCATCATCATCATCGTCTTCATGTTTTCTTTTTTTATCGGCCCACGGATGAGGCTTGACTGCGTCTTGTGGACCCAGCTGACGATTCCCTCAAAATGGATGAGCCTGCATTCATATACGTTCTGACCGTCGTCCTATTTCTCTATCTTCGTTTTCAAAATTTTTCTTTTGTTCTTGTATTTCTTTAGATACTTTATCAATAAAATCGCCGAAGTCCTCGGTTTTTCTCTTTTCCATCGCTTGATTGCTCAGGAGCTAATTTATCAGAATATCTAGACTGTAACTTTAATTTAGACTCACGATCCCCATTTAAGGCTTTTTCAACTAAATATTTATCTTCATTTAGACGATTTCTTTTTTCTTTTGTACCTAATTTTTCATAAGGTTCAGATTCATCTGAGCCTTCTTCAGAATCTTGATATTCTTCAGGATCTTCAGAATCTTGAGAATCTTCAGGATCTTCAGGATCTTCAGAATCAGCTGATCCACTTTGAACATCAGCTGAGTTCGAATCATCGTTACCAGAATCACCGTCATTCGTACAATATAATATTTGTGGTGTTAAATTTCAATTTTTTTCTGGGAATATCATATCAATTATGACCTCCAGTAGTAGACTCAAACATACAAAAAAAATCTTACTACGTCTTGTCAGTACAAAATTCCCCCCTTCAAAACGAGTAAGATCAGTCAAAAGGTAAGCGTAAATTATTCATAAATCCTAAGAAAAACGGTAAATTATTTCAACCTTCGCCAATTTGACCAAGTACACTTCCTATTAACCCCAAACCCTCTAGAACTCTAGAGCTAGGACCTTGTGTACCCCCAGAACTTGATGAACCCTCTCCAGGATCACCTCCTGAATGACCTCCTCCAGAAGCACTACCTTCTCCAGAACCACCTCCTTTAGAGTCATCGTCTGAATCTTTTGTTTTACCACCTTTTCGGGCAGATTCATCTAATCTATCCGCTTCTCTCTCAGATTCCTCTAATTCACCTGGAAATTCGCCTTCAAGATATTCTTCCAGTTCTTTTAAACCTTCTTCTGTAGAATTCCCAGATTCTTTATCAAAAAAGCTTGGATATTTTCTTTCTAACTCCTGTATGGATTCTATGTCGTTATCTTTTCTTGCTCTATCAATTTTCTCTAAGTCTTCTACTGTTGATTCAGGCCCATTATGTTCTCCGTCAGGTATTACTTCTGTATCGGGGTTACGGTCTTCTGGGTCAGGGGTAGATTCAACATCCCCTACACCTTCGTCATCCGAGAATAATAACTGAGGACTTAAATTAAGCACCGTTGATGTAGAAGGGGTGAAACTAATTAAGACCCCCAGTAGTAGACTGAAACATACAAAAAAAGTCATACTACATCTACGAAATGCCAATACAAAATTCCCCCCTCGAAACCCAAATGGTGATTGTCAGTTAAATGGTAAGAATATATTCTTCACAAAGCTACTGCTAAAAAAGCTGTACCTACCATTACGTGTACGTATTTATTATTCAATAATTCACATTATTGTTTAGACTATGTCTTCATATTAGTGCTTATTAAATAAAAATAATTTAAATTTAATAATTAATATGAATAGTGTTAATGCCATTCTTTTACTTTAATAATTAAAGTAACATAATATTTATTGGCTAGTCGTTGAACCTTTATATATGTCATAAACAATACATACTTGGCAGCAAATTATCTTTTAGTCGATATATAGACAAAGACTTTTTTGCTATTTACTATTTTTTTGAAAATAATATATATATATTAGTTTAATACAAAAACATATCCATCTAAGGATTTACCTGTGTTTAAACAATTTTTAATTTTTTGTCTAGAAATATTTAGACTTTTAGCACATTCACTTATACTGTTATAAATTTTTGGATTTTTATTACTGTCTATAACTGTAATATTAGTAGCTTCACTAACTAATTTAGTAGTATTTCTATGATATCTTATACCTTGTTTTATTTCATATGGACTATCATATAAAGAAAGTTTATCTAATAAATTTTTTATTTCTAAAATTGAAATTCGTTGTTCACCTTTAAGTGGATTTATATTAGTTGTCAATCTATATTTATTAATATGTAATTTAATTGCATCAAATATATATTTTCCTTCAGATAAAGTATGATAACCTTTATAATACATATCCACCAGCTTTAATCATAATGAAAAATCTTCAGCTTTGAAAGTTTTTAATATAATATTACCATTATTATATAACAATGGTATTAAATTACCCCTAATTTCTCTAATCTTATTAATTTCTAACACAATAGTAGGATTACTATTAACTCTTTCTACTCTAGGCGTAGTTAATAAAACATTACCTACATTAAAGAATTCTCTTAATTTATTATATAACTCTAGTTCCTTAATATGGTTTTCCAATTTAAACCTAGGTACAGATTTATTAGTTGAAAAACTACCTTCAGCGTCTATAAACCCAGCTAATCAATATTGAGTTATTTTTATTCTATTATTAATAGAACCCGGTATTCATTTACCAGACATACTTTGCATTTCTTTTTGGTATCTTATTATATCTAATTTACCTTTATAAGATAAATGGTCTTTATTTTTAGTTAACATTACTGCTTTTTTTAAAAATAAAAAAATGATGATATTTTGAACTATTAAGATTAACATAGTCAAATATAGGAATTATAACATATAATAATGAATTTAGATCATTAACAAAATAATTTACTCTATCTTTAGATTTAGAAATATGCCCACATTTTATAGTATTCATTATATATTCTAACACCTTTATATCATCTTTATGAAGACCTATTTGAAATGTAAATTGAACATTTTTAAAGGTATTATCTTTTAAATCAGTTATTTTTATATTAAAATTAGCCTCTCCATCCGAGAATCCTACTAATCATTCTAAAAATTCTTTATCTAAATAATAAGAATTTTCTCCCTCAGACAAGGACTTACTTTCATTTTTAGATATAACAGGACGAGTAATTAATAATTTGTTATTTAAATTATTATAAGCTACTAAATTATTACAGTTTACAGTTTTAGTTTTATGTTTAATATATATATATATGATCAGGGCTACACTGATTAACCCGTGCGAAGCTGGAATTTGACATAGTCTAACAATAAACGCAAGAATTATGGAATATATTTTTGTTATATAGGAAATTTCCTATGTTTCAATAGTTCACACTATTGTTCAGATTATATCATCTAAACAATATACAATATATTGCTCAGTAAAATTTGTATTACAGTATAATACTGTAAAATTAATCGTTGAACCTTTAGATATTACAATTATCTGTAATATATAATATCTAGTTGGCTGCATATTATCTATGATTATAGACTTCCATGCAATTAACTTTATTTGCAGTAAAATTTTAAATAGTATATATATATTACTATGTACAATTAAACAGGGCCTACACGCGTATTTTTATAAAATTCTACTACTATTCATTCCAGATTTTAAAGATTTTATTTTTTTTACACCTTCTAAAGTTAAATGTTCTTTAGTTATCATTATATTAGATATTTTACAAAAATCCTTGAAATCCATAGATTTTACACCTTGTAAAGGGTATTTACAAAAAAAAGGTATTATTTTATCTTTAATGCTAGTAAATTTGTATACAACCATCGTAACATGAGTAGGTCTGGCTGAAACTTTTTCAATTTTACCACATTCTAAATAATCCATAATTTTAGTTAATAACCTTTCATCTCTTACATGTTGAGTAATTGAGAAAGTCATAATAATTTGATAACCTGTTGAAGTTTTAGCTTTTTTAGTGTTAACGTAAAAACAACCTTCTCCATCTGTAAAACCTGTCAATCAATTAGGATGAAAATCACCCTCAAAATTAATTAAAGGACGACTTACAGGGTATACAGTAGGAAAACTAATTCTTAATTTATCAGATAAACCTGTATTCATGGATGCTTTTATTGCCATTATTTTATAAATTCCTTCAATATCAGATTGTACCTTTGAATCTAATAAATTAATAGCTTGTTTAAATAAAAGATAATCAGCTCTTTTTTGAGTTATTAAAGGGTATTTATCGAAATGAGGTATAATTACATTTAAAATATCTCTAATAGATTGAACACTATAAACTATAATATTTCTATCTAAACGTTCACTTATTATACCTATACCGAAATAATTTTTGATTTTTCTTAATAAAATTATATCCCTACTGTGCAACTCTATTTTAAAATCCGGAATTATACTTCAACCGGATTTAGCTGTACTTTTATTAGAGACTTTTAAACTAAAACTAGATTCAGCGTCGGCAAATCCTGTTACTCAGTTAGGACAAAGCTCTATATCTTTTACTTTTACTGTTGAATAAAATCTTTTATTTGTAGCACTTAAAATTTTTATTGGTTTAAATGTGTATTCTGGTTGAGTAGTATTATAGTTAAAATTTAGCATAACTAAGCCGTGGAAACCGGTAGCAAAAAAGAAACATGTACCAAAAGCACCATCACTAATTGTAAATGATGATACACTATATTCTAATCCTTGGACAATTTATGTTATCGTAGGCTTCTTACCTACTTCAATAATTTACACTCTTGTTCAGACTATGTAATATGTATAATAATATGTTATCTATACATCAAAGTTTTTGAAGAATAGAAAAAAAAAAGATAATATAGATTAAATGTCAGGTCAATATGACCCCTATGATTTCAATTTTTCTATAGTAAATTAGATTATTCTATTTAAGTTAGTCGTTGAACCTTTCTATTAAATATTATCTGTAATATTTAATAAGACTTGGCTGCATATCGTCTTGATTTATATTAATTTACACCCTTTCGCCCAGGACTAGCCTTGGGCTAGTTTTTTCAAACTGGTTTGGAAAAACAAGTTTCCCCAAACTAGTTTCTGCCGCCACCCTTGGTGGCAGAAACTTGGCCTTCGGCCTAGGCCGAATGGTTAAATTAAAAAGTGTCTTAAACACAGTTTAAGCTAAAATGCAAATATTACAAACAAGGTTTTTATGCAATTGACTTTGTTTATAAACCTAAATTATGCATAAAAATCTTTTCTATTTAATATAAACATAACTATAAGTAAAGGCCTTCCTTATATACTTTTTTTTCACCTTCTACCCAGAGTCCAGGTACCCGGACTCTGGGTCTAGCTCGAAGGGCAGGCTGGCTTAATCTAGCGCCTTTCCATAATTAATTACTCTTCCACTATTCATTCCGGATTTTAAAGAATTTATCTTATTAATACCTTCAAGAGTTAAATGACCTTTAGTTTCTATTATATTAGCTACCTTAACAAAATCTAAATTATCCATACATTTTATCCCTTGTAAATGATAACTTTGAAAAAAAGGAATTATCTTTTCCTTAATATCACTAAATTTACTTACAACAAAATTTACTTCGCCAGGTCTGGTTGAAGCTCTCTCTATTCTACCACAACCTAGGTAATCTATAAATGTAGTTAATAAAGCCTCATCCCTTACATGTTGAGCTATTGAGAAAACTAGGTTAACACTAAAGCCTGTTGAATATTTGTTATTCTTAAGTGATTTAACATAAAAACAACCCTCTCCATCTACAAAACCCGTTAATCAATTTGGATTCTGAATACTTAAACCACTTACTTCTGGACGAAAAAAAGGTTTAACGGTAGGAAAGTTAATTTTTAATGTAGGAGATAAACCTAAATTCAGGGATCCTTTAAGACTTATAATCTTCTCCATCCCTTCAATACTATGACGTGCTTGACTATTTAATAATAAGTCTATACCTTGTTTAAACAGAAGGTAATCAGCTCTTTTTTGAGTTATTAAAGGATATTTCTCAAAATGAGGTATAATCACATTAGCTATAGCACGTGCAGACTGAACGCTATAAGATGCTTCATTTCTATCTCCACGTTCGTTAACTCTACCTATACCGAAAAAGGAATGTATTTTTCTTAATAAAAGTAAATCTCTGCTATGTAATGTAATTTGAAATTCAGGTGTCACATTTCAACCGGAACGAGTAGCACTACTTTTAGAAACTTTCAGAGAAAATGTACCTTCTGCATCTACAAATCCCGTAACCCAGTAAGGGGAAAGATAAAGATTCGGTTCTTTTATATCTGCTATATTAGTGTAGAATCTTTTGGTGCTAAACGCACACTTCGTAGTATAAAAAGCAGTTTTTAAACTATAACAGTATCCTGAACAGGTACGTTCAACTAACTTCATGGTCGGTATGTAATTATTATTTAAGGCTTGCTTTGTAAAGCCAACATGAAAAAAAAGTATAGTAATAATATTTAAGCCTGTGAAAATTACAGCTAATAAAACTGTAGCTATAGAACCATATAAAGCACCACTTCTTTTACCTTGAATTAAAGAATGGTGAGCATAAGTAATTGTAGCCCCACTTGATAATAATAATCAACTTTAATTAACGAATTAGTTTCGGGCGTCTTCGACTGAAACTTGGCCGGAGGCCGAGTAAAGCAAAATTGCCCCACTAACATAAGATTATAATCTCTATTAATACAATAGAGTACTTCCCGTACATGGAATGAAGTAATCCTTTTCTTATTACAATATTGTACTTGTTATAAAGTTCGACTGTACATTTGGACAGACATTTCAGCCTAACCCCGGTGATCCAGTCTGTAGCGACATTTACAACTGCCGACGGTCTATGGTTAGGATACCGTTGACCGTTTTCACCTAATTATTCTATACATTTCTAAGTAAATTTGATTGTAACCTTCCTTTTACTTACGTTATTACACTTTCTTTTTAAAAACTCCTGCGAAGCAGCCCTGCGCACTCCTTGCAGTGCGCGCAGGGCTATTCTTTTTATTTTATATCCTTTGTACTCTACTTCAGATAATTCATTATCTAATTGTCTTTTTAAAGTATTAAATCCTACACCTATTTCTTTAGCGGAATCCACTAAATTTCGTTTTATTAATATTTCCCCCTCCTTTATTTTTTTAATCTTTTTTATTATATTACAATCTTTAATTGTGTTAATGTTAAAAAGATTAAAAAAATATACAGGACTCGTTGCACAGCCCCTGTGCCGAGGCCGAGGGGCTAAAATATCTTTTAGGCTTAGGACTTAATCTATCTATAAAATGAGGGTAGTTAGATAATATAAAATAAGAGTTAAAATTGTTGTGAATAATAAATGTATAGAGTGAGATTTGCACTCACACAGCAATAATGATATATATAATATCAATAGTATTAAAACATACTGTATTTAATAAAGGAAGTTCGAAAGGATTAACAGGTTCTATTCCTAGAGGAGGTCATTGAGCTCCTAATTCTACAGTAGGTGTTAAGGCACTCGTTTTATTACTTTAATTTTTATCCTAGGCCCACGGCCAAGTTCCAGTCGTCTTTTAGAGACTTATAAAAAAAAAAGATCTTTTTTTTTATTCAGCCCGGAACTAAATTTAATATTTTAGAGTTTCGGTGTCGTCTTTCCTTTAATTTCGAATGTCGCCGCATGTGGCGACGGAAACTTTATACCCTGGAAGGATAAAAGAAGCCGAGAACTGACAACTGAAACTTTCGATTATTTCAGGATAAAGAAGACCAAGATCCTCCTGAGAGGCAAATTTTAGATTATAGAATTCTTTTTGTATTCAAATTGGATTTAATTAGTTTTATTTCATTTAACCCGTTTAATGTTAAATGATCACGATTTTCCATTAAAAAAGCAACTTTTTTAAAAGCTTCATAATCCAAACGTTTTATACCTTTAAGTTGATATTGTTCAAATAAAGGTAAAATTTTTTGATTTATATCTGAAAATTTTTCTACTACAAATTCTCCGTAATCTTTGTTAGTTTCTAACCGCACCTTGCGGTGCTGAAACTTGGCCAAAGGCCGAGAACGAGGTATATATCTACCACAACCTAATATTGCAATAAGAGATCTCATAAATTCTTCATCACGAAGATGTTGAGTTAACACAAATCTTAAAGATACTGCTTCATTCAATTTAGAATTAAGGGATTCTCTTACTGAAACAAAAAAACATCCTTCTGCATCAGTAAAACCAGCTAATCAATTAAAATCTTTAATTAAAGAAGGATGATTTAAAACAGGTCTCATTACAGGTACAATCCCGGGGAAAGCTCTGTCTAATTGATCAGATAAACCTAAATTCATACTAGCTTTTAAAGATAATATCTTATTTAAACCTTCTGTACTTAAATGTTCTCCTTGTTCCATTAAAAAAATTACTTGTTTAAAAAGTAGAAAATCTGCTTGTTTTTTAGTTAATAAGGGATATTTATCAAAATGAGAAATAATTACATTTAATTCCTTTAAACCAGAAACACGGTATATAATCCCGTTTAAACTTAAATTCGTTATAGAACCTACACCTAAAAATTGTTGAATTCATTGTAATAAAGCTAAATCTCTTTTATGTAAACCTATAGAAAAAGTGGCTTTAACTCTGTAGCCTGTTCTATACCCTGTATGTGGGTTAATTGTTACTATAAAAGATCCTTCTCCATCTACAAAACCTGTTATATAATAAGGATTTAATTTCACCGATCCCTCATATCCCCTGCTGGGGTTAGAAGGAGAAGTGGAGTTATTTGTTATAGTAGAATATTTATTATTACTACTCAAATTTAAACCCTTAATGATTATAAGACATTTTTCCGGATACTATTATTAAAGAACCGATTGTCCTCTGTTCAAAAAAAAAAAAGTAACATGACCGGCTTTCCCGGCATCTCAGAACACACCTTACAATTAAAATTGTTTTTTTTTTAATTGAAGAACCGTCTATTCGTTGCTCTTTTACATCCTTTAAGTTTATAGTCTGTATACACTTGACTTTAAACCAAGAATGATTTAGATCCGCGATTACCCATTTCATGAACAAATTGTTCTTCATCTTTAGTGATATTACCATACCCTGAATCATTAATCAGGCCATATAAAAAGTTTCCCTTATATACTTGGTTACTAAAGCTTTAGGACTTCCCCGGAGTTTGGCTCTTGTTCACTATGTCTTAATGAAAGAATGCTCAGAATATAGCCAAGAAGAATAAAGCTTCACTTACTATAAATAAAATAACACCTAAATTTAATCCTTTTTGTACGGCGAGAGTGTGGTTACCTAAAAAAGTCTATAGGTATGACTTTTATTGATTCTTACTTTCAAAAATTTCGAAATAATTATATAAACATTATATAAACGAGTACTTTTAGTTGTTATATAATACAAGAACCAGTAATCAACCTAGAAAATATCATGACGGGACGTTACTCCAAAAAGGGAGCTTCGCTTATCCCCTAAGGATAAGTCTACAAATATAAGTTAAACATAAAAATTATTAAGATGATCTCAATTAAATTCTGTTCGTTTATTATTCATAGAATTTTTAAGAGCTTGTACTTCAAGTATTTCCTCCTTATTTAATCTTTTACCTAAATAATTTAACCCTTTAAAAAAAGATAAATAGTTTAGGTGCTTGCTAGTCATCAACGGAAATTTAGCAAGATATGTAGTTATAATAAAATGTTTTCGATCAGATTGAGCGTAGAATATTACCTTTTTAGCGGGCTCTTTAAAAATAGGAGAATTTTCAGTCTTATAACTCAAATTAACTTGGAAAAATTCGGCTAGTTTAGTCATAAAAGGTACATTAGACTCTAATGTTACTCTGTTTAATTCACTCTGAGTTATAGTGAAAACACATTGTACTCTACCCCTGACATTTGAATCGCTAGAGGCATAATTTCCTGTTAACTTTATAGAAAAATGACCATCTGTATCTATAAATCCTGCTAATCATGCATTAGATTCTAAATTACTATTATCTAAAGGTAATTTTAATAAGTTAGCGTTTCTCCACTTATTAAGATTATCTATCGCATTATATAAAGCAGTTATTTTAGGCGTACGAAATTTACCGTTCACCAAGTTAATTATATTAATAACTGCGTCCGCGTTAGTAATACTATATCTACACACTCCTCTTTTCTCTACATATATAGACCCGGTATCCTGAATTTTTTGGAGTTTTTCATACATTGTTAATTCATTAATACCAAAAGTAAATACAATCTTAGGTGAAGTTTTTTCTCTATCTCCTTTTCTAAGAATGATAGAACCATCACCTTCGATTAATCCTGCTAAATAATAACCCAACATATTACTATGTGAGACTGAAGAATATCTTCGTACATACCTTGAACCTTTATTCAGGTATGAGAAGCTATTATTAAATAAAGGAGCTTTAAAGTTACATACAAGCCTTAATACATTATCCTTTGTCTTTTTCGTGTGGTTACCTAAAAAAGTCTTAATAATACATTTCTGTATTAACTGGACTATATTTTAATTTATGGGTTTAAATATATAACGCATAAGTTTTTAACGTATAGTCTCTGAGGATCCTACAAGGATAATTATAAGTCCTTTGGTTTCCTGCTGATTGTCCATTGTTTCATCCTTTAAGATTTTCACTTAAATAAAAATCTTTAAGTACTTAAGGCTTTAGGGGTTTCCAGCATATAGTTAAATTTTACGAGAGCACTTTATATAGAATAGAATTGAATTTTTTTTTTGCGTGTCTAATTAAGACTTACCTATTAAATAATTTATTTTAAATCTTCCTTCATTTGTTAAATGTTCTTTAGATATTATCATATAATAAACTAGTCTTCATTTAGAATATTTATCGTATTTCTCCCCTATTAAAGGATGTATCTCAAAATATTCAATAAGAAATTTGAGATTATCTATAGATGAAACTGATAAAGAGAAAGTTTCTGAACATGTTTATTACTATTATACATTTTTACATTACAATTTAGTTTCGGGCTGCTTCTGTGTTTTTTCATGCCCTCGGGGCATGAAAAACCATGAAACTTGGCCGGAGGCCGAGAAGAGTTGTATTTTTTTAAAGCTTATTGAACATCTTCTATAGAAACAACTTTAGCTATTTTTAAGTACGCATTGTGAAAAAAATTCAATAATTCTATAGTTTTGACTTTACCCTCAGAAATAATATCCCTGAATCAGAAAGACATTGAAGATACTACCATTAATAAGCCTATGAAAAACACATGGCTTGCATTAATAAAAATATGCATAGATAATGCTCCACTTGCAGCTAAGCTAAATAAACTTATACTGGTGTAAAATGGTCAAGGTGAAGGTGATACTAAATGAAAAGGATGATTTTGAAAATTACTTCTAACTAATTGAGTCATTGCCTATCTATATCTTAATAAATTAAAAACATACCTAAATATATAATTGTAATAATATTTTTTTTAAGTTGGCACCTAATACAAAAAAAAATAAATTATTTTTTTTTATCGAGCCTTGCCCTGATACCCCGTAAAGATAAAGGGCCTAATTTTGTTGCCCCATATCCTTACAGGATATCGGGAACCAGTGCCTTATTTCGAAGAGATAAGGCACTGTGCCTTCTTTTAAGAAATAGGTGATTCGAACACCCAACCTTCCGTGTGTAAAACGGTTGCTCTACCATTGAGCTAATTTCTTTGGTCCCCTCCCCTTATTTTTATTTATATACGGCTGATATAAATCTTCGATTTATAAAGCTGCCCTGCGGGCTGCTTCGTTGCATAGCAACTCAAGGGGTGCGCAAGGCTAAATTAGACCGTTGTAAAAAATACGGGAGAGGGGGGGGAAGTAAGGTAAAACCTTAATTTTTTTGTTTTATTGTTATTACTATAGCACCTACCATTGCTAATAATAATATAAAACTAGCTATAATAAGTCACATATTATAGTTTGTGTACATAACATTACCTATACTAGTTATATGACTATTCTCTATTAAATTACCATCTCACATTTGACTAGTTACAAAAAATATGTCATTATTATAAGTATTTAAGTAAGCTTTATTATCTTGATTTAAAGCTGGAGTTGAAATATTGTATAAAATATTATTTAAGTTATAATAGTTATTTAACATAGCAATATTATAAGGTAATAGTTGGAATAATGGGTAATTAAAAGATATTGCTATAGCAATAGCTAAAGGATGAACTAGAGTAGAACAATCCTATTACATGAATACCACTAGTTTCGACCATCGGCGCAAATTTTTGCGGCTTATCCGGGCGAGACTTCAATTGCGACGCTTCCGCGGTTTACGGTTTATGAAGTTATGGTGACAGGTAATAGGACGGAACTACCCCTTTCCCGAACCGTACGTGATAGTTTCCCATCATACGGCTCTCCGGTGTTAACATTAAATAGTTTAATATTATAAACAATTCTATTTGGCATGATGTTTCATATGACATTCTCTACATAGAGGTATTTGTTTTCTTTTTTTCTTAGCCATTAGTGCATCAATTTTATTCAGTTTGGGGTTAAGGTCCTTCATCATTCTAATATGATGCATTTCCACTCTGTAATCAGATCCACATTCTGAACAATTAAGATTTTCTAAGCTAGCTTTCGAGATTCCTTCAGCGAAAAGTCTTAATAGAGGTGGATTATGGTTGATTTTGAAGTTCCAGGGTTTTATCCCATACACAGCGTCGACAAAACCATGTTTATCCGTTCCCTTAAGATCTTTACCGAATTTTTTGAAAACAGCCGCCTGAGTACCAAGTGTAAACTTGGTAGCCAAAGTCTTAGCACATGAGGATAATAACAGAAATCTAATTTTCGATGAAAGTTGATTTATGTTATTCGTAAAACTATAATAATTAATAATTCCTCTATAGACTGAATTATAAAGTAGAATTATTTCATCTTTAGAGTTAGATAATCATTTGAAGCGTGGTGTAGCTACATCCCCTTTAACAATACCCGCAGAGGATAATTTCTTGATTACGGAGTCTATTGGAGCTATCATTCTCAGAGTCTTATTATCTCTAATAAGGAACCCTTTCGATTTTATACCAAATGTGTTAGATCTAGCCCTAGATATACTTGTACCAAGAAAATGCACTCTACCAAAATTCAGATTAGTAATTTGAGTTTTGCTTTCGCTAAGCTCAAGATGCAATTCGTCTCTAAGGAAGTTTATAATTTTCAATAAAATATCTTCACATTCGACTCTAGTACCTCTTATACCGACTACTCAGTCATCTGCATATCTAACAAAAGATACTCTACGATAATAGGGATCGGCCATTAACCGTGAAGGAAGAGATATCATCTTTTTATGGATTTCTATTTTTTCCTGAACAGTTAGAGCTTTACGTTTTTGAGTTTGTAGTTTCACATATTCGGGATTCCATCTAGGAGTTTTACCCCTTAGGAAAGATTCCGAGAAATTTACCATGAATTTATCAAATTTATCCATGAAAATGTTACATAGAATTGGACTTATAATAGATCCTTGTGGAGAACCAATTAATGAGTGATAATATGTTGTTGCCTCCATATATCCCGCATTTAGAGCTTTCCGGATCAATTCTATAAATCTTTTATCCTTAATTCTTTCTTCTAAGATAGAAATAAGTTTATTATGATTTATGGAATCGAAAGATTTGGATATATCACCTTCAATAACTCAATTTGAGGATTGAAAATTAGATTTTATATCCTTAAGAGCTGTGTGACAACTCTTATTGGGTCTAAAGCCATGACTTTTGTTCGAAAAACTTGGTTCATATATCGCCTCAAGGATCATTCTTAAAACTTCTTGAACTAGTTTATCTCTCGGCGATGCGACAGTAAGAGGTCTAGTACCACCTTTCGGTTTAGGTATATTTACTCTTCTACCTGGAGAGAATTTAAAAGTCCCCGCACGTAATTTACTAATTATATCTTCTAATACTTCAGCTGACATACCATCTAATGTTGAACTAGTTATACCGGGAGTCATGTTTCCCGGTTTACTTTTCAATTTTTCATATGCTATTTCATACATATTCATGTCGTATAATATATTGTATAATTTATCCTGAATTATATTATTAGGGTTTTCCATACATTTTTCCGCTATTCTTCGAAGTCTTCCCACCCCGTCAGTTGAAACTGTACTGGGATGCCCAGCGGGATGAGTGTAACTTCGAACGTTAAAACCTGGAGCCCTTTCCAAAAATGGTACTACGACTCCTCTGTTACCATAGTTCTTTAGAACCTTAGGCAATCCCGTATTTCCGCAAATAGTGTTTATGCTCTTTTTAGATTGTCTACTCTTTACGTTATGAGTGTATCTTACACCCTGGTCTTGATGGTGTCACATTCTCAGACAGTATACCATTCTAAGAATCATCAAGCAAACCCTATATAGGACACGGTTTGGCCCAGTAAGAGAGGCCCCTGGTAAATAGACTTCAAGCAGTGTAGCTTTAATCATGAAGAACTCGGCTTGAGGAGCTATTCGATTTATCCTAATTGATCTAATCTCCTCTTTATCTGAAGATGCTAAGTTCAGCCTTGGGCTTTCCCCTTGACCTAACTTCATTGCCGGAAACATTTGTGCACAATGTTTAGGTATATTTTCATACCCATCACTATTATTGACGACACGGCGCACTATACTATTACTAGTATTACTTTGTAATTCACTTATTCTAATATTAATTAACATTAAAATAAATAAAAATAATATAGATCAATTCTAATTAACTAAGATAAATTTAGTAATTATTAATACTAAATTTATTCAGGAGTTCCTTCCATACATGTAAATGGTTAATCCTGCACTTAACTCTTTTCTTCCTGGGCCTCCCTATGTTTTTTCTTATCCCTTATCCCTTATCCCTAATCCCATAATGGGATTATGGGATTATGAAAAAACAAACAAGTTCCAGCCGTCTTTAGAGACTTATAAAAAAAAAGAGATTCTTTTTTTTTTTGCTTCCTATTAATACAAGAAAGTCAAGAAAGAAAAGTGCAGTATTGTCCTTCCTCCTTATGATGTTTACAACACATTCATTATAAAATCCGACTGTACATTTAGACAGGTTTTCCAACCCAGCCTTAGTGAACCAGTCTGTAGCGACATTTACAACTGCCGACGGTCTTTGATCAGGATATCGTTAACCGTTTTCACTCAATTTTTCTACAAGTTTAGGCTAGTACGATTGTAATCTTCTTTCTAACCTATATTTTAATTCTTCTATTTTTTCTTCTTTTAGTCTCGGCCGTCGTCTTTGACGACTGAGACTTGGGTGCGCAAGCTACCCGTATCAAAATTTTTTTGACCTTTTTTTTGAACTTAACTATTAATCTACTAAGAAAATTAATTTATATTATTAATGCCATAAAAAGATATAAACCTAAAACAAGCTCGATAAATTCTAAAATACAGCTACTCTTTTAATCTTGCTCTCTTTAATTCTAGCGAAATCTCCTTCTGCCCTTCGGCCTAGGCCCATAAAGGACCTAGTCCTGGGCCGAGAGGTAGATAAACAATCTAAGTATTTTCTGACTGTTCTAAAATCTACATCTAAAATTAAAGCTGCATCGTTTAAAGTCGAAGCTAAACTTGTTTCCCCATTACTTTTAATTATTTCATAGACACAATTTGTTCAACGTCTATTTACTTCTTTTTTAGTCATAATATCTATCTGACGACCATCGCTTAGATGTACTAAAGTTTTTTTTGCATTTATTATTTTATCCAATAATCCTACAGGTAACTCTATTACTTTAGCTGATTCTGAGTTAGTAGACAATCTGTAATTATTCATAGTATATGATAATGTTAAGATTAAGTCTTTAACCTCTTTATTTCTGTGACCT